GCTTTTAGCTAGCGAATCTACGATTCGCTAATCCCAATTTTTGATGGGCCAAAGGTCCTCACAAAAATTGGGATTTAAGTTATAGAAAAAAATTAGGGGTTATCATTGAATAATTACCGCCAGCTGAAAACCAACGTTGTGAATTAACTTGGAACTTAAGTTCCAAGTTAATTAACAATTTTCTACGTCCACTTCCGGAGGAAAGTGGACTAACGCTGGCGGAAGGCACGGCTACGGTAGATTAATTCGCGAATAGCGAATTAATCAACTTTTTAGATCCTCCCGGAGGGAGGTTCTAAAAAGCGGGTGTATGAATTTTTTTAAAAAATTTTTTTAATTATCTGAAAGATAATTAAAAAAACTACGCCTCACGAGATCGTGAGGCGTAGCCACGTTTTTTAAATAAATAGTCTTTATTTAAAAAATTTATTTTCTTCTTTAAGAAGAAAATAAACTTTTATTTTTTGGAAAATAAAAGCTCGCGCTATTTCGTGTCTTTGTTCCGATTTCTAGTCCTTCGGCTAGTAATCGGAATCAAAGACGGCCCTTAGGCGTCCAACATCCGACAGGATGTTAGGCGCCGGCGGGAGTCAGTCATTCCAGTTACTCGTTTCACGAGTAACTGGAAGACTGACAAAACGAAATAGGTTGGCCCTAAGGGCCAACTAAATACATTTTTTTTAAAAAATGTATTTACGCGGTTTTTTAAAAAAACTTTTTTGAATTCCAAAAAATCTTGTTCCTGGAAGCTGCTGTTAGCAGCTTCCTAAGGAAATTTTTCAAACAGATTTTTTTAAATAGAAAATCGTAGATTTTCTATTAAAAATCCATTTTGAAAAATGATTTTTTGGAATCTAAAAAACAGTGCTTCGCAAACCGAATCCTTTGTACCGAAGGATACTTTCACGCCGAGCTTTAGCTCGGCTGAGCTAAGGGTAAAATTACGGACTTGAACCGTAAAAAGCCTCACCACAAAAGGCCATTTTGCCAATTAAATTAATTCTACCTCTTTTATACACACAATAAAATAAAAAACAAACCAGCCAAGGCTAAATTTAAAGGGGGTTATGAATTTTTTTAAAAAATTTTTTTAATTATCTGAAAGATAATTAAAAAAACTACGCCTCACGAGATCGTGAGGCGTAGCCACGTTTTTTAAATAAATAGTCTTTATTTAAAAAATTTATTTTCTTCTTTAAGAAGAAAATAAACTTTTATTTTTTGGAAAATAAAAGCTCGCGCTATTTCGTGTCTTTGTTCCGATTTCTAGTCCTTCGGCTAGTAATCGGAATCAAAGACGGCCCTTAGGCGTCCAACATCCGACAGGATGTTAGGCGCCGGCGGGAGTCAGTCATTCCAGTTACTCGTTTCACGAGTAACTGGAAGACTGACAAAACGAAATAGGTTGGCCCTAAGGGCCAACTAAATACATTTTTTTTAAAAAATGTATTTACGCGGTTTTTTAAAAAAACTTTTTTGAATTCCAAAAAATCTTGTTCCTGGAAGCTGCTGTTAGCAGCTTCCTAAGGAAATTTTTCAAAAAGATTTTTTTAAATAGAAAATCGTAGATTTTCTATTAAAAATCTGTTTTGAAAAATGATTTTTTGGAATCTAAAAAACAGTGCTTCGCAGTTGAAGGTATAGTTAAGTTTTATAAACTATCGTAGATTCGCTAGTTTATAAAGCATGGAATTATGAAAATGAGGAGAAACTATTTCTCGAAGTCGAACTAAAGAGCTTCTTTTTATGACAATTCTAAAACGAACTTTAGATCTTTTTTCCATTCGACATTCTAACCCAAATCCCAAATTTTGTGAGGACTTTAAGCTATAGCTTAAAGCCTCTCGACTCATTCGATTAGTCGAATGAGTTCGACATCAAAATTCTTGTGCTTTCAATTATAAATAATCTATTTTTGATTTAGTATTTGGTTCCGAAGGAACAAAATACTAAATAAAAAATTTTTGTCTACCACCTATAGGTGGTAGACAAAACCGGATTGTTTAAATTGAAAGACTAGGGATTAGAAAATCGTAGATTTGCTAATTTATTGTTTAAAACAGCCATTAAAGATTCAATATCTGATTGAGAAAAAGATTCTACACAAAGAGTCACAGTACCATTTATTTTACATTTTTTTAAAAAATTTTTTTAATTATCTGAAAGATAATTAAAAAAACTACGCCTCACGAGATCGTGAGGCGTAGCCACGTTTTTTAAATAAATAGTCTTTATTTAAAAAATTTATTTTCTTCTTTAAGAAGAAAATAAACTTTTATTTTTTGGAAAATAAAAGCTCGCGCTATTTCGTGTCTTTGTTCCGATTTCTAGTCCTTCGGCTAGTAATCGGAATCAAAGACGGCCCTTAGGCGTCCAACATCCGACAGGATGTTAGGCGCCGGCGGGAGTCAGTCATTCCAGTTACTCGTTTCACGAGTAACTGGAAGACTGACAAAACGAAATAGGTTGGCCCTAAGGGCCAACTAAATACATTTTTTTTAAAAAATGTATTTACGCGGTTTTTTAAAAAAACTTTTTTGAATTCCAAAAAATCTTGTTCCTGGAAGCTGCTGTTAGCAGCTTCCTAAGGAAATTTTTCAAAAAGATTTTTTTAAATAGAAAATCGTAGATTTTCTATTAAAAATCTGTTTTGAAAAATGATTTTTTGGAATCTAAAAAACAGTGCTTCGCAACTGAAAGTACCGTCATCTTGAATCCCCGCCTCCGTTAGCCCCTCACTTATGTGAGGGGCGTAATTAAAAAATAGAAATTTTGTTGAAAGTAATGCGAAATTTGTTGAGGACCATACAGCTAAAGCTGTATGGCCCATACAAATTTACGCATAAAAAAATCATAGATTTTTTTATTAGAAACTTCTAATTTTTTGCAAAGAAACTATTAGCCCGCCCACCGTGCTTATTGATTTAAAGATAAGCGATCAATAGCGAGTTGAAAACTCGCGTAAGGTTATGTATCAATGTTATTTTTCCGAGTTCCCGCTAGCATACGCGTGTTTACAACACGCTAGCCTATCTTAATTTCTACAAGAAATTAATTTTCTTCCCTCACACAATAATATTAAAAATATTATTGTTGAGGCCATAGAAATCCGTTAGGAGCTGTAGCTCCAATATAATTGAAGCTACAGCTTCTAAGACAAGCGAATCGAAGATTCGCGTATGGTAGGGACTACGCGCGGGAATCGAAAAAGAGAAGTTAGATAATCTGCAAGACTTATTATGTGTACATTACAATATTGCTTTTTGGTTTTTCTGGATTCAGACTCTCCGGTCAACAGAGTTGTAGCGGGGCCCGGAACCATAATTTTAAATAATTTTTTCTTTCTTCTTAAGAAGAAAAAAAACAAAAACCGTTAGGAGACGTTAATGGTGGAACTTGTTCCACCAGTAAATGGTGTAACGAGTCCCACTCATCAACTGATGGGACGAGTCCCATCATTTACAACTCTACAGAGTTGGTAATTAACCTGGATTAATTAATCCAGGTTAATTCCCAACGTCTTCTAACAAAAAATTTTATAAAGCCGATCCTCCAAGTAAGTGGTAGACGCAGTCTGTTGAGGACTATACAGCTAAAGCTGTATAGCCCATACAGATCCGATTTTATAAATCTTTCAGATTTATAAAAATTTTCCATCTTCTTGGAGGACTTAATTTGTAATATTGACTGATCGAAATAAAATAATTTTTTATTAGTTGTTTTCCATTTATATTTCATAAACTATAAACTATTAAAACTTATTATTTCTTTATTTTTTATAAAAACATGGAAAATTAGGCGTTCTAGAAAAATTTTTAATTGTAAATTGATAATAGGGTGGATACAGGAGTAAAATTTGCACAATCTTAGGTCCGTAGTTTCTTTTTCGAGTTCCCGCTAGCATACGCGTGTTTACAACACGCTAGCCTTTCTTAATTTCTACAAGAAATTAATTTTCTTCCCTCACACAATAATATTAAAAATATTATTGTTGAGGCCATAGAAATCCGTTAGGAGCTGTAGCTCCAATATAATTGAAGCTACAGCTTCTAAGACAAGCGAATCGAAGATTCGCGTATGGTAGGGACTACGCGCGGGAATCGAAAAAGTTATTTTCTTTCTCAAATTTCTGCGCGTACTCCGTACTAGCAGAAATTATGAGAATATTTTTAATTTGTTAATTAACTTGGACCTTTAAGGTCCAAGTTAATTCACAACGTCGTATATTTTGGGACATCCACGAGTACTTCGTACGAGTGGTGCCCAAAAATTCAACTATGTTGAGCTACAGCTCCTTCATATTTTCAGATTTTAAAAAATAATTTTTGCAGCGCGCTACGCGGCTGCGGGCTACGCCCTGTACGGGAATTATTTTTAAAAAATAATTACGAAGCACTGTTTTTGAGATTCAAAAAAATCATTTTTCAAAACAATCTTTTTGAAAAATTTCCTTAGGAAGCCGCTAACAGCAGCTTCCAGGAATAAGATTTTTTGGAATTCAGAAACAGCGAAAGCCCTTTTCAAGAAATGAAATCCCTAATTTTTATTTTGATTTGGTAAAAAATTTCCGGAGGAACCCTCCGGGAATTTTTGTAAAGCAAATCTAAATAGAAAATTTTTTGTGTGGGGACTAGCGAATCGTAGATTCGCTAGTTAACACACAAAACCGGGATTTCATTTGTCAGTCTTCCAGTTACTCGTGAAACGAGTAACTGGAATGACTGACTCCCGCCGGCGCCTAACATCCTGTCGGATGTTGGACGCCTAAGGGCCGTCTTTGATTCCGATTACTAGCCGAAGGACTAGAAATCGGAACAAAGACATGAAATAGGGTTCGTACAAAATCCCAAATTTTGTGAGGACTTTTAGGTAGGAAGCTGCAGCCGGTCAACTCAGCAGCGCTGGGGTTGGTGCTGCAGCTCCCAAGTTTGGAGCTATAGCTCCGGCCTCTCGACTCATTCGATTAGTCGAATGAGTTCGACATCAAAATTTAGGGATCAGAAAATCGTAGATTTTCTGAAATTTTTTTACTAATTACAACGTAATTAGTAGAAAAAAGATTTTTTAAAATTGAAAAATGTAACGGTTTCTGTTCATTATCAACTTTTTAGTTCATCACAGGTGGATGAACTAAAAAGCGGAGAGGTTTAGCCTTGACATAAAATTTGTAATTTTCTTTTTTATTACCGCGAATCTTTTCGCTTAGAAAATATAACTTGTACCTGAATAACCCAAGGACCTTAACTAAATCTATTTAAGAATGCGTCTGCAATTCGACGCCATGGCCCAGCCTGCTGCTAAGGGGCGATGCCCCAGGCAGCAGGCTTAGGGACTCGGACATCACAGATGTCGAGCCCGTAGCTCGGCCGGGCCCGAGTTGTCTGACAACTCGGATCTATACCGAGCTCAGGTTATTATAATTACTTAAATAAATTCCAGTTTTAGAATATCTTAACTCTCTTATATTTGCTTTTAGAATAATTCTAAAAAGTGATAAAGGGGTTGTTAAAGCCATTCAGCCAATTTGGACTATAAGCCCCCGCCCAAAGGGCGGTTATCTTATGCCCATACGCGAGTTTTCAACTCGCTAGGCTTTTTCTCCCCAAAGGGAGAAAAAGTTGCCGTGTCCCTCCTGGGCCAGGTCAGGCATTTGCCTGAGGGATTCGACAGTTTACCTGTCGAACCTGAATAATTCGATTAGCCGCCCACGTTAGCTGCCTGCAAGCAGGCAGCGTAAGCAATCGCGAGGCCTCAACAATAATATTTTTAATATTATTGTGTGAGGAACGATCGCGATTGCTAGTCCGAATTTTTTTAATAAACTTAAGCTTTTAGCTAGCGAATCTACGATTCGCTAATCCCAATTTTTGATGGGCCAAAGGTCCTCACAAAAATTGGGATTTAAGTTATAGAAAAAAATTAGGGGTTATCATTGAATAATTACCGCCAGCTGAAAACCAACGTTAACGCTGGCGGAAGGCACGGCTACGGCATGGTTACCCTGAAGGGTCCCAATTATTTTGGGAGAGCTGGAATAAAATAAGTCCCCCAAACCGTGGGGCCTCAACAATAATATTTTTAATATTATTGTGTGAGGGAAGATCCGGTTTTATACCTCTGCCAGATCAAATCGTACTCCGTACGATTTGATTGAATCAGAGGCTGAGATTTTTTTGTACGAACCCCCAATTTTCAGTCTTCCAAGAAATGGGGCCGTGAGGGAAGATCTATTATTTTTATAAATCTGAAAGATTTATAAAACCGGATCTGTATGGGCTATACAGCTTTAGCTGTATAGTCCTCAACAGACTGCGTCTACCACTACTTGGAAGATGAGGATCGTTGAGTAGGAAGCTGCAGCCGGTCAACTCAGCAGCGCTGGGGTTGGTGCTGCAGCTCCCAAGTTTGGAGCTATAGCTCCGGCCTCTCGACTCATTCGATTAGTCGAATGAGTTCGACATCAAAAATTGGGAGTGGTGAAAAAGGACAAGCTTTAATCCTATAAGGATTACAGCTAGTCCTTTGACTCGTAGAGTTAAAGGAATAGCTGCGAACACTTTGTGTTCACAGCTTTTCCTTTTTCACCATTATTTTTTATTGTCTTTGTTCCGATTTCTAGTCCTTCGGCTAGTAATCGGAATCAAAGACGGCCCTTAGGCGTCCAACATCCGACAGGATGTTAGGCGCCGGCGGGAGTCACTCATTCCAGTTACTCGTTTCACGAGTAACTGGAAGAGTGACAAAAAATAATTCTACAGCAAAAATAGATCTACCACCTGTTGGGAAAAGGCACTTAATATTTTTAAGATTTGTTGCTTAGTTTTGTAATGTACATTCTTATTACTTGTTGGAAAGTAAACACGGGTAGGATGTATTTAGAAAACACATATATTAATGCAATCAATGTTAAAAATGAAAATGACATTTGATTTACAAAGTAAAATGGTAGTAATTGAGGCATGTTTTATTTGAGTAACTTTTGCTCTCTTCTTCTCTAACAGCTGAGCTAAAAAACCCGCAGGGCTCCTCCGGAGTCCAGAGGGACCCCTCCGGGAATAAATTAAAAGGTTCCCGCCCGCGTTAGCCCCCTAGCTTTTTAAATCTCCCTCTTCGGTACATACTTGTACCGAGAGGGAGATTTAAAAAGTTGATTAATTCGCTATTCGCGAATTAATCTACTGCAGGTTATGCCTTTTCATTTTAAATGAAAAGGTTGGATCCCTAAGGGATCCAATCTCTCAATCGAACGATTGAGAGACATAACCAGCTTTTTCATTTTGCAGGGCAAAATGAAAAAGTGCTAGGGGGCGTAGAAACTGACGGTAAAATTAATTCACTTCGTGAATTAATTTTAACGTGGAACAGTTTCAGCGGGCGGTTCATATGAAAACCGCCCACTAGCAATCGCGATCGGTCCTTGTCCATATTTATTTATCTCTTCAGAGATAAATAATATGGCAAGCCTGCGATTGCTTACGCTGCCTGCTTGCAGGCAGCTAACGTGGGCGGCCTATAACTTTTTTTTTTCAGCCACCCGCGCTTATTAGCATGTATGATATTTGCATACTTGCTTTTTAAGCAGTTATTCCCATGACGACATATCATTTATCTCTCTATGACAGATAAAGGTCGTCATGGAACGAACTCGCGGGTGACTTTTTATTAATTTGGACATCACCCCAGCAGGTCTTAGCGGAGATTTACCTGTAGTGCACTTTAGTGCACGACAGGTAAATCACCGGAACCGAACCGCTTCGCTCCGCTTGCGGAACGTATGCGCTTCCGGAGGGTTATCTATCATGCGCCCCATCGAAGATGGGGCTCACGAAAGATCAGCCACCTACGGCTAGGAAGCTGCAGCCGGTCAACTCAGCAGAGCTGGGGTTGGTGCTGCAGCTCCCAAGTTTGGAGCTATAGCTCCGGCCTGAGGCCGAAGTCGGCCCAAAGGGTCGATCTCATTAATGTGCTACGCACGTTAATGAGTCGGCCCAAAGGGCTATAGCCGAAGGCCGACTCATTCGTTTACGAATGAGATCGACCCTTCGGGCTTCAAACCCGTGAGATCAAAATTTTCAAAAGTGAAAATAAACAAAAGTAAGGCCGCACCCTAAAATTTGCCCAAAATAATTCATTAGAATTATTTTGGGGACCCAAGCTATGCTTGGGGAGTCATGCAGGGAAGTGGTTAGAGCTGTCCCTAATTTAATCGTTATTCCACGGAATTTCTGAGTTATGGGGTCCCTAAAATCTTTCCTCACACAATAATATTAAAAATATTATTGTTGAGGCCTCAGATTTTAGGGATTTACCTAACTTCCGGGTTAGAAGACGTTGGGAATTAACCTGGATTAATTAATCCAGGTTAATTACCAACTCTGTAGAGTTGTAAATGATGGGACTCGTCCCATCAGTTGATGAGTGGGACTCGTTACACCATTTACTGGTGGAACAAGTTCCACCATTAACGTCTCCTAACGGATTTCTTTCAGGGTTTTTTAATAAAAAAACCTTCCTCCAAGTAGTGGAAGCTCTATTTTTCTGTACGGATTAATTTAATAAATTAAATAATCCTACAGAAAAATTTGTATCTTCTTCGTAGAAGAAGATAAAACCAGAGCTTCCTACTTGGATGATCCGGTTTTATAGATCTTCTCAGATCTATAAAAATTTTTTGTAGAGCTATTTTTGTCACTCTTCCAGTTACTCGTGAAACGAGTAACTGGAATGAGTGACTCCCGCCGGCGCCTAACATCCTGTCGGATGTTGGACGCCTAAGGGCCGTCTTTGATTCCGATTACTAGCCGAAGGACTAGAAATCGGAACAAAGACAATAAAAAATAGCTCGACCAAAAAATAGATTTTTTGTAATTAAAAAATAGAAATTTGTTTAATTAAATCTTTACCCAGACAGAATCAGGATAAAATGGAGACGGGAAAGGCTTTTGTTTCTTTTTCGAGTTCTCAATCCCGCCAGCGTTAGCCCCTCACTAGTGAGGGGCGTATAGAATTGCGACCGTTTTTTTTATTTCACAACGTGAAATAAAAAAACTTTTTTGAATTCCAAAAAATCTTATTCCTGGAAGCTGCTGTTAGCAGCTTCCTAAGGAAATTTTTCAAAAAGATTTTTTAAATAGAAAATCGTAGATTTTCTATTAAAAATCTGTTTTGAAAAATGATTTTTTGGAATCTAAAAAACACTGCTTCGCAATTGTTAATTTCCTTACTTTTTAGTTCATCTATTGATGAACTAAAAAGCTGATTAATTCGCTAAAGCGAATTAATCTGGGGTAGGTTGTGCCTTTTCATTTCATGAAAAGGTTGGATCCTTAAGGGATCCAATCTCTCAATCGAATGATTGAGAGACACAACCGACTTTCGATCTTTGCCTCCCGGTATTCTTTCAGAATACCGCGGAGGCAAGATCGAAAGAAATTAACTAATCTAATTAATTTTCGTTCCTCAATAATTTCTTCGACAGAAGAAATTGTTGAGGCCAAGAAAATTAATAATTTTGAGTTCTCTTTTTTTCTCTTCTAAAGAAGAGAAAAAAAGTTGTTAATTTCTAAGCTTTGCTTAGAAATTAACAGGTTTTTCTGTCCTTATTGGACAGAAAAACCAAGCGGGGAGAACTAAAAAGCAATTCTAAGCTGGCGGTTCATTCTGAAAGAAACCGCCGGCTGAAAATCGGAACCAACGGTGGTTCCGATTTTCTACGCCCAGAGCGTGCTCTGGGCTAGCGCCGGCGGGATTGTAGAATCGAAAAAGTGAATTCGAGAAAATAAAATTTCCCGCCGGCGTTAGTCCGCACGCTCTCCGACGGAGAGCGTAGGGACGTAGAAAGTAACTCCAAGCTAAGCTTGGAGTTACTTTCAGCCGGCGGGCGATCGGTCCTTGTCCATATTTATTTATCTCTTCAGAGATAAATAATATGGCAAGCCTGCAATTCTCTACGCCGGACCTCCCAATAGAACATAGTTCTATTAGTGGAGGTCGTCCCTTAAGGGAAATTAACTTCTTTTTCATTTTGCCCTGCAAAATGAAAAAGCTGGTTATGTCTCTCAATCGTTCGATTGAGAGATTGGATCCCTTAGGGATCCAACCTTTTCATTTAAAATGAAAAGGCATAACCTGCAGTAGATTAATTCGCGAATAGCGAATTAATCAACTTTTTAAACCCTAGTCTTTCAATTTAAACAATCTGGTTTTGTCTACCACCTATAGGTGGTAGACAAAATTTTTTTATTTATAATTTTCTTAACGAAGAATATTTTTTTAATATAAAAAAATATTCTTGAGTGTACGGCTAAAGCCGTACACTCCTAAAAATTCTAAATAAAAAAAAGGATTATTTATAATTGAAAGCACAGGAAAAAATCTATGATTTTTTTATGCGTAAATTTGTATGGGCCATACAGCTTTAGCTGTATGGTCCTCAACAAATTTCGTATCCAACCCAGCTGCGCTGGGTTGCCCTCACTTTTTGATGGGCCAACGGTCCTCACAAAAAGTGAGGGTGGGTTTAAAAAGATTTTTTAATAAAAAAACCTTCCTCCAAGTAGTGGAAGCTCTATTTTTCTGTACGGATTAATTTAATAAATTAAATAATCCTACAGAAAAATTTTTATCTTCTTCGTAGAAGAAGATAAAACCAGAGCTTCCTACTTGGATGATCCGGTTTTATAGATCTTCTCAGATCTATAAAAATTTTTTGTAGAGCTATTTTTGTCACTCTTCCAGTTACTCGTGAAACGAGTAACTGGAATGAGTGACTCCCGCCGGCGCCTAACATCCTGTCGGATGTTGGACGCCTAAGGGCCGTCTTTGATTCCGATTACTAGCCGAAGGACTAGAAATCGGAACAAAGACAATAAAAAATAGCTCGACCAAAAAATAGATTTTTTGTAATTAAAAAATAGTTTCTACTTCTTTTAGAAGAAGAAACAATTTTTTGATTTTAAAGGGGTTCTTAAATTAATTGAGTTATTTAAGCTTAATTTTTCGGCTTAACTTAAGCCGAGAAAATTATGCCATTTTGACCATTTTGATCTAGGCATTTAACTTATTAGAAAATTTTAGTTAGAAGACGTTGGGGATTAACCTGGATTAATTAATCCAGGTTAATTACCAACTCTGTAGAGTTGTAAATGATGGGACTCGTCCCATCAGTTGATGAGTGGGACTCGTTACACCATTTACTGGTGGAACAAGTTCCACCATTAACGTCTCCTAACGGTTTCTGTAAAGAAATTTGCATAAAATTTTCCTGTAAACTGCTGTGCAGGCCGAACATCTTCTGTTTGTTTATAAAAATTAAGATTGTACGGGTAACATGTTAAATGCGTGGAATGGTGTTGGACTAGCCAATGCCCATTCTAATGAACTAGCTACTTGTGATTCGTTATTAAATTCTTGACTTGAAGTAAAGTAAGAAGGGATTGCCCATGGGTTGTTTGCGACTACTTTACCATTTACGAATGTATCGTAAATAATATAACCAAATAGAACTGTAGCGAAAACAGATATGATTGATCCATAACTTGAAATCGCATTCCAGGCCGAAAATGCATCTGGGTAATCAGGGATTCTTCGAGGCATCAAATATTCGCTTCCATTTAACCTTTTTCCTTTAGCTCTGGTCCCGGTTCTTTCAATTATAAACAATCTATTTTTTATTTAGAATTTTTAGGAGTGTACGGCTTTAGCCGTACACTCAAGAATATTTTTTTATATTAAAAAAATATTCTTCGTTAAGAAAATTATAAATAAAAAATTTTTGTCTACCACCTATAGGTGGCAGACAAAACCGGATTGTTTAAATTGAAAGACCAGGGATTAAAAAATCGTAGATTTTTTACCGACTTTCGATCTTTCCAGCATCAGTGAACTGAAGCTGGAAGATCGAAAGACTACGCGCAGAAATTGGAGAATGATGTTGAAAAGCTAAGAGCATAGTTAGGGATTCCCCTAACACCACATCACAGATGTGGTTGATATTCCCCGGCACTGATAAACGATCATGCTCCGACCACAACCCTTCGGGCGGGTCCAAATTTTAAAGAACCGAATCCTTTGTGGACTTCGCTCTGGATATTTGAAGACGTTGTGAATTAACTTGGACCTTAAAGGTCCAAGTTAATTAACAACTCTACACAGTTGGTAATTAACCTGGATTAATTAATCCAGGTTAATTCCCAACGTCTTCTAATTTTTTTAAAAAATTTTTTTAAAAAAAACCGAAGGACTCGGGATATATGATCAGTGCCGGCGTATGGAAGGAAGTAAAATTAAGGACCACAAGTTTGTTGAAGCTAAAGAATTTTTATGTCTGTTTTTCGAACATTCCTCCCTCCGCTGAACTTGTTCAGCCAAAAGAGGCGTCCGATAAAACCCGCAGGGCTCCTTCGGAGTCCGGAGGGACCCCTCCGGGTTTGTCCGGATGCGGACGCGAATATATGGACTATATCTTATTGCACTATCTTTTTTTAATAAAAAAAGTATCTAAATTTAACCGAGCATTGTTATGATAACCGTGCCCTTGGACTTACAGCCCGAGGGCACTAGGGAATTTCCTATGGAAAATACAATTAAGAACAAAATAGAATTATTTTGGGATCCCGGGGACTATCTGTCGATCCTGGGAACCGTATGGTCCCTATCCGTTAGGACAGGGCCAAGACCGACAGATAGGCCAGAGCTGGAATTATAGGGTCCCTCTAAATTTTTATTTAGAGGGACCCCGTATTTTTTTTTTATAAATAAAAATTGTAAAAGTAACTATTTTTTTGTATACTTATTTTAAGAGTTCGGTTTTGCCTCTTATTCCTAAGGTTTCCCCTAAAGAAAAAGTGAATCGCGCGCTGAGAGCTAACGCCGGCGGAGGAAGAGACCCCACCCTGTCGGACATGTCCAAAAAGATTTGAAAACAATCAGGCTCCGACCCATAGGGCATCTCCTTTTTAGATATAAAAAGGAGATGGGGTAGCGGAGCGCTCCCGCCCTAGCGGAACGAAATCCTGGACCAGTACTGGTCCTGGATTTCCGCTTCGCGCTGGAACCGCATCGCGTGGGTGCGGATCTTTAACAAATTTGTATTTGATTTTTGTTTATAAAATTTGAAAGAGCGTCGTATAACGGTAGTATTATGATCTCCAAAATCACAGGTAGGTGTTCGATTCGCCTCGCTCTTGTTTAATTCCTTCGGAGCTCTTACCCGGAAATTTTGCCCTGTTTTTTAGATTTGAAAAAATCATTTTTAAAAATAGATTTTGAAAATTTTAAAAATCATTTTTAAAAATTTTCCTTACTAAATCCTTTGTCTTTGTTCCGATTTCTAGTCCTTCGGCTAGTAATCGGAATCAAAGACGGCCCTTAGGCGTCCAACATCCGACAGGATGTTAGGCGCCGGCGGGAGTCACTCATTCCAGTTACTCGTTTCACGAGTAACTGGAAGAGTGACAAAGGATTTAGTAGGAAAAAGATTTTCTTGTGCTTTCAATTATAAACAATCTATTTTTATTTAGAATTTTTAGGAGTGTACGGCTTTAGCCGTACACTCAAGAATATTTTTTTATATTAAAAAAATATTCTTCGTTAAGAAAATTATAAATAAAAAATTTTTGTCTACCACCTATAGGTGGTAGACAAAACCGGATTGTTTAAATTGAAAGACTAGGGATTAGAAAATCGTAGATTTTCTAGGTATTTTTATTTTATTTTTACTTAAAAAAAATAAAATTGCAAGTTAAGCCGATTTGTTGTCGATTTGTTTTCTATTTCCGCTTTTCAGCGAAAATAGCTCTAGTTCTTCGACTAGAGTTGGTCTGGTCAGACCAACTCTGGTCGGAGAATCATAGATGTAGTAATCAACATTTCCACCTCAAACAGGAACTTGTTTAAACAATTTCTTAATTTTCCATAGGCCGCCCTTGTTTATTTTAGTTCTTCCACCTTGTGGAAGAACTAAAAAAAAATGACAAAAGATTGTCATTTTCAAGGGCGGTAATATATGATATATAACCGCCTGCTGGAAATCGCGATCGTTCCTCACACAATAATATTAAAAATATTATTGTTGAGGCCTCGCGATTTCCCACGTCCACTTACTTATGTAAGTGGACTAACGCAGGCGGAACAACCGGAAATCCATCTCTATGGACTTCCACGAGTACTTCGTACGAGTGGAAGCCCGTGAGATTAATAAAAAAATCAGGGCCTCAACAAAATATATTATATTTTGTGTGAGGTAAGATTTACGGCTTTAGCAAAAAAGAAGTTGGCGGGCTAGCCCACCAATTTCTGACTTGAAAAGGTCCAGGCTAAGGAGACCACATCCTGTCGGCAGTTTTTTGTTTCGAAGTTTCTAATTCTTTTCAGAAATCCCGAATTTTGTGAGGAGTAGGAAGCTGCAGCCGGTCAACTCAGCAGCGCTGGGGTTGGTGCTGCAGCTCCCAAGTTTGGAGCTATAGCTCCGGCCTCTCGACTCATTCGATTAGTCGAATGAGTTCGACATCAAAATCTTTGTGCTTTCAATTATAAACAATCTATTTTTTATTTAGAATTTTTAGGAGTGTACGGCTTTAGCCGTACACTCAAGAATATTTTTTTATATTAAAAAAATATTCTTCGTTAAGAAAATTATAAATAAAAAATTTTTGTCTACCACCTATAGGTGGTAGACAAAACCGGATTGTTTAAATTGAAAGACCAGGGATTAAAAATCGTAGATTTTTTAGTAGAAACAATTTTAGCCTTAAATTTGAATTTATAATAGTGCAATGACACGTATAGTCTCTGAGATGTTTAATAATTTCCATATTTGACTGACCGAATCCATAGTGAGCTTCGCTCTGGATTCGGCGGCACTTGATTTATACATGGACTCGTTGTAGCGTCCCTATCCTCGATGACCGTAAGGTCATGCAATCTGCTGGAGCTCATCGAGGGACGCGGTTTTGTTTATGTTTATAAATATAAAAAAAAACAGACACAAGTCCATAGTTTTTGTCGATTTGTTATGTTAAAAAAAACAGAACATGATAATAAAATAAGGCTTATTAGAGACGCATTAAAACCCCGATACTGATCTACGATCTCGCTGCTTCGCAGCGAGCACGGACTAAAATGAATTCTCAGAATTTCTGCTAGTACGGAGTACGCGCAGAAATTTGAGAAATAAATTCCTCCGCCGGCGTGAATTTTTAATTTGTAAGAAGACGTTGGGAATTAACCTGGATTAATTAATCCAGGTTAATTACCAACTCTGTAGAGTTGTAAATGATGGGACTCGTCCCATCAGTTGATGAGTGGGACTCGTTACACCATTTACTGGTGGAACAAGTTCCACCATTAACGTCTCCGAAGTTTGGAGCTATAGCTCCGCGCATGTTAGATGCCTGCAAGCAGGCATCGTAAGCAATCGCGAGGCCTCGTTAGTTTCTACGATCCATCTAGGATGGATCTAACGCCGGCGGAGCTATAGCCGGAGGCCGACTCATTCGTTTACGAATGAGATCGACTTCAAAGTAAAATTAAAAATGTAGAAAATCACGACCGTTGCGAAGCACTGTTTTTTAGATTCCAAAAAATCATTTTTCAAAACAGATTTTTAATAGAAAATCTACGATTTTCTATTTAAAAAATCTTTTTGAAAAATTTCCTTAGGAAGCTGCTAACAGCAGCTTCCAGGAATAAGATTTTCTTGTGCTTTCAATTATAAACAATCTATTTTTTATTTAGAATTTTTAGGAGTGTACGGCTTTAGCCGTACACTCAAGAATATTTTTTTATATTAAAAAAATATTCTTCGTTAAGAAAATTATAAATAAAAAATTTTTGTCTACCACCTATAGGTGGTAGACAAAACCGGATTGTTTAAATTGAAAGACTTGGAATTCAAAAACAGTTTTTTTATTTCACAACGTGAAATAAAAAAATTGTTAATTTCCTTACTTTTTAGTTCATCTATTGATGAACTAAAAAGCTGATTAATTCGCTAAAGCGAATTAATCTGGGGTAGGTTGTGCCTTTTCATTTCATGAAAAGGTTGGATCCTTAAGGGATCCAATCTCTCAATCGAATGATTGAGAGACACAACCGACTTTCGATCTTTGCCTCCCGGTATTCTTTCAGAATACCGCGGAGGCAAGATCGAAAGAAATTAACTATTCTAATTAATTTTCGTTCCTCAATAATTTCTTCGACAGAAGAAATTGTTGAGGCCAAGAAAATTAATAATTTTGAGTTCTCTTTTTTTCTCTTCTAAAGAAGAGAAAAAAAGTTGTTAATTTCTAAGCTTTGCTTAGAAATTAACTACCCCAGTTAATTTAACGTACGTTAAATTAACAGGTTTTTCTGTCCTTATTGGACAGAAAAACCAAGCGGGGAGAACTAAAAAGTGATTTTCAGCCGGCGGTATTCATTGAATAATGACCCCTATGCGAAATTTGTTGAGGACCATACAGCTAAAGCTGTATGGCCCATACAAATTTACGCATAAAAAAATCATAGATTTTTTTAATTTTTTTCTATAACTTAAATCCCAATTTTTGTGAGGACCTTTGGCCCATCAAAAATTGGGATTAGCGAATCGTAGATTCGCTAGCTTCTAGCTTAAGTTTATTAAAAATTCGGTCTAGCAATTGCCCGCGTTGTTCATTTTCTATGGACTTTCAGCCCATGAAAATTGGAAAAACGCACTTTAGAGCTTTCAGCTCTAAAGTTGGTTATGTCTCTCAATCATTCGATTGAGAGATTGGATCCCTTAAGGATCCAACCTTTTCATGAAATGAAAAGGCATAACCTAGGGCAAATTAATTTGTGCAACAAATTAATTAGCTTTTTAAATCTAGATTTAAAAAGTTGCAATTGCTTACGCTGCAATTTATATAAATTACCGGAACCGCTTGCGGTTCCGGAGGGTTATCTTTCATGCGCCCCATCAAAGATGGGGCTCACTAAAGATAACCCGCAGCTAACGAGGGCGGGTTTTTACCCAGTTCAGTGCCGGAGTTATGGTCCAGGTTTTCGTTCCGCTAGGAACGGTATAATTTTGAAAATTTTTGGGGTGCGGGGGATTGTAAACATCTGCTGATTGTTTCTTTACTGCGAAGCACTGTTTTTGAGATTCAAAAAAATCATTTTTCAAAACAATCTTTTTGAAAAATTTCCTTAGGAAGCCGCTAACAGCAGCTTCCAGGAATAGATTTTTTGGAATTCAGAAACAGTTAGTTCTAATATTTTGACTTAGTAGATAAGTAATTAGAGCAGTATTTTAAAAATTTGTATTATATATTTTTGTTGTTGTAAATAGAAATTTCCAGCATATAGTGTTCTATCTTAAATTTATTCGAATAATGATGTCCGAATAAATTTAAAGAAGGGCATTTTCGAGAATACCGGCAAGGCCTAGGAAGTGTTGCGGGAAAAAGGTTAAGTTAACCCCACAGAACATTGTCCAGAAATGGATTTTTCCTAGTAGTTCATTATATGTTTTACCTATGATTTTAGGTGTCCAATAGTAGAAACCTGCAAATAGAGCAAATACTGCTCCCATTGATAAAACGTAGTGGAAGTGAGCTACCACATAGTATGTATCGTGTAGAGCAACATCTAGTGAGGCATTAGCAATAACAATTCCTGTTAATCCCCCTATTGTGAATAGAGCTATGAATCCTAAAGCGAATACCATAGGTGTTGTGTATCGGATAGATCCACCGTAGCATGTAGCTAACCATGAGAATATTTTAATTCCAGTGGGAACCGCAATAATCATTGTGAAATAGAAGATTAACCCCAACATAAAGTCATTAGTTAAAAATCCTTTCCCAAACCGTACGTGATAGTTTCCCATCATACGGCTTTCCAAAGATAGAACTAAGATTCTATCTTCTGTTTCCCTTCAATATTTAAATATCTAATACGGAAACTCCGTTATCTCAGTTCTTTACAAAACCCAGATAATCCCAAGTTCTTATTTAAACCCCATTTATATCTTTTTAGGCAGCCAATAACCCGATAAAGATTCTTTCTGATTATACTCAGCTACTTGCATAATCCATATAAATCGGGTATATTTTTTCCGGCTTCGTTTTCCTTGCCATGAAGATCGTAGCTCGGGAATGACATTATCTAAAATACTAGATATAATTCCCTTTTTAAACATGCTGTTGTCAGTGTAAAGTTAGCCCTTACTACCTAAGTTTAATGCTTTACATCACTAAGATATTTTATATAAAAAACTATTTAGAAAATAAGGTTTAATGTAAGGTATAATTTTACTTAATTCCGAATTATTAATATAAATTCTATAATAATTTTTTTCTTTATGAATTGTTGATTTAATATCAAATTTTATTAATAAAATATTCATCAATAAAACTACTTCTTGAATAGTAAAGTTGTCCGTACACAAAGTAATACCCTTATTTTTTTTAGCTCCATCTCCCTGGATCCAATGAGCTAAAGCAATATAATCAAGATATTCAAATAATTCAGGTTTAACACATTTAATGTTTTTAATATTTTTTCCCAAAGATGGTTGAGATTTATAAAATAAGTTATAAATTTCATTTAAACAATCTAACTGTCTAGTTTCAAACTGTAGATCATAAAATAATTTTCCTCTAGTTATAGTTTGACAAGTATAGGGGAAATTTGAACATAAAACAGAAATCAGGTTAAAAACATACCATAAATATTCAAAGTTCCCAATTGATTGTTTAAATCCTATTCTAGGATTCCATCCTTCTCTTTTTTGCAACCATGCATCTGAAAGAAGAATCCCAACTAGAATACTTTTAATATTAGGAGTTAATTGAATTTGATTTATTTCTAGTTTAGTTAATTTTGATTTAGGGAACATAGAACTAATCCCTAATTGGTTTCCCCATAAAGTTATTTCAGTCGAAGTTGTAACTGAAGTAGAAGTTAGTGTAGAAACCGAATTACAGATTAAATTTTTATTGAAATATGTCTTAGAAAAGAATTTTGATGGAGTATTTACACTCAAGGGTTTAAATAATGAAGTGGCGCACGTAGCTGCAGTAAAGTAAGCTCGTGTATCTACATCAAGCCCAATACTATACATATGGTGCTATAGTATAGTATATTAAATTAATATAAAAAGAATATGGTCTTTTTATAATGGATTATATCTTCATCTTTTTACAATTAACTTTCCGTAAGATAAGAGGGGTTTTGTTTAAACTTTTTTGAATTCCAAAAAATCTTATTCCTGGAAGCTGCTGTTAGCGGCTTCCTAAGGAAATTTTTCAAAAAGATTTTTTTAAATAGAAAATCGTAGATTTTCTATTAAAAATCTGTTTTGAAAAATGATTTTTTTGAATCTCAAAAACAGTGCTTGGCACTTTTGTTAATTCCAAAAAATCTTATCCCTGGAAGCTGCTGTTAGCGGCTTCCTAAGGAAATTTTTCAAAAAGATTTTTTTAAATAGAAAATCGTAGATTTTCTATTAAAAATCTGTTTTGAAAAATGATTTTTTTGAATCTCAAAAACAGTGCTTGGCACTTTTTTGAATTCCAAGTCTTTCAATTTAAACAATCCGGTTTTGTCTACCACCTATAGGTGGTAGACAAAAATTTTTTATTTATAATTTTCTTAACGAAGAATATTTTTTTAATATAAAAAAATATTCTTGAGTGTACGGCTAAAGCCGTACACTCCTAAAAATTCTAAATAAAAAATAGATTGTTTATAATTGAAAGCACAAGAAAATCTGATTCCTGGAAGCTGCTGTTAGCAGCTTCCTATGGAAATTTTTCAAAAAGATTTTTTTTAAATAGAAAATCGTAGATTTTCTATTAAAAATCTGTTTTGAAAAATGATTTTTTTGGAATCTAAAAAACAGTGCTTCGCTTTGAAATTTATTTATCTGAATTAATAGTCCGCCCTCGTTAGCTGCACTTTCAGTGCAGCGTAAGCAATTGCGAGGCCTCAACAATAATATTTTTAATATTATTGTGTGAGGAACGATCGCGATTGCTAGACCGAATTTTTTTAATAAACTTAAGCTAGAAGCTAGCGAATCTACGATTCGCTAATCCCAATTTTTGATGGGCCAAAGGTCCTCACAAAAATTGGGATTTAAGTTATAGAAAAAAATTAAAAAAATCTATGATTTTTTTATGCGTAAATTTGTATGGGCCATACAGCTTTAGCTGTATGGTCCTCAACAAATTTCGCATCGGGGTAATATAAGAATTATAACCGCCGGCTGAAAATCGGAACCAACGGTGGTTCCGATTTTCTACGCCCAGAGCGTGCTCTGGGCTTCGCCGGCGGACAAGCAAGAAGCATCTCTTTTACAGATTTTTTTTATAATGTCAATATATCACGGAAAGTGTAATTAAAAAGATGTATCGCGTTTAATCTCTGAGGAGCTAATTAAATTTTACCCTTCTTCCCTTTAAGGAAGAAGAAATAATATTTCCAGCTGCTATGAATAATCTACTAATATTTTGACTATGAGAAGTAATTAGCAGCAGTAAACAGTTACAGCTTACAACAATATTTATTACTTGAGTTTCACAACCCAAGAGAGCCACCAATACAAATTTTTTTTGTAAAGACACCCTCCAACCGCGTGAGGGAAGATCGGGTCCGCCAGCGTTAGCCCCTCACTAGTGAGGGGCGTATAGAATTGCGACCGTGCGAAGCACTGTTTTTTAGATTCCAAAAAATCATTTTTCAAAACAGATTTTTAATAGAAAATCTACGATTTTCTATTTAAAAAATCTTTTTGAAAAATTTCCTTAGGAAGCTGCTAACAGCAGCTTCCAGGAATAAGATTTTCTTGTGCTTTCAATTATAAACAATCTATTTTTTATTTAGAATTTTTAGGAGTGTACGGCTTTAGCCGTACACTCAAGAATATTTTTTTATATTAAAAAAATATTCTTCGTTAAGAAAATTATAAATAAAAAATTTTTGTCTACCACCTATAGGTGGTAGACAAAACCGGATTGTTTAAATTGAAAGACTTGGAATTCAAAAACAGTTTTTTTATTTCACAACGTGAAATAAAAAAATTGTTAATTTCCTTACTTTTTAGTTCATCTATTGATGAACTAAAAAGCTGATTAATTCGCTAAAGCGAATTAATCTGGGGTAGGTTGTGCCTTTTCATTTCATGAAAAGGTTGGATCCTTAAGGGATCCAATCTCTCAATCGAATGATTGAGAGACACAACCGACTTTCGATCTTTGCCTCCCGGTATTCTTTCAGAATACCGCGGAGGCAAGATCGAAAGAAATTAACTAATCTAATTAATTTTCTTGGCCTCAACAATTTCTTCTGTCGAAGAAATTATTGAGGAACGAAAATTAATAATTTTTAGTTCTCTTTTTTTCTCTTCTAAAGAAGAGAAAAAAAGTTGTGAATTTCTAAGCTTTGCTTAGAAATTAACTACCCCAGTTAATTTAACGTACGTTAAATTAACAGGTTTTTCTGTCCTTATTGGACAGAAAAACCAAGCGGGGAGAACTAAAAAGCAATTCTAAGCTGGCGGTTCATTATGAAAGAAACCGCCGGCTGAAAATCGGAACCAACGGTGGTTCCGGTGGGTTATATAACCCTGATTTTCTACGCCCAGAGCGTGGGTCTATTCTTTGTGCACTTTAGTGCACAATGAATAGTCCGCCCGATTCTGGTGGCCTATTTTTATTTATAATGCGCCTAAACCGTGTGGTCCCTGAACACAGGGACCGCATGGCAGGCGCACTAAAAATCAAGCCCGGGGACCAAACGGTCCCTATTGAAAATAGGGACCACACGGAACCCGGGTACGCCGGCGGGATCTTCTCAGATCTATAAAAATTTTTCTGTACGAACCCCCAATTTTCAGTGAAATGGGGCCTCCGGATCTCCCACTACTTGGAAGATGAGGATCGTTGAGTAGGAAGCTGCAGCCGGTCAACTCAGCAGCGCTGGGGTTGGTGCTGCAGCTCCCAAGTTTGGAGCTATAGCTCCGGCCTCTCGACTCATTCGATTAGTCGAATGAGTTCGACATCAAAAATTGGGAGTGGTGAAAAAGGACAAGCTTTAATCCTATAAGGATTACAGCTAGTCCTTTGACTCGTAGAGTTAAAGGAATAGCTGCGAACACTTTGTGTTCACAGCTTTTCCTTTTTCACCATTATTTTTTATTGTCTTTGTTCCGATTTCTAGTCCTTCGGCTAGTAATCGGAATCAAAGACGGCCCTTAGGCGTCCAACATCCGACAGGATGTTAGGCGCCGGCGGGAGTCACTCATTCCAGTTACTCGTTTCACGAGTAACTGGAAGAGTGACAAAAAATAATTCTACAGCGAAAAATAGATCTACCACCTGTGGAGGGGTGATTGACTCCATACGATGAACCCTAAAATACCGATAGAGAACATAGCATAACACTCTTTAGTTCGAAAATTAATTTAATAAATAGAAAAACCTGGTTAAACACAGGAGGGGTTTAGACTTATAAAAATTTTAATAAACTCGGTTAGAGTTCATATTGTTAATAATAACCCTCTGGGACTATCCCGGAGGGATAGCCCGGAGGGTTCCTCCGGAAATTTTAAGGCTTCCCCATTTTTTTTTGAATCTGTTTTATATAATTCAGCAGCTTTTTTAAAATCAGCAAAATCTAGATGTTTTATGTTTTGTGTCTTTGTTCCGATTTCTAGTCCTTCGGCTAGTAATCGGAATCAAAGACGGCCCTTAGGCGTCCAACATCCGACAGGATGTTAGGCGCCGGCGGGAGTCACTCATTCCAGTTACTCGTTTCACGAGTAACTGGAAGAGTGACAGAGGATAACTATCGAAATGTGGAATAATGTTATTATAGATTTTATTAAAATCTTGAACATAAAAATCACATCGACTATCTTTAATTCTTAAGTTAACGTTACCACATTCAAAAAACTGAATAAATTTATTCATTAATTCAACATCTCTACAGTGCTGAGCGATATGAAATCTAAAATAAAATATATCTAAAGCCCTCTGGGACTATCCCGGAGGGATAGCCCGGAGGGTTCCTCCGGAAAATTTGAACCAGGTCTTAATCCGACAGAGAACCCTCCGTCACCTGCAACAAAGCCTGAAACCCAAGATGGGTTTAATATTGTAGAAGTGTCTAAATTATTATTTTTGACTCTTTTTACACCCACAATGTCGGGAAATTCAGATAATACTTTAGAACTCATACCTCTGTTTATAGAAGCATGATGAGTTAATATGGTATTAAAACCTGCAGTAGTTAAGTGATCTTTAACAGAAATAATATTAACAACTTTGGACCATAAAACAAAATCAGAATATTTTTGGGTTAGTGTCTTTGTTCCGATTTCTAGTCCTTCGGCTAGTAATCGGAATCAAAGACGGCCCTTAGGCGTCCAACATCCGACAGGATGTTAGGCGCCGGCGGGAGTCACTCATTCCAGTTACTCGTTTCACGAGTAACTGGAAGAGTGACAAAGGATAATTTAAGAAATGTGGTATAATAACATTAATTAAATCGTCAATTTTACTTACTCGATATACACAGAGTGATCTATTAGGTGAAGAATAGACAGTCCCTACACCAAAAAAATCCCTTATTGAATGTAATATTGAGATATCTTTCAAATGTAAATTTATTTCAAAACTAACCATAATTCGCCATTTGAGATTTGGTCTTTTAGATAATACGGTTTCTGAATTCCAAAAAATCTTATTCCTGGAAGCTGCTGTTAGCGGCTTCCTAAGGAAATTTTTCAAAAAGATTTTTTTAAATAGAAAATCGTAGATTTTCTATTAAAAATCTGTTTTGAAAAATGATTTTTTTGAATCTCAAAAACTGTGCTTCGCATTACTGAAAAACAACCTTCAGCATCTGTGAAACCAGTAACCCAAGAAGGGTTTAAAATTAAGTTATTTGTTATTTTCATTAAAAATGTATAAACAATTTGCTCTCTTCTTCTCTAACAGCAGAGCTAAGCAACACGCAATATTTTTAATCATATTGGTTTTTGTTTTGTTAAAACAGTCATGCAAGGAAGTGGTTAGAGCTGTCCCTAGTTCAATTGTAAAAATTTTAATTGAACCTTTACCCAGACAGAATCAAGATAAAATGGAGACGGGAAAGGGTTTTGATTGAAATATAAACCCTCTGGGACTATCCCGGAGGGATAGCCCGGAGGGTTCCTCCGGAATTTTTTATATTTCTTCTTCTTTTTTTAGATTCCAAAAAATCATTTTTCAAAACAATCTTTTTGAAAAATTTCCTTAGGAAGCTGCTAACAGCAGCTTCCAGGAATAAGATTTTTTGGAATTCAAAAAAGTGCCAAGCACTGTTTTTGAGATTCAAAAAAATCATTTTTCAAAACAATCTTTTTGAAAAATTTCCTTAGGAAGCTGCTAACAGCAGCTTCCAGGAATAAGATTTTTTGGAATTCAAAAAAGTTTTATTATAAAATTTTTTTTTTCGAATAAAGGTGGACTTTCTCTTAATTTTACGACTCCTAAGACTGTACTTAAAGGGGAGACATAAAATTTTTTACGTAAAGTCTCTGAGGGTTGCATTATTTGATCGCCTCATGAAACATGTGGATCTTTGCAACCCTGCCGATTAACTTCATTAATATTTAACTTATAAAAAATAATGAAAGAGGCATTGTCCCTAAGCCTGTTCTTTCAATTATAAACAATCTATTTTTTATTTAGAATTTTTAGGAGTGTACGGCTTTAGCCGTACACTCAAGAATATTTTTTTATATTAAAAAAATATTCTTCGTTAAGAAAATTATAAATAAAAAATTTTTGTCTACCACCTATAGGTGGTAGACAAAACCGGATTGTTTAAATTGAAAGAATAAATATTAACAAATTTCAACTAACTGCTTGTTCTCATGATAGGAATTAGTGTGAAATTACGAAGTACTTCCAGCATATAGTAAAATTTCTCTATTATTAGAGGGCCTAATGACCATTCCTAAATAACCAAAGATTGGTTTACCTGAGAATGTTGAGATTACGTGACTAACAATACCAAACCCTGGTATAATTAAAATATAAACCTCAGGGTGTCCAAAGAACCCATTCTTTCAAACCTAACATAATTTTTTAATCTCTTTCTACAACTCTTATTTAGAGTAGGGCCCGTCCCTTTGGGGGAGAGCTGTTAGATTCACGTACTATCTCTGCTAGAGCTGTCCCCTAAATCTGGACATATTTAGTTTTAGCATAGCTTCAACGATAGCCCTATGATCAAAATTATTATTCAGAAACTAAAAATAATTTTGACGAAAGAACCGACTGTACATTAAGCATCATTGCAGATACCCACCAGTGACCCAGTCTGTAGCGGCCTCATTAGACGACCGACGGTCTTTAGTTGAGAAATCTGTTGACCGTTAACCCAAAATGGCCCAAACGAACCATTTGGGATTTCACTAGTGTAGCCTAACAACACAATTTGTGTGCTGCTATTTCACCCTGTCAGGTAAAACCTATCATTCCACTTCTCTTAATTGCCATCAGAATTTAAATGGGGTATTCCGTGCGGATTCCGTGTGGTCCCGATTTTAAAATCGGGACCGTGCGGAGCTTTTAAGAGAACTTCCCCCGAACGGTCCCTCCAGCTTCTACGAAGCTGGAGGGACCACACGGGGACGGCACAGATCTACAATCCGTGCCAAAGTATTTTTTTCTAAGAATTGCATAGTGGTTTAAGATAGGGACTAGAGAAATGGTATGCTGAAATAATAAAAAGAATTTCTCTTGCATTTGCCTTGGAAAAGAGGTCTTTTGTATTTTAATGGACTTCATACCCCGATAGCGAGGTAGAACAAGTAAGTCCATAGTTTTTTTTAACACCTGCCTCTTAGGCTTAATAGCTTGAACTAAACCATTCTCTGTATTCCCGTAAATATTTATGATTTATTTATAGTTTTAGCCAATTGTTCCATTTTTGCACGAGTATCATCATTTAAATGATCACCTTTGATTAGCTGTATTCTTAGTTCTTTCCATAAATTATAACTTTGTTTTTTCTTAGTATACAATAAATGTGTATCAAAATAAAGAATAATATGGGTTGTGTTTTTTATCCCATTTACTATGTATTCCCAGTTATCGACCACAGGGTGAGGACTAACATTACCTACACTAAAGATAGTAGAAATATGTTGTAAAATAATTTTGTTTACTTCCCATTTTTGACTTATTATAAATCTTAAACGGTAACCTTTACTATTAGATAGTAAAGATAAAGTAAAACAACCTTCAGCATCGGTAAAACCTGCTAACCAATTATCTTTTAGAGTAGGAAGCAGAGTATTTACAATAGGATTTATTATTTCTAATTTCATTCGTAAAGCTAAATTATTATACGCAGAAAGGAAAATTAAAAATTGTGAATTTTTAGTTAAAAACACAATATTTCCGTTAAAAATCAGACATATCAATAATATATGGCTTACATCTTGAACTATAAATCGATGTGTGTTATTAGATTTAGATTGTTGAATTACTTTACCAAACCCTAAATTTGTTTTTATATAATTTAGAACTTGTACATCAGAACTACTTTGGGTAATTACAAATTGTAAACCACCTCTTTTGGATACTATGAAAGACCCATCTCCCTCTGTAAATCCTATAAACCACTCTAAAAAGGCTTTGCTTGGTTTTGGACTATGAGGATATAATTTTGAATACATAGTTTCAAATGCAGAAAAATCAAAAGAACGGTTACTATTAGATGGTGTCAAAAGAGGTAAAGATGCTATAGATAAAGCATAAATATTGTCTTTTAAGAATAGGTGTTGATATAAGATTGGATCACCACCCCCAGCTGGGTCGTAGAATGAAGTATTAAAGTTTCTATCTGTTAAAAGCATAGTAATTGCTCCAGCTAATACTGGTAATGAAAGCAATAATAAAATAGCAGTTACAAAAATAGCCCATACAAATAGAGGCAATTTGTGTAATGACATACCTGGTGCTCTCATATTAAGAACAGTAGTAATGAAATTAATAGCCCCTAAAATACTTGAAATTCCAGCCAAGTGAAGACTGAAGATTGCTAAATCTACTGATCCACCTGAGTGTGATTGGATTCCCGCTAATGGCGGATAACATTTTTGTTGGTAATCTCATACTCAAGGGGTTTATAATTATAATCTCTTGAGTACTATCATTACACGCTTTAATTTTCACTAAAGATCGGACTATGCCTTCATCTTATTTTACGAGTTTTTTCTTGTAAAATGTTGTAAAGTATATCTTTGTAATCTAAGTGTTCTCATTTGATTTCGAATACTATCTAATGATTTAAAATCTCCTTTATGCTTATTATAAGATCTAGCCCAAATTCGATATTCTACTTTTTAGTTCATCCACTTTGTGGATGAGCTAAAAAGCTGATTAATTGATCCGCAAAAAATCTATGATATCATAGATTTTTTGGTTGTTCAATTGAACAACTTATCTCTCAACCCTGTTCTTTCAATTATAAACAATCTATTTTTTATTTAGAATTTTTAGGAGTGTACGGCTTTAGCCGTACACTCAAGAATATTTTTTTATATTAAAAAAATATTCTTCGTTAAGAAAATTATAAATAAAAAATTTTTGTCTACCACCTATAGGTGGTAGACAAAACCGGATTGTTTAAATTGAAGGAATTAATAATTGAGAGACATTAACAACTCAGTCCTCCAATGCGAAGCACAGTTTTTGAGATTCAAAAAAATCATTTTTCAAAACAGATTTTTAATAGAAAATCTACGATTTTCTATTTAAAAAAATCTTTTTGAAAAATTTCCTTAGGAAGCCGCTAACAGCAGCTTCCAGGAATAAGATTTTCTTGTGCTTTCAATTATAAACAATCTATTTTTTATTTAGAATTTTTAGGAGTGTACGGCTTTAGCCGTACACTCAAGAATATTTTTTTATATTAAAAAAATATTCTTCGTTAAGAAAATTATAAATAAAAAATTTTTGTCTACCACCTATAGGTGGTAGACAAAACCGGATTGTTTAAATTGAAAGACTTGGAATTAAGAAACCGTAAGATGGAAGAGTGACAAAGATAATTCCGTACAGAAAAATAGATCTTCCATCTTCTTGGAGGACTGAAAAAAAACCAGACTCTCCTTCACTAAATCCAATAACCCATTGAATATCAGGTATTTCCTGATTATTTACTTCTGGTCTTAACACTGGAACAATATCGGGAAATGACGAAAGCCCTTTTCAAGAAATGAAATCCCTAATTTTTATTTTGAGCGAATCGTAGATTCGCTAGTTAACACACAAAACCGGGATTTCATTTGTCAGTCTTCCAGTTACTCGTGAAACGAGTAACTGGAATGACTGACTCCCGCCGGCGCCTAACATCCTGTCGGATGTTGGACGCCTAAGGGCCGTCTTTGATTCCGATTACTAGCCGAAGGACTAGAAATCGGAACAAAGACATGAAATAGGGTTCTTTTAAAGATGTAGTTAAACCAAAATTCATTGAAGATCTAATTGTAGGAAGCTGCAGCCGGTCAACTCAGCAGCGCTGGGGTTGGTGCTGCAGCTCCCAAGTTTGGAGCTATAGCTCCGGCCTGAGGCCGAAGTAAAAATTTTATAAGACTAGCATTTTAAAGGTATATCATATTATGGAGATATAAACAATGTTTAAATTCATAATATAATTACATCCTCTATAGGTGCATAACAGTGCTCCGCCAGCGAAAATCACAATCTTTTGTGATTTACGCTGGCGGACTGCCTTACACTATAAGACGAAACCTAGGGCCATTTTTAAAAAAACAGTGCTTCGCTGGGTTAGCTAGACCTAATTTTTTTAATAAACTTAAGCTAGAAGCTAGCGAATCTACGATTCGCTAATCCCAATTTTTGATGGGCCAAAGGTCCTCACAAAAATTGGGATTTAAGTTATAGAAAAAAATTAAAAAATCTATGATTTTTTTATGCGTAAATTTGTATGGGCCATACAGCTTTAGCTGTATGGTCCTCAACAAATTTCGCATCGGGGTAATTCTCCCTGTGTAAGGCTAAAGCATTACACAGAGAGATTTGAAAATTAGAAAAAAATCTATGATTTTTTTATGCGTAAATTTGTATGGGCCATACAGCTTTAGCTGTATGGTCCTCAACAAATTTCGCATTTATATTATTAAAATACTCTCCCTTCCACGGGCAAAGCCCACGATTGCATCGTGTGCAATCGGTTGTAGAAGGGTAAGTAGGGACAAATTTTGATAAATTTATTATATCAGGTTAGGGTTAGCTAGCCTTTTTTATTAATTTAGTCATTATTTTATGTATTTTGTCAACTTTTGCCCTATTGGTATTTCTGTAATAATAAGCCTTAGACCATAGTTTAAATTGAAGTGATTTCATACCTTTCAAAGTATTGTGGAAAAATTCTATTAAATTTTCAATAGCTCTAGAGTTAGTAGTTGCAAGAGAAAAATATCCTGCCTTTTTAAACTGAACTTGAGTGCTAATACCTAACAATCGTTGGATAGAATTTAAAACAATCACATCCAGTTTTTGTGTTACTTCAAAAGCATGAACTAATCTTGTAGGACCTTTTGATACTAAATAGAAACTACCCTCAGCTTCTGTAAAACCTACTAACCAAGCTTTACTCATAACAAGTGAAGCTGAAGCATAATCAGAAACCTTATTGTTTATAATAGACCAAATAGGAGAAATATAATCGGCTGGTAATTCTCTATTGACAATATTTGACACTAGAGTATCTTTTTCTGAATTGCTTAAGGTAGGGTCAGATAGGATAGCAAAAGCTTCTTTAAATTTGAGATAATTGAACTGTTTAGAAGTAAGAAGAGGATATTTATCAAAAATAGGAAATATAACGGATTCTAAGACTTTTCGATCTCGAATTCTGAAATGTGCCATGTTGACATTTTTTTCGACATATAAAGATCCAACACCTAACTGATTTTTAACATAGTGTAATAATCTTAAGTTATAAGTGCTTTGGCCTAATTTAAATATTAAAGACCATGTTCCATTTTGTCTGGCAATACTGAACGTTCCATCTCCATCCGTAAATCCTACTAACCATTGTGAAAATAATTCTTTATTTTCTAACAGAGTTGTTTTATTTACTCTCAAAGAAGATTTGTTATTTTTTGTATACGAACTGTACTGAGTTTGTGCCGAAGGCGCAGTAGTTGTTTCAATCAAATTCTTTTCTGTAGATTTACAAAGTTTAACAATAAGATGCTCTACGTTAAGTCTCTGATGGCTAATAATATTTATTAACCAGGCGGATAGTCTCCGTGTTTGTAACATTTTTTCTACTGTTGCATTAACTAATAACAATAATAGAATAATTAGATTTTTCACCTGATCTATTATTGATACAGTAATGAACAATGAGCATTTACATCCAAGTTGAAGATTTTCCCGCATCGAGTAGAGTTTATTTAAAATTATATCACTATAATAGGACAGCTTATTTTCAACTGTCCATCCTGTACCGGCACCTTGTTCAACCAATGAACTCACTAATAATAAAATTAATGAAGGTGGTAACAGCCAGAATGAAATGTTATTCAATCGAGGGAAGGCCATATCTGGAGCCCCGATTTGTACTGGCACTAAATAGTTACCAAATCCACCTACCATTGCTGGCATACGATTATATATCGGACTATGTCTTTACCTTGCAAACCGAAAGCCCTTTTCAAGAAATGAAATCCCTAATTTTTATTTTGAGCGAATCGTAGATTCGCTAGTTAACACACAACACCGGGATTTCATTTGTCAGTCTTCCAGTTACTCGTGAAACGAGTAACTGGAATGACTGACTCCCGCCGGCGCCTAACATCCTGTCGGATGTTGGACGCCTAAGGGCCGTCTTTGATTCCGATTACTAGCCGAAGGACTAGAAATCGGAACAAAGACATGAAATAGGGTCATATCTTAAACATCACAAAATATCTTTATTTGTCAAGATACCCCGGGAATAGGGTTTAAAAGGTTTAAATAAGGTATTTCGCGTTTAGTCTCTGAGGAATATATTGACACTCGCCAAAGGATGGTGGTTAGCCTGGCTAACAACCAACCTAGGCAAGGGCAAGATAAATCAATATTGATATTTTTCCTGCTAGTGGCTTATTCCCCTTTCTTCATGTTAGACAGTAGCGGGCCTCCCACAAAGAGGGGTTTAAAGTTTCTAGCATATAGCGAAATGAAAGTTATAAATCAATCTATAACCCGGCTATGCCATTTATTTTGTATGTTCTATAAGTTTCCATTGTTTTTTATACAATTGCCCTGAACGTTGTCCGTTAATATATTGTCGAATAGTTCCTCGATCACCTTTAACAGCTATAGCAAAAGAATTTAAAGAAGGGTATTCTGCGAAGCACTGTTTTTGAATCTCAAAAACAGTGCTTGGCACTTTTTTGAATTCCAAAAAATCTTGTTCCTGGAAGCTGCTGTTAGCAGCTTCCTAAGGAAATTTTTTGGAATCTAAAAAACAGTGCTTCGCAAACTCTAAAATTAATAAAGTCAAAGTTACATCTTGAAAGCCATATTTTCTAAAATAACGAAGTACATATCGGTCTGCTTTAGATAAAATGATGCCTCAACAATAATATTTTTAATATTATTGTGTGAGGGAAGGCATAAAATAAGAAGTAACTCGTGCGTATAGAGAGATAGAACTCCCTACATAACAAATTCCGTTAGGAGCTTCAAATATATAAACTCCAACGGCATTTTTGGCAACTTTAGCAATATCTTTTCTATTATTAAAAGGATCCTTAATAACATGTTTAGTGTACTTATGAGGTGCTCCTTCACTATTGAAACTAGAAGAATTAGGTCCAATAGATTCAGATTTGTTAATTCCATTAGAACTAAATAATGTTAAAAAAAATCCCCATGCTAGAGTTAAAACCATTCGAGTAACTAACAAAAAGAAACTATATATTACTTTTTTATTTACTATAAATATTAACATAACCATAAAGAAAATCATTAAGAATGCATGAGCAGTAATGATAACGTTGTAGGTCTGGTGGTCACCTGCCAAGAATTGTACTCCTGGCGCTGAGAGCTCTAATCTAATTAGTACAGAGAATGCAGTACCTAACATACCGCTAAATACCGCAAATATTAAGTATAAAGTACCTATATCTTTCGCATTTGTTGAAAATAGCCATCTTGTCATTTATTTTTGGCTATTTTTTTCATATTGACGCTGGTGCTAAAAAGCTTTTTTTGTTATTTTTTTTTAATTTTTAATTAAAAAAATTAAAAAAAAATTTTATTTTTCGAATTCTCAATTGACTAAAAATTTTAGACAGAATTGAAAAAGTTTGTGTTTCTTTTATATAATTTTACTATATAAAAATTTTTTTACATATTTTTGTTAAAAGGGGCCGGAGCTATAGCTCCAAACTTGGGAGCTGCAGCACCAACCCCAGCTCCGCTGAGTTGACCGGCTGCAGCTTCCTACTTGAAAGTTTAATTATGAAAATCGAATATAAAATTTTTACTAGCATTGGAATATTAAAGACCTATTTTGTGCATCATCATGGGCTTTTAAGCTTCCAGCTTGTTTAAAGCAAGCTGGTAGCTTAAAAGTTGATTGCGTCTCTCAATCGTTCGATTGAGAGATTGTATCCCTTAAGGGATACAACCTTTTCATTTCATGAAATGAAAAGGCGCAATCTACGGTAGATTCTGTCTCTCAATCATTCGATTGAGAGATTGGATCCCTTAGGGATCCAACCTTTTCTCTAAACTTTTTTGAATTCCAAAAAATCTGGTTCCTGGAAGCTGTTAGCAGCTTCCTATGGAAATTTTTCAAAAAGATTTTTTTAAATAGAAAATCATAGATTTTCTATTAAAAATCTGTTTTGAAAAATGATTTTTTTGAATCTCAAAAACAGTGCTTCGCGAGAAAAGGCAGAATCAAGTTTTTAGTTCATCCACCACAACCTGTGGATGAACTAAAAACCATTATGTCTTTTAATAAGTCTTGTACAGCAGGTAAATTCTTTCTGGAAATTCTAATCATAAATTTGCCTTTTTGAATTTTTTTAAAAAATTTTTTTAATTATCTGAAAGATAATTAAAAAAACTACGCCTCACGAGATCGTGAGGCGTAGCCACGTTTTTTAAATAAATAGTCTTTATTTAAAAAATTTATTTTCTTCTTTAAGAAGAAAATAAACTTTTATTTTTTGGAAAATAAAAGCTCGCGCTATTTCGTGTCTTTGTTCCGATTTCTAGTCCTTCGGCTAGTAATCGGAATCAAAGACGGCCCTTAGGCGTCCAACATCCGACAGGATGTTAGGCGCCGGCGGGAGTCAGTCATTCCAGTTACTCGTTTCACGAGTAACTGGAAGACTGACAAAACGAAATAGGTTGGCCCTAAGGGCCAACTAAATACATTTTTTTTAAAAAATGTATTTACGCGGTTTTTTAAAAAAGTAGAACAATAGTGCATTCTAAATTGAATTTAGCGAAGCTCTTTTTTTTAGATTACAAAAAATCATTTTTCAAAACAGATTTTTAATAGAAAATCTACGATTTTCTATTTAAAAAAATCTTTTTGAAAAATTTCCTTAGGAAGCTGCTAACAGCAGCTTCCAGGAACTAGATTTTCTTGTGCTTTCAATTATAAACAATCTATTTTTTATTTAGAATTTTTAGGAGTGTACGGCTTTAGCCGTACACTCAAGAATATTTTTTTATATTAAAAAAATATTCTTCGTTAAGAAAATTATAAATAAAAAATTTTTGTCTACCACCTATAGGTGGTAGACAAAACCGGATTGTTTAAATTGAAAGACTTGGAATTAAAAAAAGATTTTTTAAAACACCAATTAAAAGCTTTACTTCTCCGAGAGAAAATCCATTTGTACATAAATAAATATCAAAATCCCTAATGTGGAAACACCCATCGTCAATTTTGTTAAAAAATTTTTTTAATTATCTGAAAGATAATTAAAAAAACTACGCCTCACGAGATCGTGAGGCGTAGCCACGTTTTTTAAATAAATCACGGGTAGATTTATTTAAAAAATTTATTTTCTTCTTTAAGAAGAAAATAAACTTTTATTTTTTGGAAAATAAAAGCTCGCGCTATTTCGTGTCTTTGTTCCGATTTCTAGTCCTTCGGCTAGTAATCGGAATCAAAGACGGCCCTTAGGCGTCCAACATCCGACAGGATGTTAGGCGCCGGCGGGAGTCAGTCATTCCAGTTACTCGTTTCACGAGTAACTGGAAGACTGACAAAACGAAATAGGTTGGCCCTAAGGGCCAACTAAATACATTTTTTTTAAAAAATGTATTTACGCGGTTTTTTAAAAAAACTTTTTTGAATTCCAAAAAATCTTGTTCCTGGAAGCTGCTATTAGCAGCTTCCTAAGGAAATTTTTCAAAAAGATTTTTTTAAATAGAAAATCGTAGATTTTCTATTAAAAATCCGTTTTGGGGCGTAGCCCGCAGCCGCGTAGCGCGCTGCAAAAATGATTTTTTGGAATCTAAAAAACAGTGCTTCGCAAATAGCAGATTTTTAACTAGACGAGGATTAGGCTAAGGCTAAGAGATATTAACAACATTTCTATGCCAGGGGTTAATAGCAATTTAAAAAATTTCGGGTTAGAATTTTCTAACCTCTAGTCTGTCAATTTAAATAATCCGGTTTTGTCTACCACCTATAGGTGGTAGACAAAAATTTTTTATTTATAATTTTCTTAACGAAGAATATTTTTTTAATATAAAAAAATATTCTTGAGTGTACGGCTAAAGCCGTACACTCCTAAAAATTCTAAATAAAAAATAGATTATTTATAATTGAAAGCACAGGCTTTTATTTGATATTTTGCCCCAATTGGACCTATTAATAATTATTTAGCATTTTCAGCCATACGTTTTTGAAAAATGAAGGAAAATCCTTTATTTTTCAAAAACGTATTTAGCATTTGTTGAGAATAGCCATCGAGTCATATTGTGGCTTCTCTTTTCAAATTGACGCTGGCGCTGAAAAGCATTTTTTGTGTTTCTTTTATTAAGTCTTTCAATTTAAATAATCCGGTTTTGTCTACCACCTATAGGTGGTAGACAAAAATTTTTTATTTATAATTTTCTTAACGAAGAATATTTTTTTAATATAAAAAAATATTCTTGAGTGTACGGCTAAAGCCGTACACTCCTAAAAATTCTAAATAAAAAATAGATTATTTATAATTGAAAGCACAGGAATTTGTCTTATTTATTCTTTTTTTTTTTACGGAATAGAGGTGATTCGAACACCTAAGGGTATTTAGCCCGAACAATTAGCAATCGTCTTACCTTACCGATGGAAACTATTCCTTAATTTAATTACCCCAATTTCCCTTGCGGACCTACGGCTAGGAAGCTGCAGCCGGTCAACTCAGCAGAGCTGGGGTTGGTGCTGCAGCTCCCAAGTTTGGAGCTATAGCTCCGGCCTGAGGCCGAAGTCGGCCCAAAGGGTCGATCTCATTAATGTGCTACGCACGTTAATGAGTCGGCCCAAAGGGCTATAGCCGAAGGCCGACTCATTCGTTTACGAATGAGATCGACCCTTCGGGCCGACCCTTCGGGCCGACTCATTCGTTTACGAATGAGATCGACCCTTCGGGCCGACCCTTCGGGCCGACTCATTCGTTTACGAATGAGATCGACTTCAAACCCATGGCAATTAGAAATTCTGCACCGTGCGCAGCACGATGCGCCCCGTCCGGAGGCGGTTTAACGGGAAACTCCCATGCCCTCTAACCCCGAGAACGATTCAGCCTGAACTGTCCAGTTCAGGCTTAATAGTTCTCCGACTAGAGTTGGTCTGGTCAGACCAACTCGAGTCGAAGAATGGTAAGGGTTCAGGCAGACCCCTCCGGGTTCTGAGGCAGTATGTTCTTCTTTTAAGACAAACGTTGAATGTTTCAGTGGATTTGTTGCAGTTGAAATCCCGCCATCACTGATGATTTAATGCAGCAGTATGAAGGGAACCCCTATAACTCATGAGTTATAGGGGGCCTCATAACATAGAACTTCGAGGGCCTCTAAAACAGCGTTTTATGTGGCCCTCTAGTTCGGGCGGACGCGTTCAATAATTTGTATTTTCAAATTTTTATATTGATTAATTCGCTATTCGCGAATTAATCTACCGTAGCCGTGCCTGCCGCCAGCGTTAGTCCACTTCCCTCCGGAAGTGGACGTAGAAAACCAGGACCGTTGCGAAGCACTGTTTTTTAGATTCCAAAAAATCATTTTTCAAAACAGATTTTTAATAGAAAATCTACGATTTTCTATTTAAAAATCTTTTTGAAAAATTTCCTTAGGAAGCTGCTAACAGCAGCTTCCAGGAATAAGATTTTCTTGTGCTTTCAATTATAAACAATCTATTTTTTATTTAGAATTTTTAGAAGAATATTTTTTTATATTAAAAAAATATTCTTCGTTAAGAAAATTATAAATAAAAAATTTTTGTCTACCACCTATAGGTGGTAGACAAAACCGGATTGTTTAAATTGAAAGACTTGGAATTCAAAAACAGTTTTTTTATTTCACAACGTGAAATAAAAAAATTGTTAATTTACTTACTTTTTAGTTCATCTATTGATGAACTAAAAAGCTGATTAATTCGCTAAAGCGAATTAATCTGGGGTAGGTTGTGCCTTTTCATTTCATGAAAAGGTTGGATCCTTAAGGGATCCAATCTCTCAATCGAATGATTGAGAGACACAACCGACTTTCGATCTTTGCCTCCCGGTATTCTTTCAGAATACCGCGGAGGCAAGATCGAAAGAAATTAACTAATCTAATTAATTTTCGTTCCTCAATAATTTCTTCGACAGAAGAAATTGTTGAGGCCAAGAAAATTAATAATTTTTAGTTCTCTTTTTTTCTCTTCTAAAGAAGAGAAAAAAAGTTGTTAATTTCTAAGCTTTGCTTAGAAATTAACTACCCCAGTTAATTTAACGTACGTTAAATTAACAGGTTTTTCTGTCCTTATTGGACAGAAAAACCAAGCGGGGAGAACTAAAAACTGGTTTTCAGCTGGCGGTAATCATTCAATTATAACCCCGATGCGAAATTTGTTGAGGACCATACAGCTAAAGCTGTATGGCCCATACAAATTTACGCATAAAAAAATCATAGATTTTTTTAATTTTTTTTCTATAACTTAAATCCCAATTTTTGTGAGGACCTTTGGCCCATCAAAAATTGGGATTAGCGAATCGTAGATTCGCTAGCTAAAAGCTGAAGTTTATTAAAAAAATTCGGACTAGCAATCGCGATCCTTCCTCACACAATAATATTAAAAATATTATTGTTGAGGCCTCGCGATTGCTTACGCTGCCTGCTTGCAGGCAGCTAACGTGGGCGGCTAATCGAATTATTCAGGTTCGACAGGTAAACTGTCGAATCCCTCAGGCAAATGCCTGACCTGGCCCAGGAGGGACACGGCAACTTTTCTCCCTTTGGGGAAAAAAAGCAGGGTTAAATAAAGTCCGCAAAATCAAAATAAGACCCCAATTTCTCTGTCGGCGCTGCCGACGGACCTGATCCATGGATCAGGCCCTTGAGAAATTAGGGGCGCTGAATCGGAGATTCCACCGTACACCTGACCCGTTGGGGTATGGTGCACGAGCCCGCTCTCGGCCGGGCCGTCGATCAAGGCTTAGAAGCTGTAGCTTCAACTATATTGGAGCTACAGCTCCTAACGGATTTTTCTTTTTTTTAAAAAATTTTTTTAATTATCTGAAAGATAATTAAAAAAACTACGCCTCACGAGATCGTGAGGCGTAGCCACGTTTTTTAAATAAATAGTCTTTATTTAAAAAATTTATTTTCTTCTTTAAGAAGAAAATAAACTTTTATTTTTTGGAAAATAAAAGCTCGCGCTATTTCGTGTCTTTGTTCCGATTTCTAGTCCTTCGGCTAGTAATCGGAATCAAAGACGGCCCTTAGGCGTCCAACATCCGACAGGATGTTAGGCGCCGGCGGGAGTCAGTCATTCCAGTTACTCGTTTCACGAGTAACTGGAAGACTGACAAAACGAAATAGGTTGGCCCTAAGGGCCAACTAAATACATTTTTTTTAAAAAATGTATTTACGCGGTTTTTTAAAAAAACTGGAAAAGAAAAAAAGAGTGCGGGTAAGATAAAGAAAAAGAGGGGAGTGATAGTTTATTGAATATTTAAACCGCCGGCGTACCCGGGTTCCGTGTGGTCCCTATTTTCAATAGGGACCGTTTGGTCCCCGGGCTTGATTTTTAGTGCGCCTGCCATGCGGTCCCTGTGTTCAGGGACCACACGGTTTAGGCGCATTATAAATAAAAATCGGCCACCAGAATCGGACGGACTATTCATTGTGCACTAAAGTGCACAAAGAATAGACCCACGCTGGTGGCGTCGAAAATCGCAATTCTATACGCCCCTCACATAAGTGAGGGGCTAACGGAGGCGGGCTACTTCTTAGCCGGAATTAAATTCAATTAAACTAACCAGGTGAGTCTGGTATTTATGAAATATAATTTACAAAATAAATTTGGAGGCCCCTAAGAGCAACATAGAGCCAACCCTATGGGTGTGTAGCAGTTTGTCCGCCTCCGTTAAGGAGGCGGTAAAACATCATATGTTTACCGCCGGTTGGAAATCGACAGGCTGTCGACATAGAATTGGAAATATTGCAAAATTAAAATAAGGCCGCCGGCGTTAGCCCTACTACGTAGGGCGTGGAAAATAACGGGCTTGCCATATTATTTATCTCTGAAGAGATAAATAAATATGGACAAGGACCGATCGTTATTTTCAGCCGGCGGTTTAGTATGCCTCCCAACCCCTGCGGGTTAAATTAAAATCGCACCTTCCACGGCTGGGGAGGCTTATGTTACCGCGTTCGAAAATCTCCCGCCAGCGTTAGCCCCTCACTAGTGAGGGGCGTCTACGCCCAGAGCGTGCTCTGGGCTAGCGCCGGCGGGAGATTTTTGTTTTTTGTTTGATCCCCGCCGGCATACGCCCGCGGCCATAAGGTCATGACGCCAGCTTTAGCTGGCGACATGACTGAAGGCCGCGGCAATGCGACCTCAGAGGGTCGCGCCCAGGCGGCCATAGGACGGCCGCTTTTGCCGCAACCTCCGGTCATGCTTGCATGACCCTATGGTTGCGGGATTCGCTAGCTCAATCCTCCAAGTGCCTCAACAATAATATTTTTAATATTATTGTGTGAGGGAAGATCTATAGATCTTCCATCTTACGGTTTCTGAATTCCAAAAAATCTTATTCCTGGAAGCTGCTGTTAGCGGCTTCCTAAGGAAATTTTTCAAAAAGATTTTTTTAAATAGAAAATCGTAGATTTTCTATTAAAAATCTGTTTTGAAAAATGATTTTTTTGAATCTCAAAAACTGTGCTTCGCATTGCAGGACTGAGGCATAACCTACGGTAGATTAATTCGCGAATAGTGAATTAATCAACTTTTTAATCGTATACGATTAAAAAGATGCTTTAACTGTGGTATTTAATAAAACTAATGAAGATATATAGATAATTACCAATCGGATTTCACTTAGTGGAGATGTGTCTAATAAAATAGGCGCGAAAAGTAAGAATAGTAAAGTGATTAATCCTAATACGATATATAGGGCATAACTTGTTACGACACCTGTATCTAATTTTGCTACGTTTGTTCCTGTTTTACTTAAGAATGAAGATATTCCGTAAGGTCCTACTAGTTCGATCATACCTCTATCTAAGAATTTTGATATAGTATAACCTAATTGCAATCCTCCTTGGATGATATAGTTATTATATATCACATCTAATAAATATTTACCATTAAAGAATGAATATAGACTGTGCCCTAATGGTGATTCTGTTAAATCTACTAGGAATGTCGGTGATTTGTGGTAGAGGAATAAAGCTAAAACTGCAGCAAATACACTTCCAATTGTAGGTAATAATTTAAATAAGATAGGTAAAGAAAATTCAGCTTCTATTAATGTTACGTGATCCGGGTGGATAAATAAACTATTAGCAAAGAAATCGGTTCCTACTCCCACAAATAAATCTGCAAACACATAACCAAAGAAAATACTAAATAGAGAAAGAATAAATAGTGGGATTACCACTGTTAAACCTCCTTCATGTACATGGAGGTAGTCTGTTTTAGGTGCATTTGGATAAGTTAAGAACACTAGAGAAATTAATCGGAATGAATAGAAAGCTGTTAATACAGCTGTTATTGTTCCAAGCCAGTAAGCTGTTTGACCTGAGAAGCTATATTGAGCTCCTGCTAGTTCAATGATTAAATCTTTACTAAAGAATCCAGTTAACCATGGTAAAGCAGCTAAAGAAAGACTTCCCGCTAACATTGCAGTGTAAGTAAACGGTAGGAAGTTAATAAGTCCACCTAGTTTTCTTACGTCTTGCGATTGTAAAATCTAAATTTGCATGGCATATAATAATAATTTGACCCTCATCATGTATGGCTTTAGCAACTAGGGTATTTCTTTCAATCTATCTTTTAAAGAGTTAATCAAAAAATCTATGATTTTTTGATGCGTAAATTTGTATGGGCCGTACAGCTTTAGCTGTACGGTCCTCAACAAATTTCGCATTTGAGTTAAACCTTGGAGGTCTAAATAAAACTTATTTTCTATTAAAGGTAGTATTTCTTTCTTTTTTTTAAAAAATTTTTTTAATTATCTGAAAGATAATTAAAAAAACTACGCCTCACGAGATCGTGAGGCGTAGCCACGTTTTTTAAATAAATCACGGGTAGATTTATTTAAAAAATTTATTTTCTTCTTTAAGAAGAAAATAAACTTTTATTTTTTGGAAAATAAAAGCTCGCGCTATTTCGTGTCTTTGTTCCGATTTCTAGTCCTTCGGCTAGTAATCGGAATCAAAGACGGCCCTTAGGCGTCCAACATCCGACAGGATGTTAGGCGCCGGCGGGAGTCAGTCATTCCAGTTACTCGTTTCACGAGTAACTGGAAGACTGACAAAACGAAATAGGTTGGCCCTAAGGGCCAACTAAATACATTTTTTTTAAAAAATGTATTTACGCGGTTTTTTAAAAAAACTTTTTTGAATTCCAAAAAATCTTGTTCCTGGAAGCTGCTGTTAGCAGCTTCCTAAGGAAATTTTTCAAACAGATTTTTTTAAATAGAAAATCGTAGATTTTCTATTAAAAATCCATTTTGAAAAATGATTTTTTGGAATCTAAAAAACAGTGCTTCGCAAACCTAATATAAAGTTCTAGCAGGTGGGCAAAGCTTTAGAGCTTCCAGCTTGGTTTTGCAAGCTGGAAAGCTCTAAAGTTGGTTATGTCTCTCAATCATTCGATTGAGAGATTGGATCCCTTAAGGATCCAACCTTTTCATGAAATGAAAAGGCATAACCTAGAGCAAATTAATTTGTGCAACAAATTAATTAGCTTTTTAAATCTAGATTTAAAAAGTAAATTTTCCCGTGAAATTATTATTATTATATACTTTAGCAAAATTAGACTTGTATCCTCACAGCTTGATGTTATCTTACCGCATTGAAACCTTTAAATTACTAGAACAGGACAGTATCTAGAGAAACTGTTACTGTCCGTTCCTTCGGTTTTACAGGTTTTTCATACTTTCGTAAGGGGTCTGACTATATCTTAATTCTACACTTATAAGCAAGTTACTTAATTTAATGCGAGATTGTTGATCCCGTGTAGACACTACTACCTTTTAGTCGATGCGCTTTTATCCTTAATGAATTAAACAAAAATTCAGCAGTCACTTCGGATGAAATCAAATTTGATTAGAAGTGGCACTGCCAATGGTTTAATTTTTTTAAAAAATTTTTTTAATTATCTGAAAGATAATTAAAAAAACTACGCCTCACGAGATCGTGAGGCGTAGCCACGTTTTTTAAATAAATAGTCTTTCAATTTAAACAATCCGGTTTTGTCTACCACCTATAGGTGGTAGACAAAAATTTTTTATTTATAATTTTCTTAACGAAGAATATTTTTTTAATATAAAAAAATATTCTTGAGTGTACGGCTAAAGCCGTACACTCCTAAAAATTCTAAATAAAAAATAGATTATTTATAATTGAAAGCACGGGTAGATTTATTTAAAAAATTTATTTTCTTCTTTAAGAAGAAAATAAACTTTTATTTTTTGGAAAATAAAAGCTCGCGCTATTTCGTGTCTTTGTTCCGATTTCTAGTCCTTCGGCTAGTAATCGGAATCAAAGACGGCCCTTAGGCGTCCAACATCCGACAGGATGTTAGGCGCCGGCGGGAGTCAGTCATTCCAGTTACTCGTTTCACGAGTAACTGGAAGACTGACAAAACGAAATAGGTTGGCCCTAAGGGCCAACTAAATACATTTTTTTTAAAAAATGTATTTACGCGGTTTTTTAAAAAAACAGTGCTTCGCAAACCGTAAGGATCTTAGTTCCGCGAAGATCCATTTCACTTTCGATCATCTTAAGTCTCATTACATCGGAACATTCTCCATAGATAGATAATTACTCTATCGTACTTTCAAAGGTTACCCTTTTACTCGCTGTAACTTAAGCTTTAGGAATTGCCCGGAGTTTGGCAGTATTACAACATTTCGTGTGCGAACACACTGGCTTATTGATCTGCCATAGCGTGAATAATTGCACCTGCAGATAAGAATAGTAAACTCTTGAAGAAAGCGTGGTTCACTAAGTGGAATAGAGCAACATTGTGTTGAGAAAGCAGTTATGTTAAATGTAACTATTACATACCGATTTTATACAATAGGCTAGGATAAATGTGAGGAGCAACAACAGATTGAAGAGTCGAAAGTGACCGTGAGGGAATTCGAATAGCAAAGCCTCGTTTAGAATCTTTGTTTGCAACTTTAAAAAGAGCAGATTCCATTTTTTTAAAAAATTTTTTTAATTATCTGAAAGATAATTAAAAAAACTACGCCTCACGAGATCGTGAGGCGTAGCCACGTTTTTTAAATAAATCACGGGTAGATTTATTTAAAAAATTTATTTTCTTCTTTAAGAAGAAAATAAACTTTTATTTTTTGGAAAATTCAAGCTCGCGCTATTTCGTGTCTTTGTTCCGATTTCTAGTCCTTCGGCTAGTAATCGGAATCAAAGACGGCCCTTAGGCGTCCAACATCCGACAGGATGTTAGGCGCCGGCGGGAGTCAGTCATTCCAGTTACTCGTTTCACGAGTAACTGGAAGACTGACAAAACGAAATAGGTTGGCCCTAAGGGCCAACTAAATACATTTTTTTTAAAAAATGTATTTACGCGGTTTTTTAAAAAAACTTTTTTGAATTCCAAAAAATCTTGTTCCTGGAAGCTGCTGTTAGCAGCTTCCTAAGGAAATTTTTCAAACAGATTTTTTTAAATAGAAAATCGTAGATTTTCTATTAAAAATCCATTTTGAAAAATGATTTTTTGGAATCTAAAAAACAGTGCTTCGCAAGATTAAAGTAATTCTCTTTTCCTCTCCTTGTATGTTAATTCTCCCATAAATATTTATCTTATAAATAAATTAAACGCCGGTTGGTTTATGATTCCCGCATGGGAATCAACCACCCGGCCCATTTCATGAATCCTCATGATTTCTGGTAGTGGTTTGAGTTGGCTAGTGATAATTGCCTGTTCTTTCAATTATAAACAATCTATTTTTTATTTAGAATTTTTAGAAGAATATTTTTTTATATTAAAAAAATATTCTTCGTTAAGAAAATTATTAATAAAAAATTTTTGTCTACCACCTATAGGTGGTAGACAAAACCGGATTGTTTAAATTGAAAGACTTGAGCTTTACAAGTCCCGCATGATCCAATGTGCTAAGGCTATAGGAGTTAGTAGTTTGGCAATGCCTGAAGGAATTACTTTTATGCATTTTCCATCAATATTAGTGTACCAGGCATTAAATAGCCGAGTAAAATAAGGCATAGTGAAAGTTTTAAAATGATAAACTGGTTTCCAGCCATGTCGGATTAGTTCTTTCACAGGTGTGTTAACCAGATTGTAACTAAAGCAAATATCCCATAATTTATCTGCGATCTCTCTATGCGTTTGTTGAATGCTTAGTAAAGCATTAGATCCGTGCATTCGTAAACTACCCTTCTCCTAGCATAACTCCACACATGATTTCATCGAAGCTTTGAGGAACAGCATTAGAATATTTTTCTTTGTCCGCCGGTGACATGTGTGCACGAAGCAGTACTAGAGGAATACTAAAGGCCAAAGAAATATTAGCAGGTAACTCTAAAAATAAGAAATGTGAAAGCTCAAATAGCCCGCCGGCGTTAGCTCTCAGATTTTTTAATGAAAAAAATCTGAGAGCGTAAACAGGCACGACCGTTTTTTTTTATTTCACAACGTGAAATAAAAAAACTTTTTTGAATTCCAAAAAATCTTATTCCTGGAAGCTGCTGTTAGCAGCTTCCTAAGGAAATTTTTCAAAAAGATTTTTTAAATAGAAAATCGTAGATTTTCTATTAAAAATCTGTTTTGAAAAATGATTTTTTGGAATCTAAAAAACAGTGCTTCGCAAATTGTTAATTTCCTTACTTTTTAGTTCATCTATTGATGAACTAAAAAGCTGATTAATTCGCTAAAGCGAATTAATCTGGGGTAGGTTGTGCCTTTTCATTTCATGAAAAGGTTGGATCCTTAAGGGATCCAATCTCTCAATCGAATGATTGAGAGACACAACCGACTTTCGATCTTTGCCTCCCGGTATTCTTTCAGAATACCGCGGAGGCAAGATCGAAAGAAATTAACTAATCTAATTAATTTTCGTTCCTCAATAATTTCTTCGACAGAAGAAATTGTTGAGGCCAAGAAAATTAATAATTTTTAGTTCTCTTTTTTTCTCTTCTAAAGAAGAGAAAAAAAGTTGTTAATTTCTAAGCTTTGCTTAGAAATTAACTACCCCAGTTAATTTAACGTACGTTAAATTAACAGGTTTTTCTGTCCTTATTGGACAGAAAAACCAAGCGGGGAGAACTAAAAAGTGCCCTGTTAGCCGGCGGTCATTTATCAAATGTTTACCGCCCTGAAAATCCCGACTAAACGGTCAATTCCACAGTCCTCCCCGAGTACTTCGTACGACGGGGAGGCTGTGGAATCGGGATTTTTTTTTTGATATCAAAAAATACGCCCCAAGCTTTTAATTTTCCTGTGGAAAATTAGTGCTTGGGGCTTCAAGGCGGAGCTTAATGTAATATGTAATCTTCGTATGGTCACTGACCATACCGGAATGACAGTTACCCGTATACCCTGTAACCGCCTTTATGGTGGTATTGAGTATGCGGAAATTTCAATTGTTCTCACAATTGCTCGGACTATATCTTATAGACATTTGTCTATTGCTATTTCTAGTCTCTGAGGCGTATTTTACGCCTGCTTGTTTACCTAATAGGTGGTTCAAGCATTTGATAGCATTTAATGTAGGCCTATTTTCAACCAACAGCTAAGAAGATATATCCCATTTGAGAAATAGTACTAAACGCAATAATTCGTTTTAAATCATTTTGCAATAGGCCTGTAGAAGCAGCAAAGAAAGCTGTTATAGCACCCACCCATAAGATTGCCAATAGTGCAGTAGAACTATATTCTAATAATGGTGATGATCTAAGAAGTAAGTAACATCCGGCTGTTACCAGGGTAGCAGCATGCAGTAAAGCAGAAACAGGTGTTGGACCCTCCATTGAATGAGGTAGCCAAGTATTAAGACCTAGTTGGGCTGATTTTCCCATAGCAGCAAATAATAATAGAAGACCTATTATTGTTATAGCTGTTTCATTCATGTATGGAGCAATACTAAATACTGTGGCGTAATCAATATTTCCAAATAGCCAGAATATGGCAAAGAATCCAATACTTAAGAACATATCACCAACTCTATTCATAGTTAAAGCCAATATAGCAGACTTATTAGCTTGAATTCTAGTAAACCAGAAGTTAATCAGTAAGTATGAAGAGATTCCAATGCCTTCCCACTTATTATACAAAGCGAAGTTGAAGTAATTAACATAGTTAAAAATTTACAGACTTTATACTGCTGGGCCACGAGAGTCCAGGATCCCTAAATCAAAGAGGGGTTGAAAATTTAATTTAATTTAATAATTTAAAGACCAATTTTGTGAAGCATCATAGGTGGTATTGTGTCCTTTAATAAAACTTGTAAATGCGGCAAACTTTTAGCCGAAATTCTAAGTACAAAACCATTATCATGCTGAATTGTACAGTTTAGATTAAATTTGCCAGACAACACTGAAATCAACAGTTTAACCTCATCCATTGTGAAACAATTTGTAGCGATTTTAACTCCTCGATTTATTTGCTCGAAAGACCCGTCATCAGCCAACCAATAAGCCAAGCTTAAAGGCGTTAAAAGTTCGCCAATGTTTAGGGGTACTACTTTTGACCGGTTCGGATAAAACAAATTGTGAAATTCGTTAAAACAAGGTAACGAGTAGGTATTAAAACATATTTCACTATATATTTTCCCCGTAACTCGATGAGGGAGTCGATTAATTATATTGGGAGTGGCTGAAGAAAAAATTTTAAACATTTCGTACAAATGAAGTAGGTATTCCTTATGAATTACACCTTGTCCAAATTTTAATCTGGTATTTATACTTCGTTTTTCAGCATGGAGGTCACCTAGAAATAAACCAACAAGTATTTCTCTTAAATCGGAAGGAACAACGAATTGTTCTCGTTCTAATTTACTTAGCCGTCGTGCTTTTAAGGGCAATAAAGAAGAAAGTACAAGCTGACCTATGGCTGTGCCATCTACAGCACAGCACCCACAAGTGGGGCTAACAAAGAAATAATCAAATAGAAATATTAATAATGCGATAGAAACCATTAGGGTTAATAACAGAAATAGGAAGTAAAAGATTGTAATATTAGTAAAAATTTTTTTCATTATATAAATATAAAGGAAAACACGAGTTATTTTGTTTTGATTAACTTATTTTTTCTTATCGAACTCCGCCTCCGTTAGTTCCCTCTGTCAAAGTCTCATGAATAATGAGACTTCGTAGATGGAACGTATGAAATCGGAACCGATTCCGATTTCAAGGAGGCGTTAATATAAGTCCCAATTTTTGTGAGGACCGAGTAGCAGCCTGTATATAATACAGGCTTCTACTCGGGCCCAGAGTCGAAGCGTGAACCTTCAGGTTCAAGCTGCGACTCTAAAAAATTGGATTTTTTTAATTTGAAGTCTTTCAATTTAAACAATCCGGTTTTGTCTACCACCTATAGGTGGTAGACAAAAATTTTGTATTTATAATATTCTTGAGTGTACGGCTAAAGCCGTACACTCCTAAAAATTCTAAATAAAAAATAGATTGTTTATAATTGAAAGCACAAAAAAATCTTTCCTACTAAATCCTTTGTCACTCTTCCAGTTACTCGTGAAACGAGTAACTGGAATGAGTGACTCCCGCCGGCGCCTAACATCCTGTCGGATGTTGGACGCCTAAGGGCCGTCTTTGATTCCGATTACTAGCCGAAGGACTAGAAATCGGAACAAAGACAAAGGATTTAGTAAGGAAATTTTTAAAAATGATTTTTAAAATTTTAAAAATCTATTTTTAAAAATGATTTTTTCAAATCTAAAAAACAGGGCATAACCGCGGGCTAAAAGGCACGAACGGTCGTGCCTTTTTACGCCCACAGCTAGTGCTGTGGGCTATCGCCCGCGGAGCTGTAGCTTATACTATAAAATCGCTTCTTAACCCCCGAATTTTTTTGAATAAAAAAAATTAGGGGTTTGATGCAACTCAAGAGGTAATTTTGCTTTTTTTTAGCCCGGCATCCACCTTTGGTAGATGCAGTTAAAAAAAAGTAGAAGAAAAATTACCTCATGAGATTAACCCATCAACCGTCTCCCTTAGGAAATCAAGGCGCAACTATGCTTTAGGTAAATTAACCTAAATGATGGGTTGTTAAGTCCGGGGCTGGAGCAAATGCAAAGCATTTGTTAAATTCGCCTGGAATAAATTTCAAAACTGCTGCCTGAGGACCCCTCATTTTTTGTTTAATTTTAAAAAATTAGAATTAAGGAGCATACGCGTGTTTACAACACGCTAGCCTAGCGAATCGAAGATTCGCGTACGGTCCAGACAATAAACCTCTAAAAGAGTTTGCCTCGTAACTAAGATTAGCTTCAAATTTTAAATTTCGTAGTTCACTACAAAAATTGCCAAGATTCGAATTGCTATTACTTTTATTTCGTTATACCATCCCATTATTATATAAGTTTCCTATAATTATTTAAGTTCAACTCGCCTTGTAATCCTAATTTTTATTAGGTAAACAAAGCGAGTTAAAATATTTTTTCTTAATTTTAAATTTATGGTTAATAAAAATTTCAAGTGTACACTAAAGTTCCCAGACAAACAAAAAAGATTATAAAAAGAAAGGGGTCCTGTATGGGCCCGCAAAGGGACCTTACAAAACCCTGTTTTTTAATACTACTTGGAGGATGAAGATCGTTGAGTAGGAAACTGCAGCCGGTCAACTCAGCAGCGCTGGGGTTGGTGCTGCAGCTCCCAAGTTTGGAGCTATAGCTCCGGCCTCTCGACTCATTCGATTAGTCGAATGAGTTCGACATCAAAAATTGGGAGTGGTGAAAAAGGACAAGCTTTAATCCTATAAGGATTACAGCTAGTCCTTTGACTCGTAGAGTTAAAGGAATAGCTGCGAACACTTTGTGTTCACAGCTTTTCCTTTTTCACCATTAAATTGCTATTTCTTTTATGTATTTCCTATTCTCACGGGCAAAAGCAGAGTTTAATAATTTAACCTAACCTTCAATTAACCTTAAATCCCATAGAAAAAGGGATTATATTTGTTAAAGTAATCCTCAGGAATAGATTACCGCCGCTGAAAATCACGATGGGTCGTGATTTTTGTTTTTTTTTTGATTTATCGCAAGATAAATACAAAAATACGCCCGCAGCGTCAAATTTGTTAATTATAAAAAATCTATTTTTTGATGTCGAACTCATTCGACTAATCGAATGAGTCGAGAGGCACCATTGGCCAAGGTGGCCAGTACGAGCTATTTTTTATTGTCTTTGTTCCGATTTCTAGTCCTTCGGCTAGTAATCGGAATCAAAGACGGCCCTTAGGCGTCCAACATCCGACAGGATGTTAGGCGCCGGCGGGAGTCACTCATTCCAGTTACTCGTTTCACGAGTAACTGGAAGAGTGACAAAAAATAGCTCTACAAAAAATTCAGCCTCTGATTCAATCAAATCGTACGGAGTACGATTTGATCTGGCGGAGGTATAGATCTGAGAAGATCTATAAAACCAGATCATCCAAGTAGGAAGCTCTGGTTTTATCTTCTTCTACGAAGAAGATAAAAATTTTTCTGTAGGATTATTTAATTTATTAAATTAATCCGTACAGAAAAATAGAGCTTCCACTACTTGGAGGAAGGTTTTTTTCATTAAAAAATCTGCGGGCTACAGCGGCGGGGCTAGCTAAAAAAGAATGCTGTAAAATTTCAACGTCCAACAAATCTAAGAATATTAATTCTTCAACTCGCTTTATAATCCTAATTTTCATTAGGTTTGGACTATATCTTTAAATTGAAATAAATCCCGAATTTTGTGAGGAGTAGGAAGCTGCAGCCGGTCAACTCAGCAGCGCTGGGGTTGGTGCTGCAGCTCCCAAGTTTGGAGCTATAGCTCCGGCCTCTCGACTCATTCGATTAGTCGAATGAGTTCGACATCAAAATCTTTGTGCTTTCAATTATAAACAATCTATTTTTTATTTAGAATTTTTAGGAGTGTACGGCTTTAGCCGTACACTCAAGAATATTTTTTTATATTAAAAAAATATTCTTCGTTAAGAAAATTATAAATAAAAAATTTTTGTCTACCACCTATAGGTGGTAGACAAAACCGGATTGTTTAAATTGAAAGACCAGGGATTAAAAAATCGTAGATTTTTTAAATTTAAATATTTATCAAATTGCGCCACGTATAGCCTCTGAGGAATTTCATCTTATTATTTATGGAAATTTCCTGCTGATTGTCCAATCTTTTTAATTATTTTTGTCTACCTTCCGGGCTCTTCCTCTAAGGGAAGAGACTGGAAGGCCCCAAAATAAAAAGCCCTAAGGATTTTCCAGCATATAGTGGTGTACTTAATGTGCTTCATAACACATTTAGGCCGGGAAGAGTTGACCGATAAACATAGTTAGGTATGAATCTCCTGTTACTAGTACAAGCATAAAGAAAGTGAATAATGATAAGTATGAAAAGAATCTTTGGTTGTGTGGATCCTCACCCATATATGAAATAGAGTAGATATGTACTAAAGTAGAAACGAATAAAACAGGAATTAGCATTGAAACAGTTAAAGAATCAAATAAGAATCCCCAAGAAATAGACATTAACTCAGAATCGATCCAACTTGTTAAGTAAATAGATACAGGTGATCCACAGATACCTACTTCATAAAAGGCTATAGCTGCCATAACACTAGTCAAACCTAGTGAAGAGCAAGTAATGATATGGCTTCCAGTCACACCAATTTTTCGTCCTAATAGTCCTGATACTACAGAACCTAGTAATGGTAAAAATAAGATAGATAGATACATTATGTTCTAAGTGAAATGTTTCCTCTTAATCGATAATATGCTACTAAAATACTCAATCCGATAACTGACTCTGCTCCTGCTATTGCTATAATATATACACCGAATGTTTGACCGATGTTATCATCGAAACCAAAAGAACTAATTAAAACAAGTAATGTTACAGCTAGTAACATTATCTCGATGGAAATAATTAATAGGATAATATTTTTTCTATTCAATATAAATCCTAAAATTCCAATTAAAAACAGTATTATTGAAAGATTCATAATTTTATTTTTATTTTATTCTTTTTGTGCGTTCTAAATTGCGCTATGACCCGAGCTAACTTCGAATTCAGCTGCAGAAGGGTTAAAGCATTCCCCAATTTTTGTTGAGGACCGTTGGGAAGGTCCCCAGATAAATTGGGGGTTATGTTAAATTAGTTGCTTTGCAGTTCGGTTTTGCCTCCTATTTAAAAAGGATTATTAAAAAGGGAAGAGGGAAAACCTCTTCTTCCCTTAGCTCTCCCAAAATACCTCCCCAGCAAAGCTGAGGGGTACTATTTGGGTGAGCCCCGCATCGCTGTTCTGATCTATAATTTAGAAGCTGTAGCTTCCCGCGCATGTTAGATGCCTGCAAGCAGGCATCGTAAGCAATCGCGAGGCCTCAACAATAATATTTTTAATATTATTGTGTGAGGAACGATCGCGATTGCTAATGCGCGGTAATCTTATAAAGATAACCGCCGGCTGAAACTAACGATCGATCCTTGTCCATATTTATTTATCTCTTCAGAGATAAATAATATGGCAAGCCCGTTAGTTTCTACGATCCATCTACGATGGATCTAACTCCGGCGGCATCTGAATTTAAGGCCTCAACAATAATATTTTTAATATTATTGTGTGAGGCAAGAAATTAAGACAGGAGCTACAGCTCCTAACGGATTTCTTTCTGTCTGAATACTGTCTTCGACTTGAGTTGGTCTGACTAGACCAACTCAGGTCGAAGATCGAAAGAAAAAAAAAAAAAAACAAAAAAAAAACAGAAATCCCGAATTTTGTGAGGATTTGGAGCTATAGCTCCAAACCGCTCGACTCATTCGATTAGTCGAATGAGTTCGACATCAAAATCTTTGTGCTTTCAATTATAAACAATCTATTTTTTATTTAGAATTTTTAGGAGTGTACGGCTTTAGCCGTACACTCAAGAATATTTTTTTATATTAAAAAAATATTCTTCGTTAAGAAAATTATAAATAAAAAATTTTTGTCTACCACCTATAGGTGGCAGACAAAACCGGATTGTTTAAATTGAAAGACAAGGGATTAAAAAATCGTAGATTTTTTAAAAAAAAAAACAGACGGGATGCCGGAATTTTTTTAATAAATTAGGTGGATAACCAAGCCCAACGGGTCCTATCGGAATCGAACCGATATAATCCTAAGTGACGCTTAGGGGCTTTACCTATTAAGCTAACAACCCTTATGCCTTATTTTATTTAAAATAAAACCTTTCTTTTTCGATTCAGCCTGAACTGTCCAGTTAAGGCTTGATCGGTCTAGTTCTCCGAGTCGAAGAAATTCCAATGAATCTCACGTCTACTGATGCGGGGCTAAAACATTTGTAATGATACAAGCAAAAAGCATGGTTATGATATTTATCTTCTCTTTTATTTAATTTTTCCTTTTTCCCTTTATTCCCTCTTTATTTATGCTAACCCCACACCACCAAAGGGGTGGAAGTTAATTTCCTGGGTTTTGACTTGGTTTAGAATGAACTATTAATATAGGGGCCAACATAGCAAGTAACAGTATTACACTACTTAATATGAACCACATAGCACCGTAAGTGTAAAATCCTTGCCCTAAAGCTTCTATTTGAAGGAACTTATTGAATATAGAATCTACACTATAAGGATTATTTGCTAAATTAACTCCGCTTTGTGTAGAAAGCTCAGAACCAAAGAATAATCCGTTTAAATAATTCAATAAGTCTACAGGTAAGTTTAGTACTGAAACGTTATCATAACTAAATGGAATTATTGTGCTTTGCGAAGCACTGTTTTTTAGATTCCAAAAAATCATTTTTCAAAATGGATTTTTAATAGAAAATCTACGATTTTCTATTTAAAAAAATCTGTTTGAAAAATTTCCTTAGGAAGCTGCTAACAGCAGCTTCCAGGAACAAGATTTTTTGGAATTCAAAAAAGTTTTTTTAAAAAACCGCGTAAATACATTTTTTAAAAAAAATGTATTTAGTTGGCCCTTAGGGCCAACCTATTTCGTTTTGTCAGTCTTCCAGTTACTCGTGAAACGAGTAACTGGAATGACTGACTCCCGCCGGCGCCTAACATCCTGTCGGATGTTGGACGCCTAAGGGCCGTCTTTGATTCCGATTACTAGCCGAAGGACTAGAAATCGGAACAAAGACACGAAATAGCGCGAGCTTTTATTTTCCAAAAAATAAAAGTTTATTTTCTTCTTAAAGAAGAAAATAAATTTTTTAAATAAAGACTATTTATTTAAAAAACGTGGCTACGCCTCACGATCTCGTGAGGCGTAGTTTTTTTAATTATCTTTCAGATAATTAAAAAAATTTTTTAAAAAAATTGAAAATTTCATAAGTAAATAATGATCCTACTGTTAAGGCTAAAGGTAAGTTTTTAGTATATTGGCTTCCTACATCTAGGATATCTGTTAATTTGATATTAATGCGAAATTTGTTGAGGACCATACAGCTAAAGCTGTATGGCCCATACAAATTTACGCATAAAAAAATCATAGATTTTTTTATCATCATGATTACAAACAGGAAAAGAACAGCTATTGCTCCTGTGGGCTTAATGTAAGGGGTGGTGGTTTGAAAAGAGTTTGTACTATTTAACTTCAAGAGTTGCATTAGACTTAGATTTTAGTCTAGTTATTAGTTTTTTTTGATTTACATTACCATTTAAATTAGAAAGTTCTGTCCTTGTCCATATTTATTTATCTCTTCAGAGATAAATAATATGGCAAGCCCATTAATTCAATCATTCTTAATTCTCTTTCTTTAGTATAATAAGGATTGCAAATGCTTAGCAATACAGCTTTGTTTCATACTTCATATTGAACAAGTTTAAACGAAAGCCCTTTTCAAGAAATGAAATCCCTAATTTTTATTTTGATTTGGTAAAAAATTTCCGGAGGAACCCTCCGGAAATTTTTGTAAAGCAAATCTAAATAGAAAATTTTTTGTGTGGGGACTAGCGAATCGTAGATTCGCTAGTTAACACACAAAACCGGGATTTCATTTGTCAGTCTTCCAGTTACTCGTGAAACGAGTAACTGGAATGACTGACTCCCGCCGGCGCCTAACATCCTGTCGGATGTTGGACGCCTAAGGGCCGTCTTTGATTCCGATTACTAGCCGAAGGACTAGAAATCGGAACAAAGACATGAAATAGGGTCCTACCAAAGGATATTGAAAAAAGAAAGGCCCGCCGGCGTTAGCTCTCAGAATCGGGCGGACTATTCATTGTGCACTAAAGTGCACAAAGAATAGACCCACGCTGAGAGCGTAAAAAGGCACGACCTTTTTTTATTTCACAACGTGAAATAAAAAAACTAGCCCCAACTAAACGTTGGAGCTGCTGGCGCGGATGTTGAATTTTTGACAACCCTACGACAACTAACTCAGCTGCTGCTCTAGTAGGGTATTCGTAAACTGTACCAACCCCTAGTTGGTTAGCAATAGAAACCAAAATATATTTATCAAATTTTAACTGACTAATACTCAACATTAAATAAAAAAATGATCTTTTGTCATTAGTACTGATTGTTGTTCTGTCTACTTTTCGAAAGCCCTTTTCAAGAAATGAAATCCCTAATTTTTATTTTGATTTGGTAAAAAATTTCCGGAGGAACCCTCCGGGAATTTTTGTAAAGCAAATCTAAATAGAAAATTTTTTGTGTGGGGACTAGCGAATCGTAGATTCGCTAGTTAACACACAAAACCGGGATTTCATTTGTCAGTCTTCCAGTTACTCGTGAAACGAGTAACTGGAATGACTGACTCCCGCCGGCGCCTAACATCCTGTCGGATGTTGGACGCCTAAGGGCCGTCTTTGATTCCGATTACTAGCCGAAGGACTAGAAATCGGAACAAAGACATGAAATAGGGTTATAACTAAAGGACCCATCACCTAATATGAAACCCACCGTCCACCAAGGGCTAGGAAGGATTACACTTTCAAGAACAGGTACAGGGGGCAAAGCTAAAAAAGGAAGTAACCCAATATTGTTTGTCCGCCCTCGTTAGTTGCCTGCAAGCAGGCAACGTAAGGAATCGGAACCGTTTCCGATTCCTAGAGGGCGGTATTTTAAGAATGATTACCGCCACAGAAAATCTCGATCGTTCCTCACACAATAATATTAAAAATATTATTGTTGAGGCCACGAGATTTTTTTTGAATTCGCTAGCGAATTCAAAATACGCCCCACCTAAATGGTGGGGCTACTGTGGCGGGCCAAAGTTTCTCCTCGTAAAGGATTATTGAGGAAATTAACATAGGAAAGCATTTTTAACAATCCTTCTTTATGTGAATGTTCTTTATTCCAATACATTTCAAAAATTGTTACAAAAATATAAAACATGTGTTTTTTCGAAGTTTGTAACGGGTAAACTAGAAAATGATTAATTATAACATTAATATCTGCTTTTGAACTTACTTCGTACCGTGCCGAATTACCAGAACTAAAGACCAAACCAACTCCAAAAAAATCTCTTAGAGATTTTAGTAATTCTAATTCTCTAATGTTCATATGCACCGCAAATCTGAGTTTTAATTCTAGTCCATATTTTCTTTTTTTTAAAAAATTTTTTTAATTATCTGAAAGATAATTAAAAAAACTACGCCTCACGAGATCGTGAGGCGTAGCCACGTTTTTTAAATAAATAGTCTTTCAATTTAAACAATCCGGTCTTGTCTACCACCTATAGGTGGTAGACAAAAATTTTTTATTTATAATTTTCTTAACGAAGAATATTTTTTTAATATAAAAAAATATTCTTGAGTGTACGGCTAAAGCCGTACACTCCTAAAAATTCTAAATAAAAAATAGATTATTTATAATTGAAAGCACGGGTAGATTTATTTAAAAAATTTATTTTCTTCTTTAAGAAGAAAATAAACTTTTATTTTTTGGAAAATAAAAGCTCGCGCTATTTCGTGTCTTTGTTCCGATTTCTAGTCCTTCGGCTAGTAATCGGAATCAAAGACGGCCCTTAGGCGTCCAACATCCGACAGGATGTTAGGCGCCGGCGGGAGTCAGTCATTCCAGTTACTCGTTTCACGAGTAACTGGAAGACTGACAAAACGAAATAGGTTGGCCCTAAGGGCCAACTAAATACATTTTTTTTAAAAAATGTATTTACGCGGTTTTTTAAAAAAACTTTTTTGAATTCCAAAAAATCTTGTTCCTGGAAGCTGCTGTTAGCAGCTTCCTAAGGAAATTTTTCAAAAAGATTTTTTTAAATAGAAAATCGTAGATTTTCTATTAAAAATCTGTTTTGAAAAATGATTTTTTGGAATCTAAAAAACAGTGCTTCGCACCTGCTCGGTTTTTGAGTAATAGTAGCAAGAAAGCAACCCTCAGCGTCTGTTAATCCTGTAACTAACCAGGGATTCAAAGTTTTGCCAGAATAGGTAGAAGTATGATAAGAAGATTTATTTCCCCACTCCTCCAAGTAAGTGGTAGACGCAGTCTGTTGAGGACTATACAGCTAAAGCTGTATAGCCCATACAGATCCGATTTTATAAATCTTTCAGATTTATAAAAATTTTCCATCTTCTTGGAGGACTGAATAAAATTGTTTCTTCGGGGTGATTTTGCACCCAAATATTTTAATAAAGTATGGGGTTTTAGTTTCGCCCCATTAAAGGGGTGGGAGTTTGTGCCCTCCCCAGGAGTTTGACTTGGTTTAGAGTGAACTATTAAAATTGGAGCTAGCATAGCAAGTAGCAGTATTACACTACTTACTATAAACCACATTGCTCCATAAGTGTAAAAACCTTGCCCTAAGGCTTCTATTTGAAGGAAATTATTAAATATTGTATCCACACTGTAAGGGTTTTGAGTTAAATTAACTCCACTTATTGAGGAAACATTAGAACTAAAGAATAACCCATTTAGGTAATTCAATAAATCTATTGGTAAATTTATAACAGAAACATTATTAATGCTGAAAGGTACTATAGTAAAAATTTCATAGATAAATAAAGATCCTACTGTTAGAGCTAAAGGGAAATTTTTTGTGTATTGACTTCCCACATCCAGTATGTCCGTTAATTTAATATTGATCATCATAATAACGAATAAGAATAAAACTGCAATGGCACCAATGTAGACCAGAATATATGAAATACCAATAAATCCTACACCTAATAATAATAAATATCCAGCTGCATTTACAAAAGCTGAAATTAAGAAAAGTACTGCAATTACAGGGTTTTTAGAGGTAATAACTAAAATACCTGATAAGATAGCTCCAGCGGCTAACACGTCTAATAAAAAGTTGTTTATCATTTTTGTTTTTGTTTTTAATTGTGCCTATGCTTTCGCATTTCTAACCCCGAAATAAAAAAAATAAAACGCCACCCCAGCAGGTCTTGGGGACCTACGGCTAGGAAGCTGCAGCCGGTCAACTCAGCAGAGCTGGGGTTGGTGCTGCAGCTCCCAAGTTTGGAGCTATAGCTCCGGCCTGAGGCCCATGACCTGCTGGGGTGCTCAGACCTATAGGACTGAGTATTTCCCTAAAGAAAATAAACAGAGTTATTCCCCGCCGGCGTTAGCTCTAAGAATCCGGCGGACTATTCATTGTGCACTAAAGTGCACAAAGAATAGACCCACGCTGAGAGCGTAAGCAATCGCAGGCTTGCCATATTATTTATCTCTGAAGAGATAAATAAATATGGACAAGGACCGATCGCGATTGCTAGCCCGAATTTTTTTAATAAACTTAAGCTTTTAGCTAGCGAATCTACGATTCGCTAATCCCAATTTTTGATGGGCCAAAGGTCCTCACAAAAATTGGGATTTAAGTTATAGAAAAAAATTAGGGGTCTTAATTCTTATGTTACCGCGCCTGAACATCCCGATCGTTCCTCACACAATAATATTAAAAATATTATTGTTGAGGCCACGGGATGTTGCGAAGCACTGTTTTTTAGCTGCTAACAGCAGCTTCCAGGAATAAGATTTTTTGGAATTCAAAAAAGTTTTTTTATTTCAGATTTATTCTGAAATAAAAAACTAGCCCCAACTAAACGTTGGGGATGCTGGCACGGGGTAGAACTAAAAGTCGTTTTATTTTTTTCGAGGGAATATTTATTTTTAAAATTTGTTTTCTGCTGATTTGCTTTTTCTGGTTAAATAACCAGAAAAAGCTGCAACCTGCTAAACCTGGAGGCAGCTTTATTTGAAAAATAGAATTTTTCTAGATCTTTTCAAATACCAATCAGCTGAGTTAGAAAAAGGCTGAATCCTGTATCAGCCATTTTGGACTATAAGCCCCGCCAGCGTTAGTCCCTCACTTAAGTGAGGGACGTATAGAATTGCGACCGTTGCGAAGCACTGTTTTTTAGATTCCAAAAATTCATTTTTCAAAACAGATTTTTAATAGAAAATCTACGATTTTCTATTTAAAAAATCTTTTTGAAAAATTTCCTTAGGAAGCTGCTAACAGCAGCTTCCAGGAATAAGATTTTCTTGTGCTTTCAATTATAAACAATCTATTTTTTATTTAGAATTTTTAGGAGTGTACGGCTTTAGCCGTACACTCAAGAATATTTTTTTATATTAAAAAAATATTCTTCGTTAAGAAAATTATAAATAAAAAATTTTTGTCTACCACCTATAGGTGGTAGACAAAACCGGATTGTTTAAATTGAAAGACTTGGAATTCAAAAACAGTTTTTTTATTTCACAACGTGAAATAAAAAAATTGTTAATTTCCTTACTTTTTAGTTCATCTATTGATGAACTAAAAAGCTGATTAATTCGCTAAAGCGAATTAATCTGGGGTAGGTTGTGCCTTTTCATTTCATGAAAAGGTTGGATCCTTAAGGGATCCAATCTCTCAATCGAATGATTGAGAGACACAACCGACTTTCGATCTTTGCCTCCCGGTATTCTTTCAGAATACCGCGGAGGCAAGATCGAAAGAAATTAACTAATCTAATTAATTTTCGTTCCTCAATAATTTCTTCGACAGAAGAAATTGTTGAGGCCAAGAAAATTAATAATTTTTAGTTCTCTTTTTTTCTCTTCTAAAGAAGAGAAAAAAAGTTGTTAATTTCTAAGCTTTGCTTAGAAATTAACTACCCCAGTTAATTTAACGTACGTTAAATTAACAGGTTTTCTGTCCTTATTGGACAGAAAAACCAAGCGGGGAGAACTAAAAAGCAATTCTAAGCTGGCGGTTCATTTTGAAAGAATCCGCCGGCTGAAAATCGGAAACGGTTCCGATTTTCGACGCCCAGAGCGTGGGTCTATTCTTTGTGCACTTTAGTGCACAATGAATAGTCCGCCCGATTCTGGTGGCCGATTTTTATTTATAATGCGCCTAAACCGTGTGGTCCCTGAACACAGGGACCGCATGGCAGGCGCACTAAAAATCAAGCCCGGGGACCATACGGTCCCTATTGAAAATAGGGACCACACGGAACCCGGGTACGCCGGCGGGTATTTTTATACAGGATAGGTTTACCCTGAAACTTAACTTTATTTTTTTTTTGATCTAGTTGAAACCGAGTAATACGAATTTTCAGAAGTTTCCCGCAAATCTTCGATTCGCTTGTCTTAGAAGCTGTAGCTTCAATTATATTGGAGCTACAGCTCCTAACGGATTTCTAAGGCCTCAACAATAATATTTTTAATATTATTGTGTGAGGGTAGAAAATTAATTTCTTGTAGAAATTAAGAAAGCCTAGCGAGTTGAAAACTCGCGTATGGGTTAGAAACAATTCTTTCTTATTACAAGAAGATCCCAGATAGTTGAGCCAAGAGTTTAACATTGGGGCTTTTTTGTTATTAAAACACAAAAAATGTATTTATTTTGGCAGGCGTTAAGAGGAATTGAACCTCTGTTAAAAGTATTAACAGTACTCCGCATGACCACTATGCTATAACACCGATTCGCGATCTTTTTAAAAAAACCAGGGCCCCGGAGTAGGATGGGGCCCCTCTATTTTGGTTATTATTCCGAACAATTATTCAGCATCCATGGGATGTGGCTCATCCCTTTCAGATATGAACCGACCCTACGGCCTAGCGAGTTTGAAACTCGCGTAAGACCGCATCCTTTGGATGCGGACTTGGGGAGAGCTAAGAGAAAAAACTTCCCCGCCAGCGTTAGTCCACTTCCATCAGGAAGTGGACGTAGGAAATGTTAAAAGATTATCATTTCCTTAATTTTTTAATTAGAAAAATAGATCTTCCATCTTACGGTTTCTGAATTCCAAAAAATCTTATTCCTGGAAGCTGCTGTTAGCGGCTTCCTAAGGAAATTTTTCAAAAAGATTTTTTTAAATAGAAAATCGTAGATTTTCTATTAAAAATCTGTTTTGAAAAATGATTTTTTTGAATCTCAAAAACTGTGCTTCGCATTGCAGGACTGAGGCATAACCTACGGTAGATTAATTCGCGAATAGCGAATTAATCAACTTTTTAATCGTATACGATTAAAAAGGGTCAAGATATTCTTTGTTAAGAGCCCCTTGAACAAACATTAATCTTGCATTTGCATATTCTTTCTGAATGTGCAAATCGCCCAGGCAGAGTCCCCGCCGGCGTTAGTCCACTTTTTTAATTTTAAAAAAGTGGACGTAAGCAATCGCAGGCTTGCCATATTATTTATCTCTGAAGAGATAAATAAATATGGACAAGGACCGATCGCGATTGCTAGCCCGAATTTTTTTAATAAACTTAAGCTTTTAGCTAGCGAATCTACGATTCGCTAATCCCAATTTTTGATGGGCCAAAGGTCCTCACAAAAATTGGGATTTAAGTTATAGAAAAAAATTAGGGGTAATTTATCAATTATTTCCGCGCCCGAAAATCTCAATGCGAAATTTGTTGAGGACCATACAGCTAAAGCTGTATGGCCCATACAAATTTTCGCATAAAAAATCATAGATTTTGCGAAGCACTGTTTTTGAGATTCAAAAAAATCATTTTTCAAAACAGATTTTTAATAGAAAATCTTTTTGAAAAATTTCCTTAGGAAGCCGCTAACAGCAGCTTCCAGGAATAAGATTTTTTGGAATTCAAAAAAGTTTTATCTTTTGAGATTTTTTTTTTTGATCCGTAGGATCAAAAAACTAGCCCCAACTGGACGTTGGGGCTGCTGGCGCGGTGTCTGTTAATTATCTAAATAAAGTGAATTGAGCTCTTTCCTCCTTACTTAACCATTTGGGTTTACCCTCACCGGGTTTAATGGGTATTAAAGAAGAAAGTAAAATTAAACCTTCACTAATTATATTAAATAAGATAGACTGCGCATAAAGTACATAGATTATTAATGTTAAGACGACTCCGAAGTAGAGTGAAAAATATATAAAGCCGTTAGTTTGATTTAAGATGTTTTTCATTTTTTAATAAAGGATAAGATACGATAACACAGTTGTAGGAAGCTGTAGCCGGAGGCCGACTTATTCGACTAGCCCGGGTCCCGTATGGTACCTATTTTTCAATAGGGACCATATGGTCCCCGGGGCGAATAAGGCCGAAAAGGAAAGGTCCCTCGAAGAGGGACCACACCCTTTTCGGATCGACATCCCGCCAGCGGGGTGCTACAGCTCCCAAGTTTAAAGCTACAGCTATAGCTTTAAAGTCCTCCACTTCTTGCCCGTACGCGATATTTTTTTTGAATTTTTTTTTAACCGTCGGTTAAAAAAAAAAAACTACGCTTTGCTACTGCAAAGCGTAGCCACGTTTTTTAAATAAATCCTTATAGATTTATTTAAAAAATTTATTTTCTTCGAATGAAGAAAATAAACTTTTATTTTCTTAAGAAAATAACAGCGGCATCCACCTTTGGCGGATGCAGTTAAAAAAAAAAGATAGAAGTAAAGCTGGGGTATGTGCGGCAGCGAATTATTTTTCTAGTCTGTGGGTTTTAGACCATCCACGGGTAGATGAACTAAAAGAAAAATTTAATTCGAAGAAATGTTTTGAATGGAGTCCCTCTTTTTGCAAAGCAAAAAGTAAGACCTTGTATTAGTGGCACTTCACTCTGGGTGTTAACCGCCACATAAAGATGCAAAGCATATTTATAGGCGGTCCTCCAAGTAGTTGGTAGATCGGTTTTATAAATCTTTCAGATTTATAAAAATTATAGATCTTCCCTCACACAATAATATTAAAAATATTATTGTTGAGGCCCCATCTCTTGGAGGATTGAACACTATCCGGCCAACTTAGAATTTGTAAATTGACCGGCAAAAGGGTAAGAGATGTTAACAATGGAAGCTTCTTCCATTGGTAAATGGAGGAACGAGTCCTCCAGTTTACAATGGTCTTCCATTGTTAACTGATGGATCGAGTTCCATCATTTACAACATTTCTATCCCTAGAGTTAATAGCAATTTATTTTTTAATTAAAAAAAGGGGGTTGAAAGTTTAATTTTTAAAATTTAAGTTACTTATAAAGCCATTTTTCTTTATTAAGAATCATGGCTTGTTAAGGCAAGATCCATTAAAGTATTTTCAACTATACCAACAAGTGGTACAATAATTACAAACCAAGCAAAGTATAATGCTGTAGCTACTTGTCCTACTTCTACAAACGGTGAGTTTGGATGTTGACTTCCAATCCACATTAGAATAAAGAAGTTAGCCACAAATACCCAGAAGAAGAATTTCATTAATGGTCTAAATTGGTTACCTCTAATTCTAGATGTGTCAACGATTGGCATTATTAATAGTATCAACAATGAAGCAAACATAGCTAAAACTCCTAGCCCCGAAAATTTAACCGCTACTTAGTAGCGGCCGAAAGCCCTTTTCAAGAAATGAAATCCCTAATTTTTATTTTGATTTGCTAAAAAATTATTTTAAAATCGTAGATTTATAAAAATAATTTTTTTAAAGCAAATCTAAATAGAAAATTTTTTGTGTGTTAACATCAGTTAACACACAAAACCGGGATTTCATTTGTCAGTCTTCCAGTTACTCGTGAAACGAGTAACTGGAATGACTGACTCCCGCCGGCGCCTAACATCCTGTCGGATGTTGGACGCCTAAGGGCCGTCTTTGATTCCGATTACTAGCCGAAGGACTAGAAATCGGAACAAAGACATGAAATAGGGTTCTACTTAACGCTCCACCAATTTTTGTGAGGATCTTTGACCCATCAAAAATTGGAGGTAAAAAATCGTAGATTTTTTAATTTTTGCTTTTCAGCAGAGAATCTATGTAGGATTTTATAGAAATATCTCGATATTGGATAGCCTGTTTAAGAGCTTGTATTGATTCAAAATCATTTGTAAAACCAAACTGTCGAGATTTTATATTAAATTCATTAGGAAATGTGCATTTCCAAGCCACAATACTTCCTTTTAATGGCCCTCTACCAACAACTGCCTGAATATTATTTTCACCTGATTTAGTTTCAATTGCTCGGGTTTTAAACCAAGATTGAATATTATCAAGCCAAAATTCTTTAGACTGAAGTCTTTTGTTAGGATAACTATAAATAATTTCTATTATAGCCATAAAACCATATAAAGTGTAATGTGCTTTACCATTAACAAGTCGAGCCACAACTGACATTAGTTCATATTGGTCATATTTCCAATAGAAATAATGAGAATAAGACTCTATAGCAGGAAGGAATTTTTCAAACATAGAACTAATACTTTCTACAGTAAGAACTGTCATTTCTTTAATATTTCTATCATTTGAATCTAAAATAACTAAAATTTCAGAGTCTTTTGATTTATTTACAGTATGAGTTTTGATGTCGAGAGATTTAAAAAATTGTTCTAACATAGAAAAAAAATGAGCGTTATATTTATTTTTAAGCTGGGGCAATAATAAAGTAGGTATTAACCAAATTGAACCTATATCTGAATTACGTAGTCTTAAGTGTAAAGTTCCATCACCTAGAATAAACCCTATAATAAAAAGTATTGATGGGGTAGTAAAATTATCAGTGTAAGTGGGAAGTTTTACATTAGTGAAATTAAGACCTAATAAATTTAATTGATCCAATAAAGATAGTTTTCTATTTACTCCATCTGCTGAAAGGTCATAAACAATGTGTATAGCAAGAGCAAGGGAAATGGGATCTAATGTTAATTTATTAGATGTTAGACATCGTATCTCCGATAATTTTTGGAAGGCAACATATTTTTCCCCATAAATATTATTAAAATATTTAGAATAGGAATTAAGTATTGTATCCCAACTTTCAGAAGATAAACGTATAACCAATTTCCCATGTTTATTCATAATTATACCCAATGTACCTGTTCGTCCTAGAACATGCCAAAGAGTTAAAAAAAATTCTAAACTTTTCGGCGAAAGATTCTGATTAATAGCAAATACAGGCGTAAAATACTTATCTCTAATTCGACAAGATATATGTCCTTCAGCCTGAAAAAATCCATTTGCTACTAAACGAAACTCCTCCGAATTAAAATTAGAAGGTAATTTGAAATTATCTTTACATTGTTTTAATTGCTCACGTGCAGAAGAAATAGACAAAGTATTTTTATCGTTTGAATTAAAATTGGTAAATTCAGAATTCTGAATATAGATTAAAATAAGAAATACTATTTCCATAAAATTTTCCAGCCTTCATTGACTATATCTTATCTGGAAATTGACTAACCGGCCCATAAGAACGAACCAGGAAGGTTTGGTAATCCAGAGTTTTACGTATAGTCTATGAAGTTTTTAACCGAGTTTTTTTAAATATAGAAAATTACCGGTTTTATAGATTACTTTGTAAGTCCCAATTTTTGTGAGGACCTTTGGCCCATCAAAAATTGGGACTAGCGAATCGTAGATTCGCTATCTATAAAAATTTTTTGTAGAGCTATTTTTAATAGATTACAATTACGTAGAATATGTAATCTATAAAATAGCACTACGAAAAATAGAATTTAAAAAAATCTATGATTTTTTTATGCGTAAATTTGTATGGGCCATACAGCTTTAGCTGTATGGTCCTCAACAAATTTCGCATTTATGTTTAAAAAAATTGAAGCGCGAGGCTCGGCAATGAAAACTTGCTGATTATCTTGAACAAGTTATAAGATTTTTACTGTAAAACACAGTACTTTAACTGCAAGACTTTCAAGCATACAGTAAAATTTATACAAACCGCTAGAAGATCCAATTTGTTGGGGATAGATCGTAAAATTGCATAGTAAGGTAAAAGATCTTTTTGATTATAATTATTATAATTAATATAAGTCCCAATTTTTGTGAGGACCTTTGGCCCATCAAAAATTGGGACTAGCGAATCGTAGATTCGCTATTTTGAAATCTCTATGGACTTCCACGAGTACTTCGTACGAGTGGAAGCCCGTGAGATTGTTATAATTTATCGGAATTTTCAGTCCTCCAAGGGCCTCAACAATAATATTTTTAATATTATTGTGTGAGGGAAGATAAAAGTTTTTATAAATCTGAAAGATTTATCAAATCGGATCTGTATGGGCTATACAGCTTTAGCTGTATAGTCCTCAACAGACTGCGTCTACCACTTACTTGGAGGATCTTGTAAAGCATATCTTTATGCATACACTGAGAAATATTATTTCTTAATAGTTCCATACTTTCTTTCCATATATAAATTCTACCTCCTTTTTTATATTTATGAATAGCATTTTAAAGAATTTTATTTTTAAACTCCTCTACGAGGAGTTTAAAAAGCTGGTTAATTCGCTATTGCGAATTAACCTGCTCTAGTTAATGCCTCGAAATAGACCGCGGCCATAAGGTCATGACGCCAGCTTTAGCTGGCGACATGACTGAAGGCCGCGGCAGTGCGACCTCAGAGGGTCGCGCCCAGGCGGCCATGAGACGGCCGCTTTTGCCGCAACCTCCGGTCATGCTTGCATGACCCTATGGTTGCGGGATTTTCTATTCCGAGGTAAATGCGAAATTTGTTGAGGACCGTACAGCTAAAGCTGTATGGCCCATACAAATTTACGCATCAAAAAATCATAGATTTTTTGGTTGTTCAATTGAACAACTTATCTCTCAACCCTGTTCTTTCAATTATAAACAATCTATTTTTTATTTAGAATTTTTAGGAGTGTACGGCTTTAGCCGTACACTCAAGAATATTTTTTTATATTAAAAAAATATTCTTCGTTAAGAAAATTATAAATAAAAAATTTTTGTCTACCACCTATAGGTGGTAGACAAAACCGGATTGTTTAAATTGAAGGAATTAATAATTGAGAGACATTAACAACTCAGTCCTCCAATGCGAAGCACAGTTTTTGAGATTCAAAAAAATCATTTTTCAAAACAGATTTTTAATAGAAAATCTACGATTTTCTATTTAAAAAAATCTTTTTGAAAAATTTCCTTAGGAAGCCGCTAACAGCAGCTTCCAGGAATAAGATTTTTTGGAATTCAGAAACAGCGAAAGCCCTTTTCAAGAAATGAAATCCCTAATTTTTATTTTGATTTGGTAAAAAATTTCCGGAGGAACCCTCCGGGAATTTTTGTAAAGCAAATCTAAATAGAAAATTTTTTGTGTGGGGACTAGCGAATCGTAGATTCGCTAGTTAACACACAAAACCGGGATTTCATTTGTCAGTCTTCCAGTTACTCGTGAAACGAGTAACTGGAATGACTGACTCCCGCCGGCGCCTAACATCCTGTCGGATGTTGGACGCCTAAGGGCCGTCTTTGATTCCGATTACTAGCCGAAGGACTAGAAATCGGAACAAAGACATGAAATAGGGTTCGTACAAAATCCTTCCCGTAGGTCCCCAAGACCTGCTGGGGGTAAGGTTAATGTTGCAAATTGAACAGAACTACGTCCACTTCCGGAGGGAAGTGGACTAACGCTGGCGGCAGGCACGGCTACGGTAGATTAATTCGCGAATAGCGAATTAATCAAGGATGCCCCGATTTAGATCTTTGAACTTAAATAAGCTTAGTTTCACAAAAAATAGTAATCCAATAATAATCTCTCTTTTTCGAGTTCTCAACGTAGAATCGAAAAGTCATTTAAAGGATTCTCGATAATTATTTGTGATCTCTCGACCTTAGTTAATCTTTTTTTAACATCGGTAGTGTAATGTTGTATACGTAATAAACTTATAGAAGTTATCAGATTTTTTTTATATATAATTATATATTATCCATTTTTCTTTAATAAAATGGGTGGACTATTTCTTCATCCTTAAATTAATTCTTATTTATAATTAAGGAGCTTTACGTATAGTCTCTAAGGATACTACTCTTAGACTTTAACAATACCCCATTTCCCCTAGGGACCTGACCACAGGTCAAGGCCATACGCGTGTTGGAGTGCCTAGCGTCTAAAAAATTATTTTAGTCGCTATGCTACTCCGAAAATTTCGGGGAATTCCTGGCCCCAGATGTTTATTTTTTTTAAAAATTTTTTTAATTATCTGAAAGATAATTAAAAAAACTACGCCTCACGAGATCGTGAGGCGTAGCCACGTTTTTTAAATAAATAGTCTTTATTTAAAAAATTTATTTTCTTCTTTAAGAAGAAAATAAACTTTTATTTTTTGGAAAATAAAAGCTCGCGCTATTTCGTGTCTTTGTTCCGATTTCTAGTCCTTCGGCTAGTAATCGGAATCAAAGACGGCCCTTAGGCGTCCAACATCCGACAGGATGTTAGGCGCCGGCGGGAGTCAGTCATTCCAGTTACTCGTTTCACGAGTAACTGGAAGACTGACAAAACGAAATAGGTTGGCCCTAAGGGCCAACTAAATACATTTTTTTTTTAAAAATGTATTTACGCGGTTTTTTAAAAAAACTTACAACACGCTAGGTGAAATTAGGCGTTCAGCATCCTGCACTTAGAAGCTGTAGCTTCCCGCGCATGTTAGATGCCTGCAAGCAGGCATCGTAAGCAATCGCGAGGCCTCAACAATAATATTTTTAATATTATTGTGTGAGGCAAGAAATTAAGACAGGAGCTACAGCTCCTAACGGATTTCTTTCGAGTATTAAGAAAAAAAAAAATCATAGGGTCATGTAAACATGACCGGGAAGTGCGGATGCCTTAATTTTTGCATTTATTTTTGTACATAAGTATAATTTAGTTTCCTGTTGATTGTCCATTGTTACATAGTTAATATTTTATTTGAAATTACCCCAATTCCTGGCCCCAGATGTTTATTTTTTTTAAAAATTTTTTTAATTATCTGAAAGATAATTAAAAAAACTACGCCTCACGAGATCGTGAGGCGTAGCCACGTTTTTTAAATAAATAGTCTTTATTTAAAAAATTTATTTTCTTCTTTAAGAAGAAAATAAACTTTTATTTTTTGGAAAATAAAAGCTCGCGCTATTTCGTGTCTTTGTTCCGATTTCTAGTCCTTCGGCTAGTAATCGGAATCAAAGACGGCCCTTAGGCGTCCAACATCCGACAGGATGTTAGGCGCCGGCGGGAGTCAGTCATTCCAGTTACTCGTTTCACGAGTAACTGGAAGACTGACAAAACGAAATAGGTTGGCCCTAAGGGCCAACTAAATACATTTTTTTTTAAAAATGTATTTACGCGGTTTTTTAAAAAAAACTTACAACACGCTAGGTGAAATTAGGCGTTCAGCATCCCGCACTTAGAAGCTGTAGCTTCCCGCGCATGTTAGATGCCTGCAAGCAGGCATCGTAAGCAATCGCGAGGCCTCAACAATAATATTTTTAATATTATTGTGTGAGGCAAGAAATTAAGACAGGAGCTACAGCTCCTTACGGATTTCTCCAATTTTTGAGCCCTCCCACGAGTAGGAACTACGTGTGGGACTAAAAAATCTGTCTTAAGAGTGTCTCCGACTGGAGTTGGTCTGACTAGATCAACTCAGGTCGAAGATCGAAAGAAAAAAAAAATCATAGGGTCATGTAAACATGACCGGAGAGTGCGGATGCCTGAGAATATTAAAGTATTTAGGAATTTCCAACAAATAGTAAAGTTAATTTTTCATAAGATTACTCTTAAGCGTGGCATCTTTACTTACCACTCAGGAACAATTGAAGCAGGAGTAGACATTGGATTTGCTGGGATGTAATTATCTGAGTGACCTAATGCGTTAGGCATATAGAATACAAAAATAGATAGAGTTAATAAGAATAAGAATACTGTCACCAGATCTTTGAAAGTAAAGAATGGGTGGAAACTTAATCTATCAACATTTCCTGAAATTCCTAAAGGGTTACTTGAACCGTGCTCGTGAAGAGCTATAAAGTGCATTGCTACTAAAGCAGCTAACACGAATGGTAATAGGTAGTGTAATGAGAAGAATCTGTTTAAAGTAGCATTTGACACAGAGAAACCTCCCCCAGTTATAGCACAATAAACATTAATTTAATGTTAAGTGCTAGAAATAGAATATATCTTAATAGGAATAAATTAAATATTCACTATTTCTCTCGTATATTCGTTGAGGTGTAAACATTGTTACCTGCTGATTGAAACTTCTCTTAATTCCTTCTAAATTTTAATTCAAAACTTTTTTGAATTCCAAAAAATCTTATTCCTGGAAGCTGCTGTTAGCGGCTTCCTAAGGAAATTTTTCAAAAAGATTTTTTTAAATAGAAAATCGTAGATTTTCTATTAAAAATCTGTTTTGAAAAATGATTTTTTTGAATCTCAAAAACAGTGCTTCGCAAAGAGGGGTTGAAAGACTAGTTAGATTTTTAGTTTATTAACTCAACTACTAAATATTTAAGTTTGTTCCCAGCAAATAGAGAAATTTTGTTAGTTCATGAGAGTTTATGAGTACTGCTAAAATGCCAGTTTTGAATAACGTACACTGTTTTTAAGGTATTGTATCCAATCCAGATATTGTGTTTGTTTGTAACCCATCAAAGATACCGGACCATACGAAAAGAAATTAATAACTGATTGAATATCTTTTTTACTTGAAACAGAAAACTGCATATATTTATTAAACTCTATTCCAACTCTTCGATTTGTGTTAAAAAGTAACTGAAAAGCCACGAATAATTCCATGTGAGATCGTTGTTTTATTTGAAAACAAGCATCCTGATTACTCTTAACTATGAAGGAACCCTCAGCTTCTGTAAACCCTAAAACCCAAGGAGTAAAAAATGGAAGAAATAAATAATCAGCAGCCCGAAAATCTCCCTTTAAATTTGTTCCATAGGAACAAATTAAATGGAGATTTTCGGGGTAAAGGTTGTAACAAAGAAGATGTAGAAACTACTTCAGGAATCTCAATGTACTTTGTCAACCCATTAGACATCACATGCAAAGCTAAATTGAATTGCTCCCTTCTTACTTTAGTAAGAAAAAAAATAGAATGATGGATAAACAATGGGAACAGTACTTCTTGAAGATCTGTTCGGTTAATAATCCAACTAACCATTATAGAGCCATCTTTATTTTTTATAGGGTTAGAAATTCTCCCTAATCCTAGTGTAGCTTGTAATGTTTTTAGTAACTCAATATCTCTAACATAAAGCCCAATGACTAGCGAGACAGAAATATGTCCTTTGGTTGTTTTAGTAATGGCTATATAACCGTCACCATCAATAAGACCCGCTAGTTGTGCTAGAAATGAATAAGGAATAGTTAAAAACTGCTGTAATTGTTCAGGACTTCTTGCTTTTAGTCCTGCGTCTAGAACCCCAATTAATAGTTCCGATTACAGGTAAGACAGTACTCATATATGTTGTATTTGTGTCATAAACTAATTGTACAAAATCTTGACCGATCCATGGAATCGCTGAAAGTAAATTAGTAATCACGGTTGCACCCCATAGTGACATTTGGCCGTACGGAAGCACATACAACACTTAACTTATGTGTCCTCCTGTCAAGATACCATCGATTTACATAAGGGTCTTGTAGATCCAATTCACTCGACTAACCCCTGGCGGGGTCATCTACGTGGGAGTCTCCAATAAAAATCAGTGTGCCCCTTTGCTTTTTTCCTTGGAATCATAGAGCCGGATAGCGCCCATCGTTGTTCCAACGAAGCAAAAAAGTTGGACTTTCGACCTTATAAGTGTCCGACTGTACATTAAGCACCATTTCAGGTACCCATCAGTGAGCCAGTCTGTAGCGATCCTGCAAGGAACCGACGGTCTGACATAAGGTACATCTGCTTTAACCGTTTCCACTGACGTTGCCATCACTCCCGGAAGACAATAACCCAGGCGAAATATTGCTTCTCAACTCCCCCCAGATCTTGATTCGACTGTTGCCAAACTGCGAAGATTGGGGTAAACACATTATCCGTGCAGATTATTATATAGTGTGGGAGAAAAGACTATGGTAATTGTAATTTTAGTTTTTCCTGTTAGACATTTATTAACGGCCACAAGAAAACAAAATTAGGTAATACGGGAAAAGATATGTAATTAAGGAAGTGATTTATCTAACCCTATTTCATGTCTTTGTTCCGATTTCTAGTCCTTCGGCTAGTAATCGGAATCAAAGACGGCCCTTAGGCGTCCAACATCCGACAGGATGTTAGGCGCCGGCGGGAGTCACTCATTCCAGTTACTCGTTTCACGAGTAACTGGAAGACTGACAAATGAAATCCCGGTTTTGTGTGTTAACTAGCGAATCTACGATTCGCTAGTCCCCACACAAAAAATTTTCTATTTAGATTTGCTTTACAAAAATTCCCGGAGGGTTCCTCCGGAAATTTTTTACCAAATCAAAATAAAAATTAGGGATTTCATTTCTTGAAAAGGGCTTTCGCTGTTTCTGAATTCCAAAAAATCTTATTCCTGGAAGCTGCTGTTAGCGGCTTCCTAAGGAAATTTTTCAAAAAGATTGTTTTGAAAAATGATTTTTTTGAATCTCAAAAACAGTGCTTGGCACTGTTTCTTAATTCCAAAAAATCTTATTCCTGGAAGCTGCTGTTAGCGGCTTCCTAAGGAAATTTTTCAAAAAGATTGTTTTGAAAAATGATTTTTTTGAATCTCAAAAACAGTGCTTGGCACTGTTTCTTAATTCCAAAAAATCTTATTCCTGGAAGCTGCTGTTAGCGGCTTCCTAAGGAAATTTTTCAAAAAGATTTTTTTAAATAGAAAATCGTAGATTTTCTATTAAAAATCTGTTTTGAAAAATGATTTTTTTGAATCTCAAAAACAGTGCTTCGCATCGGACGACTTTCCATCCTCTACATTTTTTTGAGAAGTTAGAGCTCGCCTTACTGTTCGTTCACTACAGCCAATGAAAGCAGCAACAGCCGACATTGTACGAATCAATGTTGAAGTAGCCAGTTCTTTGTCTGGAGTTAGGAATTGTTCACCGTTTGGTCGCGATACTTCAAACAATAGTGCTACTTTAGAATTAGCGGATACAAGTGCACGAGTCTCTTTACTCATAGGTGGCCGATTTAGTGCAGCTTGTCGAATTTTTCGATAACTTCAGGAGAAAGTTTTTTTCCTCGATTTAGGTTACCAATTGTATCTCGTCGTTCACTAGAGTAGTTAGCTTTCATTCGAGCTTTAGATTCTTCAGTGTGCTGGTAGCCCAATGTGTTACCGGCTTGAGAAGCTAAGTTATACTCTGGTTTCACCAGTTCAATGTACTTATCTTCAAGAGCAATCAGTTCATTGTTGTCCTCTTGCGTTACTACACCTGGCAGTGTTTCAACTACTACAAATGCAAATTGCGAAGCACTGTTTTTGAGATTCAAAAAAATCATTTTTCAAAACAGATTTTTAATAGAAAATCTACGATTTTCTATTTAAAAAAATCTTTTTGAAAAATTTCCTTAGGAAGCCGCTAACAGCAGCTTCCAGGAATAAGATTTTTTGGAATTCAGAAACAGTTCGATAGACCATATTTTTGTACTGCTAGCCAGACTAGTTTGCTTTTTTTTAAAAAATTTTTTTAATTATCTGAAAGATAATTAAAAAAACTACGCCTCACGAGATCGTGAGGCGTAGCCACGTTTTTTAAATAAATAGTCTTTATTTAAAAAATTTATTTTCTTCTTTAAGAAGAAAATAAACTTTTATTTTTTGGAAAATAAAAGCTCGCGCTATTTCGTGTCTTTGTTCCGATTTCTAGTCCTTCGGCTAGTAATCGGAATCAAAGACGGCCCTTAGGCGTCCAACATCCGACAGGATGTTAGGCGCCGGCGGGAGTCAGTCATTCCAGTTACTCGTTTCACGAGTAACTGGAAGACTGACAAAACGAAATAGGTTGGCCCTAAGGGCCAACTAAATACATTTTTTTTTAAAAATGTATTTACGCGGTTTTTTAAAAAAACTTCCACTACCACCGTATAAATGTTTGTGGGACCGTTTACCCATGTTACCGCTGATAGCACTTCCTACATAGGTTTTTCCTGTAACCAGATTAATGATAAGGTATATACCTGCTAACGGTTTGATCCGACTAATTACTTCGGCTTAAGTTGACTCTAATGCGAAATTTGTTGAGGACCATACAGCTAAAGCTGTATGGCCCATACAAATTTACGCATAAAAAAATCATAGATTTTTTTAATTCTCAAAAATAGCTACTGGTTTAATCCCTTTATGATCCAGTATGTTTTGTAATGCTACTGAACAAGAAAGAGATATACCGTGCGTCATGTCCGTTTCATTCCCGTATCCCCATGTTAGGCTATTTAGATAACCTAAAAACGCGATTCCCATCATCATGACCAACATCACAACTCCTATAGACCAAAGTAAAACTCTTGGAGATCTATAGGATCCGTAATACAATCCTCGTGCTACGTGGAAGTAAACAAAGATAAAGAAGAATGATGCGGTGTTAGCATGTGTATATCTTACAGCCCAACCGTAATTTACATCTCTCATGATCATTTGTGTTAAATTTTTATAGCGGGCCATTTAGTGCCGGAATTGTTTAATTTAGATCTCCACCTTTTAGCTAGAAAGAATGAAAAGGGGAGTTTAAGTAAGAATAAAATGTGTATCGATTTAGATAGCGTTTTCCTGTGTCAATGTTTCGTCGAATTGCTACACTAGTTCTAGGTATTCCTATTGCTTCTTGTGCTTCTGCAAATGAAGTAAAAGGTTGATTATTTAACAGTATCCCATTATCATAAACCCAAACATTACGTACATTAACAAGTGAAGAGAAAGCTTGTGCTAAATGTAAATGAGACATTGTTGGAGTTAACACCACTGGCAGAGTTAACCTTAAAACATTCATAATATTAGACAAATCAGGAGCATTTATCTTTTTAGGATTGTTAGAATATCTTCCACAATTGACATATTGTGCAATTTGGTTTACTAACGCTCGTCCTTCTGGAAGATAAAAATGTCCGAATTTATGAAAATGTAAAGCTATACACCAGTATAGAAAATCTACAGATTTTCTAGTTTGAAATGGCATATCCAATAAGAAAAACATAAAATAGTCGTATAGGGCATCAATGCTGTTAATAGTTATTACTGAAACCGATGTTGTTTTATTTAATGAACTAGATACTACTGGAGGTAAACTATTTAAAGTAAAATTGAAACCTTTAGGCAATGATTGTAAAAATGCAGCAATAGCATTAAGCACCATTAAGTTTCGTGCGTGTTGCCCTATTTGAAAATAAGGTACTAAACCTTTAAAGCCAAAAGTTCCCTCACCTTCGATAAATCCTAACAACCAAAAAAAATCTACAACTTTTAATTGAGGTATTAAAGAGTAATCGTAATGCATTCGATTAGAATTCATACCTTGCATAATGGTTTTAGCCCACGCTAATTGATTTTCAGATAATCTTGTAGTGCTCGCAGCAGATAAATAGTTTACAACTGATTTAAAGTCTTGGTAATCAAGCCATTTTGTTGTATAAAGAGGATATTGGTCCAATAACGGAAACAAAACTGTTAAAAGATCATTAATATTTCCGATAGAATAAACACAACTATTTTTGTTGCTTCTTACAGTCCCCGCACCTAAAAAATCTCTGATTCGGTAAAGAACATCAATGTCATCTATATGCAAATGAATTCGAAACAATACCCGAAGATAGTGTCGATCCAAAAACACTTGAAAATTGCCCTCAGCGTCGATGAATCCTGTAAGCCAGGATGAAAATTGATTTCGATCTAAAGAAGAAGGTACTTTATGATTAAAGATACCATATACTAAAGTTGTTAAAATATTCATTATAAATTTTTGTAAAGTGAAAACACGAGTTATTTTGTTTTGATTATTTTATTTGTTTTTCTCGAACTATTCGTTCTTAGCTTTCTGCTAAAAGCGAATCCAAGACGAAGTCCCAGCTCTATGATAGATAACCGCCTTTCCTGTCCGTCAGAGGCGTGCCATATTATTTCTAACCCCCATCAGAGGGTAATAAATAAATCCTGGCAAGGTGGGGTCCCTCAAAGAAGGACCCGTACCTTTCCACAGGATGGGCACGACCTGGGCCAGGTCAGGCGTAGACCTAACACTGCGTGTCAAGGGTCCCAAACCGCCTGAAGGTGTTTTCGGAAACTAAAAGCTGGGACTCGCGTAAGCTGCACAATCACAAAAATCGTACAAATCAAGATGTAAAAACTCTCGAAATTAACCCCCGGAGGGCCGACTCATCCACGTGCGTAACACGTGGATGAGATCGACATCAACCTGGAAGGTGCAACTGTGCTTTAGGCCGAGATTAAATTTCCGCCGGTGAAACCGGCGGGAATATTTCATAGATTAGCCCCCCTTCGGGGGGCGGTCTAAATGATGGGTTGTTAAGTCTGGGGCTGGAAATTTGTCAAATAAGATCGCCTGGATTTGGTCCCAAAAAATAAAATTAAAAACTGCTGTTTTCTCTATATGCGTGTCTGATCTTGACCTATTGGGTCAATAGGTCAAGAACGACAGGGTTCCCTGTAGCAGCATGAACAAGTTCATGCTGCTACAGGGTAACTTTTGGCCCTGCCGAACACCAAAACTTTTAGCGCTAAAAAGCGAGTCAGTGTATCAACAAAATATTTAATATTTTGTGTGAGAGAAGATTCGCTGCTGACAAAAATTCAGAGAAAACAATGAACTTTTAGAAAAAGTTCGCCTCGTAACTAAGATTAGGTCCAAGTTTCTACTTTAAAATAGCCAACCCCTACGGGCGGTAAAACTTGAATTCCTATTTCTTTTAGAGTCCAATCATGGTGACCATACTTTTCCCTATTTTTAATAGGTTTCCCCGCGGCAGTCTATTCTTTGTGCACTAAAAGTGCACAATGAATAGTCTATCGGGCCCCTGTTTTTTGATATAACGGGTGCCTCAGCTCTCTCTATATTATCGTAAATCTCTAATAAATCGGGCCAGGAACGACGGCAGGACTATACACATTTTTTCTATAAAAATTTTACAAATACTCACGTATTTGATCGGACTATATCATATTTCAATTTTACTGGGTTTCCTTAGTCTGTGTACGGCTTTACCCGCACACAGGCTAAGGGCACCCTTGAAATCCCCACATTTAGTCTCTGAGGATTTTAAATTTTTCCTGCTGATTATCTTAATATAAAAATAAGAAGTTCCAGCTTATAGTGGGGTTTAAAGAACACATAAGAGAATTTTTATATGCTCCACAGAAATAAATGCCAAGTCTACACTTGGGCAGTAATGCATGGCTAAGAAAGCCCCAGTCAGGATTTGAATTACTAGACACAATCCTAGAAGTGATCCAAAATTCCATAAGTAAGAAATATTAGCAGGCTGTGGTGAATCCACCATATAAGAATTTAATAACCCTAAAATTGGGTGAGATTTTAAAAGTCTCATTTGAAATTTAAATTATTTTTGTCAAATAATGAGGTTAAAATTAATAAAAAGGATAGAAACCAGAATATTTAAAATATAACCCGTGCTGTCAACACCTGATCAAAACAATCAGCTAATTTTTAATTGTTTACATAAAAAAATATATTTTTTAAAGTGGCCTCAACAGTTCCCCGTCATGGGGTAAGGCTAAAGCCTACCACCCCGTGGCGGCTACCCTTAAGTGGTTGGTGGTTAATAAATTAACCATCGACCACTGAAGGGAACTGTGTGAGGAAAGGATTTTACAGAATAAAACTGTAATTACAAATATATAGATAAAAATTCACATATAGATTAATTTAGGGCAAAAATTAACAAAAAAATAATGCCTTCTTAATATGTGGTTAGGGTTTTTGAAACGTTCAAATTTTGTTGCTTCTTCTTTTATTGAAAAAACTCACTTTGAGTTTTATTTAATCCCGGTTCTTGAGGGTGCCAGGACCAGTAGGCCCAGGCGTCCTCAAAACATAAATGCGAAATTTGTTGAGGACTATACAGCTAAAGCTGTATGGCCCATACAAATTTACGCATAAAAAAATCATAGATTTTTTTAAATTTAGTTCGACCTTGATTTAAAATATTTTACCGTAGATTGGGGCTTAATGGCTGACAGTCGGCTGGTGATTTTTTTTTCAAACTAATTGTACAAAATCTTGACCGATCCATGGAATAGCTGAAAGTAAATTAGTAATAACAGTTGCTCCCCAAAGAGACATTTGTCCATAAGGAAGCACATACAACATCTTTATCTACTAATTAAAATACGGCGTAAATACCATATAATCACAATTAATAGTAGTTAATTCTTAAATCAACATAAGAAAACTTTCTTATTTTGAAAAGATTTAGATGTTCGACTGTACATTAAGCTTCATTTAAAAAACCCACGAGTGAGCCAGTCTGTAGCGATTGTTTATACAACCGACGGTCTTAAATGTGATAAGTTTCTTTGACCGTTTTCTCTCGTATTGCCCTAAAACATTAGGACTATAAATATTTTTATAGAAAATCTACGATTTTCTAATCCCTAGTCTTTCAATTTAAATTATTTATAATTGAAAGCACAGGAATTTTGATGTCGAACTCATTCGACTAATCGAATGAGTCGAGAGGCTTTAAGCTATAGCTTAAAGTCCTCACAAAATTTGGGATTTTTGTTTTAGAATTTTGTTTCCCTATTCAACCCTCTCTAAAAATTAAATTCAAACCAGATCTACCACAGCTTAAGGAGGTTTTAATAAAACCGAGCTTGGAGCAGGCAACGCTGGCGGAGAAAAATTTTAAAAAAGAAGGGGCCCAGGAGGTTATGTATCGGCTGTATCTGTAATTAAGTATTTTCGTTTAATTACTCCATTTGACTTTTGTAAGGCTCGTTGAATTGTTTTTACACTACATCCAATTGCCTCAGCTGCCGAAACAATAGTGGGGAAAAATTGTGGATTAGACCCATTTAATTCTGTAATTCTCACCGGTCGCACATTAACAATACATTTTAGTCGTGTTTCTGTGGACACCGGTTTTCGGTTAAGAGCAGCTTCTCGAAGAAGAGCTTTAGTCTCATCCGATAGGGTTTTTCCTTTATTAATTCCTTCAATTTAAACAATCCGGTATTCTTCTTTTTTTTTTTGAAATTTTTTTAATTATCTGAAAGATAATTAAAAAAATTTAAAAAAAAATCAAAATTCTAAATAAAAAATAGATTGTTTATAATTGAAAGAACCGGTGATCGAGATATATTTTGACCTTCTTTTTTTAATAAAATGGCCTTTTTCCAATCTCTATAATCTAATTGTTTATGAGTAAGTAGAGGATATTTATCAAAAATAGGAATAAGATTATCTATTATGACTTGGAAAGAATGTACTCTAAAACTGCAAGCTTTACCTTCAATAGAAACGACTCCTATACCCAATGCGAAATTTGTTGAGGACCATACAGCTAAAGCTGTATGGCCCATACAAATTTACGCATAAAAAAATCATAGATTTTTTTATTTTTCTCTGATAGTATATAAAACAGCTACATCATCAATATGTAAAGTTATTTTAAATACAAAATGTACTTCTGTTTTATTTCTAATAGAGATCATGAAACAACCTTCAGCGTCCGAAAATCCAACAAACCATTGTAAAAACTCATTATCTTGTAAATAAGGTTTATTTTTACAATTAGAAGAACCATTAGGCGTCAAAGTCGCAGGTAAAGGTTTAACCTGTTCTTTCAATTATAAACAATCTATTTTTTATTTAGAATTTTTAGAAGAATATTTTTTTATATTAAAAAAATATTCTTCGTTAAGAAAATTATAAATAAAAAATTTTTGTCTACCACCTATAGGTGGTAGACAAAACCGGATTGTTTAAATTGAAGGAATTACATTTAAGAAATTTTCGATTATTTTTCCTGTGCTTTCAATTATAAACAATCTATTTTTTATTTAGAATTTTTAGAAGAATATTTTTTTATATTAAAAAAATATTCTTCGTTAAGAAAATTATAAATAAAAAATTTTTGTCTACCACCTGTGGGTGGTAGACAAAACCAGATTGTTTAAATTGAAAGACTTAACCTTTGTTTCACTTTTACTGTACAAAGCTTTAAAATAATCTATAAAATCTAGCATAATTAAATAATAATAAAAAGAGAGTAGTTTAACCGGTTCTTTCAATTATAAACAATCTATTTTTTATTTAGAATTTTTAGAAGAATATTTTTTTATATTAAAAAAATATTCTTCGTTAAGAAAATTATAAATAAAAAATTTTTGTCTACCACCTATAGGTGGTAGACAAAACCGGATTGTTTAAATTGAAGGAATATGTAATATAAATTCTCGAGCGTAAACGAAAATAAAGAAAAATGATGCTGTATTAGCATGTGTGTATCTAACCGCCCATCCATAATTTACATCTCTCATGATCATTTGTGTTAATTTTTTATAGTGGCCCATTAAGTGCCGGAATTGGTTAATTTAGATCTCCACCTTTTGGCTAGAAAGAATGAAAAGGGGAGGTTAAGTAAGAATAAAATGTGTATCGATTTAGATAGGACCCTATTTCATGTCTTTGTTCCGATTTCTAGTCCTTCGGCTAGTAATCGGAATCAAAGACGGCCCTTAGGCGTCCAACATCCGACAGGATGTTAGGCGCCGGCGGGAGTCAGTCATTCCAGTTACTCGTTTCACGAGTAACTGGAAGACTGACAAATGAAATCCCGGTGTTGTGTGTTAACTAGCGAATCTACGATTCGCTCAAAATAAAAATTAGGGATTTCATTTCTTGAAAAGGGCTTTCGTTTTCCTGTGTCAATGTTTCGTCGAATTGCTACACTAGTTCTAGGTATTCCTATTGCATCTTGTGCATCAGTTCCTGGAGGCCCGCTCTTTTTTTTAAAAAATTTTTTTAATTATCTGAAAGATAATTAAAAAAACTACGCCTCACGAGATCGTGAGGCGTAGCCACGTTTTTTAAATAAATAGTCTTTATTTAAAAAATTTATTTTCTTCTTTAAGAAGAAAATAAACTTTTATTTTTTGGAAAATAAAAGCTCGCGCTATTTCGTGTCTTTGTTCCGATTTCTAGTCCTTCGGCTAGTAATCGGAATCAAAGACGGCCCTTAGGCGTCCAACATCCGACAGGATGTTAGGCGCCGGCGGGAGTCAGTCATTCCAGTTACTCGTTTCACGAGTAACTGGAAGACTGACAAAACGAAATAGGTTGGCCCTAAGGGCCAACTAAATACATTTTTTTTAAAAAATGTATTTACGCGGTTTTTTAAAAAACTGCCTTACAGGTGGAAGATCTAATTTTCTGTAGAATTAATTTAATAAAATTAATTCGTACATAAAATTTTGTATAGATCTGATAAGATCTATAAAACCAGATGCTTCCACGGTTAAGGGAGACAACGTTAGCCCCTCACTAGTGAGGGGCGTATAGAATTGCGACCGATCGCAATTCTAAGTTGGCGGTAAAATATGAATGTAAACCGCCGGTTGGAAATCGGAAACGGTTCCGATTTCCTACGTTCCATCTTGAAAAGATGGAACTAACACCGGCGGGCTTTCAGGAACTTTTTCATTTTGCCTTGCAAAATGAAAAAGTTCATCCACCAATCATATAGAATGGTGGATGAACTGAAGAAGTACTGCGCCGGCACATAATAGCTTGACCTGACCAAGTCCTAACTGACAGAAGGGGCATGTAATTAATATAATAAACACAAATGCGAAATTTGTTGAGGACCATACAGCTAAAGCTGTATGGCCCATACAAATTTACGCATAAAAAAATCATAGATTTTTTTCCCAGATGTTAAAGACCTATTTTATATCGCATCATGCTAGGCATGTGCGGTGCTAATAGACTTTGTAGTTTAGGCATAGAACCAGAAGAAATTCGTATTCTAAAACTATTATTTTTTTTGTTAAGGGTCGATCTCATTAATGTGCTACGCACGTTAATGAGTCGGCCCAAGGGGCTATAGCCGGAGGCCGACTCATTCGTTTACGAATGAGATCGACTTCAAAGTACATTCTAGATTAAATTTTTCAGTCAAAGTTTTAACCAAAAGATTCACTTCTTCTATTGTGAAGGAATCTGTACATAAATGCACACCGTTACCCTGCCAGTAACCGTCATCACAAATCCAATAACAAAGTCCCTCAATTGTCAATAGATCCCCAATGTTTAAGGGAACTACCTTTTTACCCGCCACATAAAATAGTTCTGGTAATTCTATAAAGCAAGGCAAACAATAAGTTTGAAAGTCTTCGTATTTCTTCTTTTCCCTTTAAGGAAAAAGAAGAAAACGTGTAATTATACAACAACACGATTACAATATATAATTTCTTCAATAAGTTTCCCATTCCTACGGAAGGAATAACAAATTTTAAAGAAATTAAAATAACAATTCCATACGCGTGTCTACGACACGCTAGGCAAAGCGAATCAAAGATTCGCTGCAAGAGACTTAATTGCCTCATGAAATTGTAGCAGGATTAGAAGAGTTCTTCAGAACCCTGATTAACCCACCACCTCTAGGGGCAACTCTGCTTTAGGCTGAGTTAAAACAGCCTAAATGATGGGTTGTTAAGTCCGGAGCTTTAAATTGCCTGGAATAAATTTAAAAACTGCTCCGCCTCCGTTAGTTCCATCTATCAAAGTCTCCCGCCGGGGAGACTACGCAGATGGAACGTATGAAATCGGAAATGCTAAATTTGTATACAAATTTACGCATCAAAAAATCATAGATTTTTTGCCGATTCCGATTTCAAGGAGGCGGTAAATAAAATTCATAACCGCGGGCTAAAAGGCACGAACGGTCGTGCCTTTTTACGCCCACAGCTAGTGCTGTGGGCTATCGCCCGCGGAGCTGTAATCCTTTAATAAACTTTTAGAAAAAGTTTGCCTCGTAACTAAGATTAGGTCCAAGTTCCTACTTTAAAATAGTTAACCCCTACGGAAGTTAAACTAAATTGTTTTACGTAAAAACTTGAATTCCTATTTCTTTTAGAGTCAAACCATGGTGACCATACTTTTGCCTATTTTAATAGGTTTCCGAAAAAGGTATTCCTTTTCGGGCCAGGAACGACGGCGGGCCTATACACATTTTATCTATAAAAATTTTACAAATACTCACGTATTTGATCGGACTATATCATATTTCAATTTTACTATAAAATCTTGGGTTTCTATCCGTCCCAGCAAGATGCTGGGTCAGACTATTACAGAAATTCCCTAAAAATTTTTATTGAAATCTCCACATTTAGTCTCTGAGGATTTTAAATTTTTCCTGCTGATTATCTTAATATAAATCCCGCGGTCAGCACTCGTACGATGTACTTGTGCTGATCCACAGGGATCGAGAAATAAGAAGTTCCAGCTTATAGTGGAGTTTACAGAACACATAAGAGAATTTAGATATGCTCTACAGAGATGAAAACCATGTCCACACTTGGGCAGTAGTGCATTGCTAAGAATGCTCCGGTTAAAATTTGAATAACTAGGCACATTCCTAATAATGATCCAAAGTTCCACATATAGGAAATATTAGCAGGTTGTGGTGAATCCACCATATAAGAATTTAATAACCCCAATATTGGGTGAGATTTTAAGAGTCTCATTTAAATTAATAAATTATTTTTGTCAAATAGTGAAGTAAGAAAATTTCCGGAGGAACCCTCCGGGCTATCCCTCCGGGATAGTCCCAGAGGGTTTGACTTAATTTATTTTGAAAAAAACAAAAATAAATTACGACCCATAGGGTCTATGAACCACACCCCGGCTAAATTTTTCTGTAAAAACTTTCCAGAATGCGGGATATCTTACTTGTGTAATCAGCACCTGATCGAGACAATCAGCAGGGAATTTTGTTTTACGGCTAAGCCAATAGAAGAAATTATATTATTATTAATTATTGTTTCTTTTTCGATTGAAAAAGTTTGTTTTATTTTTTTTTCAGCCTCTGCCAGAGGTTAAGTACAAAAAAAATTTAAAATTAACCCGCGCGAAGCGCGCCTCCGACCAATAGGGTCGACTCCCGTCTTTTTCTATGAAATTAAGATAACATAGTTGAAGCTACAGCTTCTAACTCAATCAAAGGAACTTTGATTGTAGAATTGAAAAACCGTAGTTAATTTTCCATAGGAAAATTAACAACTTTTTTGCTTTAGCCCGTAGGGGTCCCTCCGGACTCCGAAGGAGCCCTGCGGGCAAAAAAGAAGGACGGTTAAACATCCCGCGGTTTTGTGCTGCGCTGACCACCTTGTGGACGGAGACCGCGGGTTTTATCAAAACCTCTGGCAGATCAAATCGTACTCCGTACGATTTGATTGAACCAGAGGCTGAAGTTTTTATAGAAACCTGCGGAGGGTGTAAATAAATAGATAGCAATTCACATATTTAATATTTTGGGGTAAGAATTAAGAAAATAATACCTTTTTAATATGTGGTTATAGTTTTTTTTTGGATATAACAGAAGAAAAAATGTAATTTTTGGAAACGTTCAATTACGTTGTTTATTATTTTTAATAAGCTCAAGAAGAATCGAACTTCTGCATATTCCTCATCAAGAAATTATTCTACCGTTAAATTATGAGCTTTAACTCCGCAACCGTATTAATCATGATGACTTTTATCTCTCGTACCAGGTCCCGTTTCAACGGACGGGACCGTGTGGTCCCTTAATAAGGGACCATACGGTTCCCTGGAACGAGAGATAAAGAAGCGGGCCCCGGTTAACTATCTTTTATTATTATAAAAAAAGCGATATTTATCCGCGCATTAAACCATGTTGGCCGTATGCCTATAGCTTTTCTTTAGAAAAACTATAACAGGCCAACATGATCGAAGACGCGGGGCATTTAAAAATAACGGCTAAGCCAAGAAAAGGGTGGTAAAAATTTTTGGATAAACTTTAATTACTTTTAATTACTTTTAATTATTAAGTCCGAATCTCCGCGTTGTTGGAAAAACGCGCTTTAGAGCTTTCAGCTCTAAAGTTGGTTATGTCTCTCAATCATTCGATTGAGAGATTGGATCCCTTAAGGATCCAACCTTTTCATGAAATGAAAAGGCATAACCTAGGGCAAATTAATTTGTGCAACAAATTAATTAGCTTTTTAAATCTAGATTTAAAAAGACGGTTTCTTTCTGTTTAAAAAATTTTAATTCTTTCCTGGATTTACAACCCAACCAAGAACTAAATTTTGATTTTTCTCATAATTTTTCTTTCTTTTCAGAAAGAAATTTGAGCGAAGGTCACAAAGGATTCGGTTCCCGCCCAACCGATAAAGGGAAGGGTCCCTCAAAGAGGGACCTTACCCTTTTCGGAAGGGCGGTCTCCGCCTAGTCCTATTGTGGCTAAGGCGACTCGGAGAGATTTAGCCCGCAGGGCTCCTTCGGAGTCCGGATGGGACCCCTCCGGCATACGCGAATCTTCGATTCGCTTGTCTTAGAAGCTGTAGCTTCAATTATATTGGAGCTACAGCTCCTAACGGATTTTATGGGCTAATGCTAACATAATCCCGAATTTTGTGAGGAGTAGGAAGCTGCAGCCGGTCAACTCAGCAGCGCTGGGGTTGGTGCTGCAGCTCCCAAGTTTGGAGCTATAGCTCCGGCCTCTCGACTCATTCGATTAGTCGAATGAGTTCGACATCAAAATCTTTGTGCTTTCAATTATAAACAATCTATTTTTTATTTAGAATTTTTAGGAGTGTACGGCTTTAGCCGTACACTCAAGAATATTTTTTTATATTAAAAAAATATTCTTCGTTAAGAAAATTATAAATAAAAAATTTTTGTCTACCACCTATAGGTGGTAGACAAAACCGGATTGTTTAAATTGAAAGACCAGGGATTAAAAAATCGTAGATTTTTTAGTATTTCAATAACGATCTTAAACTAACGTCTTAAAGATTTATTATCTCCTCTGAAGGATTTTAAATCCACATGGCCTACAAGCTACCCCTCAGGGTAGGCAGGAGGCCGATAAATAAAAAAAGGGGGTTGAAAATTAAGTTATGTTGTAATAAAAATTATGAATACAGCAATAGGAAAGCGATCATAAGCGCGAATAAAAATTGGGTTAAAAGAATTAAAAAGAAAAACTATGTCCGTTTTACAGTTATGACGTATCTCCCTTTATATGGTTTAGGGTTTTCCTTTTTTTCTCTTCTAATTAAAGTAGTGAAACTTGCCCCAATATTTCGTGCAGCTTCACGTATTGATTGGTACTCCGTTGTAATGTTGTTTTCCAAGTCAAGTACTTCAACTATAAATCCTTGTTTACCGGTTCTTTCAATTATAAACAATCTATTTTTTATTTAGAATTTTTAGGAGTGTACGGCTTTAGCCGTACACTCAAGAATATTTTTTTATATTAAAAAAATATTCTTCGTTAAGAAAATTATAAATAAAAAATTTTTGTCTACCACCTATAGGTGGTAGACAAAACCGGATTGTTTAAATTGAAGGAATTAGATTTAACTCGGTTTTTTGCAGCTTCGCTCAGTTTTTCTCTTGTTTCTTCCGATTTTTTTTAAAAATTTTTTTAATTATCTGAAAGATAATTAAAAAAACTACGCCTCACGAGATCGTGAGGCGTAGCCACGTTTTTTAAATAAATAGTCTTTATTTAAAAAATTTATTTTCTTCTTTAAGAAGAAAATAAACTTTTATTTTTTGGAAAATAAAAGCTCGCGCTATTTCGTGTCTTTGTTCCGATTTCTAGTCCTTCGGCTAGTAATCGGAATCAAAGACGGCCCTTAGGCGTCCAACATCCGACAGGATGTTAGGCGCCGGCGGGAGTCAGTCATTCCAGTTACTCGTTTCACGAGTAACTGGAAGACTGACAAAACGAAATAGGTTGGCCCTAAGGGCCAACTAAATACATTTTTTTTAAAAAATGTATTTACGCGGTTTTTTAAAAAAACTTTTTTGAATTCCAAAAAATCTTGTTCCTGGAAGCTGCTGTTAGCAGCTTCCTAAGGAAATTTTTCAAACAGATTTTTTTAAATAGAAAATCGTAGATTTTCTATTAAAAATCCATTTTGAAAAATGATTTTTTGGAATCTAAAAAACAGTGCTTCGCAAACCGAAACAGTTTTACCAAACATGGGGTTATTAACTCCCATTCGGCTCACACTCATTGCATTGCGAACTTCTAAGGTATGAGTTCTCCCCAGGGCTGCTATAGCCATTTTCTCAATACTGTCAGGTGTATGTTTGTAACCCATTGAGTTCCCTGCATTTTGAAGAATATTACATTCTGGATTTAATGTTTGGATAAAGTGATCTTCTCGGGATAGTAAATTATCTTTATCAACAAAATCTAGTATGACTAAGGCAAAATTGCCTATCCCATACTTGAGAATAGATCTAACAATTATTGTGTTGGCTCTAGATTTATAATAAGATACTTGGAAATAATCATTAAATCGGTTACCCAAATCAACAGCACTTCCTATGTAGTATTTCCCAGTTATTAAATTTACCCAACAGTATATTCCGGATTTGCCCCTTAAGTATTTAGATTTTTGTTTAAATTTTTTTAATTATCTGAAAGATAATTAAAAAAACTACGCCTCACGAGATCGTGAGGCGTAGCCACGTTTTTTAAATAAATACGAAATTTGTTGAGGACCGTACAGCTAAAGCTGTGCGGCCCATACAAATTTACGTATCAAAAAATCATGGATTTTTTGATTTATTTAAAAAATTAGCTAATCTACGATTCGCTAATCCCAATTTTTGATGGGCCAAAGGTCCTCACAAAAATTGGGATTTATTTAAAAAATTTATTTTCTTCTTTAAAGAAGAAAATAAACTTTTATTTTCTTAGGAAAATAAAAGCGGCGCCATTCCGCTAGCGGAATGGGTTGGCCCTAAGGGCCAACTAAATTTCCTTCGGAAATTTACGCGGTTTAAAAAAAAAGATAGATTTCATTTCGATCAGATAAAACATTTTGAAATACTTTAGGAGCATTTGCTTTTAAGCTTCCAGCTTGTTTAAAGCAAGCTGGAAGCTTAAAAGTTGATTGCGTCTCTCAATCGTTCGATTGAGAGATTGTATCCCTTAAGGGATACAACCTTTTCATTTCATGAAATGAAAAGGCGCAATCTACAGTAGATTCTGTCTCTCAATCATTCGATTGAGAGATTGGATCCCTTAGGGATCCAACCTTTTCTCTAAACTTTTTTGAATCTCAAAAACAGTGCTTCGCGAGAAAAGGCAGAATCAAGTTTTTAGTTCAACCACAACCTGTGGATGAACTAAAAACCAAAGTCCGGTAAATTTAAATTAGAACTGGGAAGAGACGTAGAATAAAATTTATGAAAAAACATAATTTTTTTTTTCTAGGCCAGCTCCGCCTACTCCAATTGAGGGTAGGACGGCTCCGATGTGTTTAGCTATAGCTAACATATTATTTAATTGTGATCTGAAACTAACGTCTTGATAAATTTCGCTTGGAAACAAAAATAAAAAAAGGGGGTTGAAAGATAAGTTATAAAATTATGAATACAGCAATAGGAAGGCTATCATAAGCGCGAATAGCAGTTTTTAGTTCTAGCTATAGAAAGGTAGAACAAAGGTGGACTTTATCTTAATTTATTATTTAATTAAAATTTTTTACGTAAAGTCTCTGAGGGTCGCATAATTGTTGCTACCCTGCTGATTAACTCCAACAATTTTACCAATCCTGATCCCTATGAACATGCCACAAGTAATTTGTAGCCCCAGATTATCGATATCTTTTTAAGATATACGAGGATATGGGGGTGTAAGACTGGATGCTGTAGGGATTCGTGTTAATAGTGTGTATTTCCCACTATTTACGAATTGGAAGGTTACCTTAAAACTACACGCATTGCATGCGTGTAGTCTTAAGGTACGGAATAGTTCCAGCATATAGTAAAATTTCTCTATTTCATATAGAGGGCCTAATGGCGACCTGTGGCTTCTGATAGAGCGAATCCTAAAATTGCGTAAGAGAATAGTTGTGGTCTTAGTCCAGGGTTTCGCGCTGTAGCAGTGATTAAACCTGAGAATACTAATCCAATTCCTACTCCAGCTCCGGCTAGTCCAATTGTGGCTAGACCAGCTCCGATATATTTAGCAGCGGCTAACATTGTAATGAATAAGGTTCTGAAACTAACGTCTTAAATATACAAAATAGGATACTCAATTAGAGACCTATTTTGTATAACATCATGCTTGGCATTTTATCTTTTAATAATTCTTGTAACACAGGTAAAGATTTAGATGAAATTGTTTTTGACGGGCCGTAGGTCCGTAACAAAAACAACCCTTCGGGTTCTAATTACATAACCGTTTCCGTGTTTATTAATATAAGTCCCAATTTTTGTGAGGACCTTTGGCCCATCAAAAATTGGGACTAGCGAATCGTAGATTCGCTACAAATTAAATTAAAATTGTCCTTAAGAGCTTGAACAAGTAGTTGAACTGCTTCCAAAGTAAAACAGTTTGTAGCTAGTGTTACTCTTCTACTTTTTGAGCAAAATCCACCGTCGTCAGATATTAAATAGCTAAGCGCCAATGGAGTCAATAAAACACCTATGTTATTAGGTATGATTTTGAGACTTCCCGAGTAAAAAGGTTTGCAAAATTCACTAAAGCAAGGTCCGCCGGCGTTAGCTCTCAGAATCGGGCGGACTATTCATTGTGCACTAAAGTGCACAAAGAATAGACCCACGCTGAGAGCGTAAGTTGGGGCTGCTGGCGCGGAGTATAAAATAATATAGTTTTATATATGTTTCCTGTTTTTTTGTGGGGCAAGGAGATTTGAGTTTTTGGAGCTTGAGGACAATAATCTTTAAACAATTCAAACAAGTGAAGAAGATAAGCTTCATGACAAATACCTTATTTAAATCGAAATCTTGTATTCTCACCTCGTTTATGGGCCCAAAGGTCCCCTAGAACTAGCCCTACTAAAATTTGTTGTAAATTTTCAGGAATAATATATTGTTTTTGTTCCTCCGGGCGTGTCTTCCCGAACGGTCCCTCGAGGGACCACACGGGGACGACGTAGTCGGTTGACACGACACCGCCCTGAATTTAAGCGGCAAAAAGGGGTGCTTAATCGCAAAGAAAGAGTGACTATAGCCCTAATTTATAAAGCATACTGCTGTGTAAATGAGGACATACTAGTTCTCGCAGAGTTCCTAAAGATTTATTTTTTATAACTATTCTAAAACCTTTGCCTCGTTTTTCTTTTCTACATTCTAGATTAAATTTATTTTCCAGAACTTGAATCAACAAATCAACGTCAGACTCTAGAAAACTGTCTGTACAAAGTTTAACGATTTTATTTGATTTTGAAAAAAAACCATCATCAGAGATCCAGTAAGCTAAACCTAATGGGGTTAATAAATCAAAGATATTAGCCGGAACTATTTTGATGCCAGAAAGATAAAATAAGTCATACAACTCGTTAAAACACCCTAATGAGAGGGTGTTAAAGGATACACAAGAATAATTAACTCCCGTCACTTTATGAGGTAACGTATTAAATGCTACTGGTTTGGTTGCGCAATAAGCTTTAAATAGTTCATATAAATGAAGAAGATATTCTTTATGAATCGCACCCTGGCCAAAACGCATTCTCGCATTATGATTATCTTTTTGTTTTTGAGCATTAAGGTCCCCTAGAAGAAGACCCACAAGAATTTGCTTTAACTCAATTGGCAGGGTAAGAGCTGCTTTTTCTTCCTTAGTTAAGCCGGTTGAGATCCTACTTGACGTAGGACCCTCGTCCGGTTTAACTGGCATTAAAGAAGAAAGAAAAAGAAAACTGAAAATTTCCTCTGAAGCACAGTACTGTACTGAGAGGAAATTGGTGAATATATCACTAAAGAACCCTATACCAGATCCAATTGACTGAATATAAACGACATTAAATGATAACACCGCGGTATAAAATGAAACAATAGCTGCCATGGTAACCAACCATGTACGATTTAAGAAAAGAGAAGATATGCGAAGAGAAGGTAGCGCAATGGCTAAAAATAAGATAGATAAAAATGATGTTTGCATCTCTTTTATAAAAAATTTAACATTCCTTTTACTCTTTGAGTTTCAAAGAATATACCCCACATATGCAACCACAAGTGTCTTGTAGGGTCGTAGACTATATCCCACAAAACTCTGTTTTGTGGAGATATATATGGGGTTTAGGTAAGTATGGAAAGAAAGGTAACCTGCGGCGTGAGATATTCTCAAAAGAGAATATCAGCACAGGGTAAGGCTAAAATATTTTGAAAACAACCCTGGCCCACTCAGATGGTACTACGTACGATCTGTGCGGACCAAGGGAGGGTATGAGAATAATATTAGTCAACCGTTTTAATTTCCGGAGGAACCCTCCGGGCTATCCCTCCGGGATAGTCCCAGAGGGTTTGGTTTATCTCACTGTGAAGAAACTATTAAACCACCAGAAAGTGTTAACAGTAAATAGTTATTTTCAATTAGGTAAAGATCAAATAAGTGTGTATAAAGAAAATAAATAATAAATGCTGTCGCATAAATAGATGAATAAAGTGTAATACTTTTCATCTCTTTTATATATTTATTCAAAAGGAAACCGGCTCCGATATATTTAGCTGCGGCTAACATTGTGTTTTAATTGAGATCTGAAACTAACGTCTGTAAAATTTTGGGTAAAGAATTATGAATTCGATCCAAAATTTTAATAATATTTACTTATTTTACCATTCTTTCACCTAATTTTTTTTTTTAAGCCAAAAGAACTTGGATAACTCGGACATGGTGAGATTCGAACTCACGACTCTTTTGGAGTAATCATTTTCAAGACGACCGTATTCAACCACTCTACCACATGTCCTATTTTCTTTTTAATTCGCTACTCGCGAATTAATCTACCGTAGCCGTGCCTGCCGCCAGCGTTAGTCCACTTCCCTCCGGAAGTGGACGTAGAAAACCAGGACCGTGCGAAGCACTGTTTTTTAGATTCCAAAAAATCATTTTTCAAAACAGATTTTTAATAGAAAATCTACGATTTTCTATTTAAAAAATCTTTTTGAAAAATTTTCTTAGGAAGCTGCTAACAGCAGCTTCCAGGAATAAGATTTTCTTGTGCTTTCAATTATAAACAATCTATTTTTTATTTAGAATTTTTAGGAGTGTACGGCTTTAGCCGTACACTCAAGAATATTTTTTTATATTAAAAAAATATTCTTCGTTAAGAAAATTATAAATAAAAAATTTTTGTCTACCACCTATAGGTGGTAGACAAAACCGGATTGTTTAAATTGAAAGACTTGGAATTCAAAAACAGTTTTTTTATTTCACAACGTGAAATAAAAAAATTGTTAATTTACTTACTTTTTAGTTCATCTATTGATGAACTAAAAAGCTGATTAATTCGCTAAAGCGAATTAATCTGGGGTAGGTTGTGCCTTTTCATTTCATGAAAAGGTTGGATCCTTAAGGGATCCAATCTCTCAATCGAATGATTGAGAGACACAACCGACTTTCGATCTTTGCCTCCCGGTATTCTTTCAGAATACCGCGGAGGCAAGATCGAAAGAAATTAACTAATCTAATTAATTTTCGTTCCTCAATAATTTCTTCGACAGAAGAAATTGTTGAGGCCAAGAAAATTAATAATTTTTAGTTCTCTTTTTTTCTCTTCTAAAGAAGAGAAAAAAAGTTGTTAATTTCTAAGCTTTGCTTAGAAATTAACTACCCCAGTTAATTTAACGTACGTTAAATTAACAGGTTTTTCTGTCCTTATTGGACAGAAAAACCAAGCGGGGAGAACTAAAAACTGGTTTTCAGCTGGCGGTAATCATTCAATTATAACCCCGATGCGAAATTTGTTGAGGACCATACAGCTAAAGCTGTATGGCCCATACAAATTTACGCATAAAAAAATCATAGATTTTTTTAATTTTTTTCTATAACTTAAATCCCAATTTTTGTGAGGACCTTTGGCCCATCAAAAATTGGGATTAGCGAATCGTAGATTCGCTAGCTAAAAGCTTAAGTTTATTAAAAAAATTCGGACTAGCAATCGCGATCGTTCCTCACACAATAATATTAAAAATATTATTGTTGAGGCCTCGCGATTGCTTACGCTACCTGCTTGCAGGCAGCTAACGTGGGCGACTAATCGAATTATTCAGGTTCGACAGGTAAACTGTCGAGGCAACTTTTTCTCCCTTTGGGGAAAAAAAGCAGGGCTTACGCCCGCGGCCATAAGGTCATGACGCCAGCTTTAGCTGGCGACATGACTGAAGGCCGCGGCAATGCGACCTCAGAGGGTCGCGCCCAGGCGGCCATAGGACGGCCGCTTTTGCCGCAACCTCCGGTCATGCTTGCATGACCCTATGGTTGCGGGATTCGCTAGCTCAATCCTCCAAGAAGATGGAACCTCAACAATAATATTTTTAATATTATTGTGTGAGGGAAGATCTATTATTTTTATAAATCTGAAAGATTTATAAAATCGGATCTGTATGGGCTATACAGCTTTAGCTGTATAGTCCTCAACAGACTGCGTCTACCACTTACTTGGAGGAGCGAGTTGAAAACTCGCGTATAGGTAAAATAAAAACCCCCAGTGCCTCTTGGAAACTTAAAGCCCGTGGGGCCTGTTTTTTAGAACCTCCCTACGGGAGGATCTAAAAAGTTGTTAACTTTTTCGAGTTAATCGGTTAGGAGCTGTAGCTCCTGTCTGAATTTCTTGCCTCACACAATAATATTAAAAATATTATTGTTGAGGCCTGAAATTAAGATAACATAGTTGAAGCTACAGCTTCTAAGTCAATCAAAGGAACTTTGATTGTAGAATTGAAAAACCGTAGTTAATTTCTTCCACCTACAGGTGGTAGATCCCCGCCGGAGTTAGATCCATCGTAGATGGATCGTAGAAACTAACGAGGCCTCAACAATAATATTCTTCGTTAAGAAAATTATAAATAAAAAATTTTTGTCTACCACCTATAGGTGGCAGACAAAACCGGATTGTTTAAATTGAAAGACCAGGGATTAAAAAATCGTAGATTTTTTAGAAGATAAAATTTTTTCTGTACGGATTATTTAATTTATTAAATAATCCGTACAAAAAATAGAGCTTCCGTCCGTCGGAAGACTGAACAACCCCGCAGGGCTCCGGGTTTTTATTTTCTCTATGAACTAAAAAGCGGGGCTTTGGGTTTTGTATTTTTGTTTCTTTTATAATTTTTTCTCTTTTATATTTTTCTCTTTTTATATTTTTTGTTGTTTTCTCCGCTGGCTCCGCATGTACTCCGTACTGCTACGCACAGCTCCGCTGGGCTAGCACCTCAGGTAACTACGTTATCCGTAGGATTAAATTTTTTAATCAAATATATTTTATTAATTAAAGCCCCCCAGGCTTTTTAAACCCACCCTCACTTTTTGTGAGGACCGTTGGCCCATCAAAAAGTGAGGGCAACCCAGCGCAGCTGGGTTGGATACGAAATTTGTTGAGGACCATACAGCTAAAGCTGTATGGCCCATACAAATTTACGCATAAAAAAATCATAGATTTTTTCCTGTGCTTTCAATTATAAATAATCCTTTTTTTTATTTAGAATTTTTAGGAGTGTACGGCTTTAGCCGTACACTCAAGAATATTTTTTTATATTAAAAAAATATTCTTCGTTAAGAAAATTATAAATAAAAAAATTTTGTCTACCACCTATAGGTGGTAGACAAAACCAGATTGTTTAAATTGAAAGACTAGGGTTTAAAAAGTTGATTAATTCGCTATTCGCGAATTAATCTACCGCAGGTTATGCCTTTTCATTTTAAATGAAAAGGTTGGATCCCTAAGGGATCCAATCTCTCAATCGAACGATTGAGAGACATAACCAGCTTTTTCATTTTGCAGGGCAAAATGAAAAAGTGCCAGATCGTTTTTGTGAAAAATATTTGTTTACCCGCCTCCGTTAGTCCCTCACTTAAGTGAGGGACGTATAGAATCAGGACCGTTTTTTATTTCATAACGTGAAATAAAAAAACTTTTTTGAATTCCAAAAAATCTTATTCCTGGAAGCTGCTGTTAGCAGCTTCCTAAGGAAATTTTTCAAAAAGATTTTTTAAATAGAAAATCGTAGATTTTCTATTAAAAATCTGTTTTGAAAAATGATTTTTTGGAATCTAAAAAACAGTGCTTCGCATTGTTAATTTCCTTACTTTTTAGTTCATCTATTGATGAACTAAAAAGCTGATTAATTCGCTAAAGCGAATTAATCTGGGGTAGGTTGTGCCTTTTCATTTCATGAAAAGGTTGGATCCTTAAGGGATCCAATCTCTCAATCGAATGATTGAGAGACACAACCGACTTTCGATCTTTGCCTCCCGGTATTCTTTCAGAATACCGCGGAGGCAAGATCGAAAGAAATTAACTAATTTAATTAATTTTCGTTCCTCAATAATTTCTTCGACAGAAGAAATTGTTGAGGCCAAGAAAATTAATAATTTTTAGTTCTCTTTTTTTCTCTTCTAAAGAAGAGAAAAAAAGTTGTTAATTTCTAAGCTTTGCTTAGAAATTAACTACCCCAGTTAATTTAACGTACGTTAAATTAACAGGTTTTTCTGTCCTTATTGGACAGAAAAACCAAGCGGGGAGAACTAAAAACTGATTCTAAGGAGGCGGTAACATAAGATGTTTTACCCCGATGCGAAATTTGTTGAGGACCATACAGCTAAAGCTGTATGGCCCATACAAATTTACGCATAAAAAAATCATAGATTTTTTTAATTTTTTTCTATAACTTAAATCCCAATTTTTGTGAGGACCTTTGGCCCATCAAAAATTGGGATTAGCGAATCGTAGATTCGCTAGCTAAAAGCTTAAGTTTATTAAAAAAATTCGGACTAGCAATCGCGATCGTTCCTCACACAATAATATTAAAAATATTATTGTTGAGGCCTCGCGATTGCTTACGCTGCCTGCTTGCAGGCAGCTAACGTGGGCGGGTAACTAAAAACTTTGAATTTCATTTTTAATTAATTAAAAATGAAATTAAAATCGATCTGCCACCTGTTGGGGGGGGCAGATATTTGGAAAGCCTGTCCTAGGGACAGGATCTACACTGTAAATACATTACCCCTTGGAAGGGGGTTAAAAACCCATACGCGAGTTTTCAACTCGCTAGGCTTTCTTAATTTATAATTTAAAATTATACCGCAAGCAACTAGCTGAAGTGCTTTACAGCAGCTAGAAGCACCATTCCGAAGCGGAAAAGGACCGCTTGGGGAAGGGGTCTGCCCCGTGAGATTAACTTTTCCTTCATCTTCTGAAGGGAGATGAAGGAAAAGGTGGATGAACTAAAAAGCGGGGGGCTGTTTGTTTGTTGTTTCCGATTTTTTTAAAAAATTTTTTTAATTATCTGAAAGATAATTAAAAAAACTACGCCTCACGAGATCGTGAGGCGTAGCCACGTTTTTTAAATAAATAGTCTTTATTTAAAAAATTTATTTTCTTCTTTAAGAAGAAAATAAACTTTTATTTTTTGGAAAATAAAAGCTCGCGCTATTTCGTGTCTTTGTTCCGATTTCTAGTCCTTCGGCTAGTAATCGGAATCAAAGACGGCCCTTAGGCGTCCAACATCCGACAGGATGTTAGGCGCCGGCGGGAGTCAGTCATTCCAGTTACTCGTTTCACGAGTAACTGGAAGACTGACAAAACGAAATAGGTTGGCCCTAAGGGCCAACTAAATACATTTTTTTTTAAAAAATGTATTTACGCGGTTTTTTAAAAAAACTTTTTTGAATTCCAAAAAATCTTGTTCCTGGAAGCTGCTGTTAGCAGCTTCCTAAGGAAATTTTTCAAACAGATTTTTTTAAATAGAAAATCGTAGATTTTCTATTAAAAATCCATTTTGAAAAATGATTTTTTGGAATCTAAAAAACAGTGCTTCGCAAACAGAATTTCTGAGTTATGGGGTCTAACTTAATTTCTTTAGAAATTAATCCGTTAGGAGCTGTAGCTCCAATATAATTGAAGCTACAGCTTCTAAGACAAGAAATTCCGTGTTAGAAGAAAGGGGTACAATAAAGGATAAAATATCCACCAATGAGTCCCCTGGGCTAAGAACCCCACCAATAAACAGATACAAATAAGAATAGCCAAACTACATCAACGAAATCTTTTTAAATTTCTCATAAAAAAATATTAGTCAAGTTTATAGGCCATTGAACCAGGCACATAGGGACGTACGATGTTTGACAATTGTGTTGTATTTTTTTAAAAAATTTTTTTAATTATCTGAAAGATAATTAAAAAAACTACGCCTCACGAGATCGTGAGGCGTAGCCACGTTTTTTAAATAAATAGTCTTTATTTAAAAAATTTATTTTCTTCTTTAAGAAGAAAATAAACTTTTATTTTTTGGAAAATAAAAGCTCGCGCTATTTCGTGTCTTTGTTCCGATTTCTAGTCCTTCGGCTAGTAATCGGAATCAAAGACGGCCCTTAGGCGTCCAACATCCGACAGGATGTTAGGCGCCGGCGGGAGTCAGTCATTCCAGTTACTCGTTTCACGAGTAACTGGAAGACTGACAAAACGAAATAGGTTGGCCCTAAGGGCCAACTAAATACATTTTTTTTAAAAAATGTATTTACGCGGTTTTTTAAAAAAACTTTTTTGAATTCCAAAAAATCTTGTTCCTGGAAGCTGCTGTTAGCAGCTTCCTAAGGAAATTTTTCAAAAAGATTTTTTTAAATAGAAAATCGTAGATTTTCTATTAAAAATCTGTTTTGAAAAATGATTTTTTGGAATCTAAAAAACAGTGCTTCGCTGTAAAACTAAAACAAAACAAAAACACAAACAGTAACATCCACATAATATCATTTTTACAATTATAATTTTTTTATGAGTACTTGGACTTTTTCTTGTCCTAGACAACCTAGGCCATCACGTAAAGTCTCTGAAGGAACTATATAAATTATAGTAGTTCCCTGCTGATAATCCCTCTTAAGATTTTTACATGCCATAATATGAGTCCCAATTTTTGTGAGGACCTTTGGCCCATCAAAAATTGGGACTAGCGAATCGTAGATTCGCTAGGCAGTACTTAAGTAGATATGGACGCTTCAGCACGAAGTGATGTTCAATAACAGTTCACACTGTTAAAGGGCATTTCGGTACGATGTTATTTTTTTATGCCAGTATAGTATAGCAGATTCGTATCCTAAGTGGTGTGAATCACTAAGATGGTAATTTAATAATCGGAATAAACCTACCAATAGGAATAAAGTACCAACAATTACGTGCACAATTTTGTTACCATAATACATTTAATATTATTTCAACAGCTTACGCTGTTGTTCAGACTATTTCTTCAATAGGCTAACAAACCCGCAAGTCACAGATTTTCATTAACCTATTGGAGGGCGTTCGTGGAAAGATTATTGTTAACATATAAACTCACTTTCTAGTCGTTGAACCTTCAAATATTAATCTTTATTTGCATATTTTTATGTTTTAAAAAATATGATTATTTTAAAAATAAAGTAAAATCCCGGAAGGGTCCCTACGGACTCCATACGCGTGTTTACAACACGCTAGGTTTTCTGAATTTCTACAAGAAATTAATTTTCTTCCCTCACACAATAATATTAAAAATATTATTGTTGAGGCCATAGAAATCCGTTAGGAGCTGTAGCTCCAATATAATTGAAGCTACAGCTTCTAAGACAAGCGAATCGATAGATTCGCGTATACTGGAGGAGCCCTCCGGGAGTAAATAATTATGTTTTAATATAAGCTTGGCTGCAAATTGTCCTAATAATTGGCCAAAATTAGGATGTCCATGCAATTAACCCTCTTTTCTGTCAAAATTATTATAAGTGTGAAATTTAAATATCCGCCGGCGTTAGTCCACTTCAAAGAAGTGGACGTAGAAAATGACGGTAAAATTAATTCACTTCGTGATTTAATTTTAACGTGTCATTTTCAGCCGGCGGTTTTATATCGAAAGATACCGCCCCTGAAAATCTCGATCCCAGCCCTCTCCTAGATCACACTCTCGTGTGACCGGAGAGGGCTGGGACTAAACGGTCAGTTCAACAGTCCTCCCCGAGTACTTCGTACGACGGGGAGGCTGTGGAATCGAGATTTTTTTTTTTGAATTCAATTCGAATTAAAAAATAGGCCCAAGCAAGCTTGGGCCTACAGGGGCGGGTAAATTCCACCATTGAGTAGATATTTCCTTCCTCCAAAAAGCTGGGGCCTCAACAATAATATTTTTAATATTATTGTGTGAGGGAAGCTCTATTTTTCTGTACGGATTATTTAATAAATTAAATAATCCTACAGAAAAATTTTTAATTTTTTAATTAAAAAATTAAAACCGGAGCTTCCACTTGTTGGAGGATTGTCCTTTTTTAGATTTCTAAAAAATCATTTTTGCGATTTTCTTGTGCTTTCAATTATAAACAATCTATTTTTTATTTAGAATTTTTAGGAGTGTACGGCTTTAGCCGTACACTCAAGAATATTTTTTTATATTAAAAAAATATTCTTCGTTAAGAAAATTATAAATAAAAAATTTTTGTCTACCACCTATAGGTGGTAGACAAAACCGGATTGTTTAAATTGAAAGACTTAAAATTAAAAAATGTAATATTATATCTCTCTATCTCTAAAATTCTACTACATTCACTAATACTTGAAAAAACAAATTCATTATTTTTACTATCAAAAACACCCCAAAGCTTTCCTTACTCGCATTTTTCAATTTCCGTACAGGGCGTAGCCCGCAGCCGCGTAGCGCGCTGCAAAAATGATTTTTTAAAATCTGAAAATATGGGGCAAGGGGTATAACTTATTTTATAAAAACATACCCGTGTATAAATTTTGATTTACTAATTGAAAATTGAATAAGAGAACCTAAATGACTTTTAAATACTGTTCACATGGAAACACTAATCGAGACCTATTTTAAATCGCATTATGCTAGGCATATGTGGTGCTAACAAATTTTGTAATGCAGGTAAAGAATTAGAAGGAATTCCAATAACGGAATAATTTCTATCTTTGTGAACAACGCAATCCAAATGAAATTTGTCATTTAAAACTTTAGCTAATAAATTAACTTCATCCTTACTAAAACCTTGGGTATTTAGTCTTACCCAACGGCTTTTGCTATCAAATCCGCCGTCATCGCAGATCCAATAGGCTAAACTTAAAGCTTTAGAGCTTCCAGCTTGCCCTCTGGAACTATCCCGGAGGGATAGCCCGGAGGGTTCCTCCGGAAGTTTTGATTTTTTTAAAAAATTTTTTTAATTATTTGAAAGATAATTAAAAAAACTACGCCTCACGAGATCGTGAGGCGTAGCCACGTTTTTTAAATAAATAGTCTTTATTTAAAAAATTTATTTTCTTCTTTAAGAAGAAAATAAACTTTTATTTTTTGGAAAATAAAAGCTCGCGCTATTTCGTGTCTTTGTTCCGATTTCTAGTCCTTCGGCTAGTAATCGGAATCAAAGACGGCCCTTAGGCGTCCAACATCCGACAGGATGTTAGGCGCCGGCGGGAGTCAGTCATTCCAGTTACTCGTTTCACGAGTAACTGGAAGACTGACAAAACGAAATAGGTTGGCCCTAAGGGCCAACTAAATACATTTTTTTTAAAAAATGTATTTACGCGGTTTTTTAAAAAAACAGTGCTTCGCAAACAGATAAATCAAATGATGCTCTTTCAGCTTTTGTTAAAATAATTCTTTTCATTTTTTTAATTAATATTGTAAAACACGAGTTATTTTGTTTTGATTAATTTATTTTTTCTTATCGAACTCCGCCTCCGTTAGTTCCATCTGTCAAAGTCTCATGAATAATGAGACTTCGTAGATGGAACGTATGAAATCGGAACCGATTCCGATTTCAAGGAGGCGGTAATATAAGTCCCAATTTTTGTGAGGACCTTTGGCCCATCAAAAATTGGGACTAGCGAATCGTAGATTCGCTAGATTTCTTTTTTTAATTTGAAGTCTTTCAATTTAAACAATCCGGTTTTGTCTACCACCTATAGGTGGTAGACAAAAATTTTTTATTTATAATTTTCTTAACGAAGAATATTTTTTTAATATAAAAAAATATTCTTGAGTGTACGGCTAAAGCCGTACACTCCTAAAAATTCTAAATAAAAAATAGATTGTTTATAATTGAAAGCACAAGAAAATCTTTTTCCTACTAAATCCTTTGTCACTCTTCCAGTTACTCGTGAAACGAGTAACTGGAATGAGTGACTCCCGCCGGCGCCTAACATCCTGTCGGATGTTGGACGCCTAAGGGCCGTCTTTGATTCCGATTACTAGCCGAAGGACTAGAAATCGGAACAAAGACAAAGGATTTAGTAAGGAAATTTTTAAAAATGATTTTTAAAATTTTCAAAATCTATTTTTAAAAATGATTTTTTCAAATCTAAAAAACAGGGCATAACCGCGGGCTAAAAGGCACGAACGGTCGTGCCTTTTTACGCCCACAGCTAGTGCTGTGGGCTATCGCCCGCGGAGCTGTAATCCTTTAATAAACCTTTAAAAAAAGTTTGCCTCGTAACTAAGATTAGTTTCAAATATTTTATGTAAAAAAATTTTTTTTAAACAGTTAAAATTTATGAATTACTATTTTTTTTATTACTTACTGCAGCACCAACCCCAGCTCTGCTGAGTTGACCGGCTGCAGCTTCTTACTCAACCAATATTTATTAATTTCAATGTTAAAATTTTTTATTTAATAATTTCATTAAATTTTTTATTTTTAATTCATTTTTTTCAAAAATTTTTTTAAAATCATTATTTTTTAATAATCTCTGTAAAAGCATTTCGGAACGCTGTGAGCATAACTCACAGCTGCCGCCTCCTAGCCAGTATTTATTTATTTCAATATTTGGTCTTAAAGAAATGGAAGGATTTTTGATTTCATGGTAAAACTTTATAATTTCCAATCTACCTGCAGGTGTAAGATGAATTTTGTTTTTAATTAAATTTACTGCTTTTTCAAATACTAAATACTGATAGTATTTCGAACTTTTTAATTCAGCAAAATTAAAAACAGGAATAATAATATTAATTAATGAAGCCCTATCATTTACAAAAAAATTACATCTATTACCTGAAATAGATATTTTTCCACAACACAGGTTTTTTTGTATAAACTTTAAAACTTCTAAATCGTCAATGTGAAGACCTATTTGGAAAGTTAAGATTAAACTATTGTAATTATTGTCTTTATAGTTTCGCAAACTAATATTAAAATTACCCTCAGCATCTACAAAACCAATAAACCACTCTATAAAACTATTATCTATAGAAAATTTCTTTTTGCTATTGGGTAGTTTAATTAACAGATTCAATGGAGTTTTTCTTTCCGAAGTTGTATAGTGAACTTTTCTAATTTTAACAGAATATTTATTTATATTAATTTTGGTAGGAGCTATAATTGTTAACCCGTGTAAACCAGTACTTGCAAAGAATACTGTACCATATACACTATCACTCATTGAAAATGATGTGTTATAATACTCAATTCCTTGGCAAGCTGTAAAAGCTAAAGCTAAAATAATAGTTAAGATAAGACCAATTAATGATGCTCGTCTATTTCCTTGGATTAGAGCGTGATGTGAATAAGTCACAGTAGCTCCGCTTGACAGAAGAAGTATTGTATTAAGTAATGGCAATTCAAACGCATTTACTGCTTCAATACCAACAGGTGGCCATTGTGAACCAATTTCTATTACTGGGGCAAGGCTAGAATGGAAGAAAGCCCAGAAGACTGATACGAAAGCAAATACTTCTGAAACAATAAATAAAGCAACACCTATAGTTAATCCTCTTTGAACGAAAGAAGTGTGGTGTCCTTCATATGTCAATATAAATCCCAAATTTTGTGAGGACTTTAAGCTATAGCTTAAAGCCTCTCGACTCATTCGATTAGTCGAATGAGTTCGACATCAAAATTCTTGTGCTTTCAATTATAAATAATCTATTTTTGATTTAGTATTTGGTTCCGAAGGAACAAAATACTAAATAAAAAATTTTTGTCTACCACCTATAGGTGGTAGACAAAACCGGATTGTTTAAATTGAAAGACTAGGGATTAGAAAATCGTAGATTTTCTAATTTATTTTTAAATTTAAATTTGGATTATATATTATATACAATTTGCACCATATACCCGGAAATTTCATGTGCTTTCAATTATAAATAATCTATTTTTGATTTAGTATTTTGGTTCCGAAGGAACAAAATACTAAATAAAAAATTTTTGTCTACCACCTATAGGTGGTAGACAAAACCGGATTATTTAAATTGAAAGACTTTCTATTAATCTCACGGGCTTCCACTCGTACGAAGTACTCGTGGAAGTCCATAGAGATGGATTTCCGGGGTGAGGGAAATTGTACATTTTCACGTGTAATCTCTGAGGGGCCCTCTTAAAAAGGGGTATTATTGTCTGAAAACAGTTGGACTCCGGAGGACCCCTGCTGATTGTTCATTTGCTATTTTAAGATTTTCACAATTACAATTAGTACTTAAAATATTACGCTTACCAATAACAGTTTGTTGTCCTTTGTCACTCTTCCAGTTACTCGTGAAACGAGTAACTGGAATGAGTGACTCCCGCCGGCGCCTAACATCCTGTCGGATGTTGGACGCCTAAGGGCCGTCTTTGATTCCGATTACTAGCCGAAGGACTAGAAATCGGAACAAAGACAATAATTTGGGGCCTCAACAATAATATTTTTAATATTATTGTGTGAGGGAAGCTAATGAATTTCCAGCAATTAGTGAAATTTAAAGAAGGCACATATTTTTTAGGAATTTAATTAATCATCTTCAGATAGACTAAGATAAAATCATTTTCAAATTTCTGCGCGTACTCCGTACTAGCAGAAATTCTGAGAAAAGTATTTATTTATATCGTTTAGAATTCATATTAGATTCTATAGTTTTTATCAACGTTTTACCCGATTCAGTTAAATGTTCTTTAGATATCCTCCAAGTAAGTGGTAGACGCAGTCTGTTGAGGACTATACAGCTAAAGCTGTATAGCCCATACAGATCCGATTTTATAAATCTTTCAGATTTATAAAAATTTAGATCTTCCCTCACACAATAATATTAAAAATATTATTGTTGAGGCGCCCTCACGCGCCATATTCTTGGAGGACTGATTAAAGCCCCCCCCAAGCTTTTTAAACCCACCCTCACTTTTTGTGAGGACCGTTGGCCCATCAAAAAGTGAGGGCAACCCAGCGCAGCTGGGTTGCATACGAAATTTGTTGAGGACCATACAGCTAAAGCTGTATGGCCCATACAAATTTACGCATAAAAAAATCATAGATTTTTTCCTGTGCTTTCAATTATAAATAATCCTTTTTTTTATTTAGAATTTTTAGGAGTGTACGGCTTTAGCCGTACACTCAAGAATATTTTTTTATATTAAAAAAATATTCTTCGTTAAGAAAATTATAAATAAAAAATTTTTGTCTACCACCTATAGGTGGTAGACAAAACCGGATTGTTTAAATTGAAAGACTTGGAATTCAAAAACAGTTTTTTTATTTCCTTACTTTTTAGTTCATCTATTGATGAACTAAAAAGCTGATTAATTCGCTAAAGCGAATTAATCTGGGGTAGGTTGTGCCTTTTCATTTCATGAAAAGGTTGGATCCTTAAGGGATCCAATCTCTCAATCGAATGATTGAGAGACACAACCGACTTTCGATCTTTGCCTCCCGGTATTCTTTCAGAATACCGCGGAGGCAAGATCGAAAGAAATTAACTAGTCTAATTAATTTTCGTTCCTCAATAATTTCTTCGACAGAAGAAATTGTTGAGGCCAAGAAAATTAATAATTTTGAGTTCTCTTTTTTTCTCTTCTAAAGAAGAGAAAAAAAGTTGTTAATTTAACGTACGTTAAATTAACAGGTTTTTCTGTCCTTATTGGACAGAAAAACCAAGCGGGGAGAACTAAAAACTGTGTTTCTACGCCCTTTAGCTAGCTAAAGGGCTAACACCGGCGGGGCTTAATTCCTTGGATGAGTTAGAACCTCTATAAGGATTATTTTGCATATGAGAATTTTCATTACAGTATTTATTATATTCTTGAAAAATATAGTCTTTAGATAAAGCTTTGGCTGCGATCAGTATTGAACTTATTTTTTTTTTATACCTTCTGTTATTACATCTCTAAACCATAATACCATCCCACCAGACACTAGTATGAAACCTAATGTTAGTAATTCACCACCATTAACGAAACCGTGGAAATAAAGTACTGCAGAAACTGTCAGAGTTAATAAAGCAAAACTAGTTAATATAGGCCAAGGTGATGGCTCTACTAAATGGAATGGAAAAGCTTGATATTGTGTTCTTGTTATATTTTTCATTAAATATTTTATAAAGTGAAAACACGAGTTATTTTGTTTTGATTATTTTATTTTTTCTTTTCGAACCCGCCACCGTTAGCCCCTCACTAGTGAGGGGCGTATAGAATTGCGACTTTTTAAATCTAGATTTAAAAAGCTAATTAATTTGTTGCACAAATTAATTTGACCTAGGTTATGCCTTTTCATTTCATGAAAAGGTTGGATCCTTAAGGGATCCAATCTCTCAATCGAATGATTGAGAGACATAACCAACTTTAGAGCTGAAAGCTCTAAAGCGCGTTTTTCCAACAACGCGGTGATTTCCAGCTGGCGGTTAAGTTATTTTTTAATTACAAAAAATTTTTATAGATCTGAGAAGGTCTATAAAACCGGATCATCCAAGTAGGAAGCTCTGGTTTTATCTTCTTCTACGAAGAAGATAAAAATTTTTCTGTAGGATTATTTAATTTATTAAATTAATCCGTACAGAAAAATAGAGCTTCCACTACTTGGAGGAAGGGTTTTTTCATTAAAAAATCGATGATAAACCGACGGCGGAAGACAAGAAGCTGTAGCTTCAACTATATCTTTAAGACACGCACGACTCCGCCGTCGTTAGCTGCACTTTCAGTGCAGCGTAAGTAATCGCGAGGCCTCAACAATAATATTTTTAATATTATTGTGTGAGGAACGATCGCGATTACTAGACGGCGGTAATTTATCATTTATTTCCGCGCCCGAAAATCTCAATGCGAAATTTGTTGAGGACCATACAGCTAAAGCTGTATGGCCCATACAAATTTTCGCATAAAAAAATCATAGATTTTGCGAAGCACTGTTTTTGAGATTCAAAAAAATCATTTTTCAAAACAATCTTTTTGAAAAATTTCCTTAGGAAGCCGCTAACAGCAGCTTCCAGGAATAAGATTTTTTGGAATTCAAAAAAGTTTTATCTTTTGAGATTTTTTTTTGATCCGTAGGATCAAAAACTAGCCCCAACTGGACGTTGGGACTGCTGGCGCGGCGCGCAATTCAAGAGGTTATTTTTCTATGGCCTCAACAATAATATTTTTAATATTATTGTGTGAGGGAAGAAAAATTTGTTAATTTATAATCCTCTGCCAGCGTTAGCCCCTAGCTAAGCTAGGGGCGTGCGCCCATCGAAGATGGGCTCACTAAAGATAGCCTTGATTTTCAGCTGGCAGTATTATTAGAATGATAACCGCCCTTCCTGGGGACCGTATGGTCCCTATATATAGGGACCATACGGCCCTGTCCGTTAGGACTGGGCCAGGTCGGGCGGATAAATTAACTACTACCTCATGAAATTAACCCATCAACCATGCAAGGTGCAACTGTGCTTTAGGTCGAGATTAAGCCCATACGCGAGTTTTCAACTCGCTAGGCTTTCTTAATTTCTATGGCCTCAACAATAATATTTTTAATATTATTGTGTGAGGCAAGAAATTAATCTAAAAACGGCCTAAATGATGGGTTGTTAAGTCCGGGGCTGGAAATTTGTTGTCGATTTGTTTAACAAATTGACATCAAATAAAATCGCCTGGAATAAAATTCAAAACTGCTGTCGATTTCTTTTTTTAGTAGAAAATTTATTCTTAATTTCTTTAGAAATTAATTTTTTTTTTTTCTAAATTTTAAACCTAGGGTTTCGAAGAAACCCATATGGAAACCGTCAATAAACTTTTAGAAAAAGTTTGCCTCGTAACTAAGATTAGTTTCAAATATTTTATTTTCAAAAAATTTTGTACAGATAAAAAACTTGAATTACTATTTCTTTTAGGGCATATATTACAACCCCGAGAAAAAATAAAACACCACCCCAGCAGGTCTTGGGGACCTACGGCTAGGAAGCTGCAGCCGGTCAACTCAGCAGAGCTGGGGTTGGTGCTGCAGCTCCCAAGTTTGGAGCTATAGCTCCGGCCTGAGGCCCATGACCTGCTGGGGTGCTCAGACCTATAGGACTGAATATTTTCCTAAAGAAAATAAAAACTTGTTCAGTCCTCCGACGGACGGAAACTCTATTTTTTGTACGGATTATTTAATAAATTAAATAATCCGTACAGAAAAATTCCTGTTCTTTCAATTATAAATAATCTATTTTTTATTTAGAATTTTTAGGAGTGTACGGCTTTAGCCGTACACTCAAGAATATTTTTTTATATTAAAAAAATATTCTTCGTTAAGAAAATTATAAATAAAAAATTTTTGTCTACCACCTATAGGTGGTAGACAAAACCGGATTGTTTAAATTGAAAGACTTATCTATAAAAATGCGAAATTTGTTGAGGACCGTACAGCTAAAGCTGTACGGCCCATACAAATTTACGCATCAAAAAATCATAAATTTTTTGCCGGAGCTTCCGTTCGACGGTAGATTTCCCTTAAGGTTCCACCGAAAGGTGGAAGATCCCCGCGCATGGTAGATGCCTGCAAGCAGGCATCGTAAGCAATCGCGAGGCCTCAAGGCCACGGGATGTTGCGAAGCACTGTTTTTTAGCTGCTAACAGCAGCTTACAGGAATAAGATTTTTTGGAATTCAAAAAAGTGCCAAGCACTGTTTTTGAGATTCAAAAAAATCATTTTTCAAAACAATCTTTTTGAAAAATTTCCTTAGGAAGCTGCTAACAGCAGCTTACAGGAATAAGATTTTCTTGTGCTTTCAATTATAAACAATCTATTTTTTATTTAGAATTTTTAGGAGTGTACGGCTTTAGCCGTACACTCAAGAATATTTTTTTATATTAAAAAAATATTCTTCGTTAAGAAAATTATAAATAAAAAATTTTTGTCTACCACCTATAGGTGGTAGACAAAACCGGATTGTTTAAATTGAAAGACTTGGAATTCAAAAACAGTTTTTTTATTTCAGATTTATTCTGAAATAAAAAACTAGCCCCAACTAAACGTTGGGGCTGCTGGCGCGGGGAAGAACTAAAAGCTGTGAGCTGCACGGCGGAGAGAAAAGGGGTTGAGAAAATATAATAAATTATTCTATTTCCCGACCCCCGGCAGTGGAAAGGTGGCCCCCCCCTGTTGTAATTCTCGGTATCTTTAAAAAGATACGCGAGAATTGAGAAGGGGCACATCATTATTGATCAATACTTGGCCGTAGAGTAGTTACGGTAGATTTTTGATCTGTAAAATAAAGTACTCCAGAACCAATTTCTAGTACGAATCCTACGGTTAAAACCAGTAAAAATACAATAAATATCCAAAAACCGTAAGTAGATATTTGATATAATGTTACGGCCAAAGGATAAATAAGTAGTATTTCAAGGTCAAAAATTAAGAATAATATTCCGACTAGGTAGAATTGCACATGGAATGGTGATCTAGTTTGACCGTACTTTGGCACAGCCAAAGTTCCCTGTGTACGGCACCCTCCCAGGAGGGGGCCGCACACAGAGAAGATCGGTGAAAAACCACACTCGTATGCTTGTACTTTTTCTATTTAGTTATTTTAAGCTTCCAGCGTGTTTAAAGCAAGCTGGAAGCTTAAAATTGGGTTGCATCTCTCAATCGTTCGATTGAGAGATTGTATCCCTTAAGGGATACAACCTTTTCATTTCATAGAAATGAAAAGGCGCAACTTGGCAAATTATTATTGGATCTCGCCTGTAGTACGGCTACCTCAGACCCGAGGTTGCCGTACCCCAGGCGAGATCTAGTCTGAAGTACGGCAACCCTGTCGGGTTGCCGCACATCAGAGCTACCTGTTTAAAATCCAACCTTTATATGAATCACCTGAGTTCATTTTTGTTAATTTGTCCATACCTATGTATCTCAATTTATTAGAATCAAATGTTTTAGTAAATTTAGATGCACTTCTTAAAGAATCAAAGTTAAACTCTTTTTTTGATTCTATGTCAATCAACATTACAGAAATTTTTTGGTTTGATTTCATATCAGGGAACATAGCTGATTTGCCTTCTATTAAAGCATTAAGCAGTTCTGAACTATCCATTAGTTTAGTAGTCACTCCTGGTAAAATGTCATTACTAAATATAAACAAACCAAATAGAGCTTTTTCACTAGCTAAATATTTGAAAAAAGTTTGTCTGCACAAATTAAATTCTTTCATGAACGAATTAGCTGATTCGGCAACAAACAGAAGAACTGTTTTATCGTGATTAAATACAAATACTGGTCTGCCATTTGATTTTCTAATAGAAAGTTTTGTAGATTCTGGCATAGGACCCCCAGGAGGCGATCCTGCTACTTTAACAGTGTTTAAAGTAGGGTTATTAGTTAAAATAAAATGTTGTTCTAGTGCCAGACAAAGATCTCCCGCCCGCAGATCAAATCCCTCTCCGAACAATAGGGGATCTATAGCACAGATTTCCAGAGAGAAATTTTCAATGCCGTATTCTAAAAAAGATTTACTTATTAGTCTTTTTTCATTAGAAAGAACACTTGAGTTAAAGTATCTTCTAATTCGAGCCAACAGATCTACAGAACTCCCTACATATCGTTCTCCTGTTACCATATTCAGGAAAACATAAATCCCAGCCAATTTTGGGTCCCCATCACCTGGATATGGGTTTTCCACGGTCCAGCCAAATTGCTCCAAAATTGATTTATTGGTAATTTTTAGAGGCAATTTAACCTCGATTTTTTTACAAGAAGTCAAAATATCTAGCTCCTCTTTTGTAATTGGCGCCGAGGATAGGGAAAGGATTTTGTTAACAACATTCACATCTGTGGGAGCACATGATTCTATGTGCCGTTTAGCCAATATGTGAGGATTGTCTGTATCTTGCCCTTTATCCTTTTCCCTCACTAACTTAAAATGAGAAGTTTTTGGGTCTTCACCAATAAGTGAACTGGCCATATAAATAGGGTTGACAATCAGCGAAGATGAGGGGTCTGACTGTAGACAATTTAATAAATCTTTTAGTGTTTCCACCATGTGAAAAGGGATTGAACTTTGGCCTAAGGCCAAAGTGGTCTGTTCAAGGCTTAAGCCTTGCACAGACACAAGTACATAATCAAGAAAATTAGTTTGTATTTCCAACACGGAAAATGGACTTAATAAGGCTAATGAAGGTAAGCCGTAAGAAAAGAATAGCTCGCTAAAGATACCTATACCAGATCCAATTGACTGAATATAAACGACATTAAATGATAATGCCGCGGCATAAAGTAATGCAATAGATGCTATTCGAATTAATAATAGAGGAGATATTCGAAGAGAAGGTAGCGCAATGGCTAAAACATTTTTGACAATACAAGCAAGAAGCATGACGCCAACTGACTTGAAATTTAATCTCAAGTCAGTTGGCAGGTAGTAGCCCTACAGTAATGACTAGTCATTAGAGCAGGTTCCCCCTCCCAGCAAAGCTGGCGGAGGCTGAAACATATTTTAAGATCTTGGCTCTGTGTAATGCTTTGAAATCTGTTAGATTTCAAAGCCTTACACAGAACATTTTGGCCCCAAGGCCAAAATATTGAACCTTATTCTTTATTAGTATCAGGTCGTAAATCAGCCACAGCGGATTTTTGGTCTGTAAAGTATAATACTCCGGATCCTATTTCTAGAACAAACCCCACAGTTAAAATTAATAAGAATATTACAAAAATCCAGAATCCATAAGCAGATACCTGGTATAAACTTACAGCTATGGGGTACAACAAGAGTATTTCCAGGTCGAAAATTAAGAATAATATTCCAACCAGGTAAAATTGCACGTGGAACGGGCTTCGGGTTTGTCCATAAATAGGGGAGAAACCACATTCATACGCGCTTACCTTAGAATCGTCTGGTCTGTGTACGGCTAATAAAAGATTTAAAGCCAATAGTATACCTGTTAAAACAGGAACAAATATAAATAGTAATAGTAAACTTGACATATTTAAATATTGTACATTGATAAAGCAAGTAGTTGAATGCTATTTAGTACTAAAGTTGGTTTGATGAAGAATAAAATTATAGATAGAGTTAAAATAGCTATTATAAAGCTATGTGAATTTTGAATAATTGATTTATTCATTAATTCTGTGTTGGCAAGAACTTTATTCACAATTGTAGATTCTGTTACCACAGTTGAGTTTGTTGTAGTTAAGTCTGTAGAAGCATCAAAAAAAATTACTCTAATTATTCTTAAATAGTATGATGCACTAATTACACTTACTACAATAGCTACTAGAGAAAGGAAATAGTATCCTGTACTCATTGATGCATAAAGAACTGATTGTTTTCCAAAAAATCCTAATAGTGGTGGTACACCAGCCATAGAGAAAAGACAAATAGCAAAACTTAAACTTAACATAGGTTGGCTAAAAAATTGTCCTTTAAGATCGGAAATTAGCTCAATGTCTGAGGTATTTTGTGAATTTACAGTATTTAATTTATTTCTATCTTGAGCTTTAGCCCCAAATAATACATAACCAAAGGCTAATAAGATAAAGAATGTATTAACATTAGTCAATGAATATTGAACAAGATAGAATAAAAAAGATTCTAATGATTGTTCTGTATTTATAGCCATAGATAGAAGTAAGAAACCTACGTGAGAGATAGTACTATAAGCTAACAATCTTTTAATTTTATGTTGAGCTAGCCCAACAACTGTACCTATGATTAGTGAGAGAACTGAACATATTAATAGTAAATTCTTAAACACATAGAAATCCGCACCATGTGTGGCGCTTAAATCTGTTATAAATGAAGGCATTGATGCTTCAATTATAGGTAAACTTGCAATTATTGATCCACTTTGTAGATCAAATAAGAAAATTAAAATAGTTATTTTAGGCATAACTGTTAACCAAGTTGTAACTATTGTAGGTACATCATTATAAACATCAGGGGCCCAGTTATGGAATGGTGCTGCTGCAATTTTAAATAAGAATCCTACACCTGTTAATACTAAACCTAATACAATACCCTGTACTAAATTATGTCCTTCAGATACTGATATTAAGGTATAAATACTTTCTAAATTAGTTAAACCTGTGTAAGTATAGATTAGTCCAGATCCTAATAAAATTAAACATGATGATAAACCACCAAGTAAAAAATATTTTAATCCGGCTGAAGTAGCTGATTCAGAGTCTTTATATATACTTGCTAAAACGTAAACAGCAAAAGATTGCAATTCAATACTTAAATACATTGAAACAAGATCAGCACTTGAAACTAATAGAGAACCACCTAAAAGTGTAAACAATATTACTAAAGGATATTCTTTAATTTGAGGCACGTTAGATAAAGACCAAGGCATAAGAATTAAAGCACCTACTAAGTAAAAAAAGGTTTCGATGCTTTGACTTATTAAAGTCACATGGAATAGTCCACTAAAGATACCTATACCAGATCCAATTGACTGAATATAAACGACATTAAATGATAATGCCGCGGCATAAAGTAATGCAATAGTTGCTATTCGAATTAATAATAGAGGAGATATTCGAAGAGAAGGTAGCGCAATGGCTAAAATATTAGTAATGATACAAGCAAGAAGCATGACGCCAACTGACGTTGAATTTTCCCCCATATTTTCAAATTTTAAAAAATAATTTTTGCAGCGCGCTACGCGGCTGCGGGCTACGCCCTGTACGGAAATTATTTTTAAAAAATAATTGCGAAGCACTGTTTTTGAGATTCAAAAAAATCATTTTTCAAAACAGATTTTTAATAGAAAATCTACGATTTTCTATTTAAAAAAATCTTTTTGAAAAATTTCCTTAGGAAGCCGCTAACAGCAGCTTCCAGGAATAAGATTTTTTGGAATTAAGAAACAGTGCCAAGCACTGTTTTTGAGATTCAAAAAAATCATTTTTCAAAACAATCTTTTTGAAAAATTTCCTTAGGAAGCCGCTAACAGCAGCTTCCAGGAATAAGATTTTTTGGAATTCAAAAAAGTTTTTATAAAAATCTAAATCCCGCGCAAGTTAGATGCCTGCAAGCAGGCATCGTAAGCAATCGCGATGCCTCAACAATAATATTTTTAATATTATTGTGTGAGGAACGATCGCGATTGCTAGTGCGCGGAAAAACATCTTATGTTACCGCCGGCTGAAAATCACGAAGGGTCGTGATTTTCTACGCCCAGAGCGTGTCTCTGGGCTATCGCCGGCGGAGATCTTCTACGTTAGAAAATATTCATTTTTTAAAGATTTCAACTCGTCAGTTGGCAGGAAGTTTTATATAGTGAAACCAACATAGGTCCGAATATAGGGGTTAGTTAGTTAATTTATTCCTCCAATTTATGCGCGTAGTCTTTCGATCTTCCAGCTTCAGTTCACTGATGCTGGAAAGATCGAAAGTCGGTAAAAATCTACGATTTTTTAATTTAAAAAATCGTAGATTTTTTATTAATCAGCTTTTTAGTTCATCAATAGATGAACTAAAAAGTAATTTCATGGCTTCCACTCGTACGAGTGGATGCCCGTAAGATTAAGATCAAGGGTTTTTCAATTTAAACAATCCGGTTTTGTCTACCACCTATAGGTGGTAGACAAAAATTTTTTATTTATAATTTTCTTAACGAAGAATATTTTTTTAATATAAAAAAATATTCTTGAGTGTACGGCTAAAGCCGTACACTCCTAAAAATTCTAAATAAAAAATAGATTATTTATAATTGAAAAACCGGAGAAATTGGAGGAGCCTGTTTATTTTCCTAGAGAAAATAAAAAGTTCTTAAGTCTTCCGACGGACGGAAGCTCTATTTTTCTGTACGGGTTATTTAATAAATTAAATAATCCTACAGAAAAATTTTTACCTTCTAAAAAATCTACGATTTTTTAAAAAATCGTAGATTTTTTACTCCGGCGGGGATCTTCCACCTGTAGGTGGAAGAAATTTTAATTTTAAGGGTCGGAATCCGCCCTCGTTAGCTGCGGGTTATCTTTAGTGAGCCCCATCTTTGATGGGGCGCATGAAAGATAACCCTCCGGAACCGCATGGACATGTTTGCGAAATTTGTTGAGGACCATACAGCTAAAGCTGTATGGCCCATACAAATTTACGCATAAAAAAACCATAGATTTTTTTACTCCGCATCTGAACATCAAAGATGATTCAGATGGGAGAACATTAAGCGGTTCCGGTAATTTATATAAATTGCAGCGTAACATTTTGAATTTGTCACTCTTCCAGTTACTCGTGAAACGAGTAACTGGAATGAGTGACTCCCGCCGGCGCCTAACATCCTGTCGGATGTTGGACGCCTAAGGGCCGTCTTTGATTCCGATTACTAGCCGAAGGACTAGAAATCGGAACAAAGACAACAAATTAAAAATTAACGCCGGCGGAGGACTTAGTTAGTTACTTTGTGGGAAAGCCATACTTTAACTGAATAAGTTCCTAATTTATTTTTAGTTGTAAATGTTGAGCAATCATTTAGGTTGTTATATCCTTTAGCGAATCCTCCTCTTTCAACAAAAGTTACCGTATTTTTAGGCACAATATTTTGAGTTATAAGTCTACCCGCTAATCTGATTTTTATTCCGTTAAGGATAGAAGCCATTTGAGTAAATTCGATTAGATTACTATTTCTATTTAATTTTTTATTTATGACTGCTCGTGAAAATAGCATATCTTCTATTTTATAGAATTTGTAATCTTTACCATTTAATCCGATAAGTTGAGCTAAGATTTTACTATCTTTAAAAGGGTTGTATAATCTCACTAATTGCAATTTAACATTTTTACCGAATAATTTACTTAAAACAACTAATAATTTTTGAGTTCTAATAGAGTTAAAAAGAAATTTGTCAGTTCCTAAATTAAATAAGCTAGTACTGTGGTGATTCTTAACCGTTGTTGTTAAATTAGGTTTAAATCTGGACTTTTCAGTTGGAATTGCCCCAAGAATAGGTGAGTAATCTGGGTCCTCTAACCGCGCCAAACCATGAGGTCCTTTAGTGTCGGCTAAAGTCGATAAATTAGACGCACTATGGTGCGGCACTGTAAGAGCATAGTATGATTTAAGATTTTGTTCGGTAAAGTAAAAACATAAGCTTATTATAACAGTTCTAGGCGTAATAGCATAAAAGGGTGTGCTAATTAGTGAAGACAATCTAAGGTAAAAATTTTGGATAATTTTATTTGCTTTTTTTCTATTAGCATGTTCCGTAGAAGCCCCTAAGGAAGAAAAATTATAAGACATAGCTTGACCGGCATATAGTGAAGCCGAGCTAAAGCTAGGGTTAATTACTTTTTTTAAAAGATTGCTAGTAGCCACATTATCACTTAATCTATTTTCTTTAGAAAATGAATTTATAATGCAAAAATTGGAATTTGGTACTGCTCTTTCAGCGGTAAAGCCGTTAGTTTGATTTAGAATATTTTTCATTTATTTTTGTTAATAAAGGATAAGATACGGTAACACAGTATTAAGTCTGTTTATTTTTTTAATAAAAATCTCAATTTTTCTAACTTTACCCCGTCAATTAAGTTATGAAATAAATTTAAAAACTGAACGTCGGGAAAGAGTTAACTTAATGTTCTCCCATCTGAATCATCTTTGATGTTCAGATGTGGAGTAAAAAAATCTATGATTTTTTTATGCGTAAATTTGTATGGGCCATACAGCTTTAGCTGTATGGTCCTCAACAAATTTAGCAAACATGTCAGCTACGCTAAAGAATTCCTCTATGGAACCCGAACGGTATCGCACGATGCCGCTCGGCTCCCGTGGTCGAACCCGTTATATCCCCAACGAGGAGGCCCGGCGGGCTGGCCTGCCCGCTTAATGTTCTCCCATCTGAATCATCTTTGATGTTAAGATGTGGAGAACATGTCCAACGAGGCAGGCCGTCACGGCGGTATAACATCCCGCGGGCGTTAGTCCACTCTAAAGGAGTGGACGTGGAAAGCCAGGATGCCTCAACAATAATATTTTTAATATTATTGTGTGAGGAACGATCCTGGCTTTCAGCCCGCGGTCATAATTCTTATGTTACCGCGCCAGAAAATCGGAATGCGAAATTTGTTGAGGACCATACAGCTAAAGCTGTATGGCCCATACAAATTTACGCATAAAAAAATCATAGATTTTGCGAAGCACTGTTTTTGAGATTCAAAAAAATCATTTTTCAAAACAGATTTTTAATAGAAAATCTACGATTTTCTATTTAAAAAAATCTTTTTGAAAAATTTCCTTAGGAAGCCGCTAACAGCAGCTTCCAGGAATAAGATTTTTTGGAATTCAAAAAAGTTTTATATTTTCCGATTTTTTTTTTGCGATCGCGAGATCGTAAAACTAGCCCCACCAAACGGTGGGGCTGCTGGCGCGGACCCCCGGCTGTTTATTTTCCTAGAGAAAATAAAAAGTTGGAAAATCGCGCTACGCTGCCTTTCCTGTCCGTTAGAACTGGGCCAGGTCAGGCAGCTAACGCCGGCGGCAGAGCGTACAAACCAAAAAGAAGAAAGCCCTTGCCCTCCCGAGGGTACTAGTCCACATGGATAGAATAAAAAATGAGAGCAAAGCCATCAAGGATCCCGAAGGCGTCACGTGCTGCTTCTTAATTTCAGGCCTCAACAATAATATTTTTAATATTATTGTGTGAGGCAAGAAATCCGTTAGGAGCTTTTTAAACCCACCCTCACTTTTTGTGAGGACCGTTGGCCCATCAAAAAGTGAGGGCAACCCAGCGCAGCTGGGTTGGATACGAAATTTGTTGAGGACTATACAGCTAAAGCTGTATGGCCCATACAAATTTACGCATAAAAAATCATAGATTTTTTTAGGGTTTAAAAAGCTAGAAAATCTACGATTTTCTAATCCCTAGTCTTTCAATTTAAACAATCCGGTTTTGTCTACCACCTATAGGTGGTAGACAAAAATTTTTTATTTAGTATTTTGTTCCTTCGGAACCAAATACTAAATCAAAAATAGATTATTTATAATTGAAAGCACAAGAATTTTGATGTCGAACTCATTCGACTAATCGAATGAGTCGAGAGGCTTTAAGCTATAGCTTAAAGTCCTCACAAAATTTGGGATTTCTAAGACAAGAAATTAAGACAGCACGGACTCCGAAGGAGCCCTGTGGGGTCTTTGTAAAAATAAAAACACCAGAAGGGGCAGCTGAGAGCTTCGCTCTCAGCAGCCGCCTTGTTTAGTATGTGCGTCAGCGAATTATTTTTCCTAATTTTATTTTACTGAAGAAAAGAAAATAAAATAAGACTAATTCGAAGAAATGTTTTCCTTAGCCGAAAATTTTAGAATTGACCCAAAAATACGCAAAGCGTATTTCCGGGGAAATTTAAAAAAATGTCCAGCTAGGAGCCCCCCAGAATATTTGATTTTGGGAGGGCTAAGGTTAAGAGATGTCAACAACATTTCTATACCCAGGGTTAATAGCAATTTATTTTTTTGTTGTTTTTTTTAATTTTTTAACTTAAGGAAGAATTAATCGACCCACAGGGCCTAAATTATAAACCAATTTTGTGTTTCATCATCGGCTTTTAAGCTTCCAGCTTGTTTAAAGCAAGCTGGTAGCTTAAAAGTTGATTGCGTCTCTCAATCGTTCGATTGAGAGATTGTATCCCTTAAGGGATACAACCTTTTCATTTCATGAAATGAAAAGGCGCAATCTACGGTAGATTCTGTCTCTCAATCATTCGATTGAGAGATTGGATCCCTTAGGGATCCAACCTTTTCTCTAAACTTTTTTGAATTCCAAAAAATCTGGTTCCTGGAAGCTGTTAGCAGCTTCCTATGGAAATTTTTCAAAAAGATTTTTTTAAATAGAAAATCATAGATTTTCTATTAAAAATCTGTTTTGAAAAATGATTTTTTTGAATCTCAAAAACAGTGCTTCGCGAGAAAAGGCAGAATCAAGTTTTTAGTTCATCCACCACAACCTGTGGATGAACTAAAAACCATTACATCTTTTAACAAGTTTTGTAACACTGGTATTGATTTTCGGGAAATTCGAATTCTGAAGTGGCCATTACTTTTGTTTATGGTACAAATTAAACCAAATTTATTGGTTAACACACCCACTAAAAGTTTAACTTCTTCCAGAGTAAACCCGTCAGTACAAAGTATAACCGCTCCGTCTCTCTGGCAAAAACAACCGTCATCGCCAATCCAATAACACAACCCTAACGGAGTTAAAAGCTCTCCTATAGTACTAGGAACTATTTTTACACCTGCTGGGTAAAATAGCTCATGTAGCTCGTTGAAACACGGTAAGGAAAAAGTATTAAACCATATAGATCTATGAACTTTACCAGTTCTTATATCAGGCTTAGGGATTAGTATTTTGGGACCTTGTGAACAAAAATCTTGGAATTTTTTGTACAGGTGGTTAAGATAATCTTCATGTAAAATTCCTTGTCTAAACGCTAAACAAGCATTTACACCTAATTTTTGTTTTCGAGAATAAAGATCACCTAATAATAGTCCTATTGTAATGTCTTTCAATTCCTGGCTTAGTGAAAAGGCTTCTTTTTCCAGTTTAGTTAAACGGGGTTTAACAGGCAATAAAGAAGAAGCGAATAGTACACTAAAGATTTCTATATCTGATCCAATTGACTGAATATAAACAGTATAGATTGCTATAACTGCGATATAGATTAATACAATAGTTGCTATTCGAAATAGAGGAGATATTCGAAAAGAAGGTAGCGCAATGGCTAAAATTATGAGAAAAATACTAGCAAAAAGCATGAAATAAATCACCCCATAAGGGCTTAGTAGACCTTCGGCCCATGAAAATTTTAATTTCTCATTTCCCCCGGAGAGCAGCTAACAGCTGCTCTCTGGGTCCTCAAATGAAAACTGAGAGTTCTAGATCCATCCAAGAAAGAAAGGTTAAGAGATGTCAACAACATTTCTATACCGAGAGTTAATAACAATTTGTTTTGATTTTTAAGGATATATTATTTTTAATATTTACATCTCTTTTATATATATTTGTTTGGTTCGCCTCTTGCTTAAAAAGGTTGAGGCAAACCTCTTCTTCCTTTTCACTTCTTCTTGCTAATTATAATTAACAAGAAAAAGCATACGCAAATCTTACTTTTGAAAAAAGAAATGTTATCTAAAACAATTTCTTGTTTTAAACCCATTCGATTTGCTTTTGTGGTATATTAAAAATATCCCCGGCACTGTTTTTTGATCATGCTGCGACCACAACCCTTGCCGTATGGTCCTTTATCATGGAGCCATACGGTGCGGGCGGGTCCAGGTGGTCGGCTCCCGCCCAAAGGGCGGCCAACAATGAATAACCGCGCTTAATGTTCTTCCATCTGAATCATCTTTGATGTTCAGATGTGGAGAACATGTCCAGCGCGGGACCGAATCCTTTGGATTCGGGATCTATGATCGGTGCCGGCGTAGGGAAGAAGTTGAGGCCACGGCAGGCAATTTGTATATGTTAACATGCCCTGGCCGGGCGGGGTTAGATTTTACGAGCTGAAAAAAGGAATTGAACCCTTATTACACCGACATGAGCGATGAGTTTTAACCACTTAAACTATTTCAGCTATTTGAAACTTTTGTTTCTTTTTCGAGTTCTCAATCAAAGGAACTTTGATTGTAGAATCGAAAAAGTGAGGTTAAATAATATTTTTTTTTATATTTATTTTTGTAAGAATTATACCGCACCCAAGGAATGCGACTCCCGCCGGCATACGCGAATCTTCGATTCGCTTGTCTTAATTTCGATCCTGGCTTTCAGCCCGCGGTCATAATTCTTATGTTACCGCGCCAGAAAATCGGAATGCGAAATTTGTTGAGGACCATACAGCTAAAGCTGTATGGCCCATACAAATTTACGCATAAAAAAATCATAGATTTTGCGAAGCACTGTTTTTGAGATTCAAAAAAATAATTTTTCAAAACAGATTTTTAATAGAAAATCTACGATTTTCTATTTAAAAAAAATCTTTTTGAAAAATTTCCTTAGGAAGCCGCTAACAGCAGCTTCCAGGAATAAGATTTTTTGGAATTCAAAAAAGTTTTATCTTTTCCGATTTTTTTTGCGATCGCGAGATCGCAAAACTAGCCCCACCAAACGGTGGGGCTGCTGGCGCGGACCGCCGGCTGAAAATCACCCGCGTTGTTGGAAAACGCGCTTTAGAGCTTTCAGCTCTAAAGTTGGTTATGTCTCTCAATCATTCGATTGAGAGATTGGATCCCTTAAGGATCCAACCTTTTCATGAAATGAAAAGGCATAACCTAGGGCAAATTAATTTGTGCAACAAATTAATTAGCTTTTTAAATCTAGATTTAAAAAGTGGTGATTTTCTACATTTTTAATTTGTCACTCTTCCAGTTACTCGTGAAACGAGTAACTGGAATGAGTGACTCCCGCCGGCGCCTAACATCCTGTCGGATGTTGGACGCCTAAGGGCCGTCTTTGATTCCGATTACTAGCCGAAGGACTAGAAATCGGAACAAAGACAACAAATTAAAAATTAACGCCGGCGGAAACCCTGTCGCAACATGTGCTAGTACATGCTACGACAGGAACCGACCCTAAGGGTCGAAATCCCCCCTTTGGGAGTTGAGCTCCTCCTCCTCCGGAAAATTTAAGATGAGCCCCGAAGGATGGACCACCAAGTGGGCGGGCTGCCTCTTCAAGTAATGCCGATTTGATAAACAACCCGAACTTTGGGGGATTGCCCAAAAGGAAGGGCTCCTTCGGAGCCCTGAGGGACCCCTCCGGGATCGACAACAAATTAGCTGAAGTATTAAGAATAAGACCGACGGGACTTGAACCCATATCTCATCTATTATGAGCAGATTGCATTAACCGATTATGCTACAGTCTTGCCCTCTGTATAGATTTGGAATAATGTGTCTAAAACACGGCTTTATAGAATTTTTGTTTTTTTTTTATGGAAACATACTTTTTCGAGCTCCCGCTAGTACTTTTTAGTTCATCTATTGATGAACTAAAAAGCTGATTAATAAAAAATCTACGATTTTTTAATCCCTGGTCTTTCAATTTAAACAATCCGGTTTTGTCTACCACCTATAGGTGGCAGACAAAAATTTTTTATTTATAATTTTCTTAACGAAGAATATTTTTTTAATATAAAAAAATATTCTTGAGTGTACGGCTAAAGCCGTACACTCCTAAAAATTCTAAATAAAAAATAGATTGTTTATAATCGAATGAGTCGAGCGGTTTGGAGCTATAGCTCCAAATCCTCACAAAATTCGGGATTTCGCTAAAGCGAGTCTTTCAATTTAAACAATCCGGTTTTGTCTACCACCCACAGGTGGTAGACAAAAATTTTTTATTTAGTATTTTGTTCCTCCGGAACCAAAAATACTAAATCAAAAATAGATTATTTATAATTGAAAGCACAGGATTAATCTGGGGTAGGTTGTGCCTTTTCATTAAAAATGAAAAGGTTGGATCCTTAAGGGATCCAATCTCTCAATCGAATGATTGAGAGACACAACCAACTTTCGATCTTTCCAGCATCAGTGAACTGAAGCTGGAAGATCGAAAGACTACGCGCGGGAATAGAAAAACTGAAATTTATATTTTTATGAGCCGAGCAGGAATCGAACCTACCCTGACAAACATGTCAATTTTTTTACAGAAAATCCCAATTACCATTCTGGCATCAGCTCTATATTTATTCGTCTTTTATTATTTGTTTTTTTTATGTTTTTTTTTAACACCATAAATGAAAAATAATTTGACGTGTGGTTTAAATTATAAACCTCCGCCGGTGTTAGTACACTTCCATCTCAAGATGGAGTGGACGTAGAAAATCGGAACTTTTTAAATCTAGATTTAAAAAGCTAATTAATTTGTTGCACAAATTAATTTGCCCTAGGTTATGCCTTTTCATTTCATGAAAAGGTTGGATCCTTAAGGGATCCAATCTCTCAATCGAATGATTGAGAGACATAACCAACTTTAGAGCTGAAAGCTCTAAAGCGCGTTTTTCCAACAACGCGGCCGATTTCCAACCGGCGGGCAAAATAACCCCCATGTTTGTTAATAATACATTTTAAATTCCATTTGTTAATTAAAACATTAGATAGAGCCCGGAGGGGTCCCTCCGGACTCCGAAGGAGCCCTGCGGGGTTTTACTTCTTCAAGAGTAAAACCATCTGTATGACCCCGCCCTATTCAGGTTGACCTGATTATAGGTCCTACAGACCTATATAGATCAGACCATCCTATTGTAGCCGCGGATGAACAATTTATTATTCCCATGACGACATGTCATTTATCTCTCTATGTGAGATAAAGCTCGTCATGGGACAAACTCGCGGGTGACTTTTGAGTAAAAAGTGAAAATAAAAAAAAGTTAGGTTTATTGTTGAATTTAATTTTTCAAACTAAAAATGCTCCGAGAGAGAATCGAACGCCCGTCACTATTACTTCACAATAGTGCTTTCACCACTAAGCTATCGGAGCCTAATCTTAATAAAAATAAGTTTTTCGAATTCTCAATCAAAGGTACTTTGATTGTAGAATCGAAAAATGTAGGTCATATTTTTATAAATATAAATTCGACTTATTTTCGAAATTTATAAATATAAACAAAAAAGAGATAATTTGCGTTTGTTCTATCATACCCGCCAGCGTTAGTCCACTTCCATCAGGAAGTGGACGTAGGAAATGACAAAAGATTGTCATTTCCAGCTGGCGGTATAAATGATGGAACTCGTTCCATCAGTTAACAATGGAAGACCATTGTAAACTGGAGGACTCGTTCCTCCATTTACCAATGGAAGAAGCTTCCATTGTTAATACCGATTGAAAACCGCCGGCTGAAAATCACCCGCGTTGTTGGAAAAACGCGCTTTAGAGCTTTCAGCTCTAAAGTTGGTTATGTCTCTCAATCATTCGATTGAGAGATTGGATCCCTTAAGGATCCAACCTTTTCATGAAATGAAAAGGCATAACCTAGGGCAAATTAATTTGTGCAACAAATTAATTAGCTTTTTAAATCTAGATTTAAAAAGTAGTGATTTTCTACGCCGGCGGGCGTGATTATAAAACGCAGTAATGTAAGATCCATACTTACCGCAACCTCTAATCATGCTACGCTTGACTGGACGGTTGCGGCTCATTAAACTTGGAGAAAGATAGAATCGAACTATCATCTTTGTGATGCAAACACAATAGATTACCATTATCATATTCCCCCTTCAATGTCCGCCGTCGTCAGCCCGTCTATTGACGGGCGTGAAGCATCGCGACCGTTCGCGATGACTAGACGGCGGTTTAATATCGGTATTTAACCGCCCGCTTTTTCTTCTTGTCTTAGAAATCCCAAATTTTGTGAGGACTTTAAGCTATAGCTTAAAGCCTCTCGACTCATTCGATTAGTCGAATGAGTTCGACATCAAAATTCTTGTGCTTTCAATTATAAATAATCTATTTTTGATTTAGTATCTGGTTCCGAAGGAACAAAATACTAAATAAAAAATTTTTGTCTACCACCTATAGGTGGTAGACAAAACCGGATTGTTTAAATTGAAAGACTAGGGATTAGAAAATCGTAGATTTTCTAGCTTTTTAAACCCACCCTCACTTTTTGTGAGGACCGTTGGCCCATCAAAAAGTGAGGGCAACCCAGCGCAGCTGGGTTGGATACGAAATTTGTTGAGGACTATACAGCTAAAGCTGTATGGCCCATACAAATTTACGCATAAAAAATCATAGATTTTTTCCTGTGCTTTCAATTATAAATAATCCTTTTTTTTATTTAGAATTTTTAGGAGTGTACGGCTTTAGCCGTACACTCAAGAATATTTTTTTATATTAAAAAAATATTCTTCGTTAAGAAAATTATAAATAAAAAATTTTTGTCTACCACCTATAGGTGGTAGACAAAACCAGATTGTTTAAATTGAAAGACTAGGGTTTAAAAAGTTGATTAATTCGCTATTCGCGAATTAATCTACAGCAGGTTATGCCTTTTCATGAAATGAAAAGGCATAACCTAGGGCAAATTAATTTGTGCAACAAATTAATTAGCTTTTTAAATCTAGATTTAAAAAGTCGTGATTTTCTACTTTTTTTAATTTGTCACTCTTCCAGTTACTCGTGAAACGAGTAACTGGAATGAGTGACTCCCGCCGGCGCCTAACATCCTGTCGGATGTTGGACGCCTAAGGGCCGTCTTTGATTCCGATTACTAGCCGAAGGACTAGAAATCGGAACAAAGACAACAAATTAAAAATTACGCCGGCGGGTGATTGTTCAGCTTTAGTCAACTTATGGCGTTTAATTTCTAGTTTTGGCCTAATAGGAACTAAAGAAGAAATGAATAGCTCACTAAAGATAACCATACCTGATCCAATTGAAAAAATATAAATGATCCGCCAGCGTTAGTCCCTCACTTAAGTAAGGGACGTATAGAATTGTGATGCCTCAACAATAATATTTTTAATATTATTGTGTGAGGAACGATCGCAATTATAACCGCGCCTGAACATCGAACACTTGTTCGATGTTTTTTTATTTATCTCTTAAGAGATAAATAAAAACTAGCCCCAACTAGACGTTGGGGCTGCTGGCGCGGGATATTACCACGGTATAGAATAATACAATAGCTGCTATTCTTAATAGAGGATATATGCGAAGAGAAGGTAGCACAATGGCTAAAATTAATTTTGTGAATATTGATGTATTCATCTCTTTTATATATTTTTTTTTTTTTATATTAAAAAAAAAAATATCACTAACCCTGAATAATTCTATGCAGCAATTATCTTTTTAATACGACCAGTATCCAACTTGTCTAAGTTGGTACTGGTGTAAGTGTCCGCCGGCGTTAGCCCTACTTCGTAGGGCTAGAAACTAACGACCGATCGTTAGTTTCAGTTCACAACGACCGGAAGCTCTGGCAAAAAATCTATGATTTTTTGATGCGTAAATTTGTATGGGCCGTACAGCTTTAGCTGTACGGTCCTCAACAAATTTCGCATTTTGATCTTCTTCTACGAAATCCCGAATTTTGTGAGGATTTGGAGCTATAGCTCCAAACCGCTCGACTCATTCGATTAGTCGAATGAGTTCGACATCAAAATCTTTGTGCTTTCAATTATAAACAATCTATTTTTTATTTAGAATTTTTAGGAGTGTACGGCTTTAGCCGTACACTCAAGAATATTTTTTTATATTAAAAAAATATTCTTCGTTAAGAAAATTATAAATAAAAAATTTTTGTCTACCACCTATAGGTGGTAGACAAAACCGGATTGTTTAAATTGAAAGACCAGGGATTAAAAAATCGTAGATTTTTTAGAAGATAAAATTTTCCTGTACGGAATTATTTAAAATAATTCCGTAAAGGGAAATAGAGCTTCCGGCTGTTGGGAAAGGCGGTTATCTATCGATATTTACCGCCACAGAAAATCTCGATCCCAGCCCTCTCCTAGATCACACTCTCGTGTGACCGGAGAGGGCTGGGACTAATCGGTCAGTTCCACAGTCCTTTTTTTAATTACAAAAAATTTGTATAGATCTGAGAAGATCTATAAAACCAGATCATCCAAGTAGGAAGCTCTGGTTTTATCTTCTTCTACGAAGAAGATAAAAATTTTTCTGTAGGATTATTTAATTTATTAAATTAATCCGTACAGAAAAATAGAGCTTCCACTACTTGGAGGAAGGTTTTTTTCATTAAGAAAACCGAGTACTTCGTACGACGGGGAGGCTGTGGAATCGAGATTTGTTTTTTTTTGAATTCGCTAGCGAATTAAAAATACGCCCCAAGCAGTGCTTGGGGCTAATGTGGCGGGTGTATAAACCCTGAAGGACATGGAAACAAGTGGGTTCGAACCACTGACGTTCTCCTTAAAAGGGAGACACTCAACCACCCGAGTTCTGTTTCCTTTGACTTTTATAAACCCGAGAAAAAAAAAAAAAATAAAACGCCACCCCAGCAGGTCTTGGCGACCTACGGCTAGGAAGCTGCAGCCGGTCAACTCAGCAGAGCTGGGGTTGGTGCTGCAGCTCCCAAGTTTGGAGCTATAGCTCCGGCCTGAGGCCCATGACCTGCTGGGGTGCTCAGACCTATAGGACTGAGTCTGCCTGAGTTAGTCCACTTCCATAAGGAAGTGGACGTAGGAAATCGGGACCGATCCCGGTTTCCAGCAGGCGGTTATAATTCTTATAATACCGGTCCCAATTTTTGTGAGGACCTTTGGCCCATCAAAAATTGGGACTAGCGAATCGTAGATTCGCTACCCTTGAAAATGGCCCGCCAGCGTTAGCCCCTCACTAGTGAGGGGCGTATAGAATTGCAGGCTTACCATATTATTTATCTCTGAAGAGATAAATAAATATGGACAAGGACCGATCGCAATACTAAGCTGGCGGTTCATTATGAAAGAAACCGCCGGCTGCCCAGACCCACGCTGAGAGCGTAAGCAATCGCGACCGATCGCGATTGCTAGCCGGCGGTCAGAATTCTTATGTTACCGCGCCTGAACATCCCGATCGGTCGGGATGTTTGTTTATTTATCTAAATGCGAAATTTGTTGAGGACCATACAGCTAAAGCTGTATGGCCCATACAAATTTACGACCCTGGCGTCACTTGTCGATTTGATTTCAAATCGACAAAGGACGCTGTTGGGCATATATAGAACGTAAGCTTTAGAAATAAGGCATCTCCCCTCATTTAAGGTGGCGCGGAGTGGCAATGGTGTTTTGAGCTTTATCCTCGGACTTAACTTAAGTCCGAAGTTTTTCGAACATGTCCTCTACTAAAATAAATTGCGATTAACTGAGTCGACCAGATTCGAACTGGTATGCGAAGCCAACGCCAAAGATTGGTGTTTTCCCTAATTAAACTACAACTCATAATAGCTTTTTAAACCCACCCTCACTTTTTGTGAGGACCGTTGGCCCATCAAAAAGTGAGGGCAACCCAGCGCAGCTGGGTTGGATACGAAATTTGTTGAGGACTATACAGCTAAAGCTGTATGGCCCATACAAATTTACGCATAAAAAAATCATAGATTTTTTTAGGGTTCATTTTGCAGGGCAAAATGAAAAAGTAAGTTATTTAGACTGGATTTGGTAGACTTCCAGACCTACATATTTATGTATAGGGTCCGCCTCCCTTAACCCCTCACTTATGTGAGGGGCGTATAGAATTGCGACTTTTTAAATCTAGAATTAAAAAGCTAATTAATTTGTTGCACAAATTAATTTGCCCTAGGTTATGCCTTTTCATTTCATGAAAAGGTTGGATCCTTAAGGGATCCAATCTCTCAATCGAATGATTGAGAGACATAACCAACTTTAGAGCTGAAAGCTCTAAAGCGCGTTTTTTCAACAACGCGGGCAATTCTAAGGAGGCGGTTATAATTGCACATTTTTTAATTTTAAGTCTTTCAATTTAAACAATCCGGTTTTGTCTACCACCTATAGGTGGTAGACAAAAATTTTTTATTTATAATTTTCTTAACGAAGAATATTTTTTTAATATAAAAAAATATTCTTGAGTGTACGGCTAAAGCCGTACACTCCTAAAAATTCTAAATAAAAAATAGATTGTTTATAATTGAAAGCACAAGAAATCTTGTTTCTACTAATTACAACGTAATTAGTTAAGAAAATTTAAGAAAATCTACGATTTTCTGATCCCTAAATTTTTTCGCAATTATTCTATAGAATAATTTCCGTACAGGGCGTAGCCCGCAGCCGCGTAGCGCGCTGCAAAAATGTTTTTTAGAAATCTAAAAAAGGACAACTTAAGATTCATTTATTAACTGCTTTACTTCACAGACAACTATAAATAATATAACTCTTACTAAACCCAATCAACTTTACTTACATTGTAGGTGAGTATAAAACTAACCCTAAAACAAAAATAAGATTATAAGGTTATTTTATACATCTCTTTTAAGTATATAAAATTTTAGGTGCTAATTTTGGTTATAGTTTATTTTCGATTCAGCCGCGCAGTCTTTCGATCTTCCAGCTTCAGTTCACTGATGCTGGAAAGATCGAAAGTAATTTCATGGCTACCACTCGTACGAAGTACTCGTGGAAGTCCATAGAAATGGACTAGCGGGAACTCGAAAAGTGAAATATATAAATTCCCTTTTGGAGTTGAACAGAATGTGTTAGAACCCGCCCTCGTTAGCTGCGGGTTATCTTTAGTGAGCCCCATCTTTGATGGGGCGCATGAAAGATAACCTTCCGGAACCGCTAGACATGTTTGCGAAATTTGTTGAGGACCATACAGCTAAAGCTGTATGGCCCATACAAATTTACGCATAAAAAAAATCATAGATTTTTTTACTCCACATCTGAACATCAAAGATGATTCAGATGGGAGAATATTAAGCGGTTCCGGTAATTTATATAAATTGCAGCGTAAGACCCCACCAGCGTGGGTCTATTTTTGTGCACTTTAGTGCACAATGAATAGTCCGCCCGATTCTGGTGGCCGATTTTTATTTATAATGCGCCTAAACCGTGTGGTCCCTGAACACAGGGACCGCATGGCAGGCGCACTAAAAATCAAGCCCGGGGACCAAACGGTCCCTATTGAAAATAGGGACCACACGGAACCCGGGTACGCCGGCGGAAAATATATTGAGTGTTTTTATTGAACATAGGATTAAAATGTAGTTCTCTTATGCGAAGCACTGTTTTTGAGATTCAAAAAAATCATTTTTCAAAACAGATTTTTAATAGAAAATCTACGATTTTCTATTTAAAAAAATCTTTTTGAAAAATTTCCTTAGGAAGCCGCTAACAGCAGCTTCCAGGAATAAGATTTTTTGGAATTAAGAAACAGTGCCAAGCACTGTTTTTGAGATTCAAAAAAATCATTTTTCAAAACAATCTTTTTGAAAAATTTCCTTAGGAAGCCGCTAACAGCAGCTTCCAGGAATAAGATTTTTTGGAATTCAGAAACAGCGAAAGCCCTTTTCAAGAAATGAAATCCCTAATTTTTATTTTGATTTGGTAAAAAATTTCCGGAGGAACCCTCCGGGAATTTTTGTAAAGCAAATCTAAATAGAAAATTTTTTGTGTGGGGACTAGCGAATCGTAGATTCGCTAGTTAACACACAAAACCGGGATTTCATTTGTCAGTCTTCCAGTTACTCGTGAAACGAGTAACTGGAATGACTGACTCCCGCCGGCGCCTAACATCCTGTCGGATGTTGGACGCCTAAGGGCCGTCTTTGATTCCGATTACTAGCCGAAGGACTAGAAATCGGAACAAAGACATGAAATAGGGTTATATTTAAAAAGACAAAAAAGAGTTGCTTAACCATTAAGAATTAAATCAACTAAGAAATAAAATAAACCAAGAAATTAAATAAAAAAGGGTTGATGTTTTTAAAATGGTCCTCCAATTTCTCCGGTTTTTCAATTATAAATAATCTATTTTTTATTTAGAATTTTTAGGAGTGTACGGCTTTAGCCGTACACTCAAGAATATTTTTTTATATTAAAAAAATATTCTTCGTTAAGAAAATTATAAATAAAAAATTTTTGTCTACCACCTATAGGTGGTAGACAAAACCGGATTGTTTAAATTGAAAAACCCTTGATCTTAATCTTACGGTTATTAATTTATCCGAAGGATAAATTAATTACTGATCTCAATCTCACGGGATTCCACTCGTACGAAGTACTCGTGGAATGCCCGTAGAGATAAGCCGCCGGCGTTAGATCCATCTCAATAGATGGATCGTACAAACTGACGACCGATCGTCAGTTTGAGCCGGCGGTTATCTATCGATATTTTCCACCAGCAAAAACCAAGGTTATCTTTAGTGAGCCCATCTTCGATGGGCGCATGAAAGATAACATACCGGAACCATCGGTGGTTCCGGTGGGTTATGTATAATGCACCTTTGGTGCACTAAACATAGCCCTGGTTTTTTGCCGAAGGCAAAATACGCTCCAAGTTACTTTAGAGCTTCCAGCTCTAAAGTTGGTTATGTCTCTCAATCATTCGATTGAGAGATTGGATCCCTTAAGGATCCAACCTTTTCATGTAATGAAAAGGCACAACCAAGAGTAGATTAAATTTGCTTTAGCAAATTAATCAAGTTTTTAGTAAAAAACTTGGAGCTATGATGGCGGGCTAGTAGGGACTACGCGCATAAATTGGAGGAATTGTTTTACAAGTTAAAAATTATATCGATAATAATGTCCATCAGCGAAATAATTGATGTCTTAATATTATTAGAAGACATCTGATCTTTCAATGAATCGGTCGAGTTTACTTTCAAACATGGCGTTTTCAAAATCTTGTAGAGGTTTTCAAAATCCTGTAGAGGTTTTCAAAATCCTGTAGAGGTTTTATAACGTCAATGCGAAATTTGTTGAGGACCATACAGCTAAAGCTGTATGGCCCATACAAATTTACGCATAAAAAAATCATAGATTTTTTTATTCTTTCAATTTAAACAATCCGGTTTTGTCTACCACCTATAGGTGGTAGACAAAAATTTTTTATTTATAATTTTCTTAACGAAGAATATTTTTTTAATATAAAAAAATATTCTTGAGTGTACGGCTAAAGCCGTACACTCCTAAAAATTCTAAATAAAAAATAGATTGTTTATAGTTGAAAGAACCGGGATAGGCTCTGTATCTTTCTTGGATTTCCTCGAAAGCTTTACAGCTCATTTCGTATTTAGCCTTGTCTTGAAGATCTACAGTCTTTTGTAGTTCAAAACATTCGTTGAAGTATCTCTCTTGAACATTATTAAAATCTGTATTTAACTCATGTAATTGATTAATGTAATCTTCACTTTTATTCTGTGAATTTTTAAGAAGATGATCAACCATATGTTTTACTAAAAATTTATTCATGTTGTTATAGTGTAGTTCCCTTATTATATCAAAAAGAGACAAAATGGGACGATATTTCAAAATAATTGAATATTCATCTTCTTTTATGATAATTTTAATTCTTTTATTATATCAAAAAAAGACAAAAAGGGATGAATATTAAATAATTAAGGTATTCATCTAAAAAGGGGTATAATCTAATGTATTAAATTATTTCACCCCTACGGAAGATTTTAATATAGGTCCCAATTTTTGTGAGGACCTTTGGCCCATCAAAAATTGGGACTAGCGAATCGTAGATTCGCTAGTTTTTCATATGAAAATGAATATATTTCAGCTACATCATGTGGTATACCCACCTCTAATCTTTTGATAATATAATTAGATAACTCTTGTTCTTTGTTAGCTATATTATTCAAATTACAAATAGACATTAATGGAACATGGGTTCCATCCTTAATAGTATACCTAAAATTAAGTTTTACATTTTTATAATTTCCGTACAGGGCGTAGCCCGCAGCCGCGTAGCGCGCTGCAAAAATGATTTTTTAAAATCTGAAAATATGAAGACAATTTAATAATAATAAACTGTATTTCTTCCATCAATAATGCATATGGTATTTCATTTTCATTATCTTTAAATACATATAAAATTGATCTTGAATGTGTTTTCATGGATAAATAAATAAGAAAATAACTTTTTTATTACAAAAAAAGCTAGTTAAAAAAGGGTATGAATTTTATAATTCATCCTCTTTTATTAAACCTTTTTAATCGTATACGATTAAAAAGTTGATTAATTCGCTATTCGCGAATTAATCTACCGTAGCCGTGCCTGCCGCCAGCGTTAGTCCACTTCCCTCCGGAAGTGGACGTAGAAAACCAGGACCGTTTTTTTATTTCACAACGTGAAATAAAAAAACTTTTTTGAATTCCAAAAAATCTTATTCCTGGAAGCTGCTGTTAGCAGCTTCCTAAGGAAATTTTTCAAAAAGATTTTTTAAATAGAAAATCGTAGATTTTCTATTAAAAATCTGTTTTGAAAAATTATTTTTTGGAATCTCAAAAACAGTGCTTCGCAATTGTTAATTTCCTTACTTTTTAGTTCATCTATTGATGAACTAAAAAGCTGATTAATTCGCTAAAGCGAATTAATCTGGGGTAGGTTGTGCCTTTTCATTTCATGAAAAGGTTGGATCCTTAAGGGATCCAATCTCTCAATCGAATGATTGAGAGACACAACCGACTTTCGATCTTTGCCTCCCGGTATTCTTTCAGAATACCGCGGAGGCAAGATCGAAAGAAATTAACTAATCTAATTAATTTTCGTTCCTCAATAATTTCTTCGACAGAAGAAATTGTTGAGGCCAAGAAAATCAGCTGGCGGTAATCATTCAATTATAACCCCGATGCGAAATTTGTTGAGGACCATACAGCTAAAGCTGTATGGCCCATACAAATTTACGCATAAAAAAATCATAGATTTTTTTAATTTTTTTCTATAACTTAAATCCCAATTTTTGTGAGGACCTTTGGCCCATCAAAAATTGGGATTAGCGAATCGTAGATTCGCTAGCTAAAAGCTTAAGTTTATTAAAAAAATTCGGACTAGCAATCGCGATCGTTCCTCACACAATAATATTAAAAATATTATTGTTGAGGCTTCGCGATTGCTTACGCTGCCTGCTTGCAGGCAGCTAACGTGGGCGGCTAATCGAATTATTCAGGTTCGACAGTTAAACTGTCGAATCCCTCAGGCAAATGCCTGACCTGGCCCAGTCCTAACGGACAGGGCCGTATGGTCCCTATATATAGGGACCATACGGTACCCAGGAGGGACGCGGCAAGGGCTCCTTCGGAGTCCGGAGGGACCCCTCCGGGATATTAAAAAAACCAAAAGGATTGTTCCCGCCAGCGGGAAAGATCTTCCCAACACTTTTTAGATCCTCCGGGAGGATCTAAAAAGTTATTCCGCCAGCGTTAGTCCACTTCCATCTGGAAGTGGACGTAGGAAATCGGGACCGTTCCCGATTTCCAGCTGGCGGTTATAATTCTTATAATACCGGTCCCAATTTTTGTGAGGACCTTTGGCCCATCAAAAATTGGGACTAGCGAATCGTAGATTCGCTACCCTTGAAGCCCCAAGCGACCTTGGGGCTACAAGGGCGGCCCATGGAAAATTAATTACTGTAATTAATTTATAGGATATATAGATTTTATTATTTTCCTTACGGGAAACTTTGGTTATCAACGAAGCTAAAGCATCATTCTGGTGCTTTAGCTCCGCCGTTTCCCCAGAGGGGTCCCGTGCTGATTCTTTAATTTGACAAAGTCGAAGCTATAGCCGGAGGCCGACTCATTCGTTTACGAATGAGATCGACTTCAAGGAGAAATATTATTTCTCCAAGGATCTGAAGGATCCTCTTTTTCTTCTTGTCTTAGAAATCCCAAATTTTGTGAGGACTTTAAGCTATAGCTTAAAGCCTCTCGACTCATTCGATTAGTCGAATGAGTTCGACATCAAAATTCTTGTGCTTTCAATTATAAATAATCTATTTTTGATTTAGTATTTGGTTCCGAAGGAACAAAATACTAAATAAAAAATTTTTGTCTACCACCTATAGGTGGTAGACAAAACCGGATTGTTTAAATTGAAAGACTAGGGATTAGAAAATCGTAGATTTTCTCCTAACGGATTTCTTAAGAAAAAAAACAAAAATGAATTTCTTGTCTTAATTTCTTAAGTAGTGCTTTAGCAAAAAAGGAGGAATCCAGCACCGTAGAAGCCGAAATTTTAAAAGTACCGAAAGTTGGAGTTGAACCAAGCATTTAAATCTTACAAGGAAATCGTTTTACCAATTAAACTATTTCGGCTAAATATTTAGTTAGAAATCCCAAATTTTGTGAGGACTTTAAGCTATAGCTTAAAGCCTCTCGACTCATTCGATTAGTCGAATGAGTTCGACATCAAAATTCTTGTGCTTTCAATTATAAATAATCTATTTTTGATTTAGTATTTGGTTCCGAAGGAACAAAATACTAAATAAAAAATTTTTGTCTACCACCTATAGGTGGTAGACAAAACCGGATTGTTTAAATTGAAAGACTCGGGATTAGAAAATCGTAGATTTTCTAGCTTTTTAAACCCTTTCGATCTTCCAGCTTCAGTTTACTGAAGCTGGAAAGATCGAAAGTTGGTTGTGTCTCTCAATCATTCGATTGAGAGATTGGATCCTTTAAGGATCCAACCTTTTCATTTTTAATGAAAAGGCACAACCTACTCCAGATTAATTCGCTTTAGCGAATTAATCAGCTTTTTAGTTCATCAATAGATGAACTAAAAAGTGGGTTTAAAAAGCTCCTAACGGTTTCTTTCCACTGGAAAGAAATTAATTTAAAATTTTATATCCAAGGTGATAGTTAACTTAACTGAAAATAATTTTATTTTCAGTTAAGGGGTCTGAAGGCCTAGCTTTAGCTCGGCATATGTTTTTAACCCTCCGCCGGCGTTAGCTCCCAGCGCGCGATTTACCAACATCGCGCGAGCTGAGAGCGTATTTTTATTTATAGTGCGCCGCCAGCGTTAGTCCCTCACTTAAGTGAGGGACGTATAGAATTGCGACCGATCGCAATTCTAAGCTGGCGGTTCATTCCGAAAAAATCCGCCGGCTGAAAATCGGAAACGGTTCCGATTTTCGACGCCCAGAGCGTGGGTCTATCCTTTGTGAACTTTAGTTCACAATGGATAGTCCACCGAGTCCTCTGGTCGTTTGATATTCATTCTTTCAATTTAAACAATCTGGTTTTGTCTACCACCTATAGGTGGTAGACAAAAATTTTTTATTTATAATTTTCTTAACGAAGAATATTTTTTTAATATAAAAAAATATTCTTGAGTGTACGGCTAAAGCCGTACACTCCTAAAAATTCTAAATAAAAAATAGATTATTTATAATTGAAAGAACAGGATACGCCGGCGGCGCATGATAAATAAAAATGACAACCAGGACCGATCCTGGCTTTCAGCCGGCGGCAATCTATGAATTAATAGCCGCCGTCTAGCAATCGCGATTGCTTACGCGGGTGGCGTGTCAAGACGCGCCCCGAATTTTTTTCTATATGGTAAGCTAGAAGCTTGACATGGCGAATCTTCGATTCGCCAACAAAATTTGGGACTTATTAAAAAATTTAGGGCTAACAACTGTGTATTTTTCTAGAGAAAATAAAAAGTTGTTCAGTCTTCCGACGGACGGAAGCTCTATTTTTCTGTACGGATTATTTAATAAATTAAATAATCCTACAGAAAAATTTTTATCTTCTAAAAAATCTACGATTTTTTAAAAAATCGTAGATTTTTTACTCCGGCGGGGATCTACCACCTGTAGGTGGTAGAAATTTTATTGTAACAAATCCCAATTTTTGTGAGGACCTTTGGCCCATCAAAAATTGGGATTAGCGAATCGTAGATTCGCTATAATTTAATACGAACAAAGAGACTTGAACTCTTACGGATCTACTCCACTTTTACTTAACAAAAGACTGGCTACCAATTTCAGCATGTTCGCTATTTCAATGGACTTGTTATTGCCACCGCGGCCGTACAATTATGTATATGCCCGAATCCGTAGGATTCGGTAAAAAAGACCCCGCGATGTTTATGATCCTTCAGGATCAATTGTCACGCCGCTTCGCATATCGGAATATGAGACCGCGGTTAGTATGATTTATAATTACCCCGCAGGGCTCCTTCGTAGTCCGGAGGGACCCCTCCGGGCACAACCTCTGGTCATATTCTTTCAACATGACCGGACGGTCCGGGACCGCCCTTCCTGGGAACCGGCCCTGACCGTTAGGACTGGGCCAGGTCCTGTCCGTTAGGACTGGGCCAGGTTAGGCGAACAAACATATCCGAAAAATTTTGTATATCCCCAAATTTTTTATAAAAATTTGGGGATATTTTTTAAAAATTTAACCTCGTTGACCATACGAAGCGACCGTAGCACTCCCAAAAATGTTTAATTTCTTGGGGTGTAAGCCATGAAAATCATGAGTGTAGGTCGTCGACTTATTCCCTTTCAGCATACGCGAATCTTAAGGGTGTCCCAGCAACGGCAGCCATTTCGATTCGCTAGGGAAAAATTTATTATGAATTTAAGGCCTCAACAATAATATTTTAATATTATTGTGTGAGGCAAGAAATTCATTTTTGTTTTTTTCTTTCTGTTTTAAGACAGAAAACTCGCGTACGGGGAACGATGCCAAGGTTAAATTCGACAAATGATTATTTTTGAGGAAAATAAATTTATTTAAATCTCTTTTATATTTTTATTTGTGTCTTATTTTTGTTTTTTTTTCTCATTTCTACGGACCTCCACAAGTACTTCGTACGTGTGGAGACCGTGAAATTAATATAATACCAGAGTTTTATAAGGCGCACCTTAGAAGAATCCCGGCATTTTTCATGGAAAATTAAAAAAATATAGAAACACGGGCAGAGTTTTTCTCGCGAAGCTCTGTTTTTTATATTACAAAAAATAATTTTTCAAAACAGATTTTTAATAGAAAATCTACGATTTTCTATTTAAAAAAATCTTTTTGAAAAATTTCCATAGGAAGCTGCTAACAGCAGCTTCCAGGAACAAGATTTTCTTGTGCTTTCAATTATAAACAATCTATTTTTTATTTAGAATTTTTAGGAGTGTACGGCTTTAGCCGTACACTCAAGAATATTTTTTTATATTAAAAAAATATTCTTCGTTAAGAAAATTATAAATAAAAAATTTTTGTCTACCACCTATAGGTGGTAGACAAAACCGGATTGTTTAAATTGAAAGACTTGGAATTAAAAAAAGATTCCTTAGAAGAGAAAACCTGTTAATTTAACGTATGTTCTCAATCTCACGGGATTCCACTCGTACGAAGTACTCGTGGAATGCCCGTAGAGATAAGCCGCCGGCGTTAGATCCATCTCAATAGATGGATCGTACAAACTGACGACCGATCGTCAGTTTGAGCCGGCGGTTATCTATCGATATTTTCCGCCAGCAAAAACCAAGGTTATCTTTAGTGAGCCCATCTTCGATGGGCGCATGAAAGATAACATACCGGAACCATCGGTGGTTCCAGTGGGTTATGTATAATGCACCTTTGGTGCACTAAACATAGCCCTGGTTTTTGCCGAAGGCAAAATACGCTCCAAGTTACTTTAGAGCTTCCAGCTCTAAAGTTGGTTATGTCTCTCAATCATTCGATTGAGAGATTGGATCCCTTAAGGATCCAACCTTTTCATGTAATGAAAAGGCATAACCAAGAGTAGATTAAATTTGCTTTAGCAAATTAATCAAGTTTTTAGTTCATCCACAGCATGTGGATGAACTAAAAAACTTGGAGCTATGCTGGCGGGCTAGTACGGAGTAAATTTAATAAATTAATTGCCTTTAATTTTTGTGCACGGAACGTTCACAAAAAATAACTCTACGCGCAGAAATTTGAGAATTAAATTAACTGGAGTAGTAAATTTCTCAACTACATCTGTAATGTGGTCCACAAGAACGGACCCCGGTAGGGGGCCCCGCCTCTAGCTTTTCATGGGTCTGCTCTCTCCTACTGGCAAGCTGAGAAATATATTTACATTAAGAGGTATCCTGTAGCAGCTTGTACCCCATACGCGAGTTTTTAACTCGCTAGGCTAATCTTAATTTCTTAGGCCTCAACAATAATATTTTTAATATTATTGTGTGAGGAAAGAAATTAAGACAGAATCGAAGATTCGCGTATGCCGGAGGGGTCCCTCCGGACTCCGAAGGAGCCCTGCGGGTTGGATCTAAAAAAGCGACAGGGTAACAAAAAATTAAGTGGAATAGCCTTTACCAGGATCGAACTGGCATTGGCCGCGTGAAGGGCGGCAGTATTAACCATTATACTAAAAGACCTCGATTTTTATATTTCAATGGGCTTGTTCTTGGAAAAATTTTCTTCGACTCGAGTTGGTCTGACCAGACCAACTCTAGTCGGAGAACTATAGAGCGATCAAGCCTGAACTGGACAGTTCAGGCTGAATCGATCTATTTTGGCAAAAAATTTTGTGGTTAGAAATCCCAAATTTTGTGAGGACTTTAAGCTATAGCTTAAAGCCTCTCGACTCATTCGATTAGTCGAATGAGTTCGACATCAAAATTCTTGTGCTTTCAATTATAAATAATCTATTTTTGATTTAGTATTTGGTTCCGAAGGAACAAAATACTAAATAAAAAATTTTTGTCTACCACCTATAGGTGGTAGACAAAACCGGATTGTTTAAATTGAAAGACTAGGGATTAGAAAATCGTAGATTTTCTACCCCGAGAAAAAATATATTTTTTTTCGAGGGAAGAGCTAGCCCGCCTCCGTTAGCCCCTCACTTATGTGAGGGGCGTATACGCCACCAGCGTGGGTCTATTCTTTGTGCACTTTAGTGCACAATGAATAGTCCGCCCGATTCTGGTGGCCGATTTTTATTTATAATGCGCCTAAACCGTGTGGTCCCTGAACACAGGGACCGCATGGCAGGCGCACTAAAAATCAAGCCCGGGGACCAAACGGTCCCTATTGAAAATAGGGACCACACGGAACCCGGGTACGCCGGCGGTTTATTTTTGGAGCTGGCGACATCAGGAATCGAACCTAAACTAGCAGTTCATGAGACTACTGTGCTACCAATACACTTTCTCGCCTATCTCGATTTTTTATTTTGAGGTCTCCGCCAGCGTTAGTCCACTTCCAGCTTACAGCACGATCCGCACGTGAGCTGGCCTATTAACAAGTCCGACGGCACTGGATAGCTCGCACTTGGAAAGTGCGAGCAGTGCCGAGCCCTCATAAGAACGGGGGCTCGACGGGCCCCCGGTAGTGAAAATGAATAGTTCACTAAAGATAATCATACCGGATCCAATTGACTGAATATAGGTGACATAAAATGATAATGCACCGACACCCGGTAATACTATAGCTTTTTATTTTCTCCAGGGTAACTAGAAAAAATAAAAAGTTGTTCAGTCTTCCGACGGACGGAAGCTCTATTTTTCTGTACGGATTATTTAATAATCCAAATTTTATTGAGGACTTAAAGCTTTAGCTTTAAGCCCATATAAATTCTTGTGCTTTCAATTATAAACAATCTATTTTTTATTTAGAATTTTTAGGAGTGTACGGCTTTAGCCGTACACTCAAGAATATTTTTTTATATTAAAAAAATATTCTTCGTTAAGAAAATTATAAATAAAAAATTTTTGTCTACCACCTATAGGTGGTAGACAAAACCGGATTGTTTAAATTGAAAGACTATGGATTAGAAAATCAGGGATTTTCTAAGCTATTAAAATGAACTGGGGGTATAAACCCGCACTCTCTGCGAGAGCCCCGATATTGCCATCTCTTTTATTAAATTTCTTCGACTCGAGTTGGTCTGACCAGACCAACTCTAGTCGGAGAACTAGTACGCAAGTTACCCTGTTAGGATACCACCCATCCATCAGAGGTTGGAGTCTCACGATCTCCAACCTAAGACGGAGGGAATTCCGTCGAACCCTCCCGCCGGCGTTAATTTTTAATTTGTTGTCTTTGTTCCGATTTCTAGTCCTTCGGCTAGTAATCGGAATCAAAGACGGCCCTTAGGCGTCCAACATCCGACAGGATGTTAGGCGCCGGCGGGAGTCACTCATTCCAGTTACTCGTTTCACGAGTAACTGGAAGAGTGACAAATTAAAAATGTTACGCTGCAATTTATATAAATTACCGGAACCGCTTAATGTTCTCCCATCTGAATCATCTTGGATGTTCAGATGCGGAGTAAAAAAATCTATGATTTTTTTATGCGTAAATTTGTATGGGCCATACAGCTTTAGCTGTATGGTCCTCAACAAATTTCGCAAACATGTCCAAGCGGTTCCGGAAGGTTATCTTTCATGCGCCCCATCAAAGATGGGGCTCACTAAAGATAACCTGCAGTTAACGAGGGCGGGCAACAAAAGGGGTTTAGGTTGGTATGTTATATAATAAAGTAGTTACCCTGTTGCTGCATGAACAAGTTCATGCAGCTACAGGGTACACCTACACGCAATGAATCCAAGATTATATTAGGGAAGAAACCAAATAGAACAGTAGGAATTAATAGACTAGCTAAAAGCATGAATTCTCTTCGGTTAAGATCACTAGTTACTGTTTCATATTTTCAGATTTTAAAAAATAATTTTTGCAGCGCGCTACGCGGCTGCGGGCTACGCCCTGTACGGAAATTATTTTTAAAAAATAATTGCGAAGCACTGTTTTTGAGATTCAAAAAAATCATTTTTCAAAACAGATTTTTAATAGAAAATCTACGATTTTCTATTTAAAAAAATCTTTTTGAAAAATTTCCTTAGGAAGCCGCTAACAGCAGCTTCCAGGAATAAGATTTTTTGGAATTCAGAAACAGCGAAAGCCCTTTTCAAGAAATGAAATCCCTAATTTTTATTTTGATTTGGTAAAAAATTTCCGGAGGAACCCTCCGGGAATTTTTGTAAAGCAAATCTAAATAGAAAATTTTTTGTGTGGGGACTAGCGAATCGTAGATTCGCTAGTTAACACACAAAACCGGGATTTCATTTGTCAGTCTTCCAGTTACTCGTGAAACGAGTAACTGGAATGACTGACTCCCGCCGGCGCCTAACATCCTGTCGGATGTTGGACGCCTAAGGGCCGTCTTTGATTCCGATTACTAGCCGAAGGACTAGAAATCGGAACAAAGACATGAAATAGGGTTCGTACAAAATTCCAAATTTTGTGAGGACTTTTAGGTAGGAAGCTGCAGCCGGTCAACTCAGCAGCGCTGGGGTTGGTGCTGCAGCTCCCAAGTTTGGAGCTATAGCTCCGGCCTGAGGCCGAAGCCAATCTTTAAAATCTAATTCTTTTTTAGATAAAAAAGTTAATCTTTCTAAGAAAGGAGAGAATACTTCATTTTTTTAAAAAATTTTTTTAATTATCTGAAAGATAATTAAAAAAACTACGCCTCACGAGATCGTGAGGCGTAGCCACGTTTTTTAAATAAATAGTCTTTCAATTTAAACAATCCGGTTTTGTCTACCACCTATAGGTGGTAGACAAAAATTTTTTATTTATAATTTTCTTAACGAAGAATATTTTTTTAATATAAAAAAATATTCTTGAGTGTACGGCTAAAGCCGTACACTCCTAAAAATTCTAAATAAAAAATAGATTATTTATAATTGAAAGCACGGGTAGATTTATTTAAAAAATTTATTTTCTTCTTTAAGAAGAAAATAAATTTTTATTTTTTGGAAAATAAAAGCTCGCGCTATTTCGTGTCTTTGTTCCGATTTCTAGTCCTTCGGCTAGTAATCGGAATCAAAGACGGCCCTTAGGCGTCCAACATCCGACAGGATGTTAGGCGCCGGCGGGAGTCAGTCATTCCAGTTACTCGTTTCACGAGTAACTGGAAGACTGACAAAACGAAATAGGTTGGCCCTAAGGGCCAACTAAATACATTTTTTTTTTAAAAATGTATTTACGCGGTTTTTTAAAAAAACTGAAATGAAAACAAACTTAGAGAAATACACCCTTACTGAACCTCTGTCAGCTAGACTAGTTGAGGAGTGGGTTCGTTCAAATATTCCTATTAGATTCTCTTTTTCAAGCAGAGGATTTAATTCATTAGGTATTAATTCTTTTAGAAACTGAGCTATTGCTGCTATTACAGGTTTCTCATTTTTTTAAAAAATTTTTTTAATTATCTGAAAGATAATTAAAAAAACTACGCCTCACGAGATCGTGAGGCGTAGCCACGTTTTTTAAATAAATCACGGGTAGATTTATTTAAAAAATTTATTTTCTTCTTTAAGAAGAAAATAAACTTTTATTTTTTGGAAAATAAAAGCTCGCGCTATTTCGTGTCTTTGTTCCGATTTCTAGTCCTTCGGCTAGTAATCGGAATCAAAGACGGCCCTTAGGCGTCCAACATCCGACAGGATGTTAGGCGCCGGCGGGAGTCAGTCATTCCAGTTACTCGTTTCACGAGTAACTGGAAGACTGACAAAACGAAATAGGTTGGCCCTAAGGGCCAACTAAATACATTTTTTTTAAAAAATGTATTTACGCGGTTTTTTAAAAAAACTTTTTTGAATTCCAAAAAATCTTGTTCCTGGAAGCTGCTGTTAGCAGCTTCCTAAGGAAATTTTTCAAAAAGTTTTTTTAAATAGAAAATCGTAGATTTTCTATTAAAAATCTGTTTTGAAAAATGATTTTTTTGAATCTCAAAAACAGTGCTTGGCACTTTTTTGAATTCCAAAAAATCTTGTTCCTGGAAGCTGCTGTTAGCAGCTTCCTAAGGAAATTTTTTGGAATCTAAAAAACAGTGCTTCGCAAACTAATTGCTAGTTCTATTGAAAATGTTTGTTGGAATGAATTTTTATCGATATGAAAGCAACCTTCAGCTTCAATAAACCCCAGTAACCAATAGGGAGTTACTTTGATTTCATGAGAAGCTGATTCACCAGTAAAAATTCTGGAACTATTCATACCAGCTTTTAATTTTAATATTTGTGCTTTAATTTTATCTTTTTCCTCTATATTTAGATTTTTATTCTTCAAAGAAATGTAAAGATAAAAAGCTTTCTGCCAATCTAAAAAGTTAAGTTGTTTATTTGTATTTAAAGGGGCGAATCCTAGATTCGCCACTTATTAAAAAACGAGGCTGCTTTCGATCTTCCCAGTCGGCCTCCGGCTGGGAAGATCGAAAGTTGGTTGTGTCTCTCAATCATTCGATTGAGAGATTGGATCCCTTAAGGATCCAACCTTTTCATGAAATGAAAAGGCACAACCTACTCCAGATTAATTCGCTTTAGCGAGTCTTTCAATTTAAACAATCCGGTTTTGTCTACCACCCACAGGTGGTAGACAAAAATTTTTTATTTAGTATTTTGTTCCTCCGGAACCAAAAATACTAAATCAAAAATAGATTATTTATAATTGAAAGCACAGGATTAATCAGCTTTTTAGTTCATCAATAGATGAACTAAAAAGTTAGCAGCGAGCCCCGCTCCCGCCCGGGTCATAGATCCAGGCGGGTACGGGGTTCTATTAATTTTAATATATCTTTTTGAGCTGAAACTCTCCAAGTACAAGAATTGAGAGAAGAATTGATAGTACCCATTCCAAGTTGATTTTTGACATATTCAAGAAGACCAAGATCATCTCGATGCAATTCTATTCTAAATGAAAATTCGAAAGAAAAAGGCTTATTTGATTTTGATGCTATTGAAAAACAAGACTCACCGTCACAAAATCCTCTGAACCACTCGTTTTTTTTTTTAAAACCGCGTAAATACATTTTTTAAAAAAAATGTATTTAGTTGGCCCTTAGGGCCAACCTATTTCGTTTTGTCAGTCTTCCAGTTACTCGTGAAACGAGTAACTGGAATGACTGACTCCCGCCGGCGCCTAACATCCTGTCGGATGTTGGACGCCTAAGGGCCGTCTTTGATTCCGATTACTAGCCGAAGGACTAGAAATCGGAACAAAGACACGAAATAGCGCGAGCTTTTATTTTCCAAAAAATAAAAGTTTATTTTCTTCTTAAAGAAGAAAATAAATTTTGTAAATAAATTGAAAGACTATTTATTTAAAAAACGTGGCTACGCCTCACGATCTCGTGAGGCGTAGTTTTTTTAATTATCTTTCAGATAATTAAAAAAATTCTTTAAAAAAATCTAAATTGATTTTCTTGTTCCGCTCGCGGTTCCCTCCCGGTACAATTCTGTACCGTGGAGGGAATAGTGAAAACTAGAGGAACAAAACTTAATAAAGTACAATCCATCTCTAAATCAAGAGGGGTAAAAAGGGGTGTCATATGAGAAGCAAATGACTTCCCTGGAAACCCTGGGAACCCCGAACTAAAAATAAAAATTATAAACCTCCATCAGAAGAAACCTTTGACAGAGGATTCGCAAAGGGGTACCATATGAGAAGCAAATGATTTAAACCCCGGACTAAAAATAAAAAATTATAAACCGATTTTATGCAACATCATAGGCTTTTAAGCTTCCAGCTTGTTTAAAGCAAGCTGGTAGCTTAAAAGTTGATTGCGTCTCTCAATCGTTCGATTGAGAGATTGTATCCCTTAAGGGATACAACCTTTTCATTTCATGAAATGAAAAGGCGCAATCTACGGTAGATTCTGTCTCTCAATCATTCGATTGAGAGATTGGATCCCTTAGGGATCCAACCTTTTCTCTAAACTTTTTTGAATTCCAAAAAATCTGGTTCCTGGAAGCTGTTAGCAGCTTCCTATGGAAATTTTTCAAAAAGATTTTTTTAAATAGAAAATCATAGATTTTCTATTAAAAATCTGTTTTGAAAAATGATTTTTTTGAATCTCAAAAACAGTGCTTCGCGAGAAAAGGCAGAATCAAGTTTTTAGTTCATCCACCACAACCTGTGGATGAACTAAAAACCATTATATCTTTCAACAATGATTGTAGGACTGGTATTGATTTAGATGAAATTCGTATTCTAAAAGCAAGCCCTTGTTTGTTAATGGTAGGAAGCTGTAGCCGGAGGCCGACTTATTCGACTAGCCCGGGTCCCGTATGGTACCTATTTTTCAATAGGGACCATATGGTCCCCGGGGCGAATAAGGCCGAAAAGGAAAGGTCCCTCGAAGAGGGACCACACCCTTTTCGGATCGACATCAACTACGTTGGTGCTACAGCTCCCAAGTTTGGAGCTATAGCTCCGCGAAATCGCAAAGTACATTTTAAATTGTATTTAGTTTTTAGTACATTAATTAGACTGTTTACTTCTAATTTTTGTTTAAATTTTTTTAATTATCTGAAAGATAATTAAAAAAACTACGCCTCACGAGATCGTGAGGCGTAGCCACGTTTTTTAAATAAATACGAAATTTGTTGAGGACCGTACAGCTAAAGCTGTGCGGCCCATACAAATTTACGTATCAAAAAATCATGGATTTTTTGATTTATTTAAAAAATTAGCTAATCTACGATTCGCTAATCCCAATTTTTGATGGGCCAAAGGTCCTCACAAAAATTGGGATTTATTTAAAAAATTTATTTTCTTCTTTAAAGAAGAAAATAAACTTTTATTTTCTTAGGAAAATAACAGCGGCGCCATTCCGCTAGCGGAATGGGTTGGCCCTAAGGGCCAACTAAATTTCCTTCGGAAATTTACGCGGTTTAAAAAAAAACTTCAAGACTAAAAGAATTTGTAGAAATAATAATTGCTCGGTTTGTTTTGCAAAAACTACCATCATCACAAATCCAATAACAAAGTCCAAGTGCTTTAGAGCTTCCAGCTTGGGTTTGAGCAAGCTGGAAAGCTCTAAAGTTGGTTATGTCTCTCAATCATTCGATTGAGAGATTGGATCCCTTAAGGATCCAACCTTTTCATGAAATAAAAAGGCATAACCTAGCGCAAATTAATTTGTTTAAACAACCGATATTCAGTGGAATTACTTTTTTACCATCAACATGAAATAGTTCATATAGTTCATTAAAACAAGGTAACGAGCGAAAGCCCTTTTCAAGAAATGAAATCCCTAATTTTTATTTTGAGCGAATCGTAGATTCGCTAGTTAACACACAAAACCGGGATTTCATTTGTCAGTCTTCCAGTTACTCGTGAAACGAGTAACTGGAATGACTGACTCCCGCCGGCGCCTAACATCCTGTCGGATGTTGGACGCCTAAGGGCCGTCTTTGATTCCGATTACTAGCCGAAGGACTAGAAATCGGAACAAAGACATGAAATAGGGTAAGTATTAAACCAGATTCTAGTATAAATATTTCCAGTTAGATGATGAGGAAGTTTAATTTTTGTTTGGGGCATTGAAGAACAATATTCTTTAAATAATTCGTACAAATGAAATATGTAATTTTCATGAATTGTGCCTTGCTCAAATTTGAATCTGGCATTTATATTTCGTTTTTGGGTATGGAGGTCACCAAGAAGTAAACCAACAAGAATTTCCTTTTTTTATTCAGGCAGTTTAAACGTTGCTTGTTGTTCTTTAGTAAGCTTTCCAGGTTTAATAACTACTAGACTAGATAGGAGAACCGTTGCTGTGCCAGGGTCTATACTGGTTGTATTGAATAATAATGTACTTACGCTAAGGTGCAATCCATCTAAGATTACATTCGGGAAAATTCCTAATAGAACAACAGGTATCATTAAGCTAATTAAAAGCATAAATTAAAACATTATTAACTAGATTAGAGATTCCGAATACCACTTAACGAGCTAAGGAACGAGTATGACTCTACTGTACCATTTGAGGGGTTAATAATGGCAATGACATACAAAGCCCAAGTAAAGGGGTTCGCATGCATGGGAACCCGTGCATGGGAATAGTTGGATACTGCGCATGCATACACCCCGGCCGCATGAGCAGCATCCAGACGCAGTCTGGTGCCGATTCATGGGAGGGGTTGAAAGGGGGTTGGAATGTTAATTTAATAATTGGTTTTAGCCCTAAAGTGTCCTGACGGGCCCCCTTAGGTGTTTGATAATGGAATGAATTCCATTAGCTTCAGTTTACTGAAGTATCTTGCAGATGCTCTGATGGAACAAAGTTCCAACAGAGCCGATGGAACAAAGTTCCATCGTCAAACACCTAAGGGCTGACTTAAATAAAATAATTAAGTGTATGTGGTTTAATTTTTTAAAAGCCTATTTTATAAAGCATTGATTCATGCATATGTTCTTTCAATAAAGGTTTGATTTCTTCCAGAGAAGTTTTGTCAATGTAGATTCTCTCACAAACGGCGCCATTAGCTCTGCTTATTTTATGAATTGAGGTATTAACATTAAAATTATTTTTCAAAGCTTCTCTAAGAAGCTGAACTTCTGCTACTGTAAAAGAGTCAGTGCAGAGTGTCAGCCCAGCTCCTTTGAAATTTTTACCATCTTCACTGATCCAAAATGCTAAGCTCCGCAGAGTTAAAAGTTCAGCTATATTTTGAGGAACGATTTTTACACCATCACGATAAAACAGGTTGTAATACTTATTAAAACAAGGTAAAGAGTAAGTTCGAAAATATATTGCACTATAAACTCTTCCTGTTCTTTTATCAGGCTTAGGGTTGTGTATTTTCGGACTTGCAGAACAATAATTTTTAAATTGCTCGTACAAGCCAAGCAGGTACTCTTTATGAATAACACCTTGTTCGAACTTTAAATAAGTATTTAAAGATCTTTTCCGAGCGTGCAAGTCCCCGAGAAGACTCCCAACTACAATTTCTTCTTGTTCTTTTGGAAGACTAAATTGTGCTCGCTCTAAATTAGTTAAGCGTCGTGGTTTATCATCTGCCGGTTTAATGGGAATTAAAGCAGAAAGTGAAATTAAACCAGTACTACCTATATCAGATAAGGAGGTTGTGGTACTTATATCGTATAATAAAGTAGTTACAGAGATATGCAATGTATCTAAAATCACATTTGGAAAGATACCTAATAGAACAACAGGTATCATTAAGCTAATTAAAAGCATGAATTCTCTACGAGTGACATCATTTGTAACTGTCAGATAAGGTGAAAACGAACCATAAGAAATTCTATTATAAAGCCAGAATGAGTAGCAGGCACTGAAAACTATTCCACTTGCTCCCAGAACAGCGATTACGGGACTTCTATCCCACATTCCCGTCAGAGATAGGAATTCTCCGGCCCAATTCAGAGTTAGTGGTACTCCTGAGTTAGCCATTGTGAACAAGAAGAAAAGTATTGTGAACAGTGGCATTGTTAATGCCAAACCTCTATAATATGCGATTGTTCTTGTATGGTATCTATTATAAAGAACTCCACCTACGCATATGAAGAGACCTGGACTCACGAATCCGTGAGCTAAAGAAAGTAAGATAGCTCCTTCGACTCCAGTTATTGTATTAGAAAATAGACCCAAGATGATTACCCCCATGTGAGCAACAGAGGAATATGCCACCAATGCTTTAGTATCATGTTGAATAATTGTCGCTAGTGAGGCGTAAACTAAACTAATAATAGCAATAGTTTGAACTAAAGGACTAAAGTAATTAGTTGCGTCTGGCAATAATTGAAGTAATACTCGCATTACACCATATACTGGAAATTTCAATATAATAGCAGCTAGTAAGATAGAACCTGCTAAAGGAGCTTCACTATGAGCTCTAGGTAACCAAATATGGAAAGGGAATAGTGGAGTTTTTACTGCAAATGCTATGAAAAACCCTATCCATAGTATTTTTTGGCTCTCTAAACTTATTTTTTGTAAAGACAGGACAATAAAATCTGTAGAACCTACATTATAATATATTACCATTATAGCCAATAACATGAATAGAGATCCAGCTAAAGTATAAAGGAATAATAAGAAAGCCGCTCTGATTCTAGCTTCACTTGCTCCCCAAATTCCAACAATTAGGAATAAAGGAATTAATACACTTTCGAAGAAGATATAGAACAATAGTAGATCTAATACCACGAAAACTGCTATCTGTAGAGTTTCTAACACTAAGAAAGCAATTAAGAAGTATTTTAATCCTACTTTAATATCATGCCAATTAGATAAGATACAAATAGGTGTAATAAAGGTTGTCAGAAGAACAAAATATAGTGAAATACCATCGATACCTAAGTGTAAATGGCAAAAACTAATTTGTGTGAATTCTTCTTGGAATTGGTAATGACTAACACTTGAATCAAATTGAGCCCAAAGTACCATTGAAATGATAAAGTTAACTAGAGATGCAAATAGTGCTACTTGTTTCATTCTTACTTCAGAATTAAGGCCTAAAGATTCGATAATTGAAGAATTTGGTTTATTTCCAGCCAAATTACCCGCATTTTGTGAGCCAGCTGAGAAGGGTAAAAGTGCGAGTGCCCCTAGTAGAGGAACTATTAATAATAATTGTAACATAATTGTAAATTTTAAATATTTTCGGCTTAAGCCGAGACAAAATATCCAAGCAATAAAAATTTTTATATTTTAAAGAAAAAAAAACAAGAAACTAATCTTAGGGATGAAAGGGGTGGAGATGACATATAATTAAATAATAACCTCGCCGGGTCTCCGGCCCCCAGAAGAGCCCCGGGCTGTATAAACAAAAAGGATAAACATTGAAAATTTTGAGAGCGACTATAAACCTATTCTATATCGCATCATAGGAGGCATTATAGGTCCTAATAAGGATTGTAAAACAAGTAATGATCTTCGTGGTATAACAATTCTATAATTACTAATTGAAGTTTTTTTTTTGTAAATCCCAATTTTTGTGAGGACCTTTGGCCCATCAAAAATTGGGATTAGCGAATCGTAGATTCGCTACATTCTAAATTCCATTTGTCATTTAAAACATTGATTAATAGTTCGACTTCTTCTAAAGTAAATGAATCTGTGCAAAGAACAACTACTTGATTTAATTTATCGAAAGTACCATCATCCGACAGCCAAAAGGCTAAAGAGCGAACTGTTAATAACTCAGCTATGTTGGATGGTATACATTTTGTACCCCCGGAATAGAACAAATCATAGAATTCGTTAAAGCAAGGTAAACTATATGTCCCAAATTTCATAGAACTATATTCTTTATTTCTATCAGGTCTACTGTCAAACCAAAAAGTTATTTTGGGTTTTGAACCAGATGCGAAATTTGTTGAGGACCATACAGCTAAAGCTGTATGGCCCATACAAATTTACGCATAAAAAAATCATAGATTTTTTTAATATTCTTTAAATAAATCATATAAATAATCTAGATACTCTTTGTGAGCAGTACTTTGTTTAAACTGTAATGCGAAATTTGTTGAGGACCATACAGCTAAAGCTGTATGGCCCATACAAATTTACGCATAAAAAAATCATAGATTTTTTTATCTTGCATTTTTATAACCTTTTTGTTTTTCAACATAAAGGTCACCCAAAAGAAGACCAATTAAAATGTCTTTCAATTCCTGGCTTAGAAAAAAGGCTTCCTTTTCCGCTTTTGTTAACAGCCGTGACGGTTTAACATCATGCGGAGCAACAGGTAGCGCTAACAGGCTTGTTAGCACAACTTTTGGTTCATACACAAAAAAAGGGTTGAATAGTTCACTAAAGTTAACTAAAACAAATCCGATTGGCTGAATATAAACGGCAATAAGATAAAATGCCCCTAGTAAAGGCACTATTAATAATAATTGTAACATAGTTGTAAGTTGTATATATTATTATATTTTCGACTTAAGACGAAACAAAATATCTTTGTTTTTCCCCGCAGGGCTCCTTCGGAGTCCGGAGGGACCCCTCCGGGTTTAAAACTACGGACTAGCGTATTGTTTTTAAACCATACATGGCATAAAATAAAAATAATTTTTTTATAAAGCCTATTTTATTTCCCAAAATAAAAATCCCAAATTTTGTGAGGACTTTAAGCTATAGCTTAAAGCCTCTCGACTCATTCGATTAGTCGAATGAGTTCGACATCAAAATTCTTGTGCTTTCAATTATAAATAATCTATTTTTGATTTAGTATTTGGTTCCGAAGGAACAAAATACTAAATAAAAAATTTTTGTCTACCACCTATAGGTGGTAGACAAAACCGGATTGTTTAAATTGAAAGACTAGGGATTAGAAAATCGTAGATTTTCTATTTTCAGAAAATTGACATTTTCTTTTTCGATTATACAATCAAAGTTCCCCGCCGGCCTTAGCCCCCCTAGCTTTTTAAATCTCCCTCTTCGGTACATACTTGTACCGAGAGGGAGATTTAAAAAGTTGATTAATTCGCTATTCGCGAATTAATCTACTGCAGGTTATGCCTTTTCATTTTAAATGAAAAGGTTGGATCCCTAAGGGATCCAATCTCTCAATCGAACGATTGAGAGACATAACCAGCTTTTTCATTTTGCAGGGCAAAATAAAAAAGCGCTAGGGGGCGTAGAAAATCACGACTGTTCGTGATTTTCAGCCGGCGGTTTACAACCGGTATTAACAATGGAAGCTTCTTCCATTGGTAAATGGAGGAACGAGTCCTCCAGTTTACAATGGTCTTCCATTGTTAACTGATGGAACGAGTTCCATCATTTATACCGCCAGCTGGAAATGACAATCTTTTATCATTTTCTACGTCCACTTCCTGATGGAAGTGGACTAACGCTGGCGGGATAGCTCGAAAAAGTTAGGTTAAATTTTTAAATATTGCAAAGATAGGGATAAAGTATGGACCTTCTTGTTCTGCCCACTTGTGTTTTTTTTATAAAGTGAGGCACGATTCATAAGGTATATTCCTGAAAACAGTATAAATAAATTTGTAGGACGTGTCATAATAAACTCCGGACTCGTCCGGGGTTAGTAAAATTTTGTGTAACTCATAAAGGGCCGCTCCGGCGGCTTGTCTCTTAGAAATCCCAAATTTTGTGAGGACTTTAAGCTATAGCTTAAAGTGGGTTTAAAAAGCTCCTAAGGTTTAAATTTTGTTTCTACTTCTGAAAGAAGTAGAAACTTCGAGACAAGACCCGCTGGTCCAACGCGTCTGATCGTAGACCACACGAGGGAATGGCCTCTCCGCGGGTTAATACAAATTTCACAGGCGCCACTCGTATGAAATACTCGTGGAGTCCGTAGAAATCGAGAATTTATTTTTTTTTTTTACAAATATTTTAAAGAAAAAGAACAAGAAATAAATCTTGGTGGGATGTAAGGTAAAATTTGACGAGTTATTAATCTTAAAAAAATTTTTTTTAAATTTAAATAACTATCGGACAGGTTCGATTCGAACGAACAAGATCTTACTCCCAAAGTAAGCAACAGGCCAATTTGTTTTCTATCCGTATATTAATTATCCCGACCCACAGGGTCAGCTTGCCGAATCAAAAGCATTCAGTCCCGCGCTAGACGCGCGGTTATTCATTGTTGGCCGTCCTTTGGGCGGGAGCCGTCCACTTTTTATTTTCCTAGGGAAAATAAAAAGTAGGAAGGGCGGTTATCATTCTCCGCCGGCGTTAGCTCTCAGAATCGGGCGGACTATTCATTGTGCACTAAAGTGCACAAAGAATAGACCCAAGCTGAGAGCGTAAGCAATCGCGACCGATCGCGATTGCTAGCCCGAATTTTTTTAATAAACTTAAGCTTTTAGCTAGCGAATCTACGATTCGCTAATCCCAATTTTTGATGGGCCAAAGGTCCTCACAAAAATTGGGATTTAAGTTATAGAAAAAAATTAGGGGTCAAATATCATTTGTTACCGCGCCTGAACATCCCGATCGGTCGGGATGTTTGTTTATTTATCTAAATGCGAAATTTGTTGAGGACCATACAGCTAAAGCTGTATGGCCCATACAAATTTACGCATAAAAAAATCATAGATTTTGCGAAGCACTGTTTTTGAGATTCAAAAAAATCATTTTTCAAAACAGATTTTTAATAGAAAATCTACGATTTTCTATTTAAAAAAATCTTTTTGAAAAATTTCCTTAGGAAGCCGCTAACAGCAGCTTCCAGGAATAAGATTTTTTGGAATTCAAAAAAGTTTTGATAAATCAAACTAGCCCCAACTAAACGTTGGGGCTGCTGGCGCGGGGTTTTAAACCATGCCGCAGGATATACTTTACCTGTTCTTTTATGGGGCATTGGGCTAACTATTTTTGGACCTAAAGAACAAAATTCTTTAAATAGCTCGTACATGTTAAGCAGGTAGTCTTGGTGTACAATGCTTTGTCTAAACACTAAACGAGGATTTATATTGCGTTTTTCAATATAAAGGTCACCCAATAGAAGCCCTACTCCGCCGGCGTTAGATCCATCTGTCAAGTCTCATGAATATGAGACTTCGTAGATGGATCGTACAAACTGACGACCGATCGTCAGTTTGAGCCGGCGGTTTAATATCTTATTTAACCGCGCCAGAAAATCGGAATCGGTTCCGATTTTTTTTGCGATCGGGGCCTCAACAATAATATTTTTAATATTATTGTGTGAGGCAAGATCGCAAAACTAGCCCCAACTAAACGTTGGGGCTGCTGGCGCGGCCTGCAAATTTGAAGGAACCCTAAGGGCTTCTTTTCCCGCTTTTGTAAGTAGGCGTGATGGTTTACCATCACACGGTTTATCTTCATGCGGAGCAACAGGAACTAAAGAAAAAAGTAGAAGGGAAATTTCCTCTAACCCAATCGAAGATTTGGTAAAAAGGAAATTATTAAATAGATCGCCGAAGCTAGTCAAACCGGATCCAATTGACTGAATATACATAACATTAAATAATAATGTTCCGGTTCCCACCCCGCCGGCGTTAGTCCACTTCCATCAGGAAGTGGACGTAGAAAGCCAGGACCGATCCTGGCTTTCAGCCGGCGGTATTATATCGATAGATACCGCCCCTGAAAATCTCGATCGTTCCTCACACAATAATATTAAAAATATTATTGTTGAGGCCTCGAGATTTTTTTTTGAATTCGATTCGAATTCAAAATACGGCCCAAGCGAGCTTGGGCCTACAGGGGCGGGGCTAATAGAGGAGATATTCGAAGAGAAGGTAGTGCTTTTCATTTTGCTTGCAAAATGAAAAGTTGGTTATGTCTTTTTAATTCTTCAATAGAAATCCAAAATTTATTGAGGACTTAAAGCTTTAGCTTTAAGCCCATATAAATTCTTGTGCTTTCAATTATAAACAATCTATTTTTTATTTAGAATTTTTAGGAGTGTACGGCTTTAGCCGTACACTCAAGAATATTTTTTTATATTAAAAAAATATTCTTCGTTAAGAAAATTATAAATAAAAAATTTTTGTCTACCACCTATAGGTGGTAGACAAAACCGGATTGTTTAAATTGAAAGACTATGGATTAGAAAATCAGGGATTTTCTAGAATTAAAAAGATTGGATCCTTTATGGATCCAACCTTTTCATGAAATGAAAAGGCATAACCTACAGCAGATTAATTCGCGAATAGCGAATTAATCAGCTTTTTAAATTTCAGACCCTGTAGGTCTGAAATTTAAAAAGTGGCTAAAATCTTAAATAGTGAAAATATTATTTTCATCTCTTTTATTGATTTTTCATTTTTTAGACATATAATTTAATGTCCCCCAAGCTTTTTAATCGTATACGATTAAAAAGTTCGTAGGTTATGCCTCAGTCCTGCAATGCGAAGCACAGTTTTTGAGATTCAAAAAAATTTCCTTAGGAAGCCGCTAACAGCAGCTTCCAGGAATAAGATTTTCTTGTGCTTTCAATTATTTATAATTGAAAAACCGGAGGTTGGATCCCTAAGGGATCCAATCTCTCAATCGAATGATTGAGAGACATAACCAACTTTTTCTCCCTTTGGGAGAAAAAGTGCCAGATCGTTTTTGTGAAAAATATTTGTTTACCCGCCTCCGTTAGTCCCTCACTTAAGTGAGGGACGTATAGAATCAGGACCGTGCGAAGCACTGTTTTTTAGATTCCAAAAAATCATTTTTCAAAACAGATTTTTAATAGAAAATCTACGATTTTCTATTTAAAAAATCTTTTTGAAAAATTTCCTTAGGAAGCTGCTAACAGCAGCTTCCAGGAATAAGATTTTCTTGTGCTTTCAATTATAAACAATCTATTTTTTATTTAGAATTTTTAGGAGTGTACGGCTTTAGCCGTACACTCAAGAATATTTTTTTATATTAAAAAAATATTCTTCGTTAAGAAAATTATAAATAAAAAATTTTTGTCTACCACCTATAGGTGGTAGACAAAACCGGATTGTTTAAATTGAAAGACTTGGAATTAAAAAAAGTTTTTTTATTTCACAACGTGAAATAAAAGTTCTCTTTTTTTCTCTTCTAAAGAAGAGAAAAAAAGTTGTTAATTTCTAAGCTTTGCTTAGAAATTAACTACCCCAGTTAATTTAACGTACGTTAAATTAACAGGTTTTTCTGTCCTTATTGGACAGAAAAACCAAGCGGGGAGAACTAAAAACTGATTCTAAGGAGGCGGTAACATGAGATGTTTTACCCCGATGCGAAATTTGTTGAGGACCATACAGCTAAAGCTGTATGGCCCATACAAATTTACGCATAAAAAAATCATAGATTTTTTTAATTTTTTTCTATAACTTAAATCCCAATTTTTGTGAGGACCTTTGGCCCATCAAAAATTGGGATTAGCGAATCGTAGATTCGCTAGCTAAAAGCTTAAGTTTATTAAAAAAATTCGGACTAGCAATCGCGATCGTTCCTCACACAATAATATTAAAAATATTATTGTTGAGGCATCGCGATTGCTTACGCTGCCTGCTTGCAGGCAGCTAACGTGGGCGGGTAACTAAAAACTTTTAATTTAATTAAAATTTAAATTAAAATCGATCCGCCACCTGTTCGGGGACTGGATATTTATAAATTAAAATTAGAGTCAAGAGGGAATTGAACCCTACCTTTATCAAATTTGCAGTCTGACTACAGAACCATCTGTAAACTCAACTCAGTAGAAAAATTTTTGGGGGTTAACCTAAACACTCTTCCTCGGAAGAAGAACCCGTGATGCCGTTTTACCATCACAGGGTTAAGGCTTAAAAACTTTTAACTGATAAGTCATAATATTATTTTGTGTAACCAGTACTTATAAAAAAACTTTTGGTCGACTTGTTTATACTGGGCTAGGGCAAGCTTAAGCTCTGTTTATTTATAAAATAAAAATTTTCGCTATTTTCGAAGACCCCATCCGGGGAGATCCGAATAGCACCGGCTCTACCTCTTAGCCGAAATTTATAATGGGCTGTAGGTCCGCCGGCAGGTCTTTTTCTTCTTGAAGAAAAAGTTGTTAATTTATAATTCTAAAGAATTTTCCATAGGAAAATTCACAACTTTTTTGCTGGATTTCTTTCTGTCTTAAGACAGAAAGAAAAAAAAAATAGACCGCCACCGTTAGCCCCTCACTAGTGAGGGGCGTATAATAGGGTATATACATTTTAAAAATAATTTTTATAATTATCGGATCCTACTTTTTAGTTCTTCTCCGCCGGCGTTAGCTCTCAGAATCGGGCGGACTATTCATTGTGCACTAAAGTGCACAAAGAATAGACCCACGTTGAGAGCGTAAGCAATCGCGACCGATCGCGATTGCTAGCCGGCGGTCAGAATTCTTATGTTACCGCGCCTGAACATCCCGATCGTTCCTCACACAATAATATTAAAAATATTATTGTTGAGGCCTCGGGATTTTTGTTTTTTTATTTCAGATTTGTTCTGAAATAAAAAACTAGCCCCAACTAAACGTTGGGGCTGCTGGCGCGGGGAAGAACTAAAAAGGAGCCATGCAAGTTATAGCTTTAGAAGCTGTAGATCCCCGCCCACGTTAGCTGCCTGCTAAGCAGGCAGCGTAAGCAATCGCGATGCCTCATTGAGGCCTCCTGGCTTTCCACGTCCACAAAGTGGACGTGACCGCTGGCGGGAAGCTACTTTTTCATTTTGCCCTGCAAAATGAAAAAGCTGGTTATGTCTCTCAATCGTTCGATTGAGAGATTGGATCCCTTAGGGATCCAACCTTTTCATTTAAAATGAAAAGGCATAACCTGCTGTAGATTAATTCGCGAATAGCGAATTAATCAACTTTTTAAACCCTAGTCTTTCAATTTAAACAATCTGGTTTTGTCTACCACCTATAGGTGGTAGACAAAATTTTTTTATTTATAATTTTCTTAACGAAGAATATTTTTTTAATATAAAAAAATATTCTTGAGTGTACGGCTAAAGCCGTACACTCCTAAAAATTCTAAATAAAAAAAAGGATTATTTATAATTGAAAGCACAGGAAAAAATCTATGATTTTTTTATGCGTAAATTTGTATGGGCCATACAGCTTTAGCTGTATAGTCCTCAACAAATTTCGTATCCAACCCAGCTGCGCTGGGTTGCCCTCACTTTTTGATGGGCCAACGGTCCTCACAAAAAGTGAGGGTGGGTTTAAAAAGCTAGAAAATCTACGATTTTCTAATCCCTAGTCTTTCAATTTAAACAATCCGGTTTTGTCTACCACCTATAGGTGGTAGACAAAAATTTTTTATTTAGTATTTTGTTCCTTCGGAACCAAATACTAAATCAAAAATAGATTATTTATAATTGAAAGCACAAGAATTTTGATGTCGAACTCATTCGACTAATCGAATGAGTCGAGAGGCTTTAAGCTATAGCTTAAAGTCCTCACAAAATTTGGGATTTCTAAGAAAATAAAATATGAGTAATCAGACTCGAACTGATGATATCTACGTGGAAGGAAGAAGTTATACCAACTTAACTATACTCATGAAAAATTTTTATGATTTTTTTTACTTAAAAATTTTTTTGTACATTCTCCGTCCTCTGGGACATCCACAAGTACTTCGTACGAGTGGATGCCCGGAGGACAAATAATATTTGATTTTTTAATGAAAAAAACCTTCCTCCAAGTAGTGGAAGCTCTATTTTTCTGTACGGATTAATTTAATAAATTAAATAATCCTACAGAAAAATTTTTATCTTCTTCGTAGAAGAAGATAAAACCAGAGCTTCCTACTTGGATGATCCAGTTTTATAGATCTTCTCAGATCTATAAAAATTTTTTGTTACCAAAAAATAGAGTAATTAAAAAATAGGAGACAAAAAAAAATAATGAAAAATACAGGAATCCCTGTAAGACATGTCTTATAGGGACCTGGTATTATATTTTAATATGTTGATTTTAAAATAATGTATTTTCTTTTATTCATTTTTGTTTTTTTTATTTGAAAATTTGTAAAACATCTTATTGGATTTGAACCAATACCAGACTGCTTCGAAGGCAGTTGCTATACCAATTCAGCTAAAGATGCCATGTCTATTTTATTTGTTTTTGAAAAAACCCGGAGGGGTCCCTCCGGACTCCGAAGGAGCCCTGCGGGGTATTTAATTTCCCATGAAAAATAATTTATCAGGGTCCCCGGCTGCGCCAGCACCGGGCAATCGATTCCCCATATAAAAATTTTTAGCCTGTACCGGGCAATTGATTTCCCTTATAAAAATTTTTAGCCAGCACCGGCTGCTACGCTTAAAAATAATTATCAATCTCACGGGATTCCACTCGTACGAAGTACTCGTGGAATGCCCGTAGAGATAAGCCGCCGGCGTTAGATCCATCTCAATAGATGGATCGTACAAACTGACGACCGATCGTCAGTTTGAGCCGGCGGTTATCTATCGATATTTTCCGCCAGCAAAAACCAAGGTTATCTTTAGTGAGCCCATCTTCGATGGGCGCATGAAAGATAACATACCGGAACCATCGGTGGTTCCAGTGGGTTATGTATAATGCACCTTTGGTGCACTAAACATAGCCCTGGTTTTTGCCGAAGGCAAAATACGCTCCAAGTTACTTTAGAGCTTCCAGCTCTAAAGTTGGTTATGTCTCTCAATCATTCGATTGAGAGATTGGATCCCTTAAGGATCCAACCTTTTCATGTAATGAAAAGGCATAACCAAGAGTAGATTAAATTTGCTTTAGCAAATTAATCAAGTTTTTAGTTCATCCACAGCATGTGGATGAACTAAAAAACTTGGAGCTATGCTGGCGGGCTAGTACGGAGTAAATTTAATAAATTAATTGCCTTTAATTTTTAATCCGCTTGCGGTTTAAAAATTAAAGATAGGAGTTAATTTTTGTGCACGGAACGTTCACAAAAAATAACTCTACGCGCAGAAATTTGAGAAATAAATTGATTTTTTTAGCGCTCAAAACCTGGACCAAGGTTTTGTGCTATTTTCTGTTTATTTTCCTAGAGAAAATAAAACCCGGAGGGATCCCGTGCTGCTTCTTAATTTCTAATCTTAATTTAAGGCCTCAACAATAATATTTTTAATATTATTGTGTGAGGCAAGAAATTCAGACAGCACGGACTCCGAAGGAGCCCTGCGGGTTGGATCTAAAAAGCGAGCCCGCTATCGCCAGGGCCGACGATCTTAGGAAGATCGTCGATCGAGGCTTAGAAATCCCAAATTTTGTGAGGACTTTAAGCTATAGCTTAAAGTGGGTTTAAAAAGCTCCTAACGGATTTTTTTCTGATCTTAATTTCTGTAGGAAATTAAGACAGGAAAGAAAAAAAGAGTACGGGACAGATAAAACAACCAGGATAAAATTAGAGAATGAAATTCTTAAGTTCGTACGAGTAAAGAGATTTGAACTCTTACAATCAATAGATCATGAATTCCTAAGATTCACCTGGCTACCAGTTTCAGCATACTCGTTTGATTTTGTTTTTTTTTATTCGAATTTAATATTTTTGGATTTATCCGAGCTACTACCGGTTAAAAATAATTTTTTTTTAATACAAATTTCACGGGCTCCACTCGTATGAAATACTCGTGGAGTCCATAGAAATCGAGAACTCGAAAGCTCGGAATTTTTAATTTTATTTGCAAAGAAAATTACATAAATCCCAAATTTTGTGAGGACTTTAAGCTATAGCTTAAAACCTCTCGACTCATTCGATTAGTCGAATGAGTTCGACATCAAAATTCTTGTGCTTTCAATTATAAATAATCTATTTTTGATTTAGTATTTGGTTCCGAAGGAACAAAATACTAAATAAAAAATTTTTGTCTACCACCTATAGGTGGTAGACAAAACCGGATTGTTTAAATTGAAAGACTAGGGATTAGAAAATCGTAGATTTTCTACCCCGAGAAAAATTCTTATTTTTTTCGAGGGAAGGCTAATTCGAAGAAATGGTTCCAGAAGGGTTGTTACGTTGTCTAGCAACAACCCAACGAAGAGGGTTTATAATTTTTATTTTAATAGTTTAAATTCATCTAAAATAGAGAATTAAACTTTTTTAAGAAAAAGTTTAACCCCGTAGGGCTCCTTCGGAGTCCGGATGGGACCCTCCGGGTTCTGAGGGAGGTAGATTACCGCCGGTTGGAAATCGGCCGCGTTGTTGGAAAAACGCGCTTTAGAGCTTTCAGCTCTAAAGTTGGTTATGTCTCTCAATCATTCGATTGAGAGATTGGATCCCTTAAGGATCCAACCTTTTCATGAAATGAAAAGGCATAACCTAGGGCAAATTAATTTGTGCAACAAATTAATTAGCTTTTTAAATCTAGATTTAAAAAGTTCCGATTCCCTACGTCCACTCCATCTTGAAAAGATGGAAGTGGACCAACACCGGCGGGTGTTTGAAGTTTTCTGAAAACTAGAAACAGTTTTACTCTAAATCCCGAATTTTGATGCGAAATTTGTTGAGGACCATACAGCTAAAGCTGTATGGCCCATACAAATTTACGCATAAAAAAATCATAGATTTTTTTCCAAAATCTTTGTGCTTTCAATTATAAACAATCTATTTTTTATTTAGAATTTTTAGGAGTGTACGGCTTTAGCCGTACACTCAAGAATATTTTTTTATATTAAAAAAATATTCTTCGTTAAGAAAATTATAAATAAAAAATTTTTGTCTACCACCTATAGATGGTAGACAAAACCGGATTGTTTAAATTGAAAGACCAGGGATTAAAAAATCGTAGATTTTTTACTCTTCTTTTATTCCATATTCCTAATAGAAGACCAACTGGGGCGTATGGTCCCTCAGTAGAGGGGCCTTGCGAAGCCGTGGCAGAGCAGACAGAATACGCCCTACCTGGCCCAGTCCTAACGGACAGGGCCGTATGGTCCCTATATATAGGGACCATACGGTCCCCAGGAAGGGCGTGTTCAATCTGTTAGCCTTAGAAATCCCAAATTTTGTGAGGACTTTAAGCTATAGTTTAAAGCCTTTCGACTCATTCGATTAGTCGAATGAGTTCGACATCAAAATTCTTGTGCTTTCAATTATAAATAATCTATTTTTGATTTAGTATTTGGTTCCGAAGGAACAAAATACTAAATAAAAAATTCTAAATAAAGAAAAGGATTATTTATAATTGAAAGCACAGGAAAAAATCTATGATTTTTTTATGCGTAAATTTGTATGGGCCATACAGCTTTAGCTGTATAGTCCTCAACAAATTTCGTATCCAACCCAGCTGCGCTGGGTTGCCCTCACTTTTTGATGGGCCAACGGTCCTCACAAAAAGTGAGGGTGGGTTTAAAAAGCTCCTGACGGATTTCTTAAAAAATGCCGGCTACAGCAAAGTTCTCTGTACCTGCACTAGACCGCAGATCTAGAGGGGGACTACAAGGCCGTATGGCTAACCGCGGCTGCTTTGCTGTTTATTTTCCTAGAGAAAATAAAAAATTGTTCAGTCTTCCGACAGACGGAAGCTCTATTTTTCTGTACGGATTATTTAATAAATTAAATAATCCTACAGAAAAATTTTTATCTTCTAAAAAATCTACGATTTTTTAAAAAATCGTAGATTTTTTACTCCGGCGGGGATCTTCCACCTGTAGGTGGAAGAAATTAACTACGGTAGATAATTCTATCCGCCCGACCTGGCCCAGTCCTAACGGACAGGGCCGGTTCCCAGGAAGGGCGGTTATCATTCTCCGCCGGCGTTAGCTCTCAGAATCGGGCGGACTATTCATTGTGCACTAAAGTGCACAAAGAATAGACCCACGCTGAGAGCGTAAGCAATCGCGACCGATCGCGATTGCTAGCCCGAATTTTTTTTAATAAACTTAAGCTTTTAGCTAGCGAATCTACGATTCGCTAATCCCAATTTTTGATGGGCCAAAGGTCCTCACAAAAATTGGGATTTAAGTTATAGAAAAAAATTAGGGGTCAAATATCATTTGTTACCGCGCCTGAACATCCCGATCGGTCGGGATGTTTGTTTATTTATCTAAATGCGAAATTTGTTGAGGACCATACAGCTAAAGCTGTATGGCCCATACAAATTTACGCATAAAAAAATCATAGATTTTGCGAAGCACTGTTTTTGAGATTCAAAAAAATCATTTTTCAAAACAGATTTTTAATAGAAAATCTACGATTTTCTATTTAAAAAAATCTTTTTGAAAAATTTCCTTAGGAAGCCGCTAACAGCAGCTTCCAGGAATAAGATTTTCTTGTGCTTTCAATTATAAACAATCTATTTTTTATTTAGAATTTTTAGGAGTGTACGGCTTTAGCCGTACACTCAAGAATATTTTTTTATATTAAAAAAATATTCTTCGTTAAGAAAATTATAAATAAAAAATTTTTGTCTACCACCTATAGGTGGTAGACAAAACCGGATTGTTTAAATTGAAAGACTTGGAATTCAAAAACAGTTTTGATAAATCAAAACTAGCCCCAACTAAACGTTGGGGCTGCTGGCGCGGACTGCCAGCTGAAAATCATCCGCGTTGTTGGAAAAACGCGCTTTAGAGCTTTCAGCTCTAAAGTTGGTTATGTCTCTCAATCATTCGATTGAGAGATTGGATCCCTTAAGGATCCAACCTTTTCATGAAATGAAAAGGCATAACCTAGGGCAAATTAATTTGTGCAACAAATTAATTAGCTTTTTAAATCTAGATTTAAAAAGTGGTGATTTTCTACGCCCCTAGCTTAGCTAGGGGCTAACGCTGGCAGAGAATTATCAACTTTTTAGCTCATCACTTTTTTTTTAACCCGCAGGGCTCCTTCGGAGTCCGGAGGGACCCCTCAGGGAAAGTTATTCCGCCAGCGTTAGTCCACTTCCATCTGGAAGTGGACGTAGGAAATCGGGACCGTTCCCGATTTCCAGCTGGCGGTTATAATTCTTATAATACCGGTCCCAATTTTTGTGAGGACCTTTGGCCCATCAAAAATTGGGACTAGCGAATCGTAGATTCGCTACCCTTGACGCCCCAAGCGAGCTTGGGGCTACAAGGGCGGCCCATGGAAAATTAATTACAGTAATTAATATAAATGCGAAATTTGTTGAGGACCATACAGCTAAAGCTGTATGGCCCATACAAATTTACGCATAAAAAAATCATAGATTTTTTTAAAAATCATAGATTTTTTTATTTATAACTTTTCCTTCATCTTATGAAGGGAGATGAAGGAAAAGGTGGATGAACTAAAAAGCGCGTGATTTTTTGAATTTTAGCAGTTTTTCTATCGAAGAGAAAAAACGGCGAGATATTTCTTCGAAAAAAATCCGCATCCTGGAAAATTAAAAAAAAATGAACAGAGTTCTCGGGATGCGGTCTCCGCCCTCGTTAGCTGCACTTTCAGTGCAGCGTGATTTATCGTGGCCTCAACAGTTTCTATATAGAAACTGTGTGAGGAAAGATAAATCAAAAATATGCCCAAAGCGTGCTTTGAGCTACGCCGGCGGGTTCCAAATTTGTTTCAATCTTAATTTATAAATAAATTCAGAAGAAATTTAGTTCAATCGACTCTATGGGTCGGGTAAAGCAAACAAAGATAAATGGTATATGGGAACATAAAGATAAATGGTATATGGGAACATAAAGATAAATGGTATATGGGAACATAAAGATTATTTTGTTAATCTCTCTTTTATTCATTTTTTTTTAATTAATTACATTCTCAGCCGCCGGCGTTAGATCCGTCTCAATAGATGGATCGTACAAACTGACGACCGATCGTCAGTTTGAGCCGGCGGTTATCTATCGATATTTTCCGCCAGCAAAAACCAAGGTTATCTTTAGTGAGCCCATCTTCGATGGGCGCATGAAAGATAACCTACCGGAACCATCGGTGGTTCCGGTGGGTTATGTATAATGCACCTTTGGTGCACTAAACATAGCCCTGGTTTTTTTGCCGAAGGCAAAATACGCTCCAAGTTACTTTAGAGCTTCCAGCTCTAAAGTTGGTTATGTCTCTCAATCATTCGATTGAAAGATTGGATCCCTTAAGGATCCAACCTTTTCATGTAATGAAAAGGTATAACCAAGAGTAGATTGAATTTGCTTTAGCAAATCAATCAAGTTTGTAGTTCATCCACAGCATGTGGATGAACTAAAAACCTTGGAGCTATGCTGGCGGGCTAGTACGGAGTAAATTTAATAAATTAATTGCCTTTAATTTTTAATCCGCTTGCGGTTTAAAAATTAAAGATAGGAGTTAATTTTTGTGCACGGAACGTTCACAAAAAATAACTCTACGCGCAGAAATTTGAGAAACAACGTTTTTTCTCAAGAGTTTAAATAATATGACACGCCGCGAGTTCGTAGCGGGTCGGCGAATTATTATACCTATACGCGAGTTTTCAACTCGCTAAACTAATACAGAATCGAAGATTCGAGTAAGCCGGAGGGTCCCTACGGACTCCGGAGGAACCCTTCGGATTTCTTCGAACTCGCGGAGCTAAACTAGCGTTCAATAGTAAATAAGAATCTATAACCCCTTCCTTTTGCCATTTTTTTAAAAAATTTTTTTAATTATCTGAAAGATAATTAAAAAAACTACGCCTCACGAGATCGTGAGGCGTAGCCACGTTTTTTAAATAAATAGTCTTTATTTAAAAAATTTATTTTCTTCTTTAAGAAGAAAATAAACTTTTATTTTTTGGAAAATAAAAGCTCGCGCTATTTCGTGTCTTTGTTCCGATTTCTAGTCCTTCGGCTAGTAATCGGAATCAAAGACGGCCCTTAGGCGTCCAACATCCGACAGGATGTTAGGCGCCGGCGGGAGTCAGTCATTCCAGTTACTCGTTTCACGAGTAACTGGAAGACTGACAAAACGAAATAGGTTGGCCCTAAGGGCCAACTAAATACATTTTTTTTTAAAAATGTATTTACGCGGTTTTTTAAAAAAACTTTTTTGAATTCCAAAAAAATCTTGTTCCTGGAAGCTGCTGTTAGCAGCTTCCTAAGGAAATTTTTCAAACAGATTTTTTTAAATAGAAAATCGTAGATTTTCTATTAAAAATCCATTTTGAAAAATGATTTTTTGGAATCTAAAAAACAGTGCTTCGCAAACCAGACACCAGCTTCCGGTCCCTCTCCGGCGGACTGGCCAGCTGGTGGCTGCCGTAAAACTTTACTCAGATTTGATTCTTCCAGTCATAGAAAGCTCCTCTGTGATGCGTGGGTTACCAGCTATGGGAAGAAAAGGGGTTTGATGAAAGGGGTGCATAGTTGTAAAAAAATAATCCGCCGGCGTTAGCCCCTCACTAGTGAGGGGCGTATAGAATTGTCCGCGTTGTTGGAAAAACGCGCTTTAGAGCTTTCAGCTCTAAAGTTGGTTATGTCTCTCAATCATTCGATTGAGAGATTGGATCCCTTAAGGATCCAACCTTTTCATGAAATGAAAAGGCATAACCTAGGTCAAATTAATTTGTGCAACAAATTAATTAGCTTTTTAAATCTAGATTTAAAAAGTCGCAATTCTAAGCCAGATACGAAATTTGTTGAGGACCATACAGCTAAAGCTGTATGGCCCATACAAATTTACGCATAAAAAAATCATAGATTTTTTTATATTTTTTTGATAAAAATACGTCCCAAGCTACTTTAGAGCTTCCAGCTCTAAAGTTGGTTATGTCTCTCAATCATTCGATTGAGAGATTGGATCCCTTAAGGATCCAACCTTTTCATGTAATGAAAAGGCATAACCAAGAGTAGATTAAAAAAAATCGTAGATTTTTTATTAATCAAGTTTTTAGTTCATCCACAGCATGTGGATGAACTAAAAAGCTTGGGACTACAAGGGCGGACCACTAAGGTGTTATATCGAAGGCTATAAGCAGTCCCGGTACTAAACCTGTTAACCCTATAGCAATAGGTAGTAAACCTGTCCAACAGAATAACATTAACTGATCATATCTTAATCGAGGTAATGTTGCTCTGAACCATACAAACAACCCTGTAGCAAGACATGTTTTTAAACCTAGTATGATAGATTGTAGATTTATAAATGTTTCGTTAACAACAATTTCTGGTAATAAATATCCACCAAAAAATAATATCATTGTTAAAGTTGACATCAATACAATAGAGCAATACTCTCCAAGGAAGAAGAAAACGAATATAATTGAAGAGTGCTCAGTGAAGAAACCGGCTACTAATTCTGATTCCTAAAAAAATTTTTTGAACCAGCCACAATGGTAAATTAAGGGATTAAGTTAAGGATTTTTTAATGAAAAAAAGCTTCCTCCAAGTAGTGGAAGCTCTATTTTTCTGTACGGATTAATTTAATAAATTAAATAATCCTACAGAAAAATTTTTATCTTCTTCGTAGAAGAAGATAAAACCAGAGCTTCCTACTTGGATGATCCAGTTTTATAGATCTTCTCAGATCTATAAAAATTTTTTGTACGAGCTATTTTTGTCACTCTTCCAGTTACTCGTGAAACGAGTAACTGGAATGAGTGACTCCCGCCGGCGCCTAACATCCTGTCGGATGTTGGACGCCTAAGGGCCGTCTTTGATTCCGATTACTAGCCGAAGGACTAGAAATCGGAACAAAGACAATAAAAAATAGCTCTTCCAAAAAATAGATTTTTTGTAATTAAAAAATAGGAATAATTTAATTTTCTAATTTTCGTATGTCCGCCGGCGTTAGCTCTCAGAATCGGGCGGACTATTCATTGTGCACTAAAGTGCACAAAGAATGGACCCACGCTGAGAGCGTAAGCAATCGCGACCGATCGCGATTGCTAGCCCGAATTTTTTTAATAAACTTAAGCTTTTAGCTAGCGAATCTACGATTCGCTAATCCCAATTTTTGATGGGCCAAAGGTCCTCACAAAAATTGGGATTTAAGTTATAGAAAAAAATTAGGGGTCAAATATCATTTGTTACCGCGCCTGAACATCCCGATCGGTCCTAGACGTTGGGGCTGCTGGCGCGGACCATTAAAAACTTTACCTGATACGAAATTTGTTGAGGACCATACAGCTAAAGCTGTATGGCCCATACAAATTTACGCATAAAAAAATCATAGATTTTTTTATATTACTTTTCGAGAAATTGTAGTTTTATTCTCTAATAATCTTTTCCCTAGCTGTAGACCGAATAACAGTGCAAACATTAGGAATTAAGCTTTACTAGGGACCCCTACTTTGTAGAAGGAAAATGTCAAAAGACTCGGCTTATTCCGCCGGCGTGCAATCGCGACCGATCGCGATTGCTAGCCCGAATTTTTTTAATAAACTTAAGCTTTTAGCTAGCGAATCTACGATTCGCTAATCCCAATTTTTGATGGGCCAAAGGTCCTCACAAAAATTGGGATTTAAGTTATAGAAAAAAATTAGGGGTAAAATAAGATTTTAAACCGCGCCTGAACATCCCGATCGGTCGGGATGTTTTTTTTTAGATCTTTAGATCTAAAAAACTAGCCCCAACTGGACGTTGGGGCTGCTGGCGCTTTTTCTCCCAAAGGGAGACAAAGTTGGTTATGTCTCTCAATCATTCGATTGAGAGATTGGATCCCTTAGGGATCCAACCTCCGGTTTTTCAATTATAAATAATCTATTTTTTATTTAGAATTTTTAGAAGAATATTTTTTTATATTAAAAAAATATTCTTCGTTAAGAAAATTATAAATAAAAAATTTTTGTCTACCACCTATAGGTGGTAGACAAAACCGGATTGTTTAAATTGAAAAACCATTTCTTAAATGATCCTCCAAGTAAGTGGAAGACGCAGTCTGTTGAGGACTATACAGCTAAAGCTGTATAGCCCATACAGATCCGGTTTTATAAATCTTTCAGATTTATAAAAATTTTTATGTACGGAATTATTGTCTTTGTTCCGATTTCTAGTCCTTCGGCTAGTAATCGGAATCAAAGACGGCCCTTAGGCGTCCAACATCCGACAGGATGTTAGGCGCCGGCGGGAGTCACTCATTCCAGTTACTCGTTTCACGAGTAACTGGAAGAGTGACAAAGATAATTCCGTACAGAAAAATAGATCTTCCATCTTACGGTTTCTTAATTCCAAAAAATCTTATTCCTGGAAGCTGCTGTTAGCGGCTTCCTAAGGAAATTTTTCAAAAAGATTTTTTTAAATAGAAAATCGTAGATTTTCTATTAAAAATCTGTTTTGAAAAATGATTTTTTTGAATCTCAAAAACTGTGCTTCGCATTGCAGGACTGAGGCATAACCTACGGTAGATTAATTCGCGAATAGCGAATTAATCAACTTTTTAATCGTATACGATTAAAAAGCATAGTTAAACAGAAGATGCCAACAACTTAGATCACTAAATTGTTTGGTTTTCTCCCTTAAGGGAGAAAAACTTATTTTATGGGCCTTTCAGACCATAAAAATTAGGGCAACCGGCTTTTATTTATAAAACTTTTTATAGAAATCCCGAATTTTGTGAGCAAAATCTTTGTGCTTTCAATTATAAACAATCTATTTTTTATTTAGAATTTTTAGGAGTGTACGGCTTTAGCCGTACACTCAAGAATATTTTTTTATATTAAAAAAATATTCTTCGTTAAGAAAATTATAAATAAAAAATTTTTGTCTACCACCTATAGGTGGTAGACAAAACCGGATTGTTTAAATTGAAAGACCAGGGATTAAAAAATTTTTTTAATTATCTGAAAGATAATTAAAAAAACTACGCCTCACGAGATCGTGAGGCGTAGCCACGTTTTTTAAATAAATAGGGTAGATTTATTTAAAAAATTTATTTTCTTCTTTAAGAAGAAAATAAACTTTTATTTTTTGGAAAATAAAAGCTCGCGCTATTTCGTGTCTTTGTTCCGATTTCTAGTCCTTCGGCTAGTAATCGGAATCAAAGACGGCCCTTAGGCGTCCAACATCCGACAGGATGTTAGGCGCCGGCGGGAGTCAGTCATTCCAGTTACTCGTTTCACGAGTAACTGGAAGACTGACAAAACGAAATAGGTTGGCCCTAAGGGCCAACTAAATACATTTTTTTTTTAAAAATGTATTTACGCGGTTTTTTAAAAAAACTTTTTTGAATTCCAAAAAATCTTGTTCCTGGAAGCTGCTGTTAGCAGCTTCCTAAGGAAATTTTTCAAACAGATTTTTTTAAATAGAAAATCGTAGATTTTCTATTAAAAATCCATTTTGAAAAATGATTTTTTGGAATCCAAAAAAGTAAACTAGAATCTCTTTTCCTCTAACGGAATTACTGTTTGAGGCGGAAAAAATTTTAATTAGTTGCTGGTTTATTTCCCTTAATTAAATAGCCCTAAGCTTTAATTAGTTGCTGGTTTATTTCCCTTAATTAAATAGCCCTAAGCTTTAATTAGTTGCCGGGGGTATAAATTTTAGACAAAAAAGGAATATACCATATTGAAATATCAATTAAAAATAATTCATTTTAATTTATTTTTATAAAATTTCAATGACCGCGTTTATTCTCTGAGGATAATAAGTCGCTCTTTTTTTAATGAAAAAAACCTTCCTCCAAGTAGTGGAAGCTCTATTTTTCTGTACGGATTAATTTAATAAATTAAATAATCCTACAGAAAAATTTTTATCTTCTTCGTAGAAGAAGATAAAACCAGAGCTTCCTACTTGGATGATCCGGTTTTATAGATCTATAAAAATTTTTTGTAATTAAAAAAATTGAACAGTAGATCTCCGCCGGCGTTAGATCCATCTTTTTTTATGAAAAAAAGATGGATCGTACAAACTGACGACCGATCGTCAGTTTGAGCCGGCGGTAATAATTCATATATAACCGCGCCATAAAATCGGAATGCGAAATTTGTTGAGGACCATACAGCTAAAGCTGTATGGCCCATACAAATTTACGCATAAAAAAATCATAGATTTTGCGAAGCACTGTTTTTGAGATTCAAAAAAATCATTTTTCAAAACAGATTTTTAATAGAAAATCTACGATTTTCTATTTAAAAAAATCTTTTTGAAAAATTTCCTTAGGAAGCCGCTAACAGCAGCTTCCAGGAATAAGATTTTCTTGTGCTTTCAATTATAAACAATCTATTTTTTATTTAGAATTTTTAGAAGAATATTTTTTTATATTAAAAAAATATTCTTCGTTAAGAAAATTATAAATAAAAAATTTTTGTCTACCACCTATAGGTGGTAGACAAAACCGGATTGTTTAAATTGAAAGACTTGGAATTCAAAAACAGTTTTATCTTTTCCGATTTTTTTTGCGATCGGGGCCTCAACAATAATATTTTTAATATTATTGTGTGAGGCAAGATCGCAAAACTAGCCCCACCAAACGGTGGGGCTGCAGGCGCGGAGTATTAAGACGATTTTAATATTTCCTGCTGATTGACCATTGTAACATCTTTATAATTTTTCCATATCTATAATTTTTGGAATTAAAGCTTTAAGTCTTTCCAGCATATGGCGATCTTTATAGAGACCGAATCTTTGAATTAGTATTGTGATAAATCCCAATTTTTGTGAGGACCTTTGGCCCATCAAAAATTGGGATTAGCGAATCGTAGATTCGCTATATTTTTTTTTAACACAGCCTCTTGTAGATCAAATGGTGTTCTAGATGTTTCAGCCAATATTGATATAAAGAAGAAAAAGAATACTGGCAATAATGGAACTATGTGCCATACTGATTGTTGGCATTCTATTATTTTAGTAATATTAAATGAACCTGTAAGAAGTATTATAATTATTATGGCAGTACTTAAAATTAATTCATAACTAATCATAGCAGCTGTACTTCTTAAAGACCCTAAAAAGGCGTATTTAGAGTTAGCGGACCAACCCGCAAATAACACCCCATAGATCCCTAAAGAGGATAGAGCTAATGTATACAAGACTCCTAAAGAGAAATCGAAAAGTACTAAACCATCCCCGAAAGGAATTACAGCCCACCCTAATAGACTAAAGATTAAAGTAGCAACAGGTGCTAAATAAAAAAGTACTTTATTTGCTTGTGCTGGTATAATTGTTTCTTTAAGCACTAATTTAGCCGCATCTGCAACATTGCCTTAATGGAGGCACCATTTCATTTCTATGGTTTTTGACCTCGTGATTGTGCATGACTGTAATAATAGTACCCTTTGAATGGTTTGCCCGTATCTAGTTTTCTTGCTAGTGATCTTGCTTTTTAAACCCACCCTCACTTTTTGTGAGGACCGTTGGCCCATCAAAAAGTGAGGGCAACCCAGCGCAGCTGGGTTGGATACGAAATTTGTTGAGGACTATACAGCTAAAGCTGTATGGCCCATACAAATTTACGCATAAAAAAATCATAGATTTTTTCCTGTGCTTTCAATTATAAATAATCCTTTTTTTTATTTAGAATTTTTAGGAGTGTACGGCTTTAGCCGTACACTCAAGAATATTTTTTTATATTAAAAAAATATTCTTCGTTAAGAAAATTATAAATAAAAAAATTTTGTCTACCACCTATAGGTGGTAGACAAAACCAGATTGTTTAAATTGAAAGACTAGGGTTTAAAAAGTTGATTAATTCGCTATTCGCGAATTAATCTACTGCAGGTTATGCCTTTTCATTTTAAATGAAAAGGTTGGATCCCTAAGGGATCCAATCTCTCAATCGAACGATTGAGAGACATAACCAGCTTTTTCATTTTGCAGGGCAAAATGAAAAAGAGATATGCGTTGACTCAGCAGCCATTCGAATACTTCGAAAAGGAGCCCCATTCATAAGTGTAAAATTAGTTGCCCGCCCTCGTTAGCTGCACTTTCAGTGCAGCGTGAGGAATCGCGATCGTTCCTCACACAACAATATTAAAAATATTATTGTTGAGGCATCGCGATTCCTAGAGTGTTTCTACGCCCTTTAGCTAGCTAAAGGGCTAACAGCGGCGGACATAAACTTTAGTACCTGATACGAAATTTGTTGAGGACCATACAGCTAAAGCTGTATGGCCCATACAAATTTACGCATAAAAAAATCATAGATTTTTTTCTTTTTCAGCTGCAATGTCTAAAGCTTTAATTCCTGGTCCTTTACCATAGAAGGGATTGTTCTCTCCTTGTTTTGATTTACTTTTTCGAGCTCGAGTGATTGAAAAGAAAGACCACCCAAATACTTTAAGAAATAGACCTAAATCCCGAATCGACAGCCCTTTTCAAGAAATGAAATCCCTAATTTTTATTTTGAGCGAATCGTAGATTCGCTAGTTAACACACAAAACCGGGATTTCATTTGTCAGTCTTCCAGTTACTCGTGAAACGAGTAACTGGAATGAGTGACTCCCGCCGGCGCCTAACATCCTGTCGGATGTTGGACGCCTAAGGGCCGTCTTTGATTCCGATTACTAGCCGAAGGACTAGAAATCGGAACAAAGACATGAAATAGGGTTTGTATCAAAATCTTTGTGCTTTCAATTATAAACAATCTATTTTTTATTTAGAATTTTTAGAAGAATATTTTTTTATATTAAAAAAATATTCTTCGTTAAGAAAATTATAAATAAAAAATTTTTGTCTACCACCTATAGGTGGTAGACAAAACCGGATTGTTTAAATTGAAAGACCAGGGATTAAAAAATCGTAGATTTTTTAGAAGTTGTTTTGTTTAGGTCCGTTGTCCGCACGCGTTAGCTGCCCCATGTGGGGCAGCGTAGAAAACTAGGACCGATCCTAGTTTTCAGCGTGCGGTACCCTGTAGCTGCATGAACTTGTTCATGCGGCAACAGGGTAATGCGAAATTTGTTGAGGACCATACAGCTAAAGCTGTATGGCCCATACAAATTTACGCATAAAAAAATCATAGATTTTTTTAAGAAGTTGAACCCTCTGGGACTATCCCGGAGGGATAGCCCGGAGGGTTCCTCCGGAAAGCAAGATAGCTGATTTCACTAGAATCTAAACGCACAAGTAAGTAAAGAATAAAAAGGAGTAATAAAACAAATGCAACCTCCTATTAAGGGTAGATCATATCACCATACTCGTAAGTATGCAGAACGTGTGATCGTTGAGGGGAGTTGATCTCTTCCCTGCTGATTGTGCCTAAAAATTTAATTGGCCCGCCGGCGTTAATTTTTAATTTGTTGTCTTTGTTCCGATTTCTAGTCCTTCGGCTAGTAATCGGAATCAAAGACGGCCCTTAGGCGTCCAACATCCGACAGGATGTTAGGCGCCGGCGGGAGTCACTCATTCCAGTTACTCGTTTCACGAGTAACTGGAAGAGTGACAAATTAAAAATGTAGAAAATCACGACTTTTTAAATCTAGATTTAAAAAGCTAATTAATTTGTTGCACAAATTAATTTGCCCTAGGTTATGCCTTTTCATTTCATGAAAAGGTTGGATCCTTAAGGGATCCAATCTCTCAATCGAATGATTGAGAGACATAACCAACTTTAGAGCTGAAAGCTCTAAAGCGCGTTTTTCCAACAACGCGGGTGATTTTCAGCCGGCGGTTTACAACAGGTATTAACAATGGAAGCTTCTTCCATTGGTAAATGGAGGAACGAGTCCTCCAGTTTACAATGGTCTTCCATTGTTAACTGATGGAACGAGTTCCATCATTTATACCGCCAGCTGGAAATGATAATCTTTTATCATTTCCTACGTCCACTTCCTGATGGAAGTGGACTAACGCTGGCGGGAGTATAAAATTTTAATTGACGCTTACCAGCATATAGTTCTGTTTTCAATTATCTCTTGCGAGATGATGCCACTTGCTAGACAAATGGTTGAGCTATACCATAGATACCAACTGTATCTGGACCTACTCTTCTTTGCATAGCCGCTAATACTTTTCTTTCAATTATGGTCATGAAAGCAACAGCTAATAACATAGGTACAAGAACAATAAGGACGTTTAAAAAATTAAATCCTGTGGATGACATTGATTTGTAAAATTGGAAATATTTATAAGACTTACATTTTAAAGGTATATCATATTACAGAATCATGCTATATTTAAAATTTTGTTCATTTTGGATATTGACTTTTTTCTCACTTTTGAGAATTTTCACTATTTCTTTTTTGGTAAAAATAAAAACAAAACAATAAAATGCTAGTATGACCTGATAATATAATCACATCCTCTATGAATATTAAACTCATGTAGTGTTTTTCCCCCTGAAGGCGTTTTTCTCGCGAAGCTCTGTTTTTTATATTACAAAAAATCATTTTTCAAAACAGATTTTTAATAGAAAATCTACGATTTTCTATTTAAAAAAATCTTTTTGAAAAATTTCCATAGGAAGCTGCTAACAGCAGCTTCCAGGAACAAGATTTTCTTGTGCTTTCAATTATAAACAATCTATTTTTTATTTAGAATTTTTAGGAGTGTACGGCTTTAGCCGTACACTCAAGAATATTTTTTTATATTAAAAAAATATTCTTCGTTAAGAAAATTATAAATAAAAAATTTTTGTCTACCACCTATAGGTGGTAGACAAAACCGGATTGTTTAAATTGAAAGACTTGGAATTAAAAAAAGATTCTTTAGAAGAGGCATCATAAATGCCCGCCCGACCTGGCCCAGTCCTAACGGACAGGGCCGTATGGTCCCTATATATAGGGACCATACGGTTCCCAGGAAGGGCGGTTATCTTTCTTTTGAGAATTTTCATCACCCGCCAGCGTTAGCCCCTCACTAGTGAGGGGCGTATAGAATTGTCCGCGTTGTTGGAAAAACGCGCTTTAGAGCTTTCAGCTCTAAAGTTGGTTATGTCTCTCAATCATTCGATTGAGAGATTGGATCCCTTAAGGATCCAACCTTTTCATGAAATGAAAAGGCATAACCTAGGACAAATTAATTTGTGCAACAAATTAATTAGCTTTTTAAATCTAGATTTAAAAAGTCGCAATTCTAAGCCAGATACGAAATTTGTTGAGGACCATACAGCTAAAGCTGTATGGCCCATACAAATTTACGCATAAAAAAATCATAGATTTTTTTAATTTTTTTAATAAGTCCCCCGCGGGCGTTAGTCCACTCTAAAGGAGTGGACGTGGAAAGCCAGGATGCCTCAATGAGGCATCGCGATTGCTTACGCTGCCTGCTTAGCAGGCAGCTAACGTGGGCGGAGGGACTGGCGAATCCTAGATTCGCCATGGTAAGCTAAAAGCTTAACATATAGAAAAAATTTATGGGTATTCTAAGAATTATAACCGCCGGCTGAAAATCATCCGCGTTGTTGGAAAAACGCGCTTTAGAGCTTTCAGCTCTAAAGTTGGTTATGTCTCTCAATAATTCGATTGAGAGATTGGATCCCTTAAGGATCCAACCTTTTCATGAAATGAAAAGGCATAACCTAGGGCAAATTAATTTGTGCAACAAATTAATTAGCTTTTTAAATCTAGATTTAAAAAGTGGTGATTTTCTACGCCCAGAGCGTGGGTCTATCCTTTGTGAACTTTAGTTCACAATGGATAGTCCACCGAGTCCTCTGGTCGTTTGATATTCATTCTTTCAATTTAAACAATCTGGTTTTGTCTACCACCTATAGGTGGTAGACAAAAATTTTTTATTTATAATTTTCTTAACGAAGAATATTTTTTTAATATAAAAAAATATTCTTGAGTGTACGGCTAAAGCCGTACACTCCTAAAAATTCTAAATAAAAAATAGATTATTTATAATTGAAAGAACAGGATACGCCGGCGGGTGTTGTTCAATTATCAAAAGGGAATGTTTAGCCGCGCTACGCGCGGGAAGGGGTAAATTCTATTTTCTGATTTTATTGTTGGTTTTAATCAAATTATGGGCTAAAAAAATTTAAGTGAAAATAAAACCCCCGCCTCCGTTAGCCCCTCACTTATGTGAGGGGCGTCTACACCACCAGCGTGGGTCTATTCTTTGTGCACTTTAGTGCACAATGAATAGTCCGCCCGATTCTGGTGGCCGATTTTTATTTATAATGCGCCTAAACCGTGTGGTCCCTGAACACAGGGACCGCATGGCAGGCGCACTAAAAATCAAGCCCGGGGACCAAACGGTCCCTATTGAAAATAGGGACCACACGGAACCCGGGTACGCCGGCGGGGCCTCTCCGCGGGTTTGTACCAGACTAAATTCAGTATTTCCCCTTTTCCTTTTTAAGGAAGAGGAAAATTTTGTTACTGGTTTAGTAAGATTTTCATGTTATTTTTGTTTTTATTAAAAAAATTTAATTAAAACAAAACAAAAAAAAAAGAAAAAAACATAGCCTAATAGCATAAGACGAAACCTAGGGCCTTTCCAACGCTTCTTATAAATTTATTTTCGGACATCGTTATTGTTAAGTTTCCCCTTAGCTCTGGTCTATCTGTCGATCCTGGGAACCGTATGGTCCCTATATATAGGGACCATACGGCCCTGTCCGTTAGGACAGGGCCAGGATCGACAGGTAGCCCGGAGCCCATGAAGGCGTTTTTCTCGCGAAGCTCTGTTTTTTATATTACAAAAAATCATTTTTCAAAACAGATTTTTAATAGAAAATCTACGATTTTCTATTTAAAAAAATCTTTTTGAAAAATTTCCATAGGAAGCTGCTAACAGCAGCTTCCAGGAACAAGATTTTCTTGTGCTTTCAATTATAAACAATCTATTTTTTATTTAGAATTTTTAGGAGTGTACGGCTTTAGCCGTACACTCAAGAATATTTTTTTATATTAAAAAAATATTCTTCGTTAAGAAAATTATAAATAAAAAATTTTTGTCTACCACCTATAGGTGGTAGACAAAACCGGATTGTTTAAATTGAAAGACTTGGAATTAAAAAAAGATTCTTTAGAAGAGGCATCCCGCCATCGTCAGCCCTAATTTTTTTAATAAGTCCCCCGCGGGCGTTAGTCCACTCTAAAGGAGTGGACGTGGAAAGCCAGGATGCCTCAATGAGGCATCGCGATTGCTTACGCTGCCTGCTTAGCAGGCAGCTAACGTGGGCGGAGGGACTGGCGAATCGTAGATTCGCCATGTTAAGCTTCTAGCTTAACATATAGAAAAAAATTAGGGGCTCGGCTAATGCTGAGCCACCTGCGTGAAGAATCGCAAAAGATTGCGATTCTTAGACGGCGGTGAATAATTCTTATGTTACCGCCGGCTGAAAGACAGGATCGGTCCTGTCTTTCTACGTCGCCCCTCCTGGGGACCGTATGGTCCCTATATATAGGGACCATACGGCCCTGTCCGTTAGGACTGGGCCAGGTCGGGCGACTAACGCCGGCGGGCAAAAAAGAAAGGGAAAATTTAATTAATAATTGTGCGAAAAGCTGTCGATTTGATACCTATTTGAGAACAAATCGGTTTTATTAAATAAATTTAATGAAACAAATCGACTCTTGTATTTAATCATTTAAATTTGAAAAATAAAATTTATAATTTTAAAGAAACATTTATCATATTCTAACAATATTTTGTGGACTTAACCTAAGCCTCTTATTCCGAGGAAGAGTGTTCAGGTATCAAAATAAAATGAACTAATTTGATTCCACATATAGTTATATGACAAGAAAAGGGTAAGTAAGAGGAGTATGGTTAAATAAAAATCCCAAATTTTGTGAGGACTTTAAGCTATAGCTTAAAGCCTCTCGACTCATTCGATTAGTCGAATGAGTTCGACATCAAAATTCTTGTGCTTTCAATTATAAATAATCTATTTTTGATTTAGTATTTGGTTCCGAAGGAACAAAATACTAAATAAAAAATTTTTGTCTACCACCTATAGGTGGTAGACAAAACCGGATTGTTTAAATTGAAAGACTAGGGATTAGAAAATCGTAGATTTTCTATTTTTGGTAAAAAAAAACCGCCCTCGTTAGCTGCGGGTTATCTTTAGTGAGCCCCATCTTTGATGGGGCGCATGAAAGATAACCCTCCGGAACCGCTAGACATGTTTGCGAAATTTGTTGAGGACCATACAGCTAAAGCTGTATGGCCCATACAAATTTACGCATAAAAAAATCATAGATTTTTTTACTCCACATCTGAACATCAAAGATGATTCAGATGGGAAAACATTAAGCGGGCAGGCCAGCCTATACGCTAATACAGAATCGAAGATTCGCGTAAGCCGTCGGGAGAGCTTGAAAAAGATCAGAAACCGACAGGGAACCTAACCCAGGCGCCGCCCTCGTTAGCTCTCAGCCTTTGGCTGAGAGCGTAAACAGGCACGACCGATCGTGCCTGTTAGCATAACAGGCACGATCGGTAGACTGCTCCTCCAAAGGATGGAAGATATATTTTTCTGTACGGAATTATCTTTGTCACTCTTCCAGTTACTCGTGAAACGAGTAACTGGAATGAGTGACTCCCGCCGGCGCCTAACATCCTGTCGGATGTTGGACGCCTAAGGGCCGTCTTTGATTCCGATTACTAGCCGAAGGACTAGAAATCGGAACAAAGACAATAATTCCGTACATAAAAATTTTTAGAGATCACAACGTGATCTCTAAAATCGGATCTACCACCTGTTGGAGGATGAGTGTTAGAGGGCGGGATTCTATCAAAAATCACCGGACGGCCGGTGATTTTTTTTGAATTCGCTAGCGAATTCAAAATACGCCCCACCTAAATGGTGGGGCTATTGTGGCGGGGCCTAGAAAAAATTTGTATTTAATTAAAAAAAGGGGCCGGAGCTATAGCTCCAAACTTGGGAGCTGCAGCACCAACCCCAGCTCCGCTGAGTTGACCGGCTGCAGCTTCCTACTAAAGGATCCATATTTTGCTATGGACTTTATCCCTGAGGCACAGCCGTGTAAAAAAAAAAGGGGGTTTATAATTTAAAATAATTTTTCACTAGAGTATTTTCCCCCTCCCCGAGAATCGAATTAAATAAGATTTAATTCGATCTCGAGGGGTCAAATAATCAAAAAAAGTGAGAGTATTAATATTGACTATCTAACCAAACTAGATATTTCTCTAGAGAAACAGCTTCAACAACTACAGGCATGAACCCGTGGTATACTCCGCAGATTTCTGAGCATTGTCCATAGAAAACTCTTTCTCGTTGAACTAGAACTGAAGTTTGATTTAATCGACCAGGAACATTCCCCCACTCTTCTGTAATACAGCGGTATTATTTATAATTTGTAATTACCCCTTTAAATTCTTTAGCATAATAAAACTCGTATCGACCTTTATATAAAGTGACAGGGTTCATATAACGTTTGACAAAAGATGTGGCAGCTCTATTTACATTTATAGCCCCTTGGGCCGACTCATTAACGTGCGTAGCACATTAATGAGATCGACGACTCATTAACGTGCGTAGCACATTAATGAGATCGACTTCAAGTAAATCCCCTACAGTTCTGAAGCAAGTTGCTGTATTTTCCATTGTGTCCACTAAAACTATTGATTTTTGTTGACCACTAAATGACAATTCAGAATTAGAATTTGGTGGGAATTAAAGATCCCACATAAGAGTCAGCATAGGAAAATGCCCACTGGTCTTTATAAAGTAATCCTGTATCCATGTACCGAGATCGAATATTTATTTTTTTAAAAAATTTTTTTAATTATCTGAAAGATAATTAAAAAAACTACGCCTCACGAGATCGTGAGGCGTAGCCACGTTTTTTAAATAAATCACGGGTAGATTTATTTAAAAAATTTATTTTCTTCTTTAAGAAGAAAATAAACTTTTATTTTTTGGAAAATAAAAGCTCGCGCTATTTCGTGTCTTTGTTCCGATTTCTAGTCCTTCGGCTAGTAATCGGAATCAAAGACGGCCCTTAGGCGTCCAACATCCGACAGGATGTTAGGCGCCGGCGGGAGTCAGTCATTCCAGTTACTCGTTTCACGAGTAACTGGAAGACTGACAAAACGAAATAGGTTGGCCCTAAGGGCCAACTAAATACATTTTTTTTAAAAAATGTATTTACGCGGTTTTTTAAAAAAACTTTTTTGAATTCCAAAAAATCTTGTTCCTGGAAGCTGCTGTTAGCAGCTTCCTAAGGAAATTTTTTGGAATCTAAAAAACAGTGCTTCGCAAACGAAGATCTAGTTGATGTAGGAACATCAAGTGCTTTCATAGCGTTAGCTATGCTTGGGTAACTGTAAGCAACATTATTTAAAGTATTTGTTAAAACTTTTGTTAATTCCCCCCCACTTGCTGGTTACCAGCAAGTGGGGGGGAATTCAAAAAAGTGCCAAGCACTGTTTTTGAGATTCAAAAAAATCATTTTTCAAAACAATCTTTTTGAAAAATTTCCTTAGGAAGCTGCTAACAGCAGCTTCCAGGAACAAGATTTTTTGGAATTCAAAAAAGTTTACTTATCCCACAAGCTTCACTTGCTTTATTTGCACTAGAAAATTTATCTACAAACTGTAGATTTTCATCTAGAACCCATATCTCACCCATAGGAATTAAACTGTGATCTACTCCTGGATAAGGTTTATTATTATCTCTTGTGTAAGGAGAACCTTCTTTAAACAAACCAGAATCATCTTTCAATGTAACTAACTCTCCTAGAGCAGATGAGTAAGTAGTATAATCTTGATAATTTAGAATTTTTTTGTCGTACCTTCTCGACAGATTCAAACAAGTTTGTTTGAATCTGTCTAGAAGGAGGTACGACATTGATCGTGTATCCAAACCTAAAACACTAGCTGCTTGTCGTAAAGAACTAAAATTATAAATCCCACCAGTCGATTGTCCAACAGCTTGAATTGCTTTAGAACCTGTAGCATTTAAAATTTGAAAATCAGGATCCCATTTAGTTGAATTTTTTTAAAAAATTTTTTTAATTATCTGAAAGATAATTAAAAAAACTACGCCTCACGAGATCGTGAGGCGTAGCCACGTTTTTTAAATAAATAGTCTTTCAATTTAAACAATCAATTTTTTATTTATAATTTTCTTAACGAAGAATATTTTTTTAATATAAAAAAATATTCTTGAGTGTACGGCTAAAGCCGTACACTCCTAAAAATTCTAAATAAAAAATAGATTATTTATAATTGAAAGCACGGGTAGATTTATTTAAAAAATTTATTTTCTTCTTTAAGAAGAAAATAAACTTTTATTTTTTGGAAAATAAAAGCTCGCGCTATTTCGTGTCTTTGTTCCGATTTCTAGTCCTTCGGCTAGTAATCGGAATCAAAGACGGCCCTTAGGCGTCCAACATCCGACAGGATGTTAGGCGCCGGCGGGAGTCAGTCATTCCAGTTACTCGTTTCACGAGTAACTGGAAGACTGACAAAACGAAATAGGTTGGCCCTAAGGGCCAACTAAATATATTTTTTTTTAAAAAATGTATTTACGCGGTTTTTAAAAAAACTTTTTTGAATTCCAAAAAATCTTGTTCCTGGAAGCTGCTGTTAGCAGCTTCCTAAGGAAATTTTTCAAACAGATTTTTTTAAATAGAAAATCGTAGATTTTCTATTAAAAATCCATTTTGAAAAATGATTTTTTGGAATCTAAAAAACAGTGCTTCGCAAGAGAATTGTGATGGAGTAAATTTATCATTTAGGGTTAGCGTTTCCTTATTAGAACAAAGTGAATTTATATCAAAAAAAGAATATGGTATATTTGTATGACCTGAAGGCTGAGTTAAATTATGTATTGCTCTTTTCTGCAGGAATAATTTTACAGGGTGTCCTTCTGGATAATTATCATACATATCTTTCAATACTCGTCGAGCAGCTTTCATTTGATCAGAATCAGCCCAAGGAATATATCCAGATTTTAAAGATACTTTAAAACCACTAAACGAAAGTAATAAACTATTTTCCACGGCTGATTCATTTAACTGAATACAACTAACATCACATAATGTTGGGGCACAAAGAATTAATATAACCACTATAAATAAAGAAGTAAATAGAGCGCTATCTCTTCTGCTCGACTCATTCGAATGGAGAGACGGAGCATTTAACGCATAGACAGCCTGTATGTTCAGGCCCAGGAAACAAAGTTTCCAGAAATTTGTGTAATAAGATAAAACTTTTTTGAATTCCCCCCCACTTGCTGGTTACCAGCAAGTGGGGGGGAATTCAGAAACAGTATGTCAAAAGACTCGGCTTAGTTATTTCTTGATATTTAAATGGGGGATATTTAATATCCAACTCCAGTCCTACCTTCTCGACAGATTTAAACAAGTTTTTTTTAATCTGTCTAGAAGGAGGTACGACATCACTTTGTGATGGAAGTTCGATCTTCCAGTTTGAGATTGGGAGACCTAAAATTAGACCAACAGCCTGTATGTAAACTTAAAGGCTTCTCTCACACAAAATATAATATATTTTGTTGAGACCCTACTCGACCCAAGAATCGAAGCATGTTTCATTAGATACATGCTGCGATTCTACAATATTTTATTACGAAATACTTTTGTAAAGAAAAAATATTGTTAAATACAATCTCTTTTATTTATATATTTATGTTTAGCTTCAAAAGGGGTAAATAATCCATATTTTAATGAAAAGTTTACCCCCGACACATAAAAAGGAGGGGGGGTTTATATATTTAAATTTTTTACGAAATACTTTAGAAATGATTAGTATTGGCTATCTAACCATACTAAGTATTTTTCTAATGATACGGCTTCTATAACAACAGGCATGAATCCGTGATATACTCCACAAATTTCAGAGCATTGACCGTAGAACACACCTTCTCTTTGTACTAATACTGAAGTTTGGTTCAATCGCTAATAATGCATGCACAACCTAACTCGCACCTTCTTCTAGACAGATTAAAACAAACTTGTTTAAATCTGTCGAGAAGGTACGACAGGATTTCAAAACTCAATATCGAGGGAAGACTCAGCCCATATGCTGAGAGGATGTGCTATATATTATCTGGACTATGTCTTTATGTATTTTATTTTTACAGCGGTTCAATACAGAGCCACAGTTTCGGCCCCAAAACATTTGATTTTTTTAAAAAATTTTTTTAATTATCTGAAAGATAATTAAAAAAACTACGCCTCACGAGATCGTGAGGCGTAGCCACGTTTTTTAAATAAATAGTCTTTATTTAAAAAATTTATTTTCTTCTTTAAGAAGAAAATAAACTTTTATTTTTTGGAAAATAAAAGCTCGCGCTATTTCGTGTCTTTGTTCCGATTTCTAGTCCTTCGGCTAGTAATCGGAATCAAAGACGGCCCTTAGGCGTCCAACATCCGACAGGATGTTAGGCGCCGGCGGGAGTCAGTCATTCCAGTTACTCGTTTCACGAGTAACTGGAAGACTGACAAAACGAAATAGGTTGGCCCTAAGGGCCAACTAAATACATTTTTTTTAAAAAATGTATTTACGCGGTTTTTTAAAAAAACAGTGCTTCGCAAACAGAAGTCCCAATTTTTGTGAGGACCTTTGGCCCATCAAAAATTGGGACTAGCGAATCGTAGATTCGCTACAAAAACTTTAGAACCGCTTATAATCTTACTTACATTCACTACGTTTAGTCTCTGGGGTTTATAACCTGCAAGTTTTGTATATTATTACATCTTTTACTTAGAACCCTATTTCATGTCTTTGTTCCGATTTCTAGTCCTTCGGCTAGTAATCGGAATCAAAGACGGCCCTTAGGCGTCCAACATCCGACAGGATGTTAGGCGCCGGCGGGAGTCAGTCATTCCAGTTACTCGTTTCACGAGTAACTGGAAGACTGACAAATGAAATCCCGGTGTTGTGTGTTAACTGATGTTAACACACAAAAAATTTTCTATTTAGATTATTTTACAAATCTACGATTTTAAAATAATTTTTTACCAAATCAAAATAAAAATTAGGGATTTCATTTCTTGAAAAGGGCTGTCGAATTCTAGTGTGTAATAATTTTTCTAATAGTAGCTACAGTTTCTTGCATATAGTAGTGTTACCTGGCCTTTTAAGTAAAACCAGGAACAGCATCAATTTTCAATCCTAGAGACGGTACTGCAAAATCATGGATTACGTCAGTAGCCGTTACTATGAATCGAATATGTGTGTCCACGGGAACGATAACTCTGTTATCAACATCAAGTAATCTTAATTGCCCATCTTCTAGATCGCTATCCGGAACCATATATGAATCGTATTCAATGGCTTCTCCATCTTCGTTAATAAAATCAGAGTATTCGTATGCAATTTGAATTAAATTTATGTCCCCATGCCCAGTCGGGCACGGGGAACCGTAAAAACATTTAATCAAATGGACTATATCTTTGTTGTAAACCATATTATGCTTACACAATACTCGTACAGTCTCTGAAGGTCTAAAAAGGGGTTAGACCCTGCTGGTTAGAGCAGTCTTTAAGATTTTTACTAAATTACGGTGGAAATTAGAATTCCACTGTACCATCCAGTACTTAAAGCTCAAAATCATTCCAGCATACAGAGTATTTAAATTTAAGTGTTACCACTTAAACAGGCCATACCTTAAATTCTTGTTAAATTGGTTGACTTGTTGAAAATCTATATTTTCTAGTTTTATCTATACTAATATATACAGTGTCCATATCTAAATGTTTATTAATAAAATCGTGATGTATTTTCAATTTATTTTCTGCCGCAGTTACACTAGAAAAGTAAGTAACTATATTTGTAGTTAAATCATGAACATACACTGGTATAGCAACATTTGGCTTAGAAATGTTATTTAGTGTTTCTTTTGTTGCATCAAGATAGAATTTTTGCTCTTTATTTTCAATTAAAAAGTACCCATGCCCAGTAGCCACCTTTGTGGTGGTACTGGGTCATGGGGTTCACTTCCTATATAACGAACTAATTCCCTTGTCCCAGTACCAGTGAAACTGGTACTGGGCAGGGGTATTTTTTTTCGATCAATGTCTAGTTCTCGAGCTGCTTCGCTTATTGAAACAAAAGTTCCTAAAATTTTACTTAAATCTGGACTTATGGCGCATATTAAACCATCTTTTAATGGTAAACTGTGAACTAAAGGAGAATGTACTTTAGCTCCCGCATGTACCACTTTCCCAGATTTTGAGAACCCTGCACATTCTACAACAACTTTTATACCTAAATAATCAATAAAAACACAATCAACAGATTTAGCATAACGAGAAAGTTTTATATGATCGAAAGCCCTTTTCAAGAAATGAAATCCCTAATTTTTATTTTGATTTGGTAAAAAATTTCCGGAGGAACCCTCCGGAAATTTTTGTAAAGCAAATCTAAATAGAAAATTTTTTGTGTGGGGACTAGCGAATCGTAGATTCGCTAGTTAACACACAAAACCGGGATTTCATTTGTCAGTCTTCCAGTTACTCGTGAAACGAGTAACTGGAATGACTGACTCCCGCCGGCGCCTAACATCCTGTCGGATGTTGGACGCCTAAGGGCCGTCTTTGATTCCGATTACTAGCCGAAGGACTAGAAATCGGAACAAAGACATGAAATAGGGTAGTATCTAAAGCTTTCCCCGCTTCCCGTAGCGATGAAAAAGATGCTAGGGGTTTTCCCTCAATATCTTTAATCTGTACCTTTGTCACTCTTCCAGTTACTCGTGAAACGAGTAACTGGAATGAGTGACTCCCGCCGGCGCCTAACATCCTGTCGGATGTTGGACGCCTAAGGGCCGTCTTTGATTCCGATTACTAGCCGAAGGACTAGAAATCGGAACAAAGACAATGTAGGATCAAAGTCTAGGTGGGAAAGATCTACGATGGGTGTAATATCTCCTAATTCTATTGTTGAATTTTCAAAATTTGTATTTCCCTCCAACAACGTGGGAATTTCATATGTTAAAGTTTCATCAGGCATAGGAGTAAGTAAGTGAGGATGTGTACTTGTTGTAGCCACGTGTCTTCCATTTAGCTCCGGTTTAAATTCACCAAGATAAGATTGTTCCATTCGAGCCAACTCATATTTAGTGAAAGCTTCTAACAACTGTACATCTTTAATTGTTAATGAAATTGTTGGATTTAATTCTTTAAATAATTTCAAGAAGTTTGTTGCAGAGTGAATCACCGAAAAAGTGAAATCGTGTGGGCCCAAATTATAAATTTTGTTGTATAATAAATGGTTTGCAGTTTGCCATTTTTGGGATTGGCCCAAATCTCGGTGGCCACGTAACCGTGCTGCCAGATTAATAGCAGAACCTATGTATTTTTCATTTGTGCTATTCCTGATTTTTGGTTAAGATCAAATAAAGGACCCGTTGTCCCCAATGAAAGCCCAATGGGAATTAATACATCTTTAGCAACAAAACATAAAGAAGAATAAATTTTATCTCGATTTGCTGAGATAAAATTACGAACTTCAATTGAAAATAAATCCGAATTAAGAGCCTTATCCAATACTGCTAAAGTATCATCATGATTTTTGGAAGTTTCAAATTTAGGGATCCAGCTTACTAAATTAGTTGAAGTATCATCCGATTTTACTAATGAAAGTTTGACGATAGGTGCATTAGATTGCAATAATAATATAGTAGATTCAAGATAGAATTCAAAGTCACCATCAGAAAACAAATTACTTAGGCTAATTGATTGCAAGCAATCAAAATAAAATGACCAGTACCATTGGTGCAATAGATTATATTTATTCTAATTATATAGAAAATCTATTTCGACTGTACATTAAACAACATATTTTATATTAACATTATAATATAATAATACACTGCCCACCAGTGACCCAGTCTGTGGCAGTTAATGTAAATAACCCTCCACTGAGTTCAATTGTAATTGATTCCTCAGAGAGGGAAATTTTCCCATTCCCTGACAGTCTTATATTTATAGCGGTACTATTTCTATAAATATTTTAACTGTTTTTACTAGTGTCGCCAAAAGATAATAGTATCTCCCCAACCCTGCGCCTCCAAAGATGCGAAGCTACGCTTTGACGTGGCGTAAGTTGACAAGAGTTATACCTTATCTTTAAAGAATTCTGTCGAACTCTTAGAGATGTTTTAATATTCTCACGACTATCAAATACACTTAATTTGTATTAAATAATTTCTTGTTGTCCGCCTCCGTTAGCCCCTCACTTATGTGAGGGGCGTATAGAATTGATTTCCTACGTTCCATCGCCCCCGAAGGTGGAAGATGGAACTAACACCGGCGGGACTATATTTTAAAAACGATGATTTATGTTATACCCAATTTGTAGTACATTGAAGGATGCAAATGTGGAAGTATTAATTCTTTTGTCACTCTTCCAGTTACTCGTGAAACGAGTAACTGGAATGAGTGACTCCCGCCGGCGCCTAACATCCTGTCGGATGTTGGACGCCTAAGGGCCGTCTTTGATTCCGATTACTAGCCGAAGGACTAGAAATCGGAACAAAGACAATAAGACGTACTTTTTTGTGGTAAACCAGATGGTTTAGCTAGCTAATCCATCTGGTTTTCCAAGAAAAAAAAAAACAAAAACGGAAGCCCAAGGGTTGAAAAAAACTTCGCTAGAGGCCAATTTTATGTAACATCATAGGGGGCATAACATCCTTTAACAGAGTTTGTAGAATGGGCAAGCTTTTTTTGGCAATTCTAATTTGGTGACCCTTATTATAGCTAAGGGTGTATTTGAGTTGCCATTTGTCGTTAAGACTTTTGGCTAAATGCTCAACCTCTGCTTTAGTGAAGCCATTAGTACATAATGTAACTGCTTGGTCTGTTTTGTGGAAAGTCCCATCATCGCATAACCAGTAAGCTAATGACAATGGGGTTAAGACTTCTGCGATATTCATAGGAACTATTTTTACAACACCATCAGGATAAAATAAGGTTAATAAGGCATTGAAACAAGGTAAGCTGTATGTGTGAAATCTTATACGAGAATAAACTTTGCCTGTTATTTTATGTGGCAGGTTATTACTTATTTTAGGACCGCTAGGGCAAAAATTTTGAAATAAGTCATATAGATGATAAAGGTAGTCTTTATGTATTGTCCCTTGTCCAAATCTTAAACAAGCATTAGCATTATTAACCCGTTTTTCAATTTGAATGTCGCCGAGAATAAGACCTACTAAAATATCTTTCAAATTTTGAGGTAACGCGAAGGCTGATTTTTCAACCTTAGTTAAATATTTTTTTTTTTCATTTTCTGGTTTAATGGGAATTACACAAAAAAGGGTTAGCTGACTAAAGATTTCGTGACAATCCATTTGAGTGAATAAATCCACATTAAATGACAATGTGGCCGCGCAGAGTAATGCAATAGTTACTATTCGAATTAATAAATAGAGGATAATTCGTTGATACGGTACCGCAATGGCTAAAATATTTGATATGATACAACCAAAAAGCATTTTAGAAAAGAAATTTATAGAGCCAAAATTAGGATTTGGTACTGCTCTTTCATGGCTAAAGCAGTTAACTAAGTTTGAGATATTTTTCATTTATTTTTGTTATTAAAGGATAAGATACGGTAACACAGTATTCGTATGCTCCAGTATCCACATTGTGTGGCAGCACACAATGTGGTAGTGGGAATACGGAGTGTTTTCGGTTCCTCGATTAGTCTGTGTACGGATAAATCCGTACACAGACTAATCTGCGGTTAACACAAAACAACTTTGTATGTGCGTCATCGAATTAATTTTACTAACCACACCAAATTGCGTGAGGCTTACAGCCCATCGCAATTTCGCGGTTATTGGTTACTTTCCTTTCCTCAGCCATCAGGGGGTAAGGCTGTACAGCCTTCCCACCCCCGGATGGGGAAAAAGAAAAGAAAAAAAATAAGACTAATTCGAAGAAATATTTCTAATTTTGTACGGACTTATTAATGTACGGCTGCCCCCTCCTGGGAGTAGCCGTACACTCATGTCACTCTTCCAGTTTCGTCGAATGACGTAACTAGAATGCTTTAAAACTCGGGTTTCAGGTGTGAGTTTTTCCCCATCCGAGGGTGGAAGGCTGTATAGCCTTACCCTCTGATGGTGGTTAATTAACCACCAACCTCGAGCGAGGGATTCCAAGAAGAGTGACTCCCGTCAAAATTCCTTAACCGAAGAATTTTAATTTATATGTTAATGTCTTTGTTCCGATTTCTAGTCCTTCGGCTAGTAATCGGAATCAAAGACGGCCCTTAGGCGTCCAACATCCGACAGGATGTTAGGCGCCGGCGGGAGTCACTCATTCCAGTTACTCGTTTCACGAGTAACTGGAAGAGTGACAAAAACAAAATTGGGCAGCCAGGAGAGGGTAAAAATTGTCAACAACAATTTTATCCCTGGGGTTAATAGCAATTTATTCAAGTATTCAACTTACGTTAAATTTCCGAAGCAGCCCCGCCATTCATGAAATGAATGGGAGAACAAAAGTTCTTCTCTTCTAAAGAATAGAAAAACTAACCTCTTCTTTTATAAATTTTTCAAGGTGCAGAATATTATGCCCATAGATTCCTTTTTAAGATATATAGAATATTTATTATCCAAATATATTTTTTGTACAGTACAATCCAACCCAAATTTATTAATTAATGCCCCCCAAGCTTTTTAATCGTATACGATTAAAAAGTTGATTAATTCGCTATTCGCGAATTAATCTACCGTAGGTTATGCCTCAGTCCTGCAATGCGAAGCACAGTTTTTGAGATTCAAAAAAATTTCCTTAGGAAGCCGCTAACAGCAGCTTCCAGGAATAAGATTTTCTTGTGCTTTCAATTATTTATAATTGAAAAACCGGAGGTTGGATCCCTAAGGGACCCAATCTCTCAATCGAATGATTGAGAGACATAACCAACTTTGTCTCCCTTTGGGAGAAAAAGTGCCAGAACGTTTTTTTGTAACCGCCCTCGTTAAGGGCGGTGAAAAAAAAAACTTTTAATTTTTTATTTTTATTCTAAAAATAATAAAATTAAAATCGTTCTGCCACCTGTTGGGGGGCTGTTTAAATATTCTACTTCAGATAAAGTAAAGCTATTAGTTGCTATTCTCACTCCATATTGGGTGTAACCCCCGTCATCGCTTATAACCGACCAACTGGAAAAAAAAATAATCAGTTAAAGATCTAAGGCAGTATTCAGATACTATTTTAAGGAAATTTTATATAGATTTTTGAATAGATTTTTGAATGCCTCAACAATAATATTTTTAATATTATTGTGTGAGGAAAGATTTTTAGAAAAATAAATTACAAATCTTCTAGACAAGTTTGTTGAGCTTCCTATATATCTAAAGCCAGTAATATTATTTATAAAACAGTAAATACCTGATTTTTGTTTATTTTCTAAAAAGATTTGAGACTTTTGTTTGATAAGATCTGAGTCCGCCGGCGTTAGCTCTCAGAATCGGGCGGACTATTCATTGTGCACTAAAGTGCACAAAGAATAGACCCACGCTGAGAGCGTAAGCAATCGCGACCGATCGCGATTGCTAGCCCGAATTTTTTTAATAAACTTAAGCTTTTAGCTAGCGAATCTACGATTCGCTAATCCCAATTTTTGATGGGCCAAAGGTCCTCACAAAAATTGGGATTTAAGTTATAGAAAAAAATTAGGGGTTATTTTTCAAATATTACCGCGCCTGAACATCACGATCGGTCGGGATGTTTGTTTATTTATCCTACAAGTAATTGGAAGCTCCGGTTTTATCTTCTTCTACGAAATCCCGAATTTTGTGAGGATTTGGAGCTATAGCTCCAAACCGCTCGACTCATTCGATTAGTCGAATGAGTTCGACATCAAAATCTTTGTGCTTTCAATTATAAACAATCTATTTTTTATTTAGAATTTTTAGAAGAATATTTTTTTATATTAAAAAAATATTCTTCGTTAAGAAAATTATAAATAAAAAATTTTTGTCTACCACCTATAGGTGGTAGACAAAACCGGATTGTTTAAATTGAAAGACCAGGGATTAAAAAATCGTAGATTTTTTAGAAGATAAAACCGGATCTTCTAGATTAAAAAAAACTAATGTTAGTCCTCCTGTATAACCCTGGTCCCAATTTTTGTGAGGACCTTTGGCCCATCAAAAATTGGGACTAGCGAATCGTAGATTCGCTAGAATATCTTAGGACACTCCAGGCGTTTAATTAGGTTTATTGACTCTGAAGATATCTCTATTCGATATTTTCCCTTTTTACTCATTTTTAGATAACTTTTTATACCAAAAGAATTTTGTAAAACTTTAACTAAAATTTCAATATCTTTTTTTGAAGAAAAACAAGTATTTAATACTAACTTTCCTTGAACCCAAGATCCATTCATTTCGATCCAAATTGCTAATGTTAAAGCAGTCATATATTTTTCTAAAATTTGCGGTACTATTTTTTTTCCATTCTTGTAAAAAGATGAATATAACCAATAAAAACTTCTAAATGTAAAAGTGTTAAATTCATAACCATAATATTCTTTATCAACACCTTTAATAGTTCTAGTATATTTTCTAGGTTCAAGTTTACTACAGTAGCCTCTTGTTAAAAAAAATTCGTATAAACTAAATAAATAATCCTTATGTGTTATACTTTGTTTAATCGAAAAACGAACACCTTCTCCGCTTCGATTTGCAGCATAACCGTCTCCAAGAAGTAAACCTATTAAAACTGCTATAACATCTTCATTGTGGGGACCTATACGGTTAATAGCCCTACAAGAAGTATGAAAAGATCTTTTTTGTGTTTTTAATTCATTTTGTCTAATTCCATGTTTTGAATGTGACATAAATGTAGAATTATCATTTCTATCAAAAAAGAATAAACAAATAAGAAAAAATAAAAACAACTGATTAACGTATTTATAAAAAATATTTACAATAGAAAATTTAATAACACATAATATAGCATATAATTGTGACAAGATTTTATTTATTTTACTGTGTATATTTGATTTAAGGCCAAATAATTTAAGACCTGCTACTTTAATAGTCATAGTTGGTGAAATTACTTCCATTCTATCTAGCACAATCCTTTATAAAGTTTGAAAAGCACAATTATCGGTTTAAAATTTTAAAAGATTTAGTATAGATGGACTTTGTCTTTAATCTTTTCAACAATCTGCCGCACCCTTAGCCTGTGTGCGGCTAAACCCGTACACAGGCGAAGGGGAGGGGAGTGAAAATTTAATTTACGTAAAGTCTCTGAAGAAATTAATAAAAAAAAGGGGTAACAACAATTTTTTATTTAAATATCCTGCAAGTAATAACATAATTCATGTTTTTAACTTTTAAAAAGTACAATAAATTATCTTAGTATCTCCTTGCATATAGTAAATTTTAAGCTAGACTCAGTTATATATAGAAATTAATAAGTTTAATTAAGGGGGCAAAATTCTACAAACCTAATTTGTAAAACATAGTTGGGTGCATGTGCGGCAGGACTAAAGATCTAAGAAGAGGCATAGATTTAGATTTTATATAAATCATTGGTTTATTGCTATGATTTTGTACCGTAACATTTAAATTAAAATTATAATTTAAAATACCTGCTAATTTATAAACATCTTTATACTCAAAACCCTCAGTATGAAGATATAGTCCTGAAGCTGTGGCTGCACCATCATCCATTAGCCAAAAGGCGAGCGCACGGGGCGTTAAATAGCTAATAATATCATTAGATATTATTTTTTTCCATTTACCATTTTCTTTAATATAAAATAGTTCATGTAGCTCATTAAAAAAAGGATAACTTCTTGTTCGTACTCTTAAACTATGAGAAACAGTTCCTTTTCTAACAGACATGTTAAAATCAGGTTTTACTTCACATAGGTGAGATAAATGATTGAATACAAACCAAATATACTCTATTCGTGCCATAGTCTGAGTAAAATAAAAACAAGGCATTGTAGAGGTTTTTGAAATAAATAAACTACCATCTCCCAAGAGGTGGCCTATGATTTGTTCTCTTGAGTACGAAAATAGTTCAGTAATATTTCTACAGTGGGAATTTAATCTTATCCCTAAGGCAGAATAAACGGAACCATAAGGAATTATAGATTGACAATTAGTTTGTAATTTAGTAATAGATTTTTTGCTAATATTTAAAGATACTGCCCCGCAAAGGTAAACATTATTTTCTATATTTTGAATAAAATAATCTAGCATGTATAATAATTTGAAACTAGGGAAAGCGATAGCTATTAAAACTAAAGCAGGAGTAATAGTCCAGATTAACTCGATTAATGTCGTCCCCACAACGGAGCTACCCGTTAGGGGGCTGACTATATCTTACACTATTGAATAATATAGATCATTAAATTTGCCAATAATTTTAGAATAGTGTTTTCACGTATAGTCGATGAGGAAACTATGTATACTATTATACATACAGCTCCTGCTGATTGATTCATATATCCAACTTTTAGATTTTTACTACTAATTTGACACACCTTGGTGAAAGGGGTCAGATATCGATAGTACAAAAAGTAATTTGAATTTGCCAGCAATTAGTGAAATTTAACATGCGTCCCAATTTTTGTGAGGACCTTTGGCCCATCAAAAATTGGGACTAGCGAATCGTAGATTCGCTAGGTTTAGCTTTCTATAAAAACCTGTAGGGCTCCTCCAGAGTCCGTAGGGACCCTTCCGGGATTAATAGAAAGAATAAATTATTTATTTAATGGAGTAAGAGAAAATTTATCCGCCAGCGTTAGGATTGATTCAGTAGAATCAATCCGTAGAAACACAGGACCGTTGCGAAGCACTGTTTTTTAGCTGCTAACAGCAGCTTCCAGGAATAAGATTTTTTGGAATTCAAAAAAGTTTTTTTATTTCACAACGTGAAATAAAAGTTCTATTTTTTTCTCTTCTAAAGAAGAGAAAAAAAGTTGTTAATTTCTAAGCTTTGCTTAGAAATTAACTACCCCAGTTAATTTAACGTACGTTAAATTAACAGGTTTTTCTGTCCTTATTGGACAGAAAAACCAAGCGGGGAGAACTAAAAACTGTGTTTCAGCTGGCGGTAATAATTCTATGATTACCGCCCCTGAAAATCAAGGTTATCTTTAGTGAGCCCATCTTCGATGGGCGCATGAAAGATAACCTACCGGAACCATCTTTGGTTCCGGTGGGTTATGTATAATGCACCTTTGGTGCACTAAACATAGCCCTGATTTTTTTTTTTGATTTATTAAAAATAAATCAAAAATACGCCCAAAGCGAGCTTTGGGCTACAGGGGCGGATTATTTGAAAAATATAGAGCACCTGATTTCATATATCTTGAAACATTACTGTGACTAATGCAAAATTTTGTAATGAAAAAACCTTCCTCCAAGTAGTGGAAGCTCTATTTTTCTGTACGGATTAATTTAATAAATTAAATAATCCTACAGAAAAATTTTTATCTTCTTCGTAGAAGAAGATAAAACCAGAGCTTCCTACTTGGATGATCCAGTTTTATAGATCTTCTCAGATCTATAAAAATTTTTTGTACGAGCTATTTTTGTCACTCTTCCAGTTACTCGTGAAACGAGTAACTGGAATGAGTGACTCCCGCCGGCGCCTAACATCCTGTCGGATGTTGGACGCCTAAGGGCCGTCTTTGATTCCGATTACTAGCCGAAGGACTAGAAATCGGAACAAAGACAATAAAAAATAGCTCTTCCAAAAAATAGATTTTTTGTAATTAAAAAATAGGAATATTTTCCTGCTTCTCTAATTGAAGAGAATTTTTGTATTAAACAGAAAGAATCTGTAGAATTACCTAAACAAGCTGCATAAAGGTATACTGCAGTCCCATTTGCCACAGAAATTGCTTCTTTTGTTTTATTATCATGAACTTTCCCTTTTTTAACAAGATTCATTAATGATTTTGACTGTTCAGTATGAAATTTCCCAAACATGGAATTTTTAGTTCCAAGTTGAGCCTGACTCATTAAAATTTTTGTCTCATCAGTATGAGTTTTACCCCGCCGGTGTTAGCTCTCAGCCCTATGGGACTGAGAGCGTAAGCAATCGCGACCGATCGCGATTGCTAGCCGGCGGTTATAATTCTTATTTTACCGCGCCAGAACATTCCGATCGGTCGGAATGTTTTTTTATTTATCTCTCCAGAGATAAATAAAAACTAGCCCCAACTGCACGTTGGGGCTGCTGGCGCGGGGTTATTAAATAATTTAATTTAGCATGTAGGCACATTATGTACCGTGATTTGCGTATTTGTATACAATAGGTGAACTAGTTGAGTTAAAGTTGATCATTACTGAACCTAAAGCCCAGAATACTCCTACTGAGATAACTACTAAGAAGAAGAAAATTGAATCGTGTAATTCTGTAATCCCTTCGAATCCTGGTGAAGCACCATCTTGGAATCCGATTTGCCATGGTTCTGGCGCATCATTATAAATTGGTTGTAAAAATGTGAATAATAATTTCATAGATATTTTTTTTTTAATTGTGATTGTCTCTAAATCTTTTCTTAACTTAAAAAAATTGGCATGTATAAAATATTCAATTTTTGCAGATAAATGATATCTTTCCCATACGCAAGTTTTCAACTCGCTAGGCTTTCTGAATTTATGACCTCAACAATAATATTTTTAATATTATTGTGTGAGGCAAGAAATTAAGACAAGCGAATCGAAGATTCGCGTATGCCGGAGGGCTCCTCCAGAGTCCGAAGGGACCCTTCCGGGATAAATAAAAATTCTGCTAATTTCCCCGAGCTAAAGCTCTTATTTCTTTGACCTGAGTTGGTATGACTAGACCAACTCAAGTCAAAAAACAAGATCGATGCAGCCTGAACTAGACAGTTCAGGCAGGATCGATCTGGAAAAATGAAAATTTTTTCTATTTTATTTCGCTAAAAATCAAATAAGACAACTTCCGCATCCGAAGGATGCGGTTCAGAATGGTCTGGTTTTTAACTAGAAAAAGAAAATTGTGAAACTAATTTGATTTTTATTAAAAATTAAGTTATCCGCATCCATGGGATGCGGTTCAACATCGAGCCGACCCTTGGGGTCGGAGGGATTTTTTATGTTTAATTAAACAAATTCCACACTAAGGTATAAAGTATTTTATTTTTTACCGAAATAAAATTAGTATTAAAAAAAGTTTGTCAAAAGACACGGCTTATTTATTTCTTCATATTACATAAATAATATTTTCATATCATTTTGCCAGCACGCTGCGCTTTTTCTCTCCAAAGGGAGAAAAAGTTGCCGTGTCCCTCCTGGGGACCGTATGGTCCCTATATATAGGGACCATACGGCCCTGTCCGTTAGGACTGGGCCAGGTCAGGCATTTGCCTGAGGGATTCGACAGTTTATCTGTCGAACCTGAATAATCCGATTAGCCGCCCACGTTAGCTGCCTGCAAGCAGGCAGCGTAAGCAATCGCGATGCCTCAACAATAATATTTTTAATATTATTGTGTGAGGAACGATCGCGATTGCTAGTGGGCGGTTATAATTGAATGATTGCCGCCAGCTGAAAACCAGGATCGGTCCTGGTTTTCTACGTCCACTTCCGGAGGGAAGTGGACTAAGGCTGGCGGCAGGCACGGCTACGGTAGATTAATTCGCGAATAGCGAATTAATCAACTTTTTAATCGTATACGATTAAAAAGCTGCACAAATTTTCAGGGTTAATTTTGTTCTGTATATTGGATAAATTAAATCTGAAATTATAATAGAATCTAAAGAGTAGAGTAATCGAAACTCTTTATGTAATGTGTAAAATTACCGCTTTACCAATAAGCTAACTCTCTTTAAGTTATCATCTCTTTTATAGATATTAATAAAAGGAGAGGAATTAACAAAAGGGGGTTGAAAGTTTAATTTTTAAAATTTAATATAATGCTATAAATATTTACGCACCGTCTCGTGCGCGTAGAAGAAACCGGGAAAGGCTTTGGCCCGCCCCTCCTGGCCCATGGGCCTGGAGGGGCAAAGCACGCCCTATCGGCTGTTTCAAGGGCCCCACCGTGAGGGCCTTTCAGACGAGGGTTAGTCAAACTCCGACCGTTTTACTGTTATTACGTATCGGCCTTTAAATGCACTCGTAATTCCTTTCTTCATTCTCTGAGAGATTGAAGACGGATTTAAACCTAATTCTTTTGCAGCTTGAGCTATTGACAGGTAATCAGTTGTACTATTATTTACTAAGTCCAGAACAGATACGGCAAACCCCAATGGTCTGAAAAATTGAAATCGGGTTTTTTGGGATTCCGAGATTTTCGCTCTAATCTCAGCCGAGTGTATTCGACCCAAGGACGATTTTCCTATTTTTAAAATACTCTCATGTTTATGCTTAAAACCTAAAAGGTTCCCAGCTATTTTAAGAATATTATAAGCAGGATCTGAAGTTGAGATAAAGTGAGTTTCTCGGGATAGAAGATTTTCTTTGTCGCAAAATTCTAGTATTACTAAACAAAAATTCTCCATTCCGTATTTAAGAATAGCTTTACCTATAATTGAATTAGGGTTATATTTAAAAAAGCAATTTTGAAAATAATAATTTAATCGGCGGCTCATATTAACTCCGCTCCCTATATAAAACTTTCCATTCTGCTTATTTAAAAACATGTAAATTCCAGTTTTCCCCTTGAGGAAAGAAGATATTTCTCTTCGCTCCAATAAAGGATTTGAGAAAACTTTGGCTGCTGTTTTTGCAAAAGCCGGTAAATTGGGGTTAGAAATTGGAAGCGCTGGTTTAGCCGGAGAATATAAATTTGTATTATTTGTAACAACAGTGTTTACATTTGAAAGCTTTTTGTTATTTGTATTTGATAATGGCATTTTAATTTGTTGTAATTTTGCCTTTGCTCACGCAATTCTGTCTAATTAGTTGTGAACTATTATTGTTGTAACTATCTGTTGTTCAACATACGGTTGAACTACAAATAGCCAGATAGAAAAAGGCTGAATTCATTTATTTTTTAGTAAATCTTCCGTAGGGCGTCTTTCATGAGTGTACGGCTTTAGCCGTACACTCTTCCGATTACTAGCCGAAGGCTAGAAATCGGAAGAAAGACAAGAAATTGGAAGAAAGACATAAATGAGTAGGTTAATCCCCCTGAAACTTCTATACTTGGATGTTAATCCAAGTCAAAGGACTAGCTGTAATCCTTATGTCACTCTTCCAGTTTCTCGGAACGAATAACTGGAATGAGTGACCCCCGTAGGGCGTCTTTCGTTCCGATTACTAGCCGAAGGCTAGAAATCGGAAGAAAGACATGATTAATACTAGTCCTTTTACTTTTTGATCCATTGAAAAGCGGATTTTATTTGTTGCTGTTCAGGTTAAATTATCAATAATCCCGCTAGTTTAAGTCAATCTTTCGGTTTTCTCGTTCCGAGATAACCGGAATGATTGACACCCGTAGGGCGTCTTTCGTTCCGATTACTAGCCGAAGGCTAGAAATCGGAAGAAAGACAAAAACAGTTTAAGATAATAATGAAACCCATTTAAACCCCAAGGAACAAAAAAAAAAAGAACGCCCAACAAGGTTACTCCATTTATCAATCTTTCGGTTTTCTCGTTCCGAGATAACCGGAATGATTGACACCCGTAGAGCGTCTTTCGTTCCGATTACTAGCCGAAGGCTAGAAATCGGAAGAAAGACAGAGGTAAAAAGACTCAGATAGTGTAGACAGTTGACAAACCCCCATTCTGAGAAGAATGGTAAGCAATCAGCTAGCAGCCACAACATGTTTGCCTTTGTCAGTCTTCCAGTTACTCGTGAAACGAGTAACTGGAATGACTGACTCCCGCCGGCGCCTAACATCCTGTCGGATGTTGGACGCCTAAGGGCCGTCTTTGATTCCGATTACTAGCCGAAGGACTAGAAATCGGAACAAAGACAACATAAAGAGAGATTAAAACAAACAACCAATTTTTTTATTGGGTGTATGCTTTTCAATTTGAAAAGCAAAACCCACATCAGAAAAATTGTTTGCGTTTCTTTTATTGTATTTCTTACGATTTTAGCCTCCCCTCTACAGTACTGTAGAACAGTACTGAGAGGGAAGGCTAGTTATCGGAATTTGTGTGTTTACACCCTCCCTTAGTTTGTGTACCCCACGGAAGGCTTTCATGAGTGTACGGCTAAAGCCGTACACTCTTGAAAGCTAGCCTGGAGATGTTAACTAACTTGGATAAGTCTGTAAAGTGTAAATTTACTGCTAAACCACTCAGCTAACTCCTTTATTCACTATTTTTGTTTTTTTTTGCTTTGCTTAAATTCGAGCTCATACTCCGCCAGCATTAGTCCACTTCCATCTGGTAGTGGACGTAGGAAATTGGGACCGTTCCCGATTTCCAGCTGGCGGTTATAATTCTTATAATACCGGTCCCAATTTTTGTGAGGACCTTTGGCCCATCAAAAATTGGGACTAGCGCTACCCTTGACGTCCCAAGCACTTTAGAGCTTCCAGCTCTAAAGTTGGTTATGTCTCTCAATCATTCGATTGAGAGATTGGGTCCCTTAAGGATCCAACCTTTTCATGTAATGAAAAGGCATAACCAAAAGTAGATTAAAAAAAATCGTAGATTTTTTATTAATCAAGTTTTTAGTTCATCCACAGCATGTGGATGAACTAAAAACCTTGGGACTACTAGGGCGGGTTAATTTTTTATAAAATTTCTTACGGTCGCGAAATTTATCCGCCCGAGTATGGACGGCATAGCCGAGCCTTGAGCTTTAACGCAAGTCGGCAAGGGAACCCTTTGACATAATCCCCGGAGGGGTCCCTTCGGACTCCGGAGGAGCCCTGCGGGCAATAATCTAAAGCTCCGCCGTCGTTAGCCCTAATTATTTTAATCCGCGGGCGTTAGTCCACTCTAAAGGAGTGGACGTGGAAAGCCAGGATGCCTCAACAATGCCTGCAAGCAGGCATTGTTGAGGCATCGCGATTGCTTACGCTGCCTGCTTAGCAGGCAGCTAACGTGGGCGGGGAGCTACTTTTTCATTTTGCCCTGCAAAATGAAAAAGCTGGTTATGTCTCTCAATCGTTCGATTGAGAGATTGGATCCCTTAGGGATCCAACCTTTTCATTTAAAATGAAAAGGCATAACCTGCAGTAGATTAATTCGCGAATAGCGAATTAATCAACTTTTTAAACCCTTTCGATCTTCCAGCTTCAGTTTACTGAAGCTGGAAAGGTCGAAAGTTGGTTGTGTCTCTCAATCATTCGATTGAGAGATTGGATCCTTTAAGGATCCAACCTTTTCATTTTTAATGAAAAGGCACAACCTACTCCAGATTAATTCGCTTTAGCGAGTCTTTCAATTTAAACAATCCGGTTTTGTCTACCACCCACAGGTGGTAGACAAAAATTTTTTATTTAGTATTTTGTTCCTCCGGAACCAAAAATACTAAATCAAAAATAGATTATTTATAATTGAAAGCACAGGATTAATCAGCTTTTTAGTTCATCAATAGATGAACTAAAAAGTGGGTTTAAAAAGCTAGAAAATCTACGATTTTCTAATCCCTAGTCTTTCAATTTAAACAATCCGGTTTTGTCTACCACCTATAGGTGGTAGACAAAAATTTTTTATTTAGTATTTTGTTCCTTCGGAACCAAATACTAAATCAAAAATAGATTATTTATAATTGAAAGCACAAGAATTTTGATGTCGAACTCATTCGACTAATCGAATGAGTCGAGAGGCTTTAAGCTATAGCTTAAAGTCCTCACAAAATTTGGGATTTCTAACGGATTTCTTAAGAAAAAAACAAAAGCAAGCTAGCTGCTGCCCCGATTTTGGTTCATCCCATTATTATCCGGCAAAGAGGGGGTTTAAGTTTTGTATAATACAGCGGCACTTTCCAGTACAGCTACCTTGCTATGACTTATAGCCTTAATGGGTTTACATTTTGGGAGGATCAGATAAAGAACAGTTGCCCTGTTGCAGCGTGCACTGAACCGTGCAGCCACAGGGTTGCCATCTACTTACCTACTGTTATTACATATCGGCCTTTATACTTAAATGTATTTGTATTTTCCTTGTTCAGTCTATTGGTGACAGCACACCGGTTTAAACCCAATCTTCTTGCGGCTTCCGCTATTGATTGGAACTCGGTTGTAGTGCCAGTTTGTAAATCAAGAACTGACAAGGAAGATCCAGGTTGCCCAGATTGAAATCTGTTTTTTGCAGCTTCGCTCATTCTTTCCAATGTTTCTTGTGAGAATGTTCGACCCAAAGCTGCTTCTCTTATTTTTAAAATGCTTTCTGGAGCATGCTTAAAGCCTAAAGGACTCCCTGCTATTTTAAAAATATTATAATCAGGACTTGTTGTTGTAATAAAGAAGGTTTCTCGACTCAGTAGATCATCTACATCACAAAATTCTACTATAAACAAAGAAAAATTGTCTATTCCGTATTTGTTAATTGCCTTAACAATAAGCATGTTAGTGTGTTTATCTAACCAAGAATTTTGTAAATACAGATTAATTCGTCGACTCAACTCCACTCCACTACCTATGTAGAATTTACCATTAACATTATTAAAAAAGCAATAAACACCTGACTTCCCTCTCAAAAAACTAGATATTGTTTTTCGATTACTTCCAGGGGTTGTGAATACTTGAACTGCTTGTGAAAGAAAGGCTGGCATAGCTTGTTTAGCTGTAGTATTTGTATCCGCATTATTTAAATTGGAAACTGTAGTATTTGTATTTGTACTTACAGTGTTTACACTTGAAAGGTTTTTGTTATTTGAATTTGATAGTGGCATATTGATTTGATAGATTTTGCCTATGCTCACGCATTTCTGTACAATTGATTATTAACTATTATTGTACTGGAAAAAGGCTGAATTCATTTATTTAACATAAATGAGTAGGGAAACCCCCGGAAACTTGTTATACTTGGGTGGTAACAATGGAGCATGCCCCATTGTCTTGATTTTGAACATTTGAAAAATGGGTCTTATCTGTTGTTATCTACCTTATTGGGTGTGTGCGACCGACAATCGGACAGCTAATGCACACCCTGTGTGGCAACTTAGGTTAAACCGCCATTAACCCCTCTAGTTTTGGAAACCAGTTGGGACATTAATGAAACCTATTTAACCCCCCAGAGGGACAACAAAAAGAAGAACACTCAACAAAGATGCTCTATGTTGAGGTAAAAGGTTAAAATACTGTAGACAGTTGACAACTCTTCCCATTTTTACAAGAATGGCGAGCAATCAACCAGCTGCTACAACATGTCCACCCATACCCCAAATAGAGATAGGAAACAAACAACCAATTGTCTTATTGGGTGTTTGTATCTCTTTTATTGAATTTTAAGCCCCCATCAAATTTGCCCCCACCCATGGACGACCATGGTTGAGAGGCAGCCGGAACCTTGATAGACCCAGACCACCTTCGGATGCACCCTGCACAAAGTAAGAAAACCTGGGACAAAAAACGGGTCACTCGACTCATTCAAGACCAAGTTTACTTGATCTCGAATGAGTTCAACAGCAAGGTTACCCGAATGGCTGTTTTGTAAGGACCTGCGGCCCGTCAAAACAGCTTGACGGAAACCATTTGTAAAACCTTACCGTGTGTAAAGCTTTTTCCAATTGAAATAGAGTTAGTGTATTAAATTAAATTTAAAACTAGCTTGTCAAAACCTAATAGGACAAGTTACAAGTACCCTAAGAACGAAAAGGGTTTATCTATTAATAATAAAGCGGCAGCGGGCACCACTTATTAGATGTTACTTTCATACATTGGATACAACTCCTGAACTTTAAATAAAAACTTAGAACAAAAGAATTTATTCTAACACAATAACTTTTTAAAAAAATGGTTCATTTATCACACCTTCCTGTATGTAAAGCTTCTTCCAATTGACAGACAGTTAGTTAGAATGGGGGACGAAGTAGAAACTGGTAGAAAACCTTAAGAAGGTTTTACTGTTATTTCGTATCGACCTTTAACCACAAATGGAGTCCCATTATTCTGTTTAAACCCCATTGATATAGTAGTCCGGCTAAAACCTAACTCACTAGCTGCTTGCGTGAAATTTGAATACTCAATTGTAATATTAGTTTCCAAGTCCTTTACTGATAAAGCAAGGCCGGGGTTGTTTTTATTGTTTTTTTGAGATTCTGAAATTTTGGCCCTAGTTTCTAAAGAATGTATTCGACCCATGGCAGCCCTGCTCAATTTATCTTTAGTTTCACCTGTAGGTTTAAAACCTAAAGTGCTCCCTGCTTTTTTAAGAATATTGTATTCAGGTTCCAGAGTGTCTATGAAAAACTGTTCTCGGGACAATGTTTCAGATTTCTCAGTGAACTCCAAAATTAAAAATTGAAAGGCGTCTAATCCGTATTTAGCGATAGCATTGGCAATTATTGCTGAGCTTCCACTCTTATAGAAATAAGACTCACTGAAATAATCATAAAATCGATATCTCAAATCAACACTACTTCCTACGTAATATTTACCACTGGATTCAAGATACCAAAGGTAAACCCCGCTTTTCCCTTTAAGGAAAGAGGAAATTTCTTTTCGGTCTCTAACAGGATTTTCGAAAACTTTGACAGCCTGGCTCTTGATTTCATCAATAGAAAGCACTCCACTCGGCTTAATTGGAGGCAAAGACAAAAGTAGAAGAGACATATCCTCCAACCCAATAGAAGAATTGGTAAAGAGGAAATTGTTGAATTGATCGCCGAAGCTAGTTAAATCGGATCCAATTGACTGAATATACATAACATTCGCGAAGAATGTTCCGATTCCTACCAATACAAAGGCTAATAGAGAAGATATTCGAAGAGAAGGTAGCTCAATGGCTAAATTTATGAAAAAAAATGATGTTTGCATCTCTTTTATATTTTTATTTCCATTTTACACTTTTCTCATACAATTTTAAGACCTCCCTATGTCTCTGTAAAGATTTACGGTAAACCCGTACACAGATCAGGGTTTCCGTTCTAGCAATTTCGTCATTCGTACTGTGTAAGGCTGAAGCATTACACAGGACGAATTGTAAAATGCTAGAAATAAAGAGGGGAGGGGGTTTATGATTTTTATAATACAGCGGCACTTTCCAGTACCACTACCTTGCTACAACTTAGAAGATGTTATGTTAATACATTGGAAACAGTCCATGAACTTTAAATAAGAACTTAGAATTATAAAATAAATCTAATTTCATAGCTTATCAAAGAGGTTCAATCGCCACCTCTTCCTGCTGTAACACTTCTTCCTCTTGATGGACGGTTAGTTCCAATATTGTTACCGTAGAGGAAATTTAACCACTACTTCAGTAGTTCACACTACTGTTCAGACTATGTCATCATTAGAAAACATTCCCATGGGAATACTGACTACTGCTGGATGTTCGTGTTGGGATTATCGTTGTGAATACTCACCCATTAGTCGTTGAACCTTTACGTTACACTTTATAATAAAAAATAAATTTCACTTAACGTACTTGGCTGCAAATTGACTTTTATTAAAGTTTTTCTTGCAATTTATCCAGTTTTTTTTCTGATATTTTAAATCAGAAAGGGGCTCTTAACCATAAACCCCGAATTATGTCTTCACCGTTGCGCTGGTGATCAACGATTACTCGAAATTCCTTCTTCATGTTGCCGAGTTTCAGGCAACAATCCGGCTATAACTTATTTTGATGATTAGCTCCTCATGTTCTCCTACTAATTTTCCCAAATTACTCGAGAGTTGGCGATGGATTGCTTCATATTGTTAAAGTTTTTGTGGCACGTCTATAGCCCACGGCATAAGGGTCATAACGGCTTGTCATAGCCCCAAACAACTTCCCTTTTTTAGGGTAAGCCAGTGTTAAGTATAAATTAACAATAGGGATTGCGTTCGTTAGCGGAATTAACCAAACATCTCACGATACGAACCGACGACAGCCATGCAACACCTGTAAATGAATAATAGTAATTATTCCTTTTCTCTGTTAAAAATTCTTCATTGATCTTTATCAAAATTAGAATTATTTTTAACAAATGAACATTTTTTCGTGAAATATTCTTAGAAAAGTCATATTCAAGCCATGGTAAGATTTTACGCGGATTATCGTATTAAACAACATGCTTCACTTCGTTTGCTTCGGGGCCGACTAATTTTTTTGTTTTCACTTTTGCAAGTATACTCACAAGGCGGAATGGTTAACGTGTTCACATCGGTACTAATTTTAATATAATTAACACCTACCATTCATCGTTTACAGTTGGGAGTGCTAGGGTATCTAATTGTGATAGGTAGGGCCTCTAAGCCTTTCCCCCACTAAGAACCGTACGTGCGACTTTCATCGCATACGGCTCAAGCAATGCTATAGCAATTTAAATTTGAACAATAAAATTTTAAGGACAAGCTGTAATCCTATAAGGATTACAGCTAGTCCTTAGACTTGAATAGCTCACTAAGATCTATCCACACCAATCCAATTGACTGAATATCACGATAATAATCGCGGCATGGTATAAAACTTAGCTATATTCCCATGGTAACCACCCATGCGCTATTTAAGGGAGGAGATATTCTAAGAGAAGGTAGCACACTGGCTAAAATTAAACTTTAAAAATTAAACAAAATCCCAAATTTTGTGAGGACTTTAAGCTATAGCTTAAAGCCCATCAAAATTCTTGTGCTTTCAATTATAAATAATCTATTTTTGATTTAGTATTTGGTTCCGATCCTTCAACTTTCTAAGAAAGTTAAAGGAGAAGGAACAAAATACTAAATAAAAAATTTTTGTCTACCACCTATAGGTGGTAGACAAAACCGGATTGTTTAAATTGAAAGACTAGGGATTAGAAAATCGTAGATTTTCTATGAATTTTAGATATTCATGATGCTCAATTGCCTACCAACTTATTTTTCCTCGGTAAGTAACTCTTTACCAAGATTCCAGTTGTTGTATTGCACTAATTTATAACCTTCCAATCCATTTAATAAAGGATTTTCTATTAATTCCTTCAAAGAAAGTAAATCTTTTTTCGAAGATATGGCCAATGAAAAGGTATTTTTTCGTGTGTTATTTCTAGTTCCTCTGTCTAAAACATTCGGACCTAAATTTAATCTTTCTTTAATTAAATCTAGTGAATTTTCATCCGTATGCTCTATGTAGAAAACTTTATGTCCATCTTTATGTAGATGGAAACAACCTTCACCATTGATAAATCCTACAATCCAATTATCAAAAGCTGTTCCTTCTTTATAAAAATTTTCCAGTATTGGGGCTTGTTCAATATCAGAATTTAAAAACTCTTTAAATTCATCCAATGTTTCAACTCTTTTAATGTTATTTAAAACACCATATCTGAGTATTGCATATCTGCTTGCTTGATGGTTAGTAATTAAAGGACTAACATCGAAAACATTTTCAATTAAATATTTTAAATCTGCTAATTTTGTAACAGAAAGTCGTGCCTCATCTCGTGAAGGATATTCATAGATGTGACCTATACCATTTAAAACATTTTGTATAGATTGCAACAGAGGTAAATCTTTAGAACTTAAACTGATATGAAACCCATAACCAATATTGTAATAATTAGAAGGTGTACCGTCTTTTTTTAAATAAGATCGTACTTTGGGAAAAACTTGAAAGTTAGCGTCAGCATCGCAAAAACCTATAAACCATTCTATCCAATTTCTATTGATAGTATTGTTAAAAGCTCTTCGCATGTCCATTGAACTTTTATTTTATTGCTATAGAATCACCCATGCGTTAGTCTGCATCCTTTCGGATTGGCTTATATACTTTAAAGAATATAAAATATTGTAGCCTATCCTCAACATTACATTGAGGCATTCGCTTTTAACGCTGTCTTATTACCTCTAATCTTGCGGAAGACTTTACAGTCATCCTGGCTAATTTGGATTAGCAGATTATAGGTGTTACCCAGTTCCTTTTTAAGTACGATAGTTTTCCTTAGGTTCCTACTTTATTCTTAAAACTTTCTGTCTATCTGACCTTAACCAAGGACACGCTAAGGTCCTAATTTTAAAAATTTTAGTTACATAGATTCGATTTCTCTAACCATAGAAAACAGTTCAAATTAAAGAGTTTTAATACTTTAATTTATATCTTGAGCTTTAGACAAAATCGTTACCAATAATGCCTATCAAGACGAACTCGTGTAAGATAGAATACAAGACGGACTTAATCCGCAATACTTAAAAAGGCTTAGCTGGTCGCACATCCTATTTCCTGCCCCAACCTTCGTGTCTCAGCGTCAATCATTAAATGGAAAATCGCCTTCGCTTCTAGTATTCCCCCTAATATTTACAGATTTAATTCTTTCACTAGGTATGATATTGACCTCTATTTGATTCTAGCTCTTAATATATAATTATGAGCAGCCTACAAACCCTTTACGCCTATTTATGATGACTAACGTTTGTGTATTTGGTATTACCGAGTCTTCTGGCACCAATTTTAGACGACACTAATAGTAAGGTAACGTCATTATCCTCCCTTACTTTATCACAAGTTGTTGTGATTCCAGTTGGCTTGTTCACTCTTGCGAGCATTGACAAATATTCTCGGCTGCTGGTAGTTATGCACTACTTGGGTAAATTTCAGACCCAATGTGGCCAATCCCTCTTTCAAGCTGGCTATTGATCGTAGGCTTGGTAGGCCATTACCCTATCAACTACCTATTCAAGATAAATAGAATCCTACAGTAGGAATTATATTTCTAAATATTTTAAAAAATTTTTAGATAACATAAATGAAGTCCCTTTATTCTTAATTTGTGTAAAAAAAAGAACTATCCTCTATTACCGAAGTCTGTAGGGTATCTTATTTATTATTACTCACCCGTACACCTTATTAACCGAAATTAATAACGATTTGCATGCCTTAAGACCTCTGGATAACGTTCAGTCGGAGCAAAAATTAAACTCTTTCTTTATGTTAAACATACTTTTTTCAGTAAAGAAAAAAGTTGTTGTATTGTATACGCTTATTGCGATATTTCTGTCTCTTTTATAGGATTTTGAAAATAAAAAGGGGTGTAAATTTGGCAAACAAAAAATTGTGATTTTGGCACGGGCCAAAATATATTCATAAAAATTTTATAACTTTATATTAATAGTCCGCCGGCGTTAGATCCATCTGTCAAGTCTCATGAATATGAGACTTCGTAGATGGATCGTAAGCAATCGCGACCGATCGCGATTGCTAGCCCGAATTTTTTTAATAAACTTAAGCTTTTAGCTAGCGAATCTACGATTCGCTAATCCCAATTTTTGATGGGCCAAAGGTCCTCACAAAAATTGGGATTTAAGTTATAGAAAAAAATTAGGGGTTATTTTTCATATATTACCGCGCCTGAACATCCCGATCGTTCGGGATGTTGCGAAGCACTGTTTTTTAGCTGCTAACAGCAGCTTCCAGGAATAAGATTTTCTTGTGCTTTCAATTATAAACAATCTATTTTTTATTTAGAATTTTTAGGAGTGTACGGCTTTAGCCGTACACTCAAGAATATTTTTTTATATTAAAAAAATATTCTTCGTTAAGAAAATTATAAATAAAAAATTTTTGTCTACCACCTATAGGTGGTAGACAAAACCGGATTGTTTAAATTGAAAGACTTGGAATTAAAAAAAGTTTTTTTATTTCAGATTTATTCTGAAATAAAAAACTAGCCCCAACTAAACGTTGGGGCTGCTGGCGCGGGCTAAAGACCTAGCTTATAAAGCATAGTTGGATGCATAAAGTCTTTAATTAAAATTCGTAATTGAGGTATTGACTTAGCACTAATATATATTAAATATACATTTTTATCTTTTCGGACATTGCATTTTAAATCAAACCCTCTGGGACTATCCCGGAGGGATAGCCCGGAGGGTTCCTCCGGAAATTATCTTCTAAAACCTGAGCTAGAAGTTCTACTTCAGATTTAGTAAAATTATTTGTTGCCAATGTTGTCCCTTGGCCTGTCCAATGTCCGTCGAAAAGGGGTTTAGTTATAATATTATTCAGGTCGTATTATGTTTATAATGTATCTATCTCGGAAAAGTTTAAATTTAGATTTATCATTCCCAAGATTTAAACATTCAAATGCTTTTTGTTCTGCTTCATAATTTAATAAAGAAGTTTTGATTTTTTTAAAAAATTTTTTTAATTATCTGAAAGATAATTAAAAAAACTACGCCTCACGAGATCGTGAGGCGTAGCCACGTTTTTTAAATAAATAGTCTTTATTTAAAAAATTTATTTTCTTCTTTAAGAAGAAAATAAACTTTTATTTTTTGGAAAATAAAAGCTCGCGCTATTTCGTGTCTTTGTTCCGATTTCTAGTCCTTCGGCTAGTAATCGGAATCAAAGACGGCCCTTAGGCGTCCAACATCCGACAGGATGTTAGGCGCCGGCGGGAGTCAGTCATTCCAGTTACTCGTTTCACGAGTAACTGGAAGACTGACAAAACGAAATAGGTTGGCCCTAAGGGCCAACTAAATACATTTTTTTTAAAAAATGTATTTACGCGGTTTTTTAAAAAAACTTTTTTGAATTCCAAAAAATCTTGTTCCTGGAAGCTGCTGTTAGCAGCTTCCTAAGGAAATTTTTCAAACAGATTTTTTTAAATAGAAAATCGTAGATTTTCTATTAAAAATCCATTTTGAAAAATGATTTTTTGGAATCTAAAAAACAGTGCTTCGCAAGAGCACAAATCCCAAATTTTGTGAGGACTTTAAGCTATAGCTTAAAGCCTCTCGACTCATTCGATTAGTCGAATGAGTTCGACATCAAAATTCTTGTGCTTTCAATTATAAATAATCTATTTTTGATTTAGTATTTGGTTCCGAAGGAACAAAATACTAAATAAAAAATTTTTGTCTACCACCTATAGGTGGTAGACAAAACCGGATTGTTTAAATTGAAAGACTAGGGATTAGAAAATCGTAGATTTTCTATTTAAAGCTTTAGCCGCTTTACGTACAGACTCATAACTGGTAAAAGTATTTGTTTTAGTATCAGTAACTTCGATTTTCAAACCTTTTTCAAAATTTAATTTCGAAAGGTGTGACCTTACTTTAGCTAAAGATTCTTCGCTATGTTTAAACCCTAACGACGAACCAGCATCTTTTAAAACATTATATTCAGGTTTTAATAAATTAAGATAATGTTGCTCTCTATCTATGAGATTTTCGGGATCTCTTTTTAACAAATCCCCGTACCCGCCTGCGATCCGCGCACGCCGGTCTCATTCGATTAATCGAATGAGGTCGGCTTCCAGCGCGGACCCTGGCGGGAGCGGGGCTCGCTGCGAACGCAGCCTCGGACAATCGCCGCCGGTGTTAAGCGGCGGCGCCCTCAAATTTTGATGGGCCAAGGGTCATCACAAAATTTGAGGGGTGTATTAATAAATAATTTCACTGGACTTTCAGCAGGAAGGTATAGGAGTTAACTATTGAACTTGTTCCATTGGTAAAGTTTACCTCGGAAAGGGGGTTGAAAGTTTAATAGTTTAATAGTTAAAATAGTTTAATAGTTTAATAGTTAAATAAACTTAAGTGTCCTGCAAATATTTAAAGACCTATTTTATGCATCATCATAGAAGGCATTATGTCTTTTAATAACTCTTGCAAAATAATTAAGGATTTTGTGCTAATATAAACAATAAAACCATTTTTATTTTTGTGAACAGCACATTGGAGACCCCATTTATCATTTAAAGTTTTAGCCAAAAGATTTACTTCTTCAAAAGTAAAAGATTGTGTATTAAGAGTAACATACCGGTTTGATTTATGGAAACTACCGTCATCACAAATTCAGTAGGCTAGTCCTAAAGGTGTTAATAATTCAGCAATATTTTGGGGTAAAACTTTTTTTCCAAAAGGATAAAACAATTCGTATAATGGAGTTAAACAAGGTAAAGCATAAGTTCTAAAATATATAGCACTATACACTTTACCTGTTCTTAGATCTGGAGCCCGGCTAATTGTGTTAGGAGCCGCACCGCAATAAATTTGGAACAGTTCATACAAGTGCATAATGTATTCTTTGTGAATGACTCCCTGCCAAAATTGTAAATTTACATTCACACTTGTTTTTTGTTTTAGAATGTTTACATCCCCAAGGATCAGCCCGACAAGAATGTCTTGCAGATTTTGAGGCAAAGAGAACTGTAATCGTTCTGCTCTAGTTATATTATTTCTTTTCATGAGTATTAATTAATAAATTTATAAGACTTACATTTTAAAGGTATATCATATTAGGGACTAACCCGTAAATATAATTACATCCTCTACGCATGGAGAACGGAGCCCTCCACCATAAGACGAAACCTAGGGCCTTTCTGACCTGAAGCACGGCTTCAAGTCATCTAATGGAAATAGTTACATCTTTGATGCAAATACTTCCGGTTTGACGCGGTAGTGATATACTTAGAAAGGGGAAGTAAGAGGAGTATGGTTAAGATTTTTGTGAGGATACGATTTTTATATCCTCTTCTTATATCTTTCAAATCTCCTCTATCTATCACTTCGCAATATTATAATTTTTGTTTAAATTTTTTTAATTATCTGAAAGATAATTAAAAAAACTACGCCTCACGAGATCGTGAGGCGTAGCCACGTTTTTTAAATAAATACGAAATTTGTTGAGGACCGTACAGCTAAAGCTGTGCGACCCATACAAATTTACGTATCAAAAAATCATGGATTTTTTGATTTATTTAAAAAATTAGCTAATCTACGATTCGCTAATCCCAATTTTTGATGGGCCAAAGGTCCTCACAAAAATTGGGATTTATTTAAAAAATTTATTTTCTTCTTTAAAGAAGAAAATAAACTTTTATTTTCTTAGGAAAATAACAGCGGCGCCATTCCGCTAGCGGAATGGGTTGGCCCTAAGGGCCAACTAAATTTCCTTCGGAAATTTACGCGGTTTAAAAAAAAAGATATTTCTAATTTAAAATTTGAATAACCATATTTTAAAAGAGCTTTATAAATTATCATATTGGTATTTTCAAGAAAAAGAACATTAAAATAATTTCTAAATCTTTTATCCAAACAAATAGATCTACCTAGATACGATTTATTGTTTATTAAATTAGTCCATAGATATATACCTGACTTATATTTATTTTCTTTAAGAATTGTTTTTTTTTTAACATCAGTCCCAATTTTTGTGAGGACCTTTGGCCCATCAAAAATTGGGACTAGCGAATCGTAGATTCGCTAGCATTAGAATACACTGCAACAGGAATAACAGTTAACCATTTGAGGCTGTTGAAGCCCCCACCGGATAAAGTTAAACTACACCACCCCGAGTCGGTGCCATAAAAATATGTTAATAATAAATTAAATATAAATAATAATAATATAGTTTGTTTCATTTTGGTTTAATAACAGTCATAAACTTCAGTAGTTTAAGAACCCTATTAAAATAAAAATGTATTGCCGCTGCCAAACTCAAAAAAAAATTTTTTGTTTTTTTTTTTTTTTAATTCCCTTTTGGGTTTAAACCAAAATTACATCCCTCCTGCTATGTTGCTTTATCTATTAAGCTAAGGGAATTTTATGAAATGTAATATTTTCAGCCTCTGGTCCACCGCCCCTGTAACGTTGGGAACTAGCCTGGATTAATTAATCCAGGCTAGTTTCCAAGCTGGGTAAGCTCGCTTGGGCCGTATTTTGAAATTTTTCTGCCCCCGGTTGGTCTGTGTGCGGACTATGTCAGTACACAGACCAGCCGCCGGGCTGAGGAAAATACGCTAAACCAACTGGTGTAAGCAGCTCGCCTATGTTTAATGGCAATATTTTTTTTTTACCTTCAGGATAAAATAAATCATATAACTCATCAAAGCAAGCGAACGTACAAGTATTAAATCTTATGCTAGGATAAAATTTTCCTGTCACATTATGAAGAGTTTTTGGAAAATAAGGCACAGCTCTACAGTATGGTATAACTTTTTCAAATAAATGAAGAAGATATTCTTCATGTACTAGACCTTGTGCAAATCTCAATCTTGCATGCCCTGTTCGACTTGGTTTTTCAATATTTAAGTCTCCCAATGCAAGACCTATTAATATATTTTTCAGTTCCACCGATAATTTGGATTCTAATCGTTCCTGTTTGGTGAAACGTCGTATCTTAATTGTAGAAGTATTTGATGTATTTATATCTTTCATATCATTCAAGTAGGAATCAGAACTCAGGTCTAATTTCATATACACTAAGGGGTTAGGATAGAATAAAAATTAAATTTTTAAAGTACTTTCCCCTAGTGAAATAAGTTTTTACGCGATTATTGTAACAATAGATTTAAGAAGTTGACAGAAACATAAAGAGTTAATGTAAAATTAAACTCTTTCTTATTATTAAACATACTTTTTTCAAAAAAGAAAAAAGTTGTCGTATTGTATACGCTTAAATGCGATATTTCTGTCTCTTTTATTGGATTTTGAAAATAAACAGGGGTATCGATTTGTCAAACATAAAATTGACACCCCAGGGGGGTGGCCCGGGGGTATCCCGGGTGGTAGGGAATTTTTTAAAAAAGTAGTCCTATCTGTGAAAACGGGGGTGACCCAAACTACTTCATCACAGTGTTATAGTCCGCCGGCGTTAGTCCACATTCGTTTTCATATTTTCAGATTTTAAAAAATAATTTTTGCAGCGCGCTACGCGGCTGCGGGCTACGCCCTGTACGGAAATTATTTTTAAAAATAATTGCGAAGCACTGTTTTTGAGATTCAAAAAAATCATTTTTCAAAACAGATTTTTAATAGAAAATCTACGATTTTCTATTTAAAAAAATCTTTTTGAAAAATTTCCTTAGGAAGCCGCTAACAGTAGCTTCCAGGAATAAGATTTTTTGGAATTCAGAAACAGCGAAAGCCCTTTTCAAGAAATGAAATCCCTAATTTTTATTTTGATTTGGTAAAAAATTTCCGGAGGAACCCTCCGGGAATTTTTGTAAAGCAAATCTAAATAGAAAATTTTTTGTGTGGGGACTAGCGAATCGTAGATTCGCTAGTTAACACACAAAACCGGGATTTCATTTGTCAGTCTTCCAGTTACTCGTGAAACGAGTAACTGGAATGACTGACTCCCGCCGGCGCCTAACATCCTGTCGGATGTTGGACGCCTAAGGGCCGTCTTTGATTCCGATTACTAGCCGAAGGACTAGAAATCGGAACAAAGACATGAAATAGGGTTCGTACAAAATCCCAAATTTTGTGAGGACTTTTAGGTAGGAAGCTGCAGCCGGTCAACTCAGCAGCGCTGGGGTTGGTGCTGCAGCTCCCAAGTTTGGAGCTATAGCTCCGGCCTCTCGACTCATTCGATTAGTCGAATGAGTTCGACATCAAAATTTAGGGATCAGAAAATCGTAGATTTTCTTAAATTTTCTTACTAATTACAACGTAATTAGTAGAAATAAGATTTTTTTAAATTGAAAAATGGGACGTAGAAACTGACGGTAAAATTAATTCACTTCGTGAATTAATTTTAACGACCGGAAGCTCTGGCAAAAAATCTATGATTTTTTGATGCGTAAATTTGTATGGGCCGTACAGCTTTAGCTGTACGGTCCTCAACAAATTTCGCATTTTGATCTTCTTCTACGAAATCCCGAATTTTGTGAGGATTTGGAGCTATAGCTCCAAACCGCTCGACTCATTCGATTAGTCGAATGAGTTCGACATCAAATTCTTTGTGCTTTCAATTATAAACAATCTATTTTTTATTTAGAATTTTTAGCACAAGAAAATCTGATTCCTGGAAGCTGCTGTTAGCAGCTTCCTAAGGAAATTTTTCAAACAAATTTTTTAAATAGAAAATCGTAGATTTTCTATTAAAAATCTGTTTTGAAAAATGATTTTTTGGAATCTAAAAAACAGTGCTTCGCACGGTCCCGATTTCCTACGTCCACTTTTTAAACTCCTCGTAGAGGAGTTTAAAAAGTGGACTAACGCTGGCGGAGTACAAGCTGCTACACACCCATAGGGTTGGCTCAACCCGCGTCAACGGACGCTGATGTCAGCTACGCTGACTAACTCGTCCGTTGACGCGGGATTGCCCGCATCCCGTGAAAATTTCCTGTAAAAATTTTAAAGGATCCTTCTTTTTTGCTAAAGCCGGAAAAATTTTTTTTTTAATCTTACCTCACACAAAATATAATATATTTTGTTGAGGCCCTGATTTTTGTTTTTTTATTAATCTCACGGGCTTCCACTCGTACGAAGTACTCGTGGAAGTCCATAGAGATGGATTTACGGTTGTTACGCCTGCGTTAGTCCACTTACATAAGTAAGTGGACGTGGGAAATCGCGAGGCCTCAACAATAATATTTTTAATATTATTGTGTGAGGAACGATCGCGATTTCCAGCAGGCGGTTATATATCATATATTACCGCCCTTGAAAATGACAATCTTTTGTCATTTTTGGGTTTGAGTTTTTCCACAAGGTGGAAGAACTAAAATAAACAAGGGCGGCCTATGGGAAATTAACTACGGTTTTTCAATTCTACAATCCCGCCGGCGCTAGCCCAGAGCACGCTCTGGGCGTAGAAAATCGGAACCACCGTTGGTTCCGATTTTCAGCCGGCGGTTTCTTTCAGAATGAACCGCCAGCTTAGAATTGCTTTTTAGTTCTCCCCGCTTGGTTTTTCTGTCCAATAAGGACAGAAAAACCTGTTAATTTAACGTACGTTAAATTAACTGGGGTAGTTAATTTCTAAGCAAAGCTTAGAAATTAACAACTTTTTTTCTCTTCTTTAGAAGAGAAAAAAAAGAGAACTAAAAATTATTAATTTTCGTTCCTCAATAATTTCTTCGACAGAAGAAATTGTTGAGGCCAAGAAAATTAATTAGATTAGTTAATTTCTTTCGATCTTGCCTCCGCGGTATTCTGAAAGAATACCGGGAGGCAAAGATCGAAAGTCGGTTGTGTCTCTCAATCATTCGATTGAGAGATTGGATCCCTTAAGGATCCAACCTTTTCATGAAATGAAAAGGCACAACCTACCCCAGATTAATTCGCTTTAGCGAATTAATCAGCTTTTTAGTTCATCAATAGATGAACTAAAAAGTAAGGAAATTAACAATTGCGAAGCAGTGTTTTTTAGATTCCAAAAAATCATTTTTCAAAACAGATTTTTAATAGAAAATCTACGATTTTCTATTTAAAAAATCTTTTTGAAAAATTTCCTTAGGAAGCTGCTAACAGCAGCTTCCAGGAATAAGATTTTTTGGAATTCAAAAAAGTTTTTTTATTTCACGTTGTGAAATAAAAAAAACGGTCGCAATTCTATACGCCCCTCACTAGTGAGGGGCTAACGCTGGCGGGATTGAGTTAGAAGACGTTGTGAATTAACTTGGACCTTAAAGGTCCAAGTTAATTAACAACTCTACAGAGTTGGTAATTAACCTGGATTAATTAATCCAGGTTAATTCCCAACGTCTTCTAAGACAAGAAGAAAAAGAGCTCCCCAAAATCAAATATTTTACCCGGAGGGGTCCCTCCGGCTCCGAAGGAGCCCTGCGGGTTTTATTTTGGGATCCCGGGAACTATCTGGACAGATAGACCTACGCTACGCCCACACCGGTAAATATTCTCTTTCGGACTCGAACCAAAATAGACATTTTAGAAGAATGTAGCTCTAACCATTGAGCTAAGAGAATAGTTTATATTTGTTTTTTTTTGGTAATTCAGCCCAAATCGACAGTTTGTTTTAATTTTAAGGGGCAAAGATTGAGATTTTTTTATCACTTCTGGACATCGAAGATGACCCAGAAGGGAGAACATTAAAAAACTTCAGACTCATACGAGGCATGTCCAAAATTTAACGTGTCAAAGACGCATTTGTTTTATCAAAACCCCTTATTATATACCCGCAGGGCTCCTTCGGAGTCCGTGCTGTCTTAATTTCTAAAGAAATTCAGAAGCAGCACGGGACCCCTCCGGCATACGCGAATCTTCGATTCGCTTGTCTGAATTTCTTGCCTCACACAATAATATTAAAAATATTATTGTTGAGGCCATAGAAATTAAGAAAGCCTAGCGAGTTGAAAACTCGCGTATGGGAACTTACTTTTTTGTTTACTTTCTGTTTTTTTTCTTAAGTCACTGAGGAGGTGAAGCTCAGGCCCGGCGGGTGAAAAAAACAAAAGTTAGTTTGAAAAATATAAATCCCAATTTTTGTGAGGACCTTTGGCCCATCAAAAATTGGGATTAGCGAATCGTAGATTCGCTATTTATTTTTCTAAGTTTTTCGAATATTTTTTTTTTTGTATAAAAATTGTTTAACGTTATGGTCCGCATCCATGGGATGCGGCGCCTGGGAATAATTTTAAAACTGAATAAACTTTTTCGAGTTAATCGATTAGGAGACGTTAATGGTGGAACTTGTTCCACCAGTAAATGGTGTAACGAGTCCCACTCATCAACTGATGGGACGAGTCCCATCATTTACAACTCTATAGAGTTGGTAATTAACCTGGATTAATTAATCCAGGTTAATTCCCAACGTCTTCTAACACAATCCCGCCAGCGTTAGCCCCTCACTAGTGAGGGGCGTATAGAATTGCGACCTTTTTTTATTTCACAACGTGAAATAAAAAAACTTTTTTAAATTCCAAAAAATCTTATTCCTGGAAGCTGCTGTTAGCAGCTTCCTAAGGAAATTTTTCAAAAAGAATTTTTAAATAGAAAATCGTAGATTTTCTATTAAAAATCTGATTTGAAAAATGATTTTTTGGAATCTAAAAAACACTGCTTCGCAATTGTTAATTTCCTTACTTTTTAGTTCATCTATTGATGAACTAAAAAGCTGATTAATTCGCTAAAGCGAATTAATCTGGGGTAGGTTGTGCCTTTTCATTTCATGAAAAGGTTGGATCCTTAAGGGATCCAATCTCTCAATCGAATGATTGAGAGACACAACCGACTTTCGATCTTTGCCTCCCGGTATTCTTTCAGAATACCGCGGAGGCAAGATCGAAAGAAATTAACTAATCTAATCAATTTTCTTGGCCTCAACAATTTCTTCTGTCGAAGAAATTATTGAGGAACGAAAATTAATAATTTTTAGTTCTCTTTTTTTCTCTTCTAAAGAAGAGAAAAAAAGTTGTTAATTTCTAAGCTTTGCTTAGAAATTAACTACCCCAGTTAATTTAACGTACGTTAAATTAACAGGTTTTTCTGTCCTTATTGGACAGAAAAACCAAGCGGGGAGAACTAAAAAGCAATTCTAAGCTGGCGGTTCATTATGAAAGAAACCGCCGGCTGAAAATCGAAACCAACGGTGGTTCCGATTTTCTACGTCCACTTTTTTAAAATTAAAAAAGTGGACTAACGCCGGCGGAGATCTTCTACGTTAGAAAATATTAGTTAAAGTTTTTTAACCTCACCCCGCCGGCACATATATTTCAATTTTTTAATTCTTATCGGCGACCGGGGGCCCTCCTGTTAACGATTCGTTAACACAGAGAGTGGTGGGGTTGTGGGGTAAGAAGAAACTTCTTTTTTTCCCCACGCCCGCCCCGGTCCGACCCCGGGGCGGGATGGGTCGGAGGTTATGAGAAAAGGGGTTGGAAAATAAATTAAATTTTTAGTCGAAAGTTAATTAGTGAAGATCTATGGCATCCTTAAGGTATGAGCAAGTTAAGATAGAGAAAACATAGGCTTGGATTAATGAAACTCCTATTTCTAAACCAATAATTGCTGTGAATAGAGCGAAAGGTACCACAGTTAATACGGCAACTAAAATACTACTACTGAACATTTGGAATAGGAAAGTTGAAAGAATTTTCATTAAAGTGTGACCGGCCATTATGTTAGCAAATAATCGAACTCCTAAAGAAACAGCTCGAGCTAAGTATGAAATTAATTCAATTAAAACTAATAGAGGTACTAGGGCAAGGAAGCTGCTTTTTCAACGGTCAGCTCCCAAATTGTTCCATTGTGGAATTTGTTTAAGGAGGGGTGGTTGATAAATGTTGTTCCATTGTGGAATTTGTTTAAGGAGGGGTGGTTGATAAATGTATTTCCAATGGGCGAGTAGCAGCCTGTATATAATACAGGCTTCTACTCGGGCCCAGAGTCGAAGCGTGAACCTTCAGGTTCAAGCTGCGACTCTGTTTATTGTCTTTGTTCCGATTTCTAGTCCTTCGGCTAGTAATCGGAATCAAAGACGGCCCTTAGGCGTCCAACATCCGACAGGATGTTAGGCGCCGGCGGGAGTCACTCATTCCAGTTACTCGTTTCACGAGTAACTGGAAGAGTGACAGAACTAGCTTTCAAAATTAGTTCTCTTAGAGTTCATATGTTGTAATAGTGTATTAAGTTTATTTAAACCTTCTTGAGTTAAATGTTCTTTACTATTTATAATTTCAATTCCTTTACAGAAATCTGCATAGTCTAGAGCTTTGGCACCCAATAAGTTAAATCCCTTAAATTTTTCGATAAACAGGTTAACATTTTTAACAGAACCTAGATAATAAGTATAAGTTGTTCTATTAGCAGAATCTTTGCTAATTTTCCCAAAACCTAAAAATGTGGCAATATGTTCTAAAGTAATTAAGCTTACTTTATCTTGAGTAATAGAAATAATTACATCACAACTAACACCCAAAGCGCATTTGATGTTTTTTCTTATAAAAAAACCAAAATGGCCATCGGCACTAATGAACCCACTAAGCCAGTGAATATTCATTAATGCTAAATTTGGCTCAAAAGAAGGTTTAATAGCAGGAATGTAATTAGAAAAATTAGTTAACAACAAATCGGACAAACCTTTTTTAAATTGAGCTTTAAGTGCAACTATTTTTAGTAATCCTTCTAAAGTTAAATGTTCATTTTTTGCCATAATATCTAAGACAGAACACCACAATTGAAAATAAACTAATTTATATGTTAATGTCTTTGTTCCGATTTCTAGTCCTTCGGCTAGTAATCGGAATCAAAGACGGCCCTTAGGCGTCCAACATCCGACAGGATGTTAGGCGCCGGCGGGAGTCACTCATTCCAGTTACTCGTTTCACGAGTAACTGGAAGAGTGACAAAGGATAATTTAAAAAATGATTTTTAATTATTTTGCAACTTGCTACACCACTAACAGTATATCTTAAAGTATTATCTACTTCATGTTTAGAAATATTTCCAATATCACCAAAAAATGATTTTACTTGTTCAAACATTGCAAGATTAGCACTATTTATTGAAGCTATAAGTTGATAATTAATAAGAACTGACCAACCTATTGTGTTTTTTGTACTTTTTAATATTGAAACGTAAAAAGATCCGTCACCATCTGTGATACCGGTTATTGTCCAAGGGTTTATAGTTGATCCGCCATTAGTAGAATTATATCGAACTGCTATTACATTTTTATATCTCATAAGAGGGGTTTTTAAGCTATTCATTGATAGTAGATTATTATTTGTGAATTTCATTTTTACTGGATAATTATTAAATCTTTTAGTACTGATATTTTTTAATTAATGTAAATCTATAGCATCTTTTAAATAAGAGCAAGTTAGAGTACAGAAAACATAACTTTGTATAATTGAAACACCAATTTCTAATCCTATGATAGCCACGAATAGTGCAAATGGTACTAATGTTAATATTGCAACAACAACTCCACTGTTGAACAATTGGAATAGGAATGTTGAAAGTATTTTCATTAGTGTGTGACCTGCCATTAAATTGGCGAACAATCGGACCCCTAGAGATACGGCTCTAGCAAAATAAGAGATTAACTCGATTAATACTAATAAAGGAACTAATCCTAATGGACAACCCGATGGAATAAAGAATGAAAAGAATCTTACTTTGTGAATTGATAATGCTAAGATTGTAACTCCAATAAAGATTGTTAAACTTAGACCTAAACTTACTACGATAGATGTAGTTATAGTATAGTTATAAGGCACATTACCTGTTAGGTTAGCAATGATAATGAAAAAGAATAGAGAATAGATGAATGGAAGATATACTTCATTCGCTGTTCCTATTTGATCTCTAACCATTGTGTTTACACTTGCAAATGAACTTTCTAGAGCAATAGACCATTTAGATGGAACTAATTTTCTATTATTACTTGACACAAAGTGTAAACCTAGGGTTAATAATAATAGTACTATAGAGTAAAGAGCTAAGTTTGTTAAAGTTAAATTAAAGAAACCTAATATAGGTGCATTAATTCCTATTAAGTTTGTAACTTCAAATTGTTCTAAAGGAGAACTAATAAAGTGTGTTGTGTTTAGCATGGTATGATTTTGATTTATCGATCTTATGACTTCATGTTTTATGAATTTATATTTGGAATGAGTCCATGTTTTATGAATTTATACTTGGAATGACTTCGTTATTCATTTTTGGCCGTCCACTTTTTATTTTCCTAGAGAAAATAAAAAGTTGTTCAGTCTTCCGACGGACGGAAGCTATATTTGTTGAGGACCGTACAGCTAAAGCTGTACGGCCCATACAAATTTACGCATCAAAAAATCATAGATTTTTTGCCGGAGCTTCCGTTCGACGGAAGATTCCCCTTAAGGTTCCACCGAAAGGTGGAAGATCCCCGCGCATGGTAGATGCCTGCAAGCAGGCATCGTAAGCAATCGCGAGGCCTCAACAATAATATTTTTAATATTATTGTGTGAGGAACGATCGCGATTGCTAATGCGCGGTAATATTACAAAGATAACCGCCGGCTGAAACTAACGATCGTTCCTCACACAATATTATTGTTGAGGCCTCGTTAGTTTCTACGATCCATCTACGATGGATCTAACTCCGGCGGGGATCTTCCACCTGTAGGTGGAAGAAATTTTAGAATTATAAATTAGAAACTTTTGAGTTCATCACAAGGTGGATGAACTAAAAAGCGCCTAAAACAGGAACTTACCATTTGTGGACGTGGACGGGCCGCATCCCATGGATGCGGAAAACGACCGCCCCGCGGGCGGGCCTTATTGTTCCACGGAATTTCTTTGGGGACCTTCTTTCGAGGGGCCCATACGCGAGTTCTTAAAATTTTCAATTGAAAGGGTCCTTTCGGGATTAGTCCAATCAAAGGAGAAATTATGAGTTTTTCCTTTAGAAAAACAGAACACGGCAAACGGAAAACGAGCGCAGCAGATCCAGGCTCGTTTTATGGAGCAAAGCATGTTGCTTTAAAATCCGGAACTTAAAAAAAAAAACCGCGCTAAAGCGCGGCTAGTCCGTAGTTTGGAGACTTTTATTTTAAATAAAAAAACATGTCGGATAAATTTAACAGTTACAGTGACAGCTTTTAGGTCATCATTGAGAGGTATCCTGGAACCTCATGTGTTCCAGGATACCTCCCAATGGGTCCGTCCCCCGCCCAAAGGGCGGGGTAAAAAAAACTCCGGAATCAGCGCATAGCAAAAAAGTCGATCAACATTTTTTAATAAAAAAGTTATCAACGATTTCTAATCGCTTTCTTTTTCATCCTTTCTCCGACCAGAGTTGGTCTAGTCAGACCAACTCTAGTCGAAGACTTGAGGGTGATGCGAAATTTGTTGAGGACCATACAGCTAAAGCTGTATGGCCCATACAAATTTACGCATAAAAAAATCATAGATTTTTTTAAAATTTTATTTCAGAAGCGGAAGAAACCCGTAGCTCCCCCCGTGTAAATATATATTTTCTCGGGGAGCTCCTCCCAGCGAAGCTGAGGAGGATGGCCTAGCGAGTTTTCTTAATTTCTAATCTTAATTTCAGGCCTCAACAATAATATTTTTAATATTATTGTGTGAGGCAAGAAATCCGTTAGGAGACGTTGTGAATTAACTTGGACCTTAAAGGTCCAAGTTAATTACCATCTCTGTAGCTCCAATATATTTTAATTTTTGGGCACCACTCGTACGAAGTACTCGTGGATGTCCCAAAATATACGACGTTGTGAATTAACTTGGACCTAAGTCCAAGTTAATTAACAACTCTACAGAGTTGGTAATTAACCTGGATTAATTAATCCAGGTTAATTCCCAACGTCTTCTAAGACAAGAAATTAAGACAGTAAACTTGCGTATGGAGGCCTCGGCAAAAAGCCAAGGATTTTTAATGAAAAAAACCTTCCTCCAAGTAGTGGAAGCTCTATTTTTCTGTACGGATTAATTTAATAAATTAAATAATCCTACAGAAAAATTTGTATCTTCTTCGTAGAAGAAGATAAAACCAGAGCTTCCTACTTGGATGATCTGGTTTTATAGATCTTCTCAGATCTATACAAATTTTTTGTAGAGCTATTTTTGTCACTCTTCCAGTTACTCGTGAAACGAGTAACTGGAATGAGTGACTCCCGCCGGCGCCTAACATCCTGTCGGATGTTGGACGCCTAAGGGCCGTCTTTGATTCCGATTACTAGCCGAAGGACTAGAAATCGGAACAAAGACAATAGAAAATAGCTCGTACAAAAAATAGATTTTTTATAAATCCCAATTTTTGTGAGGACCTTTGGCCCATCAAAAATTGGGATTAGCGAATCGCAGATTCGCTATTAAAAAATTTGAGGGCAACAGACAAATCAACAAGGCACCATAATAGTAAATAAACTGGTTCCGGGGGTTATAGCCCTTAATTTGTTTTTTTTTTTATTAAATTTGTTTAAATAAGCGAGAAATGTTTTAATTACTTCTTACTTTTATGATTTTTTTAATTAAATTTGTTTAAATAAGCGAGAAATGTTTTAATTACTTCTTACTTTTATGATTTTTTTTATCAAACATGACTTGTCGATTAATCGCCATCCAAAAATCCCTGCACCCTAAAAGGTTCATAGACCCGGAAAAAAAAAACAAAAATGAAAAATTTGACCGTAGTGCGGCTTAATTGAGATAGTCCAAACCCGCAGGGCTCCTTCGGAGTCCGGAGGGACCCCTCCGGGTTTTATTTTATCATATTCCCATGGCTGCAGTGTCCCTCCTGGGCCAGGTCAGGCATTTGCCTGAGGGATTCGACAGTTTAACTGTCGAACCTTAATAATCCGATTAGCCGCCCACGTTAGCTGCCTGCAAGCAGGCAGCGTAAGCAATCGCGAGGCCTCAACAATAATATTTTTAATATTATTGTGTGAGGAACGATCGCGATTGCTAGTCCGAATTTTTTTAATAAACTTAAGCTTTTAGCTAGCGAATCTACGATTCGCTAATCCCAATTTTTGATGGGCCAAAGGTCCTCACAAAAATTGGGATTTAAGTTATAGAAAAAAATTAGGGGTTATCATTGAATAATTACCGCCAGCTGAAAACCAACGTTAACGCTGGCGGAAGGCACGGCTACGGTATATTAACTCGCGAATAGCGAATTAATCAACTTTTTAATCGTATACGATTAAAAAGCTGCCCAGATAAAATTTTTCGCTACCTATGAGCGAAAAAGTAAAATGTGCATCCTACGGATGAAAAATGATTGGGTTAAAGCAAATTGACTTTCATCCGTAGGATGTACTCTTATTTAAAATAAAAAAGGGCCTCAACAAAATATATTATATTTTGTGTGAGGGAAGATAATGATCGCTTCCCTTCGGGGCTCATCTTAATTTGATCTTAATTTGACTCCCGAGCTAAAGAAAATCTCACGGGCTTCCACTCGTACGAAGTACTCGTGGAAGTCCATAGAGATTCCTTAACTACCGAGCTAAAGAAATTTTTGAGTAACCGCAAAAAGAACAAAATAAGCCTAGCGGGATAGCTTGCGCTTCGGTTTCTTTCTGTTTGCAGTTCCTGGATGCTTTAATAAGCTTCCAGGAACTTTGTCATTTTGCCCTGCAAAATGAAAAAGCTGGTTATGTCTCTCAATCGTTCGATTGAGAGATTGGATCCCTTAGGGATCCAACCTTTTCATTTAAAATGAAAAGGCATAACCTGCAGTAGATTAATTCGCGAATAGCGAATTAATCAACTTTTTAAATGGTACAAGTATGTACCGAAGAGGGAGATTTAAAAAGCTAGGGGGCTAACGCCGGCGGAGGCCTTAGAAGACGTTGTGAATTAACTTGGACCTTAAAGGTCCAAGTTAATTAACAACTCTACAGAGTTGTCCCAACGTCTTCTAAGACAAGCGAATCAAAGATTCGCTTATGCTCGAGGCCCTCGAGTTGTTGTTTATTTTCCTAGAGAAAATAAAAAGTTGTTAATTTCTTTCGATCTTGCCTCCACGGTATTCTGAAAGAATACCGGGAGGCAAAGATCGAAAGTCGGTTGTGTCTCTCAATCATTCGATTGAGAGATTGGATCCCTTAAGGATCCAACCTTTTCATGAAATGAAAAGGCACAACCTACCCCAGATTAATTCGCTTTAGCGAATTAATCAGCTTTTTAGTTCATCAATAGATGAACTAAAAAGTTAAGGAAATTAACTAAAATCGAAACAAGAAATAATAAAATAAAAAAAAATGATATGATAACACTCAGCCAATTGATAAATTAGTAGTGCTAAGCTTAATGTTTCACAACAATTTAACTTGCACCCTATTCAAGAAATGTTCTATTTCTTATCTTTTTAGTTTTTCAAAACTAAAGATAGTATCTAGAGGGCGGTTTCGCGCTTGATATGCTTTCAGCGCTTATCCGTTATGTTTGTGGCTACCCAACTGTGCCAGCTTTAGCCAACAATTGGTACACTATAGAAACACAGCCATCTGATCCTTTCGTACGAAGAGGCCAACCTCTGTTTACTATTTATCCCTCCGGAAGATAGGGACCATACTGACTCACGTCGTATTAACAATTTTGTTACCGTAGTGGAAATTTAACCACTACTTCAGTAATTCACACTACTGTTCAGACTATGTCATCACTAGCAAATACAATTTACTAGCGCTGGAAATTCGTGTCGGGGTTATTGTTGTGAATACTCACCCATTAGTCGTTGAACCTTTACGATACATTTTTACTCTATAGAATAAAATTTCACTTATCGCACTCGGCTGCAAATTAACTTTGTATTATTAAAGTCTTTCTTGCAATTTCTCCAGTTTTCATTCTGATATTGTCATTCAACCCAAAAAGTTAAACTACAAACAGAAAGGGGCTCTAAGATATATCAATGGTTAATTATAAAAAATAAGATTTATCATGATCCCCCGGATTTTAATTAAAGACCTATTCGGTAAAGCATACTTGGATCAAAATGTTGTGACACAGTTTGTCTAAGTAAATCTAACTGTTTAGCTCCGATAGTTAAAATCCATTGATCTTTTCGATCGTGTAATACACCCACGTAAATTCCTAATTTAGCATTTATAGCATCAGCTAGTATTTGAACTTCTTCTTTAGTAAAACTATTGGCAAAGATTCGTACTCTATTCCTGTTTTTATCAAAATTTCCGTCAGACATTAGCAAATATGCTAAAACAATAGGGTCCATGAACTCTGAAATGTTTTTGGGAACTATTTTTTGTCACTCTTCCAGTTACTCGTGAAACGAGTAACTGGAATGAGTGACTCCCGCCGGCGCCTAACATCCTGTCGGATGTTGGACGCCTAAGGGCCGTCTTTGATTCCGATTACTAGCCGAAGGACTAGAAATCGGAACAAAGACAATATTTACCTTTTTCAAGGCCCTCTGGGACTATCCCGGAGGGATAGCCCGGAGGGTTCCTCCGGAATTATAATTATAAAACATATCATGGTACTGATTAAATAAAGATAAAGTAGCTGTTTTTAATCTATAATTTATATAAGTTTTATCTCTAACTTTCAATGTTACTGATTTTACAGGATTACTCATGTAATCTTTAAATAATTCCCCGATTTTTTCAGCAAATTGTTGCGAATGTTGACCAAAACTCATTTCAAATCGGCAATTACTTGTTGAAGAAGTTCGATAGATTCCTCCATCACCGAGAAGAATTCCTATCAACACTGAAATTAGTGAATCAGGTGTTAGTGTTTTTATATTTTTTAGGTTTTTCATTTTGTTAATTTATTAATTTAAAACACGAGTTATATTGATAAGATCATTTACCCTAAACTTCCAAACTAGCGAATCTACGATTCGCTAGTCCCAATTTTTGATGGGCCAAAGGTCCTCACAAAAATTGGGACTTGTGACAATTAAAATCACTGTCCCCTTAAGGGAAAAGGTTGACAAACCTTTGTTAGAAGTTGCCATACAAATTTACGCATAAAAAAATCATAGATTTTTTATAATTTGTTTTTTCCAAAGAGGAAAAATGAATGCACATACACCTCTTTAAACATTAAATAATTAAAGAGGGAAGCAACGCAAAGCAACGCAATGTTAAATCACGCAGTGTGCAAAATCGCCCAGGGTAAATTACTATCTGCTGCCTAGAAACCCTAAAATAGGGCCTCTAGGCAATGAACCTTTAGAAAAAGTTCGCCTCGTAACTAAGATTAGTACCATGTAATATTTCTGGTAAATACTACCAGATGTCAAATAAAACATGGTTTACTGTTTCTTTTATAGTGTAAACCCTATTTTGATTTTTTTCCCATTGATAAATCTTTTTTCCTTCGTCAGAGTAAAAAAAGAACCCAACTCGCGTACCCTTTTAATCGGCGAACAGCCGAACCCTTCCAAGCTTGTACACCCGGAGGATAGGATGAGTCGACCAAATATTGTTATCACTTAGGCTCTTTATCCTAAGTTTCCAATTTTCACAAATTGGTTCAGACTATGTCATCAACTAATCATTATTTAAAAAGGGGGTTGATTGGTGAAATTTGTTATACTTTAGGAATTTTATAAGCCATACTGCTATGTACGTGGGGTTTAATCAAATTATGTAACAATAGAGCATCTTTAGAATTGAATTTTATACAGAAATCCCAATTTTTGTGAGGACCTTTGGCCCATCAAAAATTGGGATTAGCGAATCGTAGATTCGCTAGTATTTGTCTTTGTGCGGAATAACCGGAGGCCGACTCATTCGGTGACGAATGAGTTCGACTTCGGTTGTAAACCCAAATTTTGCATTCAACTCTTCACTTAAAATGAAATTTTCTAGTTCAGTGTAACTTTGAGTGTGTAAAATCATGGTTTTCCGATCTTTTTGCAAAGAACCGTCCCCCATCACCCAAAAAGCTAATCCTATAGGAGTTAAATGATTAAGAATTAATCCTTTTTGAATAGTTTTGACAACTTTGCCTTCACATTGAGTGTAAAACAAGTTCCAAATAGCTGTAAATGAATAATGAGAAAACGTTTTAAACCATAAACTTTTAGTTAAACCCTGTCTAGGACCTCTTAGCTCTATTCTATTCCAGGCGCTTCCATGAAACAATAGAGTTTGAAAATTTCAAATAAATGAAGTAAGAACTCTTCTTGTAAATAGCCTTGTTCAAATTTGATTAAAGCATGAGTGCTAACTTTATACATGCAAGCATCGCTAAGTACCATTCCCACAGCTATCTCCATTAAATTAGAAGGTAGAGCAGGTAATTTTTGTTTCCATTCCTGCCAGTATTTTGAATTAAGATGGTGGCCATCTCTATAGGCCCCCTGGAATAAAATTGGAGTATTAAACATTGTAATTAAATAAGAATCAAAAACTTAGTTAGTTTCAGAACCTTTGTCACTCTTCCAGTTACTCGTGAAACGAGTAACTGGAATGAGTGACTCCCGCCGGCGCCTAACATCCTGTCGGATGTTGGACGCCTAAGGGCCGTCTTTGATTCCGATTACTAGCCGAAGGACTAGAAATCGGAACAAAGACATGATATTTTATGAAAGTGCTGCTAAAAAGTAAAGTTTTCACTTTACTCTTTTTTTATCGACTTATTTTGTTTTTTATTCCAAAGTACAATTATTTCAATCCCAAATCCCAATTTCATTTGTGTGTTTAGTTGTTGGGCATTCGTGGTGGGATTATTGTTGACAAAACTCACCCACTAGTCGTTGAACGTTCTAGTTCCATAATTATCTCATTGTCAGAACTAGCTTCGCTTCAAGTTATCTTTAACTAGGCTTTAAAAAAGCAGTGTAAAGATTTTCTTGAAATTAACCCAATTTTCCATAAATCATTTCTGATTTAACTCGACATGTATCCATCGAGGTGCCAAACAGTCCGGACAATATGTACTCTCGCGGACTATCAGCCTGTTATCCCTAGCGTAACTTTTATCTATTGTGCGACGGCTATTCCATTATATACCGCCGGATCATTATGCCCTACTTACGTATCTGTTTGACTTATAGGTCTCTCAGTTAAGCATGCTTAAGTCATTATACCTTATTATGCCGTTCACGGCTTGCTTGGTCTCCATCCAATTTAAGACATACCTTGTGGATGTCTCTGATACTCTATTAAAGACGTCCGCCCCAGACAAACTGCCAATTAGTCATTTATCCCTAACCTTAGAAGATTAGGTGAACATTAACATAAAACCAAGAAAGGTGTTTCAACTGTGTCTATCGACTTTTTGTTTTTAAAAAACAAACATTAACCTTATACGCTACACAAAGTTTATGAGAACGTGATAACTAACTACAGTAAAGCTGCATAGGGTCTTCCCGTCCACCCGGAGGTAAGCCGCATCTGCACGGCTAATTCAATTTCACTGAGATGCTTGTAGAGACAGTGAGACCATCGTTACTTTATTCATGCGGGACCGCATTTAACGGACAATAAATTTCGCTACCTTAGGCTTTTATATTTATAATATTATAAATATGTGGACTATATCATCAAAAGCAAAATTACATTACCAGAAGGGGATTAAGTATATAATAGAGGGACTATTATATATTCGGCTGAGTCCGAAATTTATGTAATAATAAATCCCAATTTTTGTGAGGACCTTTGGCCCATCAAAAATTGGGATTAGCGAATCGTAGATTCGCTAGTTTTTGCTTTTGTTTAACGTTTAGTCTCTGAGGGAACTAGGATAAAACCTACACATCTTGTGGGGTTACAGATTCTTTTTGGAAAAAGCTATCTTTATCTTTGTCACTCTTCCAGTTACTCGTGAAACGAGTAACTGGAATGAGTGACTCCCGCCGGCGCCTAACATCCTGTCGGATGTTGGACGCCTAAGGGCCGTCTTTGATTCCGATTACTAGCCGAAGGACTAGAAATCGGAACAAAGACAATAATTTCAATAATCTCATTCAGTGTTCTTTTTCTAAATTTACCTTTTCCTTGGTAAGTATACGCTAATTCTACCAATTTAATTAAACCCTCTTGCGAAAGATGTTCTTGAGAATTTAGTCTAAGACTTATTTCTTTAAACACATCATATTCGTGTCTCTTACAACTAAAAGGGCTAACATATGTATCCACGAAGGGTATAATTTTTTCAATCATATTTTTATATCCTTTAAGGGTGTAAACCCATACTAGATCAGATCCAGATTTTTTAACTAAATATCCTGAACCAAATAAATCTTTAAAAGATTGTAAAATAGGTAACCCATTTTCGTGTTGTGATACGTTAAAGGTAGGTTGTAATTGAACTCCAAACTTGAAAGTTGAACTTATGCTAATTGATACTGAAGCAGAACCTTCACCTTCAAAAAATCCACCCAACCAGAATAAGTATTCTTTTTGGTTAATATCTCTAGTAATTCCCTGCTGATTATCTTTGTTAATAAATGTATTCATGTTATATTTCTATGATTTTCTTTTTATTCGTACTAAATTGTATTTGTAAGGAGCTGTACACCAACATAGTTGATACTGCAGCTCCTTACTATTTCAGTTTAAATATAAAATTTTTAAAAAAACAAATGTAAAACAACCCATTAAAAAGCTGTTCCAGCATATAGTTAAATTTAAAAAGGACCCTAATATGGAAGTTATATTAGAAACTGATCCTTATAGTTAAGACCGCCATTAACCAGACTTTCAATCCGCATATTTAAACTCGCAGACCTTATGTTGATGGCATGGGGCAAAATTCAACACCTATACAAATAAATTAATCATAGCAGATGTCTGTGTTTTAATTAAACAGTCGTGGCCTCCGATTATGTGACACCATTTAACATGTTAAATGGCTCCTCTTATTGCCAAACTTATGAGGAAAACTTGCCGAGTTCCTTTACAAGCATTATCTCTACGCCTTAGTATTCTCTACCAACGAACCTGTGTCGGTTTAGGGTACGGTAGTTAGTGTTCGATAGAACATTCACATTATTTTCCTGGTCTATTATTATTAAAAATAAAAGACTTTCTGTGAAAAACTCATCACACAAAACATTGGTCTTGTAGCTTAGAGGCCGCTATAACGTCCGGCAGTTTAACTTTACCGGACAACCCTTTCGTATTCGGCGAGAAGTATTATAACTTCTTTCTACGTTACTCATGTCAGCATTATCTCTTCAGTTACGTCCAAACAATGAAACACTGTTCTTCATCCGTTCTGAATGTTCCACTACCCAACTTGGACATATCATACTACTACCAGGGACACAATATGTCGAAGCGGCATGATTTCGGTAGATTATCTAGACCCGTTAAATTTTCGGTGCTAAACTCCATTAGACTACTGCGTTGTTACACGGTCATTAAAAGATAGCGACTGCCAAGCTCACTTTATAGCTGTATTTAGAGAGTAACTTCCTTTGTTTCACTTAATAATCATTTTGGGACCTTAATACATGCTCACGGCTGTTTCCGTTTTGACTGCCCACCTTATCATGAACAGTCTGAATACTTACTATCAATTTATGTCATTCCGAGATTAATTTCCAATGGTAGAGTTGCAACACCCCCCAATTTAACCTGTGTTGGAAACACAGAGTATGGAATTCCTAGTGCTGTACCTGCATAAATCTTGTGAAAAAAAAAAATAATCGTAAGTGTCATTCTAAAAAATGTTTCGTGGAATATCAGCTATCTCGAGGTCAGAATGGCCTTTCCAAGTTAATCCTTAATTTTCATTAAGGCTCAGACTATACCTTCAACTTTACTCTTGCCTTAGCAAATTAATTTTATTTAGCAAAAGGGATTCAAATGATCCCCAGATATGATTTGTGTATTTAATTTTATGTTGGATTTTGGATAAATTTGGCTAGATATTGTTTTCTAGTTAATGCGAAATTTGTTGAGGACCGTACAGCTAAAGCTGTGCGGCCCATACAAATTTACGCGGTTTAAAAAAAAACGAGATTTACCACCTTGATTCATGTTGTAAATTCCGGAGGAACCCTCCGGGCTATCCCTCCGGGATAGTCCCAGAGGGCAAGATCTACTAGCTGTATTAATACATCATCAGTTAGGGCGTAGCCCGCAGCCGCGTAGCGCGCTGCAAGAATGATTAGCTAACAGTTTTCCCAATTTTTGTGAGGACCTTTGGCCCATCAAAAATTGGGATTAGCGAATCGTAGATTCGCTAACCATGCTTCCACTGAAGTGATAAAGTGCTCTTGTTTTGTAGTCCCTCTGGGACTATCCCGGAGGGATAGCCCGGAGGGTTCCTCCGGAAAATTAAACTATTGGTTTCAAAGAAAGGAATTCCAAAAAATGATTTTTTTGAATCTCAAAAACAGTGCTTCGCAACCCTCTGGGACTATCCCGGAGGGATAGCCCGGAGGGTTCCTCCGGAATATTAAACCTTGATGCGAAATTTGTTGAGGACCATACAGCTAAAGCTGTATGGCCCATACAAATTTACGCATAAAAAAATCATAGATTTTTTTATTTCTTTTTTCAAAGCCAACTACAAAAGATCCATCTGCTTGAGTAAATCCTGAAATCCAAAATTTTGTAATACCCTCTGGGACTATCCCGGAGGGATAGCCCGGAGGGTTCCTCCGGAATTAGTTACATTATTCATTATTTTAAGTGTATAAAAGTTTATAAGACTACTATTTTAATACAATTACATTATATTTTATTTCCCTCTGGGACTATCCCGGAGGGATAGCCCGGAGGGTTCCTCCGGAAAATAATAACCCCAATCCCAATTTTTGTGAGGACCTTTGGCCCATCAAAAATTGGGATTAGCGAATCGTAGATTCGCTAACAGTACCGGAGCAACAAAGGGCCTAGACTCAGAAATCAATCCTTCCACAACGTGGAAGATCCGGTTTTAATTAGTCCCTTGGACTAATTAAAACCCTCTGGGACTATCCCGGAGGGATAGCCCGGAGGGTTCCTCCGGAAATTCAAACACAAATGCGAAATTTGTTGAGGACCTTACAGCTAAAGCTGTATGGACCTTACAGCTAAAGCTGTATGGCCCATACAAATTTATCTTCCACAACGTGGAAGGGGAAAATTAAATCTGCCTACTTAAAGCTGTCCAGGGGGAAGTAGAGGAGTATGGTATATTTATTTTTTGCTTAAATTAAAATTCAATTTGCATAGCAAGTTGAAACTGTAAAGTGCCAACGTGTTACATAGACATGTTCTTATTTAAGGAACAAGACTGGACTCAACACCAGTTTTCTACGTCTCATCTTTCGAATCAGTCGTTACAGGGTCAATAATGAGAACTTATCTTTAGATCCCTCTGGGACTATCCCGGAGGGATAGCCCGGAGGGTTCCTCCGGAAAAATTAAAATAAATCCCGAATTTTGTGAGGATTTGGAGCTATAGCTCCAAACCGCCATCAAAATCTTTGTGCTTTCAATTATAAACAATCTATTTTTTATTTAGAATTTTTAGGAGTGTACGGCTTTAGCCGTACACTCAAGAATATTTTTTTATATTAAAAAAATATTCTTCGTTAAGAAAATTATAAATAAAAAATTTTTGTCTACCACCTATAGGTGGTAGACAAAACCGGATTGTTTAAATTGAAAGACCAGGGATTAAAAAATCGTAGATTTTTTACTAAAATTTTTAGTTATCTGTTTCTACTACATTACGACTTCCCACGGTATTGCCATGGTTTAAAACTTTAAACTTTAGGTTTCACCGTTATGAGTTGGTACATTGTAAATAATCTCTTATTTACTGGGCAATTTAGGCTTACCCCTTTCCACAGCTCATCGGAGAATTTTGCAACATTCATCCGTTCGATCCATTATAATCTGGCCATGGAAAGATCACCTCGTTTCGGGTCTAATATCAGTAACATAATCCCGTTACCTATATATTTTGTATTATATCAGTACAGTCGCTTTCGCTAGGGCTTTAAACCTCGCTACTCATATTAACTTGCTGCATTTGTGCTAGTACTTTCATACTAGATTAGACTATACCTTCAACTCAAAAAAATCACTAAGTAAGTTATCTTGCTTTCAAACGACAAAATTTAGGGTCTGAGTCTCTCTGTGTACTGCTAAAGCAGTACACAGGGAGCCGAAGACCGAGAAAGAATCCTGAAAGGGGGTTCAAAGTTCGAAATTTGTTGAGGACCATACAGCTAAAGCTGTAATGGCCCATACAAATAAATTTATATAAATGCGAAATTTGTTGAGGACCATACAGCTAAAGCTGTAATGGCCCATACAAATTTACGCATAAAAAAATCATAGATTTTTTTCATAGATACACTGACTATGATACTACCTCTAAATTAAATTAGCGAATCTACGATTCGCTAATCCCAATTTTTGATGGGCCAAAGGTCCTCACAAAAATTGGGATTTATAATAAAAATTCCGGAGGAACCCTCCGGGCTATCCCTCCGGGATAGTCCCAGAGGGTGAGGCAGTAAATAAGGCTTAATTAATTGTAACAAATGCGAAATTTGTTGAGGACCGTACAGCTAAAGCTGTGCGGCCCATACAAATTTATCCTTAGAGCTACTAAAGATATACAATCTGTGACCGTTAGTATGTTTATGGACACCACATTCTAGATCAAATTTATTTCTAAGAATATTTGCTAATTTGTGAATGTCTTCTAATGAATACGAATCGGTACAAAAATAAAAACCACTAACTGACTGGTATCCATCATCCTGAAGCCAGTATGCTAGACTTCTAGCCGTTAAGAATTCTTCTAGATTGTCAGGTATATATTTTACACCAGACAGATCATAGAACATATTTCTAAACATATTAAAACAAGGCAAACTGAAAGTTGAGAATTTTATAGAACCATACAATTTATTTCTATTGGGTCTGTTGTCAAACCAAGTAGTTATTTTAGGCGCTGAACCACAAAATTCATTAAATAAACAAAAAATCTATGATTTTTTGATGCGTAAATTTGTATGGGCCGCACAGCTTTAGCTGTACGGTCCTCAACAAATTTCGCATTTGTATAAATGATCTATATAATCTTTATTCTTATCAATCCCAATTTTTGTGAGGACCTTTGGCCCATCAAAAATTGGGATTAGCGAATCGTAGATTCGCTAGATTGTTTAAATTGTAATCGAGTATTAGAGTTTAGATTTTTTCTTTCAGCATGAAGATCACCCAACATAAGGCCTATTAGAACTTCAACCAGTTCAGGAGAAAGTTCCAAATGTGATTTTGCAGATACTCGGTAGAATCTTGCAAACACTTTAACAAAATTATTTTTCATATTTAAACCCTCTGGGACTATCCCGGAGGGATAGCCCGGAGGGTTCCTCCGGAAAATTTAATGTGCGATCTTATGACTTCATGTTTTATGATTTTATTTGTGATACACAATTTTATGACTTTATTATTTATAAAAATTTATAATTCTAAAGAATTATAAATTAATAAACTATTTGAATACTTTCAGCATTCTCTACTAATAAAAATATCCTGTTCAGGATTGATTAAGATTTTACATATTTAAAATCTTATACTCAACAACAAAGGTTGATGTCGAACTCATTCGACCAATCGAATGAGTAGAAATTTGTTAGAATAAGCGAGAGATGATTTAATTACCTCTTACTTTGGTGATTTTTTGGAATACTTGAGTGCTGACGTGTTACCGATTTATAAATATCAGTCTCATCTTTCGAATCAGTCGTTACAGGGCTAATAAAAAGGAGAATTATCAAAAAATCTATGATTTTTTGATGCGTAAATTTGTATGGGCCGCACAGCTTTAGCTGTACGGTCCTCAACAAATTTCGCATTTGTCTTAATTTTTCCGGAGGAACCCTCCGGGCTATCCCTCCGGGATAGTCCCAGAGGGTTTATTAAAAATTAATTCAAAAATACTCAAATCTCACTTTTTCTTCTACCCCGAAGGGTAGAAGAAAAAGAAGAGATTTATTCCTACGATTTACAGCTTCCCACGGTATTTCCATAGATGTTTAAATAATCCTTAGGATTCACCGTTAGCATACTAATTAGTCTGACAAATTTGTAAAACCAATTAACATACCGGCCATTTCACTGGCCATGAGTCAGTTTTATAAAGAACTTCACAGTTCTCATGGGCAAGCATTTCACCCATTATGCAAAAGGTACGCCGTCATTCAACCTAATTTAAATTAAATTCCGACTGCTTATAGAGCTACTAATTCAGGATCTTTTCACTAGTCATCTACTTTCTTTTCAACTTTCCTTTACAGTACTGTTCACTATCGCTAAATTTATAATACTTAGCCCTTAGAGGATGGTTCCCCTTTATTCCGACAAGTTATCTCTCATCGTACTTGTTAAACAATAATTTAAACCCCTACAGGGCTAACACCTTCTACGGCTCCCGTGCAAAGCCTTACTTCGGACGGGAAAATGGAATCTTATTCGAAAGGAATTTCAGTTTTTAAATTATTGATAGGCTGGTCCGATTTCACTCACCATTACTTTCGGAGTCTCGGTTGATTTACTTTCCTTTCCCTACTACAATGTTTTGGTTCGGGAAGTACTTATATTAAGGTTTCCCTTAGGATTGCCACATTTTTTATTTGTTAATATGTGGCTTTTGGTATGATTAACCTCCTTTTTTATAAATTTGCTTGTCTTCCTTAATAGCCCCTTTAAATTGCTTGAGTGTTAATTCCATATCATCACCGATACTTATATTGATTTTGAATAAATTTCTTATGAAACCCATACGCGAGTTTTCAACTCGCTAGGCTTTCTTAATTTCTAGAAATTCAGACAAGCGAATCGAAGATTCGCGTATGCCGGAGGGGTCCCTCCGGACTCCGAAGGAGCCCTGCTTTTTCTCCCCAAAGGAAAAAAAAGTTGCCGTGTCCCTCCTGGGCCAGGTCAGGCATTTGCCTGAGGAATTCGACAGTTTACCTGTCGAACCTTAATAATCCGATTAGCCGCCCACGTTAGCTGCCTGCAAGCAGGCAGCGTAAGCAATCGCGAGGCCTCAACAATAATATTTTTAATATTATTGTGTGAGGAACGATCGCGATTGCTAGTCCGAATTTTTTTAATAAACTTAA